ATATTAAAAAAAAGAAGAAACAAGTTATAAGGCTTAGAATGAAGTCAAAATCAACCCTAAGCCTTATAATAAGTTAATAAATAATAATTAAGTTGTCCTTCACTTCTTTTGTTTTTTCTTTGCTTCGGTTGTTTTGGAATCTCCGATTCCAAACTCGCTTCGGTTGTTTTGGAATCTCCGATTCCAAACTCGCTTTGGTCGCGCTTTTGGAATCGAAGATTCCAAACTCGCATCGAGTTCGGAATCGAAGATTCCGAAAATGCCGAAGCGGAAGGCGAGTTTGTTTTGGATTGCTTCCTTTCGCGAAAGGAAGCGAAGAAGCGGTTCGGTTGCGCAAGCGAACCGAACCGAAGCGAAGAAGATGTTTTGGCTTCTTCGGAATCTCCGAAGTTTTTCTTCGGCTTCGCCGAAGGAGCGACAATCTTCGAATTTTGGAATCAAAGATTCCAAAACAAAAAGAACCCGCGAGTCGGAGATTGTCGCTTCGCGATAAAGCGGAGCGAAAACTTCGAAGATTGTCGCACTCAGCTATGCCGAAGCGATAAAGAAGCACCGATGCGAAGACTGTGAATCAAAACAAAAGAAGAGCCTTCGCTCCTTTGCAATCGGCTATGCCGAAGCGAGTTTGGAATCGGAGATTCCAAAACAACCGAAGCAAAGAAAAAACAAAAGAAGGAGCGAAATTAAGAAGCGAATGGGTTCGCGAAAAGTAATGCTAAAGCAACAACAAGTCCATAAATAGTTAAAGATTCCATGAAAGCAAAAGATAAAAGTAATGCTCCACGAATTTTCCCTTCAGCTTCTGGTTGTCTAGCAATCCCTTCAACAGCATAACCAGCCGCTGTTCCTTGTCCCATACCAGGACCAATAGCAGCAAGACCTACAGCTAAACCAGCAGCAACAACAGATGCAGCAGCAACAATTGGATTCATATGAATTTCCTCCTAGTAAAAAATCAGTAAAATTATAACAACCGCTTCAAGTATAACTTAAATGTTTTTTTAAGTCAATTTATTTTGTTTTGATGCGCATCGTCTTTTTCTTTTTGGCTTCGCTCCGCGAGTCGAAGATTGTCGCTCTTCTTCGGCTTCGCCGAACGCGCAAGCGCGTTCTTTTTGTTTTGGAATCTTCTTTTGGAGTTATTTGGGAATCTTTGATTCCCAAATAACTCCAAAATTCGAAGATTGTTGGGAATCTTTGATTCCCAAATAACTTCGAAGATAGCGCGGAGCGTAGAAAGAAGAAAAACTTCGAAGATGTTTTGAGGCGCTCCGCGCGATCGAAGATTGTCGCTTCGCGATAAAGCGGTTCGGCTTTGCCGAAGACAACTCGATGCGAAGAAGCGGTTCGGCATAGCGGAAGCGAAGAACCAAACCGCTCCTTCGCATCGGTGCTTTGGCTTCGCCTTCCGCTTCTTTTGGAATCTTCGATTCCAAACTCGCACAGTCGGCTATTTCTTCGCTTCGGTTCTTCGGCTATTTCTTTGGCAATCGAAGATTATTCTCAATCGGTCGCCAATCTTAGATTGGCGATTAGATTGAGAAACAACAATCTCTGATTCCGAACCCGAACGCGCTTGCGCAACCGAATAGCCGAGTGCGACAATCTTCGTTTCCGAACCCGAAGCACCGAACCGATGCGGCTGCGCGAGTTTGGAATCAAAGATTCCAAAAGAAGCGAAAGGAAGCGAAGAACCGAAGCGCTTTCTTCGCTGTTTGATGCGCGCGCATCAAAACAAAACAAACTTGCTTTCGATTCTTCGCTTCTTCGGCGAAGCCGAAGGAGCGGCTGGAAGGATTCGAACCTTCTTTCGCGCGCATTCGGTTCTTCGCTTTCTTCGCTTCTTCTTTTGATGCGCGCTTTCGATTCGCTTCTTCGGTTCGGTCGCGCAAGCGCACCGAACCGAAGAAGCACCGATGCAAAAGAACCGATGCGCATCGGTTCAAATAATATAGGGAGGGCTACGCCGAACTGGCTTCGCTGGCTACGCGTTGGTTCGGTTCTTCGGCTTCTTCGCGGAGCGAAGCGAAGAACCGAACGCGCAGTCGGCTATTTCTTCTTCTTTTGGAATCTTCTTTTGGAATCTTTGATTGTTGGGAATCAAAGATTCCCAAATAACTCCAAACTCGCCGACGAGCGACAATCTTCGATTCCGAACCCGAACCAAATAACTTTCTTCGAACTTTTCTTCGAACCGAACTGCGCTAGCGCGAACTGCGAACTGCGAACTGCGCTAGCGCGAACCGCGAACTTTTCTTCGAACCGAACTGCGCTAGCGCGAACCGACCCGATCCGCTTCGGTTCTTCGGTGCGCTTGCGCAACCGAAGGAGCGAAGAGCCGATGCGGCGAGTTTGGAGTTATTTGGGAATCTTTGATTCCCAACAATCTTCTTTTGGAGTTTGGAATCTTTGATTCCAAAAGAAGATTCCAAACTCCAAAAGAAGATTCCAAAAGAAGAATTATTACACGCGGGAGGATTCGAACCTCCGAACCGATCCGCTTCGGTTCTTCGGTGCGCTTGCGCAACCGAAGGAGCGAAGAGCCGATGCGGCGATGCGAACCGAAGCGCAAACCGAACCGAAGCGCAAACCGAACCGAAGCGCGAAGATTTATTACACGCGGGAGGATTCGAACCTCCGAACACGCGTGCTCACAGAAGAAAGGACAACGATCCTTAACCTCGCCGGTGGGCAAACAAATAAATTTTATACGAAAATATTTTTTTTGTCAATATTATTTTTCAATATTTTTTAACTAAAAGTTTTAACTAAAAGTTTTAACTAAAAGTTTTAACTAAAAGTTTTAACTTTTGTATATTAGTTGGCGTGCTCTCGGTGCAGCCGCTCTTTCGCTTCTTCGGCGAGTTTGGAGTTTGGAGTTTGGAGTTTGGAGTTTGGAGTTTGGAATCGAAGATTGTCGCTCGTCGGCAGAGCCGAAGAAAAAGAAGATTGTCGCTCGTCGGCAGAGCCGAAGAAAAAGAAGATTGTCGCTCGTCGGCAGAGCCGAAGAAAAAGAAGAAGGAAGGCTTTTCGCTTTGCCGCTCCATCGCTTCGGCTTCGCCTTCGCTCCTTCGCTTTGCCGCTCCATCGCTTCGGCTTCGCCTTCGCTCCTTCGCTTTGCCGCTCCATCGCTTCGGCTTCGCCTTCGCTCCTTCGCTTTGCCGCTCCATCGCTTCGGCTTCGCCTTCGCTCCTTCGCTTTGCCACTCCATCGCTTCGGCTTCGCCTTCGCTCCTTCGCTTCTTCGGCGTTGCCGAAGAAGAGCGAAAGGAAGGCTTTTTCGCTTCTTCGGTGCTTCGGTTCGGTGCTTCAGCTTCTCTTCGCATTCGGCTATGCCTTCGCTCCTTCGCTTCTTCGGCGTTGCCGAAGAAGAGCGAAGGAGCGAAGAACGCGCTGTCTTCGCTCCGCGAAGAAGCCGAAGAATCGCCTTCCGCGAAGCGGCTGCGCGACCGAAGAACCGAACGCGCAGTCGGCTTCGCCGAAGCGACCGAAAGCGCGCCCGAACCGCAGGCAAATTGATGAAGCGAAGGAACCGAAGAACCGAAGTGATTCGGTCGCGCATTCGGTCGCTTCGGCGAAGCCGACTGCGTGTTCGGTTCTTTCGCTCGCTTCGGCGGAGCCGATGCGAAGGCATTTTCTTTCTTCGATTCGGCTAGCCGAACTGCCGACGAGCGACTATCAAAGATTGTTGTTTCTCAATCTAATCGCCAATCTAAGATTGGCGACCGATTGAGAATAATCTTCGATTGCCAAAGAACTCGAGTGCAAAGACGCGAAAAGCCGAAGAAGCACCGAACCGCAAGAGAAAGGTAAAGTTATAGTGAAAGGATTTATTGAATAACATATAAAGTTATAACTACATATGTTATAATATAAACTACATATGTTATAATATAAACTGCATATGTTATAATATAAACTACATATGTTATAATATAAACTGCATATGTTATGTAACTATATATGTTATAATATAAACTACCTATGTTATGTAACTATATATGTTATAATATAAACTACCTATGTTATGTAACTATATATGTTATATGTTATATGTTATAGAATATGTTATAGAAAACATGTTATAGAAATATATAATTTGCAATATCTTCTGCAGTTTGTTTTGTTTTTTCTTCTTCTTTTTCTTCGCTTCGGTTCTGCGGTCGCGAAAAGACGACGCTTCTTCTTTATCGCTTCGGTGCTTCTTCGGCTTTTCGCTCCTTCGCTTCTTCGGCTTTTCGCGTCTTCGCACTCGGCTATGCCGAAGCGAAAGAACCGAACGCGCAGTCGGCTATTTCTTCTTCTTTTGGAATCTTCTTTTGGAGTTTGGAATCTTCGATTCCAAACTCCAAAAGAAGATTCCAAAACAAAAAGAACCCGAAGCAACCGAACCGACACGCATCAAAACAAAAGACAATAATCTTCGATTCTAATCTAAAAAAAATCTAAAAAAAATCTAAAAAAAATCTAAAAAAAATCTAAAAAAAATCTAAAAAAAAAAGAATCAAAAACAAAAGAAAAAAAAAATATTGACAAAAAAATTATTTTTGATAAATTTATAAATTAGGAATGTTCAAAAAAACAAAAGCTTATTAAAAGCTAAATTGGTCTTTTGCAATAAAAAATTGTCGCTTTTTCTTTTATTAAGAATAAGAACTTTGGAATCTTCGACTCGCGGAGCGAAGCCAAAAGACAAATGCACTCATTTTGAATTTTTATTCAAAATTGTAGAGAAAAATTTTTTGGAGAGTTTGATCCTGGCTCAGGACGAACGCTGGCGGTATGCTTAACACATGCAAGTCGTACGAGATAAAAAATTATATATCCTCTTTGCGGAGTGAGATATAAGATTTTATTCTAGTGGCGGACGGGTGCGTAACGCGTAAGAACTTACCTTTTGGTGTGGGATAACAGCTGGAAACGGCTGCTAATACCGCATAGTGCTGAGAAGCTAAAAGTGAAAACTGCCAAGAGAGAGGCTTGCGTCTGATTAGCTAGTTGGTGGAGGTAAAGGCTCCCCAAGGCGACGATCAGTAGCTGGTCTGAGAGGATGATCAGCCACACTGGGACTGAGACACGGCCCAGACTCCTACGGGAGGCAGCAGTGAGGAATTTTCCACAATGGGCGAAAGCCTGATGGAGCAATACCGCGTGGAGGAAGACGGATCGTGGTCTGTAAACTCCTTTTCTTAGAGAAGACACCCGACGGTATCTAAGGAATAAGCACCGGCTAACTCTGTGCCAGCAGCCGCGGTAATACAGGGGGTGCAAGCGTTGTCCGGAATGATTGGGCGTAAAGCGTTCGTAGGTGGCTCTTAAAGTCTACTGTCAAATCCCAGAGCTTAACTTTGGACCGGCAGTAGAGAACTCAAGGGCTAGAGGACGGTAGGGGTAGAGGGAATTCCTAGTTAAGCGGTGAAATGCACAGAGATTAGGAAGAACACCGGTGGCGAAAGCGCTCTACTAGGCCGTTGCTGACACTGAGGGACGACAGCTGTGGGAGCGAAAAGGATTAGATACCCTTGTAGTCACAGCCGTAAACGATGGATACTAAGTGCTGTCAAAAACAGTGCTGTAGCTTACGCGTTAAGTATCCCGCCTGGGGAGTATGCTCGCAAGAGTGAAACTCAAAGGAATTGACGGGTCTTAGCACAAGTGGTGGATTCTGTGGTTTAATTTGATGCTACGCGGAGAACCTTACCAGGGTTTGACATCCCGAGAAGAATCTAGAAATAGGTTTGTGCTCCTTTTATATTATAAAGGAGAGCTTGGTGACAGGTGGTGCATGGCTGTCGTCAGCTCGTGCGGTGACGTGTCGAGTTAAGTCTTTTAACGAGCGCAACCCTTGTCTTTAGTTGTCCATCGCATTCGGCTATGCCGAAGCGAAAAAGCGGAAATCTAAAGAGACTGCCGGAGCAATTCGGAGGAAGGAGAGGATGACGTCAAGTCAGCATGCCCCTTACATCCTGGGCTACACACGTAATACAATGGTTGAGACAATCGGCAGCAAACCCGTGAGGGGGAGCGAATCTGGCAAACTCAATCTCAGTTCGGATTGTAGGCTGCAACTCGCCTACATGAAGTTGGAATCACTAGTAATCGCCGGTCAGCTATACGGCGGTGAATACGTTCCCTAAGATTGTACACACCGCCCGTCAAAGGTCGAGAGCAGATTGAACCCGAAGTGGCTTACTCTAACAGAAATGAAGAGGGTTCCAACGGTTTGGTTTGTGATTAATCTTAAGTCGTAACAAGGTACTCCTACTGGTACAGCATCCCGGGATCTTCTTCGGAATCTTCGAAGTTTGGAATCGAAGATTCCAAAAAGAACCCGAATAGAGGAGGAGCAGCAGTTGCAGAAGCAACAGCAAAAAGCCATTGCTGCGAAATGTATCAGAATGCCTCTTTGAAAAGAAATTTTCATTGAAAAAAAATCTATCTAAATAGGAAAAACTCAAAAAAAATTGACAATTCCTAGCTAATATTTAATGCTTCGCTCGCTTCGGCGGAGCCGATGCGAAGGCATTTTCTCGCTCCGCTTTTGGAATCTCCGATTCCAAAACATCTTCGAAGTTATTTGGGAATCAAAGATTCCCAACAATCTTCAAATTTTGGAATCAAAGATTCCAAAACAAAAAGAACTCGAGTGCGAAGCCATGCGGAAAGCATTAAATACAGTTTAACGACTATCTCAAAAGAGAGTAAGCACAAGTGTGTTGAAATGATAGAGTTCAAGAAAGGCTTGAAAAAGATATAGTCTAATCTTTGTAGAAATATAAAGCAGTCTCTAAACAATTTTATCGGTTGCTTCTTCGGTAGCACGCTCGGGTTCGGAATCGAAGATAGTCGCTCGTCGGTCGCTTCGGCGAAGCCGACTGCGCGTTCTTTTTGTTTTGGAATCTTCTTTTTCTTCGGCTCTGCCGACGAGCGACAATCTTCGATTCCAAACTCCAAAATTCGAAGATTGTTGGGAATCTTTGATTCCCAAATAACTTCGAAGATTCCGAAAGAAGAAAGAAATAGCCGAAGCACCGAAAGACAAAGTCTTCGCATCGGCTAGCCGAACCGCTCCGCTCGCTTCGGCATTTTCTTTTTGGAATCTTCGATTCCAAACTTCAAAGATAGCGCGGAGCGAGAACTCGATGCGAAGGCAAAGCCGACTGCGCGCGTACCGAGAGACGGGAAGAGCTTAACATACTCTTTTGAATACATATGACTCCTACTGGAAGGTGGGAGTGGAGAACCTCCTTTTTTTACTTTGTCCCTATAAATAGGGACATTTAAACTTCTTTTTTACTTTTTTTTGTCGCACTCGAGTTCTTTGGCAATCGAAGATTATTCTCAATCGGTCGCCAATCTAAGATTGGCGATTAGATTGAGAAACAACAATCTTTGAAGTTTGGAGTTTGGAGTTTGGAATCGAAGATTCCAAAAGAAGATTCCAAAAGAAGATTCCAAAAAGAAAATGCCGAAGCGATAAAAAAGATTTTATTTGTTTAAAATAAAGCTTAAAAACAAAATTTTTAAGCTTTATTTTAAACAAATAAATTTCTCTTTTCTTTTACTTTTCTTTTACTTTAAAAAAATGAAAAGGAAACTTGGACCATTAGCTCAGGTGGTTAGAGCGCATGCTTGATAAGCATGAGGTCGTTGGTTCAAGTCCAACATGGTCCACATTTTTCTTTTATATCGGTTCTTCTTTTTCTTCGGCTCTGCCGACGAGCGACAATCTTCGATTCCAAACTCGAGCCTCCTTCGCTTCGGTCGCGCGTTCGGGTTCGGAATCGAAGATTGTCGCTCGTCGGCAGAGCCGAAGAAAGAAATAGCCGAAGCACCGAACCGCTTCTTCGCTTCGCGGAAGGCGAAGCCGAATCGCCGAGGCTGTGAATTAATAAAAGAACAAAAAAAGAACAACAATTATTCTTTCAAAATCAAAAATTATTTCTTGCGCTTCGGTCGCTTCGGCGAAGCCGACTGCGCGTTCTTTTTGTTTTGGAATCTTCTTTTGGAATCTTCTTTTGGAATCTTCGATTCCAAACTCCAAACTCCAAAATTCGAAGATTGTCGCTCCTTCGGCGAAGCCGAAGAAAAACTTCGAAGATTCCGAAAGATGCGAGATAAATAATAATTGATCCTTTCCTATTTTTTTAAATTAAATAAAGGGGATATAGCTCAGTTGGTAGAGCATCTGCTTTGCACGCAGAGGGTCAGGAGTTCGAATCTCCTTATCTCCACCATTTTATCATATGAATTCAAGGCAACCTGTTCGCTCGCTTTCGGCTTCGCGGTCGGCGAAGCCGAAAGCGAGCGAAGAACTGAATTTCAGTAAGTCGTCAAGTCGGCAATCTAGTTCGGAATCTTCGAAGTTTGGAGTTATTTGGGAATCTTTGATTCCCAACAATCAAAGATTCCAAAAGAAGATTCCAAAAAGAAAATGCCGAATAGATTGACGAACAGGGCGCGCTTTCGGGTTCGGTGCGCATCGACTTCGTCTTTCGGAATCGCAGATTCCGAAGAAGCGACCGAAATAGCCGATGCGCGTTCTTTTTGGAATCGAAGATTCCAAACTTCGAAGATTCCGAAAAAAGAACCCATTTGATAGGATTAGGTCAAAAAAAAGAAGGCTCACGACGGAGACCTAGGCTCTCAGAGACGATGAAAGGCGCGATACCGGCGATATGCTTTGGGGAGTAGGAAGAATGCATTGATCCAAAGATTCCTGAATAGGGCAACCTGTCCGACTATCTATGAATTCATAAATAGATTAGAGGCAACCTGGTGAACTGAAACATCTCAGTAGCCAGAGGAAAAGAAAGCAAAAGCGATTCCCGTAGTAGCGGCGAGCGAACTGGGACCAGCCTAAACCAATTTTATTGGGGTTGTGGGAAGACAAAAAAAAAAATAAAACGATAAGACGAAGCAGCTGAATCCTGCACCATAGATGGTGAAAGTCCAGTAGTCATATTCAATAACTTTTTATATAAATTTTTCGCCAATCAGTCGCCAATCAGTCGCCAATCAGTCGCCAATCAGTCGCCAATCAGTCGCCAATCAGTCGCCAATCAAAGATTGACGAATAGATTGACGAATAGATTGACGAATAGATTGACGAATAGATTGACGAATAGATTGACGACGTCTATTTTAAATTTAATGTCTATCCCGAGTAGCATGGGGCACGTGGAATCCCGTGTGAATCTGCGAGGACCACCTCGTAAGGCTAAACACTCCTGAGAGACCGATAGCGAAATAGTACAGCGATGGAAAGGTGAAACAGAACCCCCGTAGGGGAGTGAAACAGAACATGAAATCGTGAGCTGACAAGCAGTGGGAGGATTTTTTGAATCTGACCGCGTGCCTGTTGAAGAATGAGCCGGCGACTTATAGGAAGTGGCGGGTTAAAGAGTAAGATCTGGAGCCTAAGCGAAAGCGAGTCTGAATAGGGCGAAAGTCACTTCTTATGGACCCGAACCTGGATGATCTAACCATGAGCAAGCTGAAGCTTAGGTAACACTTAGTGGAGGGCTGAACGGACCGATGTTGAAAAATCGGCCGATGACTTGTGGTTAGCGGAGAAATTCCAATCGAATTCAGAGCTAGCTGGTTCTCCCCGAAATGCGTTGAGGCGCAGCGGCAATGATGGGCAATCTAAGGGTAGAGCGACTGTTTCGGTGCGGGCTGCGAAAGCGGTACCAAGTCGTGGCAAACTCCGAATATTAGATGTGCTTTCCATGTGCCAGTGAGACAGTCGGAGATAAGTTTGATTGTCAAGAGGGAAACAGCCCAGATCATCAGCTAAGGCCCCTAAATGACTCCTAAGTGGAAAAGGATGTGAAAATGCTGAAACAACCAGGAAATTCGCTTAGAAGGTAGGCTGAAAGTTATTTCTAAATAGCTTTTAGAATTAGGTTAATTGCAAGGAAGTTTAAGAAAGGCTGCTTTTTTCTTATGCCAACTTGCAGCAAAGTTAATTATTTACATGTAACATGTAACTAATTATTGCTAGAATTATTTCTTGTTGTTAGTATTTTAGTATGGGTTCAAAGTTATTTGGGAATCTTTGATTCCCAACAATCTTCTACTTGTCAATCTAATCGCCAATCTAAGATTGGCGACCGATTGACAAAGCAAAACAAACCCAAAAAAACTGATAATGAAGATAGAACCCTCAATACTTAAAGAAATAAATGCTAGGTTAATAGTTAAAAAGACATAATTTCTAAATACAAGTGTCTTTGGAGATTTTTAAATCCCTGATTTGGAATCACAAACTTGTCGCGGAGCGAAGAAATAGAAGTATGATTTTGCTATCTCTGATTCCAATTCAATAAGACAATAACAAACTTTAATAAAAAATCATTAATTAAGTAATAAATGATTTCAACTTGTCGCGGAGCGAAGAAAAAGAATTTATATTTTCAAAATATATGAGCAAAAGACCAAGTCAAGTAAAAATTGTTAACCCATTACCAAATGAAATGAAGGATCATTTAATAATACACAGTTGTAATGTTACTACTCCTTCCAAAAAAAATCATGAGGTATTAGCATCTAAAGTATTGGAGCCAAATGAGCCAACAATCCCAGCAAGTTATGGCTCTGGTCCACTATCTTTTAAAGGAAGTTCAAATGCTGATGGAACCATTATAATAGCTCAAAATTCATCTGCTAGTAGCCCAAGCTATTTAGTTAGAGTTGAAGGAACAAAAGCTTTTGATAAACTTGAAAAAGCTATTTCAAAAAATTTATCAAATTTATCAGAATCTAAAATTTCCAATAGCCAAGCAATTTTTGGTGTAGAAATACCAAATGGTATTGATACTGAAAATTTAATTGCTCATGCAATGGAAAGTCAACAATCTTCAACTCAAAAAAGAATGAAGGTTTCATTAACAGCAAAAGGAACCCTTGAAATTGGTTCTAAAAATTCAACAAAAAGTGTTCAAGTAGGATTAGTTAGAGACTTGTCAACACCTCCAAAAAAATGCTTATGCATACTCTCTATCACAAAAGAAACAAACCCACAATGGCTTATCAATATGCAAAGTTCCAATTTAGACTTAAGTGATATTCATGTACTGAATATTAGAAACTCTGCTGAATGTTTAAATGACTGTAATTTAAAGGATATTATGCTTTCTGCAATGAAAAAAGAATTTTCATTGCCTCCAAAAGAAAAAATAAACTCTAAAAAAGCAGGTGCTTTGCCTTCAAAATTAAAATTTTTAAACTCAGCTTTCAATTCGTCATTCAATTATTTAGATAATCCTGAATTGAAAGATTTAGTAAAAGCTCTTATTGAATCTTATTTGGAACAATTAAAAGCAAAAGGTTTTGCAATGTCTTCTTCTTCTTCAACTGCTACTGAGCAGACAACAAGTGAGCTTGGAATTGAAGATTCCACAAAAGCCACAGATGCTCAAGCTGAAGAATCATCTGAAGATACAGTGAAAAGAGGTAGAGGGAGAGGAGGGTCAAAATAGGTGTAAATAATTAAAATGTACAACGACTAGAAATCTTAGATTTCCAAGAATGCCTAAGAAGATTACATCATCTTATCTTTTTATCAGGACAAAATGATGTAATTTTCAAGACATAGTCTGAACTGCATGGAATACATAACATGCAGAAGCAAAGAATAAACATCTTTGTATGGATAATTTTCTTTAATTATTCACTTAATTAATTCTTTGTTGTATTTTTTCAACACCTTGAAGTTATGGCAAATACAAATATAGTCGCCAATCTAAGATTGGCAAATAAGATTGAAATTATTTGTGGGTTTTTTGATGCTGATGGGAGCTTTACAGCTAGGGTTTTTTATTCATCTAAAAAGCCTATAGGTATGAGCATGAAAATTGGTTTTAGCCAAAAAGATCCATCTGTAATACAAATGATACTACAAGTAATAAGTATTCAATTAACTGTTGGTAAAAAAAAAAGAAAACATTTGCTTTCGCCAATCTTAGATTGGCGACCTATTAGAAAAAAATCAGTTGTCAAAGTTTTTGCTTTCTCTAAAAGTATTGCTTTCTCTAAATATAAAAGAAAACATTTACTAAATAAAAGAAAACATTTGCTTGCTTCTGGAAAAAATTCAGTTTCACATGGCAAAGCTTTTGCTTTCTCTAAACCTAGTGCAATTGTTCTAATGTCTGCCTGGAAGAAAATGCCTCCAAAAGCTCCAACAAAATACTTAGATTATAAGATTTGTTTGCTTTTACATGAGGCTCAAAGAAATGAGATTAAAGTTATACAAAAAATGTTACCAAATGAAAGAGTAAATTTAAGAGTTGCTTGTTTTTCTTTGCTTTATTTGAGATATCAAATGTTTGGTAAAGTTAAACACAATAGGCATCCAAAATTAATACCTATTACAACTCATTATACAATATTGCAAGCTACTGGTTTTGAAATCAAAGAAAGTGAAAGAATTGGAAAGCATCTTTTGGATATTATTCAAAAAGATGTAACTAACCATGCCAATAACTTATCAATTACTGAAGGTTATTTATTAGGTTATCACATTGGAGATGGAAGTTTCAGCTTTTCAACTTATTTTGATGATGAAACAAATAAAACTTTTAGAGCTTCTTTCTTATGGAATTTAACTGATTGTATAGAAAACAAACCACTTTTAGAAGCTATTAAGAAATTTTTAGAATCAAAAGGCATTGTTTTTAGAAAAACTTGTTTCAAAGATTTTGTTACTTATGTTCAATTAGAAGTAAAAACTATACCATCATGTACAAATATAGTTGATCTTTTTGAACAATGGGGAGCAAGAAAACATTTCTCCCAAGTTAGATTAAACCAATTTGAGTGCTTTTCAGAAGCATTAAAATTGTATCAGGACCCTGGTTTTAGAGATGACATTAATATGTGTGAGAGATTTATTTACCTTAAATGGCATATGAACCCTGACACAAATAGCAAAAAGAAATCAACCTATGCTGAAGATTTAATTAAACTTAGAGCATGGTTTAATAACAAAGGTTCAATTAATTAGGTAACACATTGTAGAAGCAGCTATTTTTTAAAGAGTGCGTAATAGCTCACTGGTAAAGCGTTCTTGCGCCGACAATGGCCGGGACTAAGGAGTCTGCCGAAGCTATGAGATTTTTTATTTCTTTTATTTATATCCGCGAAGCGGCTATATTTATTTTTTATTTATAGCCGCTTCGCGGAAAAAGAAAAAATAAAAATCGGTAGGGGAGCGTTCAGCGCTGGGTGAAGCTTTGACGTAAGTTTGAGTGGACGGCGCTGAAGTGAGAATGTCGGCTTGAGTAACGAAAACATTGGTGAGAATCCAATGCCCCGAAAACCTAAGGGTTCCTTTACAAGGTTCGTCCATGAAGGGTGAGTCAGGACCTAAGGCGAGGCCGATAGGCGTAGTCGATGGCAAACAGGTTGATATTCCTGTACTTTTTTGAGGGGGAACCGAGGGACGAAGTCGGCTAAATTGAGTCTGTGAATGGAATGCAGTGGAAATGTTCAAGGCATCGCTCCGCTCCGCGGCTGCGAAAACAGATCGAAGAAAAACGAATCTGTAGCTGAGGCATGATCCCACTCTCCTAAACTTGTTTGGGCAGAGTGTCAATGATGTCATACTTCCAAGAAAAGCTCGTACACCATCTTGCTGCTTGCGGCAAGATTAAACCTTCAAAAAACCTGTACCTGAAACCGACACAGGTAGGTTGGTAGAGAATACTAAGGGGCGCAAGAGAACTCTCTCTAAGGAACTCGGCAAATTAGCCCCGTAACTTCGGGAGAAGGGGCGCCTCTGACTTTGTCAGGGGCCACAGTATAAAGAGTGTGGCAACTGTTTACCAAAAACACAGGTCTCCGCAAAGTCGCAAGACAATATATGGGGGCTGACGCCTGCCCAGTGCCGGAAGGTGAAGGAAGTTGGTTATTTGGGCCTTGTGCTCAGAGAAGCTGACAACCGAAGCCCCGGTGAACGGCAGCTGTAACTATGACAGTTCTAAGGTAGCGAAATTCATTGTCGAGTAAGTTTCGACCTGCACGAAAGGCGTAATGATCACACTACTGTCTCAGAGAGAGGCTTGGTGAAATAGACTTATCCGTGAAGATGCGGATTAACAACATTTGGACAGAAAGACCCTATGAAGCTTGACTGTATCCTGGAATTGGGTTCGGGCTTTTCTTGCGCAGTCTAGGTGGGAGGCATTGAAGATTTCTTTCCGGAGAGATTGGAGCCATCAGTGAGAGACCACTCTGGAAAGGCTAGAATCCTAAGAGTGATCCCTAATCGGGACATTTGACGTTTTCAGGAGGGCAGTTTTTTTGGGGCGAAAGTCCTCCTAAAAGGTAACGGAGGCGCGCAAAGGTTTCCTCAGTCTGGACGGAAATCAGACGTTACAGAGTGTAAAGGCAAAAGGAAGCTTGACTGCAAGACCTACAAGTCGAGCAGGGGCGAAAGCCGGCCTTAGTGATCCGACGGTTTCCGTGTGGAAGGGCCGTCGCTCAACGGATAAAAGTTACTCTAGGGATAAATTCTTGTCCCCTCAACTCGCAATAGTTGAGAATTTCAATAGTCGTCAATCTAAGATTGACAATATAGGGTAATGTCATTAAAATTGGAATCTTTGATTCTAATATTTAAATGATTCAAAACTAAGTGAATTGCAAGAATACTAGTTTTTTAATTTCAAACTGTAAAGAAGATATAGTAAACTTGCAGCAAAGCTGCTGAAAGAGGATACCTTCCGCTCTTTTGGAATCTTCGAAGTTATTTGGGAATCTTTGATTCCCAACAATCTTCTTTTGGAATCGAAGATTCCAAACTCCAAAACAAACTCACTTCGGTTCGGTGCGCTTGCGCGACCGAATAGCCGAGTGCGAGTTTGGAGTTTGGAATCAAAGATTCCAAAAGAAGATTCCAAAAGAAGATTCCAAAAGAGCAATAAAGAAGAACTTTTTTAAATTAGTTAAAATTCAGCAGAATGTTCAACGACTAGGAGAGGATTCCTCAAATCTAATCCCAGGAGTGCTTAGGAACTTAATGGTTATCGGTCGCGCGTTCTTCGCTCCTTCGGCGTTGGTTCCTCGGCTATTTCTTCGCTTCGGCAATTTCGGAATCTTCGATTCCGAACCCGAGTGCGACTATCTCCGATTCCGAACCCGAAGAAGCGAAGAAGAAGAAGCCAAAGCACCGAAGGAATTCATAAAGGGAAAAAAAAGACCAATTAAGTTCATGACATAGTCTGACCTCTCATTTAAAGTGAGAGATTTAGGTCCATTCATATTATATAATAAGTAAGAATGAACCTAAAGCTAATATTTATTCATTTTTGCTTCTTTTGCTGTGTTTGTCTCGCGCTTCGGCTATTTCTTCTTCTTTTGGAATCTTCGATTCCAAACTCGCCGAAGGAGCGACAATCTCCGAAGTTTGGAATCTTCGATTCCAAAAAGAACCCGATGCGCGTTCGGTTCGCTTCCACAGAGCGGAGCGAAAAGCCGAAGAAAAAGCGAATAAATAATAGTTAACATTAGTGAACAGGCTGATCTTCTCCAAGAGTTCACATCGACGAGAAGGTTTGGCACCTCGATGTCGGCTCATCACATCCTGGGGCTGTAGTAGGTCCCAAGGGTTGGGCTGTTCGCCCATTAAAGTGGTACGTGAGCTGGGTTCAAAACGTAAAATACTGCGTATGCTTTTCGTAACAAAAGCAAGTCGTCAATCTTTGATTGACGATAACGTTGGCTAAAATCGGCGAAACCTTCCGAAAGTATAAACTGACTTTCAATGGTAACGCCGAGGGAAATTTATCTTAACTAAATAATAAATGCAACATGCTGGATCTTATAATGATGCGAGTAATCGCACAACTGATTCTTCAGTTGCTTTTCACGTAATGAAAGAAAAAGGTTTTTTTGCATAATTAAATTTAGTTTATGATAAATTCCCGTAGAGACTTCTTTGCTTCTTCGAAGCAAAGGGATACTGCAAAGTAGAATTCTTTAAAGGATTCTACGGGAATTTACATTATTCCAAAAGTTGCGGTATAATACGCCAACTTCCTTAAGAATTACTTTCTTATAGGAAGAAGACATAGTCCATGCCCTTACGAAAGTTAGGGATTTACATGCGTAAGACAGTTTGGTCCATATCCGATGTTGTCGTTAGAGCGCTGAGGGGATCCTTAAATAGTACGAGAGGATTTTTAAGGTCGTGCCTATTGTGTATCAGTTCTCTCTCCAGAGGGAAACGCTGAGTAGCTACGCACGGTTTAGATAACCGCTGAAAGCATCTAAGTGGGAAGCTTTCCTCAAGATGAGCGCTCTCCATTATGCCACAGCTAGACAAGCTGATGATAGGTATCAGGTGAAAGGTCTGCAAGGATTTGAGCCGAGATATACTAAAGGCCAATTGATTTTGACCAATTTTTATTTCTTTCTAGTTCTTTTTGTTTTGGAATCTTCTTTTGGAATCTTCGATTCCAAACTCCAAAATTCGAAGATTGTTGGGAATCTTTGATTCCCAAATAACTTCGAAGATTGTTGTTTCTCAATCTAATCGCCAATCTTAGATTGGCGACTGATTGAGAATAATCTTCGATTGCCAAAGAACTAGAAAGAATACACAAAAAATACACGCCGGAGCTTTGCTCCGCTGAAATTCTGGTGCTCTATGCTAAAGTGGAACCACGCCAATCCATCCCGAACTTGGCTGTGAAACTCTTTAGAAGTTGATGGACTTGTTGGAAGTCTGGCAGGAAAACTCAACTAGCGCCAGGATGATCTTTTTTTTTAATTTCCTCGCTCCGCGCGATCTTTCTTTCTAAATCTTTCTTTATAAATCTTATAACTTATAAAATCTTATAATACAATCTTATTATCTTATAATACAATCTTATAAGATAGCGCGGAGCGAAGAAAAAATAATCTATGAATTTTTTCTCTTCTTTCTTTCTGAATCTTATTACTTAGAAATAATATTACTTAGAAATAATAAGAATAATCTTTCATTTTTCTTTCTTCGCTCCGCGCTTAATTAAGAAGAACCAAATAATGAAAGATTATTCTTTTTATTATAAGATAGCGCGGAGCGAAGAACAATCTTCCTTTTTTTGATGCGCTCTGCTGCTCCTTCGGCTTTTCGCTTGTCGGCTTTTTCGCTTCGGTGCTTCTTCTTTCGGAATCGAAGATTGTTGTTTCTCAATCAAAGATTGAGAATAATCTTTGATTGCCAAAGAACGCGCTTGCGCTTCGGCATTGCCGAACCGAACCCGATGCGCACCGAAGAACCGAACGCGCTTCGGCTATTTCGGTCGCTTCTTCGGAATCTGCGATTCCGAAAGACGAAGTCGATGCGCACCGAACCCGATGCGCACCGAATGCGCGACCGAAGCGAAGGAGCGAAGAGCCAATGCGCATCAAAAGAGCGGAGAAGTCAAAAAAACGTTGCATGTCTTCGCATCGACGGAGTCTTCGCTCCTTCGCATTTGGCTATGCTGAAGCGAAGAGCGAAGAAGCCGAAGAAGCAGTAGGAGAGATGGCTGAGTGGTCGAAAGCGACTGATTGCTAATCCGTTGTACGATCTTTTTCGTACCGAGGGTTCGAATCCCTCTCTCTCCGTATTTCATCCATTTACTCCTTCACTTTCGCTTCTTCACTTTCGCTTCTTCACTTTCGCTTCTTCACTTTCGCTTCTTCACTTTCGCTTCTTCACTTCTTCGGTTCTTCACTTCTTCGGTTCTTCGCACTCGGCGAATCTTCGGTCGCGCAGCCGCTTCTTCGCTCTTCTTCGGTCGCGCAGCCGCTTCGCGGAAGGCGAAGCCGAAGCACCGAAGGAGCGAAGGAGCGAAGGCTATGCCGAAGCGAAAGGAAGGCGAAGCCGAAGCACCGACAGCACGCTCGGTCGCGCTCTTTGCTTTGGTCGCGCAGTCGGCGATTCGGTGCGCATCGGGTTCGGTGCGCACCGATGCGAAGAAGCGAAGGAAGCAGAAACTGGTTGAATCTCGTTCAAGGGTTAAATCTTACTCGTTAATCGTTACTCGTTACTCGTTAATCATTAATCGTTACTCATTAATTGTTACTCGATGGTTCAATTTTGCATGGGGCTTCCCTTATTCACAAATCAAACCTTTTTTTTAGTCATTTTTATTTAAAACTTACATCTTTTTGAACTTTCTGATATAATAAAAAATAAATTTTATCACTTATCGTTTACTTCCTTTTTTCTTTATTTCAGGAACCAAAGAAAAAAGGAAGCAAAAGAAAGAATTTGTAAACATAAAAAACTATTTCTTAAATTTTTTTTTTCGCATAATGAATCGCATTTTAAAGCCTATAAAATTAAAAAATTAATATAATTAACTTTTTTTTTATTTATATTACAATAAAAGGGAAAGTTAAAAAAATAAAAATTTCTTTTTATCGCTTTGCGAATAATAATATTTATTATTAATAAAAAGTTATACTTATAAATAAAGACCGTAGCCGCTTTGCGGATCAATTTTCTACCAGAAAGCAAGTAGAAAATAATTTAATAAAAGAAAAATCATGTTAACAATTTTATCTTTAGTTACTTCAGTAAAAGACTATATAGAAGTCCTTCATAAATTAATTGAAACAGATTCAATGAATGGATTAAATAGTTATTACGATTTTGGAGCTGGAACAACTTTTTTAGTTCTAGCAACTAAAGAAATTCTTTCAAATTTTTTTAGTTTAAAATGGTTACAAACCATTTGGTCAATTCCAACATTGGTTCCAGATATTGCATCAGCAATGATATCTGAAATATCCATTTTTAATGGATCATTTCAAAATTCAATGACATTGCTAGAACAACCCATATCATATGGAAACCAAAATCTATTTTTTTATTGTCTAGAAAAGTTTATGATCGGGGCAATGAATAGTGTATTTTTATTCTTGCCAACATCTACAGCTCATATTATTACTTTACGCCGATTTGTAATGCAAGGACTTGAAGCAGGATATATTGCAGGATTAGGTACAATTGCAGGAAATTTTGTTTGGATTGGAAGTGTAATATTTGGTCTTAGATTTTTAGTAATTCCATGGTTATCCTTTGATATTTTAAGATATTTATTAGGTTTTATTTTATTAGTAAAATATATGTGGGATAGTTATTCTGAAAGACGTTCAGTTTTAGATGATCTTTCTAAATCAAAAATATTCCTTCTAAACTTTTTATTAGCTTTTACAGAACAAACAAATTTATTTCCATTTTTAAGTAATATTTCCATTGGTTCAGACTCTACATTACTTGAAACATTTCCAAGTTTGTCAGCATTTTCGGAATCTTCGATTCCGAACTCGAGTTCAAATATTTTTGAATTTTTTATGATTCATGGATTCTATTTAATTGGAATTTTAGTAGGAAGTTTAAGTCTTCTACAATTGACTTGCTGGTTTTGGGAAAATCCTGCATATAATTTTTATATTTGGATTATTTCATCATTTAAAGTAACAACAACTTTTTACTATAAATTTTTAAACTTTTTATTTTTATACTTAACAATGATTTGTGCAATTTCAAATGTCACTTATTTAGGCTTAGATTATACAATAACAAATCCTTTAGGCTTTACCCATGAAGATCGATTAGTAGAACAAAAAGTTTTATTGGAAACATCTTTCTTGAATAGTAAAGCATCAGATCGTAATACAAGAAGAAATAGAGGGCGGCATGGGCGCAGAGAAAGATGGAAACGTAGAGTCAGACGTTATCGAACTTTTGATGCATCTTTATATGATCAAGGTACTTATGATTTATTTACAATTGAAGATTTAAATTATGGATTTGACCGGTTTTGGTTAAGACGAAAAATTCGAAATCATAGAGTACGTTTTCGCTTTTTCCCAGGTCCATGGATGAGATCATTTAAAAAACAATTAACTCGTCCTAGATTAGAATCATTTATGGGTCCTAGAATAGAATTTTTTAGAATTTTATTTGAACAAGCTTATCATCCTGAATTTCATGAATTTAAAAATAAAGCAAGCCATTCGCAGTCGCTCCGCGAAAGTGAAGAAGCAGATAAAAATATAGAAAATGCAATAAATAATGAAAAAATAATGATCCCTTTAGAAAACTTTAAACAAAATCAACGAAATGTTTCAATTTACTTTGATCAAAAATTAAAAGAAAAGAAAGAAAATATTATCACACAAAACTCAGCTTTACGCAAATTTTTACGAAAAACAGAAAACCGAGTTCAATTAGCAAAAATACAACAACAATTACAAAAAACAACTCTTCGCTCCTTTGGTTCAGCTAACCAAATAACTGAGAACAAAAAAGCTTATAATTTTATGAAATCTGAAACAACAAATCTTGAACCTATTTATTCAAAAAGATGGAAATATCTTTTTTCAAAAATTGCACATAATTCTAAAAAAGCAAATCTAAAGTTAGAACAAACTTTATTAGAGAAATTTTATAAAAATTCTGTACTTAATTTTAATGCTTCTAGCATTTCGGCATTTTCGGAATCTCTGATTCCGAACTCGATGCAAGCAAAACAAGAAAAAGAAAATTTTAAACAAGATATACAAAAAAGACTTTCTAATAATGAACGTCTTATTTTAAGATATAAAACTTTTTTAAAAAGTGAGAATAGTTATACTCACCAAAATATAAACAATATAGAAGAGTCTCAAATAAAAACTCTTTCATTATTAAATAAATCAATTTTTGAAAACTCTTCAACTATAAAAGAAACAATATCCTCGGCTTCTTCACTTCGCAAATCAAAACACAAAGGTGCAAAGGAGAGGCTACAAAGAAATGGAGAACTTTATAAACCAATTACATTATTACATCCATTAAAATACTATTTACAACAAGAAAAAGCTTTTAAGAAGAAATTAAATTTCTATGGAGTAAATCAATATCGTAATTTTGGAATTGAAAAAAATGCACCTTATTTTAGAGTTATGATGAAGAGATTTTTTTATTATTATAAACCAACATTACGCTGGGAAAGAACAATGAGAGTTGCTACAATGAGAAAAGCAAGACGTAAAGGTTCTCGAATTCCAAGAAAATTAAATATTAACAGTGAAACAAAAGCTTTAGCAACAATTCCTAATAATTTATCTCGCATCGGTTTGGCTAGCCAAACTGCCGAAGCAACAAATTCACAAAGCTATAACAATAAAGAATTAAAAAGTTTAAAAAAAGAAGAAACATTAACAGATTCAAATAATGAATTAATAAAATTAAATAATATTCAAAAACCTACACATTTTTATTCTTTAGTTAGTAAAAGAGCAAGTCGTTATAGATATGAAATTTATAAGGATGTGTTGCAACACTGGTATTATAGTCCTTTCAATCGTTTATTATTGAAATTTGATGTTGATTCATTTATTCGTCGACAACCAAAAAATCACTTTTTAACAAAAAAAGATGAAAGTTTATTACATTTTAAACGTTTCTTAATGTCAGAATATTATAATTCACTTCGTTGGTATACATACATGCAACATTATGATTCAATGAAAACAAAAATTTCTGGTACAAAAACATTAACTAGTCATGTATATAATCAACAATTTATAGGAACGTTTAAAAAAATTCGTCATTTATTTGCAATAACACCTTTTTCAAATGATCAAACAATATTAAAATTTGATCAACCATTATATAATGAATTTTCAAATGATAAAAATCAATCATTATTATCTGATTCTGTTTTTCATGAAGAAATTTTAGCAGATGATGATTTTAAATGGATTTTTTCTAGCTCATCGGTTTTGCCGAAGCCAAAACTTCGCGGATCAGATATAATAAGTTCTCAAAGCAAAACAAATATAAATGACCAAAATGAACAAGCAAAAGTTGTAAGCACTGATCCTTCAAATCAGGAAAATGAAACACAAAAAAATAACACATACTCAACACCAATTATAACTGATTTAAAAAATCAATCAGCTGATATTATTCGTGAATATTTAAAAAAATCAACACCAATTCGTGAAGAATACATTAAATATTTATTAAATAATAAAGATTATTCAGAATTAACAAAATTTTTATTTCGTGGTAAAAAATTAAGAGGAGTTAGTCCAATAACAAATGAAAAAGACTTTTTATTACAGGAAAATAATGCTTTATTAAAGAAACCAGTATCATCAAATACTTTAGAAATAAATGATTTTCATAATTTTTTATGGTTTGAACTTCTAAAAAAATGTCATAATAAACTTTATGATCAAAAAGCTTTAAAAAATTATGTACTTAGTCGAGTTGATAAACATGAAAAACAAAAACAAAGAAAACAAAAAAACTTAAAATTACGTATAGAAAGAATAAAAAATTGGTATGTTTCAGATTTTTCTAACATTTCAAAATGGCGCGTAGCGGCAAATGCCTTTGAATCAGCAGAGCTGGTGCATGAACGCAACAATAAAAATCTTCTTTCTTATAACGGATTACCATCATCTTATATAAAAGCAATAAAAGAAGCTTATAATATAAGTGTTAAAAATCAAAAAACAAAACAAACAAAATCTCAAAAATTTACAAAAAGTCAAAAAATTCTATTAAAAAATTATTTAAACATCCGTTTAGCAAATTCTTTTAACAAAATCTATAAATTAGAACAAAATTTTAAAAAAACATATAATTCAAATTATCCTTCAGGTTCTATGCAACAAAAAGATAATATAAGCAATTTAGAAAAAACAATGAATTTTGTAATCCATCGCACTTTAATGCCATTTGAATATTTAAAAACAAAAGTTTTAAATAAAGAAAATTTAAAATTATTCTTTGGTTCGGCTAGTAGAACTGCTGAGCATGCAGGGCAAGATAAAACAAATTTTCTAAATCTATTTAAAGGGCAAAAAGATTTAAACCAATGGAGAAAAAATGAAACAGTGCTATCAAGACGTAAAAAAATTCGTAAAACATTAAAGAGATTAAGAAATAATAAAAATTTATCATATATTCATAATAATTATGAAAGTAATAACTTGAAAGATTTTAAAAAATTTCTTTCAAATCCAGTTTCATCAAATGTAAGAAAAAAGAAAGATTTAGAAGAACTTAAAAGAGAAAATAATATTAACAAATTATATATTTCAAGAAGAGAAAAAACTTGGCAAAATTATACAAAAAATTCTCAAAATTTTGCTCGCTCCGCGCTAAATTTATTTACAAAAAAATTTAAAAAAAGACGTTCACGTATGAGACGTTATCGTTTCTTAAAAGGACGTGGGCCTATTAAAAAAAGAACATTAGGAGAAAAATTAAAAGGTCAATTTAGATTTTTAAAAAAATATGGAGCAGATTCTCATACTTTCAGCAAAGCCGAAGAAGGAAAAGAATCAACGCAAAGTTCAATGGATATAAATAACCAAGAAAAAATTCAAAATAAAAAACTTTTAATATTTAATAATCTATTGAATCAAAAAAACCAAAAATCTTCTTCTAAAAAATTTGAAACACGTGAAATAAAACAAAGAAGAACTCGTATACGTAAACACCGTTTTTGGAAGAAACATAAAAAACAAAAAGATGCTCTTGCAAGACGTAAAATCAAAAAAAGACGCCGTTATGGAAAAGCAAAAATTAGAGTTTTAAATAAAAAATTAAAAAATGTAAAAGCTTATAATGATGTAAAAAAATGGTGGTGGCAAGAATTTTTACCAAGTTTCCAAAAAAACACAGATAATGTTTGGCAAACATTATCATATAATGATATAAAAAATGAATTAAAAGAATTATCTATTCCTGAAATATTAGAACGTGATAAAATAAATCCTAATATTTTACAAATTGGAGATAAAGATTATAAACCATTAGCAATTCCTGAAACAATTCGTATTCGTGATGCCTATTTAAACCAAATGTCTTCATCTTTAAAAAAATCTGTAGAAAATCTAAATTCTTTACAAGAAACACAAAAAGTAGTGGAAGAAAAAATGGAAAAATCAAACAATATTGTAGATAAAGTTTATACTAATATTTTAAATACATCAATTTTTGATTCTCTTATTCACACACAGCCAGTTTACGGAGACAAAGAAAGAGACTTTGCTTGGGCTTCACAGAGTGAAAACAAAAAATCCCCTTTTATGGTTGCTACTAATCCTATGCCATTTTATGCTGGTTGGGATGAAAGTTCTCGTAAGTTTGTTTTAACTAATCGATTGTTATCAAGAAAAGATGCAGGTTATTCTTTTGTGAATAATGAAAATCAATTTACTGAATACTTAAAGGCTCCATTTAATGGTATGAATGCACCTACAACATTATATTGGCAAATTCCTTTTACAACTTATGATCCTGATCAATTTTTTGCTTTAGGAATGGATGGTTTTTCACCTATTGGTTGGAGAAATTTTCATTTTAAATCTTCAAAACAAACTACAAAACCAATTTTAATTAAAAAAATTGAATCAACTTTAACTTCCTCTATTTCACCAATTTCAAATAAATTTTCAAAAGATCTTTATATTAAATTTATAAATAAAACTTTAAAAAATTCATTTAGCATTTCGATTCGCTTCGGCGGAGCCGATGCGAAAGAGCCTTCGCATCGGCTCCGCCGAAGCGAGCAACCAAATGATATTAAAAATATTAATGAAAACCGTCAAAATCAAATAAATCTTTATAATCGAGTTCAAAAACGTTATAAACGAGTTAAAAAACACCCAAGACCTCCAGTTTGGTTCCCTTCTGGGACATTAGCAAATCAGGTATTGCCTGTTCATTATATTTATGTTTTCTATAAACGTTATCGTTTACCAAGAGATCGATATGTACGTAGAAAATTAAGACGTACTAAAAATGAAGATTTAAAACCATTTATAAAGAATTTAAATCAGTGGACAGATTATACATTACGAAAACGTGCAAAACCAAAACGTAAATATCATAGAAAAAATTTAAAAATGAAACGAAAAAATGAAGATTTCTTAGCTCATTTAAAAAGAAGAAAATTCAGAGGATTTGCAGATGAAACAATTCGTTTTAGACCAATTTCTGAAAGTCAAAAACTGAAAGAACTAAAACTACGTAAAAAACTTTTAACAAAAGATAAGAAAAAAACAGATTTAAATAAAAAACAAAAAGTTTCAAAAGATAATATCAGATTACGTCAATTAAGACGTCGAGTTCAAAGACAAGTTTTCAGACCTGTATGGCGTTATAAACCACAATCAGGAGGCTTTGTTTGGCCTGGAGATTATTTAAGATTTGAATTAGTAAAAGCTCCAAAACTTCAAATAAATACAATTAGTTCTGCTTCACAGCCATTCCGTGGAAGTAATAACTTAAAAGTTTCTGAAAAACAAAGAAATATTCGTAAGAAAAAACGTCGTGTTATTCAAGAATGGCAAGTACAACCAAAAAAATATTTCTTACAAAAACATAATCTAAAAGTTCTAAAAAAACGTTTACAAAAATCACAAAATTTAACTTTTTAGTCATAATAAAAATATTTTAGGCGCGTAGCGAGAAAAATAAAAAAGATACTGTTTTTATTATAGACTATTTCAATTTTTTTTGATAAAATATCATAATCAAATTTTTAAAGTTTTATAATAGATTTATTATAAAACTTTAAAAATTTGATTATTTTTTTTACGTGAGTTCAGTTTACATTCACTACATTTAGTGAAAGAGCCTTCACTAAAAGTGTAACAGCTGTGAGGAGCAAATGCTTCTGTTTTTTTTTGTTTTGCGAAAGCTACAAAGTCAATCTTTGATTGCTCACTTTGGTTCCTCAACTTTGCCGAAGGAGCAAAGAGCCGTGCGCAAAGGAAAAAACAAAGAAGAATCAGTAAAGTAGAGAAGTGATAAAATGATATACACACAAAAAAGAAGTATAAATCTTTAATTTCTTAGAAAAGTAGAGCAAAAAATAATTTAAGTTATTTTGCAATAATCAAATAAAGAAATTTTGGCGGCATAGCCAAGTGGTAAGGCAGAGGATTGCAAATCCTTTATCCCTCAGTTCGAATCTGAGTGCCGCCTTAAAATTTGTTTTAGGTATTTAAAAATATATTTAAAAATATTAGAAAATTTCTTTTTTTAAAGAAAGTATCAAACTTCAGGAAGTTGCTTCAAGTTTCAAAAAAATACATTTGAAATATATTTCTACTAAATTTTTAAAGTAGAAAAATCAAAATCATTAACTCAAATTTTTTTTAATAGTTAGTTAATGATAAAAAATATATATTTTTTTTTTAATAAAATTTATGTTAAGTCCTAAAAGAACAAAATTTCGTCGCCATCATCGTGGTCATTTAAGAGGTAAAGCTAGCCGTGGAAATAAAATTGCATTTGGAGATTTTGGTTTACAAGCATTAGAACCTTGTTGGATTACTTCAAGACAAATTGAATCAGGACGACGTGTTTTAACAAGATATGTACGTCGTACAGGTAAATTATGGATTCGAATTTTTCCAGACAAACCAGTTACGATTCGTCCAGCTGGTACTCGTATGGGTTCAGGAAAAGGTTTTCCAGAATATTGGGTTGCTGTAGTTCACCCAGGAAAAATTATTTATGAAATTACTGGTATTTCTGAAGTTTTAGCAAAACAAGCTTTAAAAACAGCAGCTTATAAAATGCCAATTAAAACAAAATTTTTAAAAGCTGAAAATAACTAAAAAATTTATATATTAAGAATTTAATATATATATGATGAAAATAAAGTTTCAATATTCTTAATAAATTTATGATAAAACCACAATCATATTTAAATGTTGCTGATAATAGCGGAGCTCGCAAATTAATGTGTATTCGTGTTTTAGGTGGTGGACGCCAAACTGCTGGTATTGGTGATGTTATTATTGCAGTAGTAAAAGATGCTTTGCCTAATATGCCATTAAAAAAATCAGATGTTATTCGAGCTGTTATTGTGCGTACAACAAAAGGTGTGCGACGTGAAAATGGAATGATGTTACGTTTTGATGATAATGCAGCTGTTGTAATTAATAAAGAAGGGAATCCTCGAGGAACACGTGTTTTTGGTCCAATTGCACGTGAATTACGTGAGCGTGATTTTACTAAAATTGTTTCTTTAGCACCAGAAGTAGTTTAAAAAAATAAAAGAATGCCACTCCTTTGCACTCAGTTGTGCAGTCCCTCCTTCGCTTCATCTTTTGAGGCGCATCGGCTCTTCGCTCCTTTGCTTCTTCGGGTTCGGAATCAGAGATTCCGAAATAGCCGAAGGAGCGGCTGCAAAGAATAGAGAGCACGATCAAAGATTCCAAACTCGCACTGTCTTTGCATCAACTCTTTTGTTTTGGTGCGCTTGCGCTGTCTTCGCTCCTTCGGCGTTGGTTCCTCGGCTTCGCCGAAGAAGCGAAGAAGAAGAAGCCGAAGAATCGCTGAAGAAGAAGAAGCCGAAGAATTGCTGAAGAAGCAAGAAGCACCTAAGAGGGAGGCAAAGCCAAAGCACCGAAGCGAAGGAAAAATTTAACTTCTTTCATTAGTCTTTTAAGATCAACAATTGTTTGCAAAGAAACTAAGAAGCAAATAAATTTAATTCTTATAATTTAATTAATTTGAATTTCTCTTTTGTTTTAAATGAATTAAATTTTTTATTCTAAATATTATTTTTACCCTGTTTATTATTATAACCCACATTGGCTCTTTTTTTTCTGTTCTTTGCTTCTTTTGTTTTGCTATGCTTATCTTTTGCTTCGGTGTGCTTATGTGACTGAAGCACTGAACTGAAGCGGAATGGCTTTGAAGGCTATTCAGCTTTGCTGAGTAGCCAAACACAAACTGAAAGCAAATGTCAATCAAAGATTATTATCAATCAACAATTGAAAAATAAGTTAGGAAGCAGAAATATTTGAGTCCAAACATGCAGGAAAGAAAAACAAATAAATGTATGAAAAAAAATTGGTAAAAATACAAATATCTTTGTTTGTGTTTTAATCTTTAGATTTATAATTATAGTATTCATACTAATATAAAAAAATCAATCAATAAATATAAACCAGTATATAATTTATAGGAATAAAAAGTTTTTAAATTTCAAAAGTATGTAAAAATTTGTAATATATTCGCTTCGGTTGTGCTGTCGGTTGTTTTCAGCAAAGCCTTCGCAGCTGCATCGGTTCAGTGCACTTGCGCGATCGAACTGCCGAAGCAGAAGCGCGCGCTGTCTTCGCTCCTTCGGTCGCGCAAGCGCGTTCTTTGGCAATCAAAGATTATTCTCAATCTTTGATTGAGAAACAACAATCTTCGATTCCGAAAGAAGAAGAAGCCGAAGAAGCACCGAATGCGATAAAAATGAAATTTTAAATGAATATTAAAAAATATTGATTAAATTCATATTTAATAATTCAATTCATTTATATAAGTTAAATAAAATTTATTTATAATAAAAAAAAAATGACTCAACGCTTAAAACAATATTATATGGAGAAAATTGTGCCAACATTATATAGCCAATTTGGATATAAAAATATCCACCAAGTACCTCGTATTGAAAAAATTGTTTTAAATCGAGGAATTGGAGATGCTTCTCAAAATAACAAGATTTTAGAATCTTTTTTAAAAGAATTAGGTCTTATTTCTGGTCAAAAAGGAGTTGTAACTCGTTCAAAAAAATCAATTGCTGGATTTAAAATTAGAGATAAAATGCCTGTTGGTGTTTCTGTTACTCTTAGAGGAGAACGTATGTATGGTTTTTTAGATCGATTAATTCATTTAGCTCTTCCTCGAGTACGTGATTTTCAAGGAATTGATCCAAAAAGTTTTGACAAAAATGGAAACTATAGTTTAGGACTTGAAGAACAATTAATGTTTCCAGAAATTGAATATGATAAAATTGATCAAATTCGAGGAATGGATATTTGTATTGTTACAACAGCAAAAAATCAAGAAGAAGGTCTTTCTTTATTAAAAGAATTTGGTTTTCCTTTTAAACTTTAATTAAAAATTACAGTTTAATATTTTTATTCATAGAAAAATTTTTTCTATGCGTTTTCTTAAAGGATTTTTTTAATCCTTAAATTTTGTTTGGGTTTTACTCTTTTTATTTGCAATCTTGGAATTTCATTTTTTCTTTAAGTTTTTTACTTTATTTGTTTACATAAACTATGTGTAAGTGAATGCGAAAAAAAGCAGACAAACTTATACTTCCTTTGCTATTTTGAAAAATGAAAAGTTTCAGCTTTGTGGAGGCAAAGCAAAAGAAAACCAAAGCAAAGCAAAAATTATTGTGTAGCAAAATAATCATCTTTTATTAGGAAAAAACAGAAGATTCCAAACATAAAGAAGAAAACCCTTCACTTTGCAGTTACTTCTTTGCATGCACTTCTTCACTCTTTTGCTTTTTTGCTTTGCAACTGCATTAGCTATCTTTCCCCCCTTCAGTATCATTTCTTCTTTTGATTTGAGGCGCATCGGCTTTTCGCTCCTTCGGTCGCGCAAGCGCGTTCTTTGGCAATCAAAGATTGCCAACAATCTTCGATTCCGAAAGAAGAACCGAGAGCGTGATCTTTGATTCGAAACTCTGTTTGCTTCGGTTCTTTGCACTCGGTACGTACGCGAAGCGAAGGCAAAACCGAAGTGTGACCAAAGCAAAGGAGCGAAGGCAAAACCGAAGTGTGACCAAAGCAAAGGAGCGAAGAGCCGATGAAAAAAAGCCAAATCACTCCTTCGCTTTGTTAAGGAGGCAAAGTTGAAGTGAATACACAAAAAGCCTTTTTTTGCAAAGGAGTGGTGGGAAGGAACTGGAGCAGAGGTAAGGCGAAAGCACACGCAGCAAAAGAAGATAATGCAAAGTGAAAGAATGATAAAATTTTAATAACAAAATGTATATGGTAAACGATACTATTAGTGATATGTTAACTCGTATTCGTAATGCTTGCATGGTTCAAAAAGGAACAGTTTTAGTACCTTTTACAAAAATGAATCAAAAAATTGCTCAAATTTTAGAAAAAGAAGGGTTTATTCAAAATTTCCAAATTTCTGAAGATTCAAAAAATTTAATTTTACGTTTAAAATATAGATCAAAAAAAATTGGGAATACAAAACGTAAAGAATCTTGTATTACAAATTTAAAAAGAATTAGTAAATCTGGATTAAGAATTTATGCAAATCACAAAGAAATTCCTCGTGTATTAGGAGGGGCAGGTATTATTATCTTATCAACACCTGAAGGACTTCTTACTGACAGAGAAGCAAGATCTTTAGGTATTGGGGGTGAAGTTTTATGCTCAATTTGGTAAGATTTTTATTTTTTTAAACAAAAATAAAAATGAAATAAATTTTACAAAGTATATTTTATGTTTATTTAAATGATAAAATATACTTTGTAAAATTTATTTCATTTTGTTTTTATTTATTAGTAAAGGAATAATATCATTCTTTTTATAAAAAATATGCTTTCAAATTTAAAAAATAATTTAAAATTTGAAAGAGAAAAATTTTTTAGATATAATATATTTATATTAAAAACAAATAACTAAAATTTATTTGCTATTTTTATATTTTTTTTTAATTGTGAAAGCTATCAAAATAAAGATCAAATATGAAAAAGCAAAGGATATTTTTTTTATAATATATTTCTATGTATTGCTAATAAAAGTTTTAGAATTGACTCTTTTACTTGAAAAAAATTTATACTCAATTATTTTACTTAACTTTTTAAAAGATTTTTGAATCTTGTATGTAGAAAAAAGGTTAAGCAAAATAATAGTTAAAAAATCATAAAAAAGCGTAAGCTTTACTCAAAAATCCAAATCAAGTAAATGGTTCAATATAATTAAGAGTTGTTTAAAAAACATTCTATAATATGACAATTAGTTCACCAGAACGCGAAGCTAAAAAAGTAAAAATTGCGGTAGATCGCAATGCTGTTGAAACAAGTTTCGAAAAATGGGCGTGTGACCTGAAAAAAGGATTAGATATTGTAAATTATAGTTTATATAATAAAATTAGCCAAAAAAAATTCTCTAATTTTCTTTTAAAGTGTACGCTTTCGCATCTGCTCTTCACTCCTTTGCTTCCTTCGCTTCGGCAGAGCCGAAAGCGAAGAAACGAAGCGAGAAGCCAAAGCACACTTTTAAAGAAAATTATTAATTAAAAATCCTTATTCTAAAAATGTATTTTGTTAAAAATATAAATATATATATAATTAAAATTTTTATAAAAAATCTATTTTAACATTAGATTTGATTGAAAAAAAACATGTATTTATTGTATGTATAAATATTTAAAGAATATTAAAAGAGTTGATTCCAATTTTTTTAACCAATCAAAAATTAAATTTATAAAAAATCAAAATTTAAATACAAGTTTTAAAAAATATTCTACTTTTAATTCTTTAAAAAAGAATATTTTAGTTCTCAAGTTCTATTTTCTCATAATAAATAAAATAAAAAATAAAAAATATTTCATTTTAAGTTTTGTTTTTTTTGAAAATTTTTATAAAAAATTTAAACAAGATTTTATTAAAGATAAAAAACTCATATTTTCATTAGAAATTAATGATTCAATTTCTATTATTTTAAATTTTTTATTTATTCTTTTGTTTAATATTTTATTTACTTTTTTGCGAAATTCAAAAACCAAAATTATTTTCTCGAAGTTTTTTGTTAATCAAAGATTATTTGGAATCAAACATCGTGCTTTCAGTTCTTTCGCTTTGGTTCGGAGCTTCGAAATAGCCGACTGCGTGTTCGGCAAAGCCGAAGAAGAGCCTTCGCTTCTTCAGCTTCTTCCCAGCCACTCCTTCACTTCAGTTCTTTTGCATCGGCTCCGCCAAAGCAATTCAGCGGAGCCGAAGAAGCAATTCGGCAGAGCCGAGGAAGCGAATCAAGCGCAAAGAAGTGAGTTTGGAATCAGAGATTCCAAAACAGCCAACTGCATTAAAACAATAATATATAATTCTAATAAAAGATTTCCAAATGAAAATAAAATAATAATTAATGATTTTAGTTCTTTTGTAATAAAAGATTTTAAAAAAACTGAAAAATCAAATAAAAGACTTTCTATTTTAGAATTTTTTAAAAGAAATTCTATTGAATTTATATTTATAAATTTTTTTTCTATTGTTCTTCATTTTGAATCTTCAATTCGGCAGCTTCCTTCACTTTCGTTTCTTTTGCTGAACAGTTGCATAAACTCTTTTGTTTCTTTGGAGCCAATTCTTAACGTTGACTCTGCTAAAGCAAAAGGAAGCAAAAAAATCAAAGCAGAAGCACACTTTCAATTTGCTTTCTCAGCGAAGCCAAATTGCTTCGGTTCTTCAGCTTCGCAGCCGTTTCTCGGAAGCAAAAAGCTGACAAGCCAAAGAGCCAATGCGAAGGCAGAGCTGATGCGGCTGCAAAGTGGCTTTGAAGGAGTGCACAAAAATAAGAACACCAACCATATTTTTTTTATTAAAAAAATAAAAAATTGTAAAATTAATGAAAATAAAAAAACTTATTTAAAATTTTTTTGTTTAAAAAAAAAAGAATTGTTTTATTTTATGTTTTTTCTCGCCTCGGCTCCTTCGGATTTGCCTTCGCTCCGCGAGAAGTGCAATATTTATTATTATATAAACCTTCTATTTCATTTTTATTGTTTCTCATTAAAAAAAATTCAACACATTATACTAATAAAAACTTTTTTAATACAAAATTCTTCAAAAAAAAAAGCACAATTCCTTTGCAGCAACTCCTTTATGCACAAAGCTTTGTCTGTACCTCATAGAATGTTGTCAGAGCCGTCAAAAAAGGAAACACAGCACTCCACATCCCCTCCCATGAGTGATTTTGCTTCTTTGCTTCATCAATGTTCAATGGGTGACACACTATGCATAAGTGAAAGAAAAAAAACTTATAAGTTTTTTAATAAATTTTCTCTAAACAATAATATGTTTTTTTTATTCAACAACAAAAATTTTTTAAATAATATGATTTTTGAAATCTATAATAAAGTTTTATTTTTAAATAATTATTTTTCAATTTTTATCAACCAAAAATATAAACCTTTTAGAATGCATAATTTAATTAAAAGCAAAACTTTAAAAAATTTTAAATTAACTCAAAATATTTACAATATTAAATTACTTTTAAAATTTCAAAAAATATTTTATTGTATTGAAATGACTTATTTTCTCTCAAAAAAAAAATTTTATAATAAAACAAAAAAATTTTTATTTTTTAAAATTCAAAAAATTTTATCAAATTGTTTTATTTTAAAAAAAAAATCATTCTTACCATTGTATTCCATAATTTTTTCAAAGAAAAAATATTCAGATTTTTATTATCATTTTAATGATAATATACTTGAAAAAGAATCTGTTCTTTCAATTTTTATTAAAAAAAAATTGTTATTTTTTTGCTTGCAAAGCAAAGGTAAAGAGAAAGCTCCTTTGCATGTTTCATTAAATTATCCAAAGCAAAGCAATGAGCCAAAGTGTAGCAAAAAAGGCGGAAGCATGCAAAAGGAAGCAAAAGAAAAGAAGCAAACGAAAGGGAGCAAAAGGATAGATAAATCCAAAATTGCTTCTTTGCTTCATAAAAGACAACAAAAGAATGAATACAAAGCAATAAATATGATTTTAAACAATGTGAAAAAAAGCAACAGAAAAATTGAAATAATATTAGGACCTTTAAAATTTGGATTATCTTTTGAACTTTATTGTAATATTTTATCTTTTTATACTTTCAATTATTTTATAAAACAATCAATTAAAACAATTAAAAGCAATTTTCTATTTTATGATTGTCTTAATTTTTATAAAAAAAAAATTTTTAATTTAAATAATTATTCTTGTTCTTCTTTTTCGATGCTTTTGAAAACAACTAAAATCAAAGATTTGAATAAAACAAAGAAAAAGCAAAAAAAAAATGAAACACTGCGCTTCGGCAGAGCCGATGCGAGAAAAATTTTAATAAAAAAAAGTATTATTTATACACTATTATCCAAAAAACAAAATTTAGCGATTAACAATCAAAATTTCTTTTATGTTTTAAAAAAATTAATTGAAATTTTAAAACAAATTAGACCTTTAAAATATCTATTACATCTTAAAAGATATTTTTTTGTTACAGCGCAGAGCAAGAACTTAAAAAATTTTACTTTTTTTAATATTATATTAAAAGCCTTTTACCCATATTATAAGATGTCTAATTTTGTTTTAAATTCTTTTGATATTGAAAATTATTTAAAATCAAAAATATTTTTTCTTATAATAAAATTTACAAAAATAAATATGTCATTTTTAAAAAAAAATTCAATTTCTTTTTTTCTTTCTGAATTAAAAATTCAAAATAACTTCTTAGCAATCTTGTTATACACTTTGCTATTTCAATACACAAATGAACCCACACAAATAAACTCAATAATATCAAATGATGATAGAAGTAAAAATATAAACCAAAAAATTTTTAATTCTTATAATAAAAAAGGTACTTCTTTACCCAACTCTGATTCCTCTTGCTTCTTCACTACGCAAGGAGCTGATAGGAATCAATCCATCAAGCATTGGCTTTTTCATTTCTCAGCTTTTTCACACACTATTGGCCAAGCTGAAGCAGAGCAGTTTGGCTTCGCAGAGCAACAGCTTCTCCACAGCAAACCAACGAAAAGAAGTGAATGCATCAATACCTCAGAAAAGAAAGAAAAAAATGAATATATTCGATTATATAATCTAGGTTTTTATTATGGATCTTTTTTTTTTAATTTTAATATAAATATTTTTGATATTGTTGATATTCTTTATAAGAATTTTTATATTTCTTTTTCTCGCATCGGCTCTGCCGAAGCGCAAATTGAAAAACCAAAATTATTTAAAATTAGACTCATAAAGTCTTCTATTAGAAAGAATAAATATTCATATAAAACATATAAAATAAATTTCTTTAAATATAAATTTTTCAAATCTGTTTTAAAAAAACTTTTCTCCCTCCTTCGCTTCGGAGATTCTTCGCTTCACGAGCGCATCGGTTCGGTGCTTCGGCTATTTCGGAATCGGAGATTGTTGGCAATCGAAGATTGCCAAAGAACCCAAACGCATGACCGAACTGACGAAAGTAACCGAACTGATGCAAACACAAACAAAAAAATAAAAAAATATATAAAATCAATATTCTCACTCCACACTAAATATAAAAAAAGTTTAAAAAATAATAATTTATTTTTATATGATTTTAAAAAATTTTTTTTTAATAATTCTTTTTTTACAATCTATAAAAATTTTCAAATAAATAAAATTCAAAATAAAAACAAATTTTTTTTAATAAAAAAATGGGACCCTTTAAAAGGGAGATATCAAAAAAAATCAAATTATATTTGGAAAAAGAATAAAATTTCAGTCTTTTATGAAACAAATTATCTGAATATTTTTTATAACAGCAAATTTTCAAATTGTTTAATAACTGATAAAAATAATATTTTTATTTTAAATAGTAAATATACTATTATTAATAAATTTGCAAATGCTACTATTGCATGGAATACAGAATATAATATAAGTCATTGTTCAGTATTACAAAAAAAGATTAACAAAAATAAAGAAAATATTTTCTATTTTAAAAAAAGAAAAATATTAAGTTTAGAAGAAATGCATTCTTTAAAAAAAAATGGATTAAATTTTAAAGGTTTTTTTTTATTTTTGAGATATGTATCAAATACATTATCAGATAGCAAAAAAGAAAGATTAAATACCAAAGAATTTTTAATTAGAGATAAAAAAGGTTGCTTAATAAAAAAACAAATTTCTATTTTGAAAAATCATAAAGTGCAAAATTTTCATCAATTCTTCTTTTATTTTGTTTTGGGTCACGAAGCGAAGAAGATCGCTTCAATTCTTCTTCGCTCGGCAAGAAGTCGACAAGCAAAAAAGCCTTCCTTTCACTTCAGCGATTCAGCTAGCCGAACCAATGCAAAGGAGCAGCAGAGCGCATCAAAACAAAACAAACGTATGCATTTTTGCTTTACAAGTTTGGAATCTTCAAATTGTCAATCTTCGATTGACAAACCAAAAATGCAGCAAACGATTCAATATTTCAATTTTGCACTCGCTTCGACAGTTCGGTCGCGCGTTCGGCTATTTCGGAATCGGAGATTGTTGGCAATCTTCGATTGCCAAAGAACCCGAAGCACCAAACCGAAGCGAAGGCAGAGCCAATGCGAGATAAATACAGGTTTAATACCCTCAAAAATAAATTTAAAAAAACATTTAAATTTATTAAAAAATATTATTTTAAAATATAATTCGCAAACTCAAAAAAAACTTCTTTATAAATTGAGTTACAGAATTATGAATTGGAGTTACTACTATAAAATAGTAACAAATTCTCAATTATTTTATTATTGTGATAAGATAATATATAAGCTTCTTTGGAAATGGGCTTGTCGTAATCATCCAAATAAAAGTAAAAAATGGATTCAACAAAAATATTTTTTTTCTTTAAAAAATAAAAAATGGGTTTTTGGAATTCTACCAAAAAATTTTGATTCTAAATTATCTAGAAAAGATATATTTTATTTACCTTTTCATAATTTTCTAATAAAAATTTAAAAAAAAATATATATATTTCTAATATAATAATATTATGATATAATATCAAATTAGAAATTTAAGCACACAAATTGTTCAAAAAATGTTTTATATAAGAATAAAATTATGGCAGGTAAACCGGTTGAACGTCCTTTTTCAGACATTTTAACAAGTATTCGTTATTGGGTTATTCATAGTATTACAATTCCAGCTTTATTTATTGCAGGTTGGCTTTTTGTTAGTACAGGTTTAGCTTATGACGTATTTGGAAGTCCTAGACCTAACGAATATTTTACAGAAGATCGTCAAGATGCTCCATTAATTACAGATCGTTTTAATGCATTAGAACAAGTTAAAAAACTATCTCAACAATAATTTAATCAATAAAAAAAAGTTTCTTTTTGTTGCATGGTCTTTGGTTAGCTTCTGCTTCTTTGCTTTTTTTGGTTTGGTCGCACACTCGGTCGCGCAGACGCTTTTTCTTCGGTTGCACTTTGGCTTTGCCTTCGCTTCTTCGCATTCGGCTATGCCTTCGCTCCGCGAGCGAAGAGCGCACCGAAGAAGCAAAGGAAGGCTATGCCAAAAGCACCTAAGCACCGAGTAGCCTAAGCAAGTTTGGAATCAAAGATTCCAAAAGGAGCAAATAAGTGGATGCAAAGAGCCAAAGCAGCTGTAATCATAATATCATGATTGCGTAAGCACATAAAATGAAGCAGCAATAAATACTTTTTTTATTAAGTATGAATTCTTTAAAATTTTTATTTTAAAGAATTCATATTTAATTTTTTTAAGATTTTTTAATAGAAATCAATTTTTATTAAGAAAAAAGAAAGTCTTTTGTTTTTAAAATTATAAAAAAACTTAATTTGCTTCTTTATCGCTTCGGTGCACTTGCGTAACCGAGTGCGAAAATCTTCTTTTTCGCTTCGGCGAAGCCGATGCAACAATCTTCGAGTCCAAACTCCAAACTTGCGTCTCTGTAGCCACTTCTTTGTTCCTTCACATGCTTTCAGTTCTTGACTTTGCTTTGCCTTAACTCAAAACAAGGAAACAAAGCTGCAGCAGAGTGGTTGCAAATAAACGAAAGTGCACAACCCAAAGCAAAAGGAGGCAAAAGAACACGCAGCGAAAGCAATGTTTATTTATTTTTTAATTTTATTAATGTCATTTATTGAATAAATAATAAATTCAAATATTTTAAAAAAAAAAAATTTAAATAAAAATTATTCAGGCTCTCATGACATCAAAAATATTTATTTATATTATAAAGAATGTCTCAACAAACTGAAAAAATGGAAATTTTAGTTCGAGCAGTTGGTAGACGAAAAGAAGCTGTGGCTCAAGTTAAAATTGTAAAAGGAACTGGGAAATTTTTAATTAATAAAAAACCAGCTTCTGATTATTTACATAATAATTCAAATTCAATTTTATCAATCCAAGCTCCATTTGAAATTTTACAGAAACAAGAAGTAAGCGCTTCAGTTCGGCTAGCCGAAGAGTCGATGCAAGAAAAAATGCAAGATCAAAATTCAACAAATTCTCAAGAAAGTTCAGAAACAACTTTAAATGGATTAATTCCATCAAATCTTGATGCACATGTAAAAGTTGAAGGAGGTGGCCTAATGGGACAGACAGAAGCTATTCGATTAGCCGTAGCAAGAGCAGTCTGTGAAATGAATGGAACTTCAGAAATTCGCAAAAATTTAAAAGATAAAGGATATTTAACTCAAGATTCACGTATTAAAGAACGTCGCAAATATGGGCTTAGAAAAGCAAGAAAAGCTCCACAATACAATAAACGTTAATATCTTTTAATATTTTTTAATATTTTTTAATCTTTTTTAAAGCAAGAGAGTCTTTTGTCAATCTAAGAGGTCCTTTATGACATATTTGCTGTTTTGTTTGTCTGTGCATTGGCTCCTCACTTTTGGTTCTTTTCCACTCTACTTCAGGTTTTGCATCTTTTTATGCACATCGGTTTTTGGTGCTTCGGTTCGGCTAGCCAAATCGCCGACAGCGCAACCGACAAACGAAAACACCAAAAGCATGATCTTCATTTCCAAACTCACCAAAAGTGAAAAAACAAAAAAGCCTTCCTTTGCTTCTTCACACTTGGTTATCCCTTTGGTTTTTCTTCTTCTTTATCACTTTGGTTCTTCGCTTCTTCGGCTATTTCTTCGCTTCGGCATTTTCGGAATCGAAGATTGTTGTTTCTCAATCTAATCGCCAATCTTAGATTGGCGACTGATTGAGAATAATCTTCGATTGCCAAAGAACTCGAGTGCAACTATCTCCGATTCCGAACTTGAACGCGCTTGCGCAACCGAAACACTTCGCAGAAGCAAAGGAGCGAAGCAACGAATCTTCATTTTAAAACTCAACGACCGCAAAGAAGCAGATCACAGGATAAAAAGCAAAGCAGCAGAAATAATCTTTTGACAAAAACCAACTTTAAATAAGAAAATATTGTCTTTATAAATTACTTTTTTTAAGTAATTTATAAAGACAATATTTTTTTGAATCTATTTATAAAATAAAACCAATTTTATTATTTCTAATAAACTAAACATAAATAATAATAATTAAATCAAATCAGAAATTTTAAACCGCACTCGGTTATGCCTCCGCATCGGTTCGGTGCTTCGGTGCTTCGGTTCGGTGCGCTTGCTCGACCGAATCGCCGACTGCGCGACCGAACGCGCAACCGAACTGCCGAAGTGAGCGAATAAATTCATTATTAAAAAATCAAGGAGATGTTTTTACTAAACTATAAAAATAAAAGTTAGAAATTTTTAATATTTCTCTTTACTTTGCTTCTTCATTTCTCAACTTATTCTTAGCTTCTCCTTTGCACCCATTCAGCAAAGCCTTCGCATTGTCTTTTAACTTCCTTTCACTTCAGCTGCTCTTTTGCTTCTTCGCTTCTCTTCGCTTCTTTGGCGTTGCCGAAGAAGGAGCAAAGGCAAAGCTAAAGGAGCAAGTCGTCAACAATGAAGGAGCAGCTGCAAACCAAAGTGAAAGAGCGGAGAAGAAGCAAAGAAAACATGCAGCAAAGGACATAAACAAAAAAAGAAAAATATTATTATTATTTTTTTTATATCTTATAAAGTTTTATATTTCTTTTTGAATCTTAAAAATAATATTTTTTTATAAGATTCTTAAACTTTTTTAAAAATTATACTTTAAATTATTATGAATAATGAAAATTTTATTCGACGTTATGTTATTATTGGAGAAAGAAGATTAAGTAATTATTGGTGGGCTACAATTATTTTAATTGGTGCTATTGGTTTTTTACTAACTGGTATATCAAGTTATATTGGGACAAAAAATAGTTTATTTGTTTCAGAATCTTTTATTTCTTCACTTTCGGCAGAGCCGACAATCACAAATATTTCATTTTTTCCACAAGGATTATTAATGTGTTTTTATGGTAGTTTAGGCCTGTTACTTAGTCTTTATTGGTGGTTTCTAATTTTTTGGAATGTTGGGGGTGGTTTTAATGAATTTAATAAAAAAGAAGGTATCATTCGTATTTTTAGATGGGGATACCCAGGTAAAAACCGTAAAATTGATTTGTCTTATACTTTGAAAGATGTTGAATCAATTCGAGTAGAATTGAAAGAAGGATTTGATTCTCAAAGAACAATTTTTATGACATTAAAAGGTAAACGTGAAATTCCTTTAACTGGAATTGGTCAACCTTTAACAATTCAAGAAATTGAAAAACAAGCTTCTGAATTAGCAAACTTTTTACAAGTTTCCTTAGAAGGTTTATAAAATCTTTTAAAAAATTGTTGCAGCCGCATTGGCTCTTTTGCATCTGCTCCTTCGGCTTCGCTGAAGAAGTGAATCGAAGCAGAAGGCGTGTTTTGCTTATTCAATTTCTTTTGCTTTCTATTCTATTGGAATCTTTTTGTTAAAATTTTGATTGTTTCCTTTTGCATATGATAGTTTGCTGAATGTTCTTTTACTTGCACATAGCAAATGCTTCCTTGAAACAGCAATCAAAGATTGACAAAACTCCTGCGTAGCTGCTCCTTCTTCTTTTTTTGATGCGCACGCTTCAGTTCTTCACATTCGGCTATTCGGCTATGCCTTCGCGAAGGAGTGCAGAGCCTACATGCCCTAAAACAAACTCACCGATGAAGCACAGGAAGGCATAGCCAACACGCTTCTTCAGACTCAGCTATTCATCTATTCACTCTGCAGTTGGTGAAGTCGAAGAACTGAAGTGAAGGAAGTGAAGAAGCATTTCAGCTTTTCACTCTGCAAACCAAAGCAAAGAACTAACAGGAAGGAAGTTGATTGGTATCGAAGGGGAAGTGAAGTTCTTAATTTATGAAAAAAGATTATATAATATAATGGGTAAATATCTTTTTTTATAATTTTCTAAATTTTATAGTGAAATTATGTTAAGTATTTTTTATTTATTACTAAAGTAAAAAAAGTGATAATAATAAAATATTAAAAAAAACAAATAGATTTTTCAAATATTGTTTTAACCTTAAAAAGGGACACTAAATTAAAATAATGAGTCCAAAGCAAAAATTTTTTTATAATATTTTTATGTATTAATCTTTTGCATTTATTTATTTCATAAAAAACATTCTTTTGAATCTTTAAGTCCAATTAAAAAATATCTCACAAACGGAGCGAAGGCTTCAACAAAGTGCCAATTTAATATATTTTCAATCTACAAGCAAAAAAAAGAAAAATAGAAAGATTAAAAATGATTTGAAATAAAATATTCCAAATGAATAATCAAAAAAAAAAAGAATAAAAAAATTTTTTTAAATTCTAAAATTTGGTCTCCTAAAAAAAAATGAGAAAAAAATTATGCCTCGTTCACAAAGGAATGATAACTTTATTGATAAAACTTTTACTGTTATTGCAGATATCTTATTAAAAGTTCTGCCAACTTCTCAACGTGAAAAACAAGCTTTCATCTATTATCGTGATGGAATGTCAGCACAAGCTGAAGGAGAATATGCAGAAGCTTTACAAAATTATTTTGAAGCAATGCGATTAGAAGTAGATGCATATGATAGAAGTTATATTTTATATAATATTGGATTAATCCATACTAGTAATGGAGAACATGGAAGAGCATTAGAATATTATTACCAAGCTCTTGAAAGAAATCCTTCTCTGCCTAGTGCTTTAAATAATATTGCAGTAATCTACCATTATCGTGGAGAACAAGCAATTGAAAATGGACAATCAGAAATTTCTCAAATTTTATTTGAAAAAGCAGCAGATTATTGGAAAGAAGCTATCAGATTAGCACCAACAAATTATATTGAAGCTCAAAACTGGTTAAAAATGACAGGTCGTGATAGTGGAATATAATTTAAAAATAGTAATAAATATATGAGTTTTTATCGCATGTTTGCCTCTTCATTTTGTAAATGAAATCAAAGATTTATAAAGCAAACAATGTTACAATTATTTTTTATATTTTATTCAGTTTGTGCACAGCTGCTTCAGTCACTCCTTCGCTTCTTTTGGAATCTTCGAAGTTTGGAATCTTCGATTCCAAAACAAACTCGCGTGTTCTTCGCTCCTTCGCTCACGGAGCGAAGGCATAGCCGAATGCGAAGAGAAGCTGAAGCACCAAACGCGAAGAACCGACTGTGTGTTCGGTCGCGCTGTCGGCGATTCGGTTGCGCAAGCGCACCGAATCGAAGCACCGAAGAAGCGGAAGGCTTCGCCTCCGCTCCGCAACTGCGCAGACTATTCGCTACTTCTTCTGTTCTTCGCTTCATCAGCAAGTTTGTTTTGATGTGCGCGCAGCCGCTTCGGCAGAGCCGAAGCGGCTTCGCCGAGCGAAAGCTTCGCCTCCTTCGCTTTGCAAAGGAGCAGCTGCATGATCAAAGATTCCAAACTCGCTTCAGTTCCTCAGTTGCACTGTCTTCGCTTCGACGGAGTCAAAGAGAAGACAGCTGAAGAACTGAAGGAGTGAAGAGCTAATGCGAAGAAAAATAAGAAGGAGCAAAAAAGCCTTCCGCTTCGATCGTGCTCTCGGTTCTTCGGTTCAGTGCTTCTTTCGGAATCGAAGATTGTTGGCAATCTTTGATTGCCAAAGAACACGCTTGCGCGACCGAATGCGCAACCGAACCGCTCCTTCACTCTGCAAAAGGAAGCGAAGGAGTGAAAAGCCGAAGCACCGATGCGGCTGAGCAAAAATAAAAAACAACGGAAGTGGTTCTTGAAAAAAAAATAAATTTTATAATTATGAAATTAGCTGTATATGGTAAAGGAGGAATAGGAAAATCAACAACAAGTTGTAATATTTCTTTAGCATTATCAAGAAGAGGTAAAAAAGTTTTACAAATTGGTTGTGACCCAAAACATGATTCTACATTTACATTAACTGGATTTATGATTCCTACAATTATTGATACCTTAAAATCAAAAGATTATCATTATGAAGATGTATGGCCTGAAGATGTTATTTATCAAGGGTATGGAGGAGTAGATTGTGTAGAAGCTGGGGGTCCTCCAGCAGGGGCAGGTTGTGGAGGTTATGTTGTTGGAGAAACAGTAAAATTATTAAAAGAATTAAATGCTTTTTATGAGTATGATATTATTTTATTTGATGTTTTAGGAGATGTAGTATGTGGTGGTTTTGCTGCTCCATTAAATTATTCAGATTATTGTATTATTGTTACAGATAATGGTTTTGATGCACTTTTTGCAGCAAACAGAATTTGTGCTTCAGTAAGAGAAAAAGCGCGCACACACCCTTTACGTTTAGCAGGTTTAATTGGAAATCGAACAAATAAAAGAGATTTAATTGAAAAATATGTTGAAGCTTGTCCCATTCCTGTTTTAGAAGTTCTACCTTTAATTGAAGATATTCGTATTTCTCGAGTTAAAGGTAAAACTTTATTTGAAATGGCTGAAACAGAAAAAACAATTACTTTTATTTGTGATTATTATTTAAATATTGCAGATCAATTACTTACAGAACCAGAAGGAGTTATTCCACGAGAATTATCAGATTCAAATTTATTTTCATTATTGTCAGATTTTTATTTAAATCCAACTATTAATAATAAATCTGAACAAAAAATATCTCGCTCCGCGCAAGAAAATGATATGTCAAGTATGAATAATTCTTTAAACAAAACACAAATAAAAGAAGAAAACATTGAATTCTTTTTAGTTTAATTTTATTTTTTTTGTGTCAAATGTTTTTGCTTTTTTGGAATGTTTGATGAGTCAGGTTTTATTATTATTCAGGTTTCATTCTTTTTTTATTTCTTAATCTATTAATATTTTTTTTGTGCACACTGCCCCTTTTGCTTCTTCGGCGACTCACTCTTTTGAGGCGAGTCGGCTCTTTGCTCCTTCGCTTCGGTTGTGCGTTCGGTCACGCAAGCGCATTTGGTTCTTCGCTTCTTCTTCTTCTTCGGCAACGCCGAAAGAGCGAAGCGCTTGCGCGTTCTTTTTGGAATCGAAGATTCCAAACTTCGAAGATTCCGAAAGAAGAAGAAGCGAAAAGCCTAAGAAGCACCAAGTGCAAAGAACCGAGCGCGCGATCAAAGATTCCAAACTCGCTTTTTCGGTCACGCTTCGGCTATTTCGGAATCGGAGATTCCGAACCCAATGCGCTTCGCTCTTTCGGCGTTGCCGAAGAAGAAGAAGAATAGAAAAATAACCGAAAATGGAAAGCATAGCTGAGTTCAAAGGAATGAAGATCTGATGCAAAGGAATTGAAAGCGTACAAAGAAGAGTGCAAGGGAGCAAGAAAACTTTTGATCATTTGCAATCTAAAATTACAAAGCACTCCCAAATAATCATATGAATAAATATAATAAAAGATTGTGCAAGAAAAAAGTTAATAAAATAATATTCTTTCATAAACATAAAAGAATAAAACAAACCTTAACAATTATCTTAAATCCTAAAAGAAATCAAAAATTCCAAAGAAAGTTCATATACAAAATATATTTGTATTTTTGAACAATAGTAAAAAAAATTTTTAAAATTATGAAAGTTCGTTCTTCTGTAAAAAAAATTTGTACAAAATGTCGACTTATTCGTCGAAAAGGCAAAGTTATGGTAATTTGTACAAATCCAAAACATAAACAACGTCAAGGATAATGTTATTATTAATTAGTATTACTTTATAATTGACTTATTCTTTATTTATAAAGAATAAGTCAATTATAAAGTAATACTAATTAATATTTTTGTAACAAATTTTCTTCGCTCCATGCTGTATTATATTTTAATACTATTTATAGAAATTATTATGATATAATAATTATATAGAGAAGAAAAATTAAACTTTAAATTTAAGTTTTAAAATTTTGTTGTTATTAATTAGGTTATTATAATAAATAACAACAAAATTTTTATAAAACAATATATAAAATTGAATATTAATAATTTTTATTTATAAAAATTATTAATAAATAAAAAGAAAAATTCTTTATTTTTAGTATTTTTTAGAAATTATACTGAATATATATAAAAAATAAAAAACAATTTGTCTTCACCATTGGGGGCGCTCTTGGTCCCGATGTCAGTGATTCGGTTGCTCGACTTTGCGCGCTTCTTCGGTGCTTCGGCTATTTCTTCTTCTTTTGGAATCTTCTTTTGGAATCTTTGATTGTTGGGAATCAAAGATTCCCAAATAACTCCAAACTCGCCGACGAGCGACAATCTCCGATTCCGAACCCGACTGCGCGACCGAAGGAGCGAAGAAGCGAAGACATAGCCGAGCGCGCACCGAAGCACCGAAGCGAAGAAGCTGCGAGGTATTTGATATTTTTTATTATAGAATAAAAGATTATTTAAAATCTATTATTCTTTGTTTTTTATTAATTTTAAAAAATTCACTTTAAATTTTAGATAAAATCAAATAATTTTAACTGTTATTCATTTCTTTGCATTGGTTCACTTTTGAAAAGCAAACTGATGCACATTTATCGCCTCAGCTTTTTGGTTCTGCGCACTCAGCTATTTAGCTATTCATGCTCTTTTGATGTGCATCGGTTTTTTGCTTGTCATTCGTGCAGCCGCTCTGCGGAAGGCTTTTTGCTTCTTTCGCGAAGTGAAGGAAGCGAAGCACCAAACCGATGCGAAGGAATGGGGCGCGGCAAATAGACGAGTGCATACAAAGCACCAAAGCAAAAAAGAAGAAAAAACAAAATAAGCAAAGAAGTGGAAGCAAAAGAAAGAAAGAATGAAAAATTCAAATTCTCTTATTATTTGAAATTGTTTTTGATAACGATTTATTTTAACAAAAGAATATTATGTCATATAATAATTTTGAAGGGTCATTTAAAAAAATGATTTTATCTGTTGGGATTGTGTTTGGAATGCTTTTTAATGGGATGTCACCAGCAGAAGCATATCCTGTTTTTGCTCAACAAAACTATGAAAACCCACGTGAAGCAAATGGAAGAATTGTTTGTGCAAACTGCCATTTAGCTCAAAAATCTGTTGAATTAGAAGTACCTCAAGCAGTACTTCCTGATACAGTTTTCGAAGCTGTTGTAAAAATTCCTTATGATAAACAAGTACAACAAGTATTAGGAAATGGTAAAAAAGGGGACATCAATGTTGGAATGGTTTTAATTTTACCAGAAGGATTTGAATTAGCTCCTGCAGATCGTGTTCCAGAAGAAATGCAAAAGAAAGTTGGAAAATTATTTTATACACCATATAGTCCAGAGAAAAAAAATATTTTAATTGTTGGTCCAGTAGCTGGAAAAAATTATAGTGAAATGGTAATCCCAATTTTATCTCCAGACCCTGCAAAAAATAAAAATGTTTCTTACTTAAAATATCCAATTTATTTAGGAGGAAATAGAGGTCGTGGTCAAGTTTACCCAGATGGTTCAAAATCAAATAATAATGTGTTTAATTCTCCAGCAACAGGTAAAATTACTAGTATTGCTGTTGGTAAAAAAGCATATGAAATTACTATTGAAACATCAAACGGGCAATCTATTGTAGAAAAAATTCCTGCTGGTCCAGAATTATTAATTAAAGAAGGAGATACTGTACAACAAGATCAACCTTTAACAAATAATCCAAATGTAGGTGGATTTGGACAAAAAGATGAAGAAATTGTTTTACAAAACCCTGCTCGTATTCAAGGATTATTAGCTTTCTTCTTTACTGTTTTATTAGCACAAGTATTACTAGTTCTTAAGAAAAAACAATTTGAAAAAGTACAGTTAGCTGAAATGAATTTCTAATTTTCTCGCTCCGCGCTGAATGATTTTTTGACTTTTACTTTTTATTTTTAAACCTTTTGCATTGCTTTCTTCAGATTTTTTAGTGAAAATTCTTGATGTATGTTTTATTCTTAACTTTTCCACATATTTAATTCTGCTTCTTCACTGATTTATTGTTTTGGCAACCTGCTAGTTTTCTTAAGCTTTGCTTCAGGTATACACATAAGCTTTTCAATTTTTTGCAGCCTTCCTTTTAGTTTTTTCACTTTGGCATAGCTTTCTATGTTGTGGTTCAGCTTTTTGCTCCTTCGCTTCTTCGCTTCTTCGCATTCGGCTATGCCTTCGCTCCGAGAGCGAAGAGCGCACCGAAGAAAAGCCGAAGGAGCAAAGAACCAAAAGCAAAAAACTGAAAGCGAAGGGTATTCAAATGTGTGAAGGAGAAGCAAAGGAAGTCAATCAAAGATTGATGAAAGAAGCAAAGGGGATAAAGTTGCAAATGTGCAGCACTAGAACACCCAGCAAAGCAAGTTTTAAAAATCATTTAATAAAGATTATGTTTTATTAAATAGAATTCTAAAAAATTTTTTTTAATAAAATATAATCTTTATTACTCAACTATTTTGGAAAAATAAACAGGATTTAAAGATTTTTTTTATCTTTAATTCAGAATTTTTTCATATTTAAAATTTAGATATATAAAAAAATTTTCTTGACTTCTTCACTCCGCATGCAAAGGAAGAAGGACATATGCATTTTCGGCGAAGCCGACAGCAAGTGGAAGCAAATAAAAAAAGTTTTTTTAAAAGTTCGAAATTGTAATTTTATTTAAATATCTTCTTTTATTAAAAATCTATTCTTATAGATAAGAAAAGATTTTTAATAATCTTTTTTTTTCATTCTTTTTTCATTTTATATGTTTTGCTTCTTCTAGGCAGATCCTCGAAGGATTGCTTCTTCTTAAAAGATTATTATCAGCCTGCAGTCGCGCTGTCTTCACTCCTTCGGCATTGCCGAAGAAGAAGCCAAAGCACCGAGGAAGCAGAGAGATTGACAAAAAACTTCTAAGATTGCGCCCTCGATTCTTCACTTCTTCGGGTGCACGTTTGGTTGCGCAAGCGCTTCGCTCTTTCGGCGTTGGTTCCTCGGCTTCGCCGAAGAAGCGAAGAAGAAGAAGCACCGAAGAAGAAGCAAAAAGCCAATGCACATCAAAAGAAGCATAGTGTATCGAATTGAAAAAAACCAAAGCAAAGAAGAAAGTAAGTTAAAGAAGTAATGAAGGAGATATAAAGACAAAATTAAAATTAAATTTCAAAAATTATGAACTTATTTAACAAATTTTAAAGAATTGGTTTGGAATTTTTAATATTCTTAAAAAGAATAGCAAAAGATTTGAAACAATCTACAATTCATTAAATTATTTGATTCCGCTCCGCGCAACAAAAAACAGTATTGACGCTGTTTGATAAAATAAAATAAAAAATGTCAGTTACAAAAAAACCAGATTTATCAGATCCAGTTTTAAAAGAAAAATTAGCAAAAGGGATGGGTCATAACTATTATGGAGAACCTGCTTGGCCAAACGATCTTTTATATATTTTCCCAGTTTGTATTTTAGGAACATTTGCATGTTTAATTGGGTTATCTGTTTTAGATCCAGCAGCTATTGGAGAACCAGCAAACCCTTTTGCAACACCCTTAGAGATTTTACCAGAATGGTATTTCTACCCAGTTTTCCAACTTTTACGTACAGTACCAAATAAATTATTAGGTGTACTTTTCATGGCTGCTGTTCCTGCAGGACTTATTCTGGTTCCATTCATTGAAAATATTAACAAATTCCAAAATCCATTCCGTCGCCCTATTGCAACTACACTTTTCTTAGTAGGAACTTTAGTAGCAATTTGGTTAGGTATTGGTGCAACATTACCAATTGAAATTAGTTTAACTTTTGGTTTATTTTAATAATTTTTTACTATTAAAAATATAATATATCATTATATTTTTAATAGTAAAAAAGTATTTACAAATTTTAATATTTGACAAAATTTTGCTTTTAAAATAAAATAATGTTGTTATTCCTTTATATATATATTTATTTTATAATTCTTTAAATAATTTAAAGAATTATTTTTTTTTTCAAAATAATTTTTGGCACTATTTTGGAGCTTATCGTCTAATGGATAGGACAGGAACCTTCTAAGTTTCTAATGTAGGTTCGATTCCTACTAAGCTCAAATATTGAGATTAATAAAATAAAAAAAATTAGGCATTCGCTCATGAAGCGAAGGCTCTTCGCTCCGCAAACCAAAGCGAAGGAGCAACAAATTTTTTCTTCTTCACTTGCTTTTGATTTACTTTAGATTCCTGGCATTATTTTTTTAACATAGGCTTTTTCACATCGGTTCTTCGCTCCTTCGCTTCTTTGGCGACTCGCTCCTTCGCTTTGGTGCGCAAGCGCACCGAATGCAAAGAACCGAAGAAGAACCGAAGTGAAGAAGAGAAAGTGAAAAAGAGAAAAATATTTGAACCACTTTACAGAAGCACATGAACAAGCAGAAAAAAAGCAAAGAAGGATAGGCGGAGCTGAATCTACGAGGAAGCACCAAAGTTATGTGGAAGCACCTAAGTGCAAAAATGAACGTAGCAAAAAAGCAAAGAAGCAATAATATTCTTTTTTTTACTTTTAAATATAAAGATATATTTTATTATTGAAAATTTTACAATAATAAGATAAAATGACCATAAATTATAATTTACTATTTATCTTAAAAATAATTTTTCGCCTACTTAGCTCAGTTGGCCAGAGCATCCGTTTCATACGCGGAAAGTCACTAGTTCGAATCTAGTAGTAGGCATTAAAACCTTTTAATTGTTATCCTTTAAGTATAATAGCTATTTCTTATAATTTAATATATCTCCCATCTTCGGTTTGGTGCTTCTTCGGCTTTTCGCTCCTTCGCTTCGGCATAACCGAGTGCGAAGAACCGAACACGCTTGTGCGACCGAAAGCGCGACGGAATCGCCAACAGCGCAGGCACACCGAAGAGCTGATGCAAACGCAAAAAAAAAATAAAATATAATTTATGGCAACAAAAAAAAACTCCTTATTAAAATAAGAAAGAAAATTTTTTCAGAATCATATTTTTTATGACTAATTTTTTCCTAACTTGCAAAGAATGTATTTTAGAAAGTCCTACTAATTTTTATGGTTGCTTTTATTTAGGTCCTTTTAATTCAAGTCAAAGTTTAACAGTTGCGAATGGTTTAAGAAGAACTTTATTATCTGAAATTTCTGGGTTAGGTATTGAAAGTATAGAAATAGAAGGAGTTGAGCATGAATTTTGTACTTTTCCTGGAATTAGGGAGTCAATATTAGACTTATTATTAAATTTTAAAGAAATTGTTTTAAGATATAATAATAATGAACAAAAAAAAACATCTTTGGAATTTTCCCAAAACAAAAATGAATCCTATCAGATTTCCAAATCTGATTTATTTTACTGTGCTCCACACAATAACAAATATCAAACTTCAAAGAAAAAACCACTTTATGGATATTTACAAGCAAGAGGACCAGGTATTATAAGAGCTTCAGATTTAAAATTGCCAGCATCTGTAATAAGTGTTGACCCAAATCAATATATAGCAACACTTACAACAGATGGATTTTTAAATATTCGATTTACAATTTGTGAAGGTTTTACAAAAATGCAAAATTCTAAAGTAAAATATAACCAACAAAATAAAAATTTAGGCATTCGCACACAAAGCGAAGGCAGAGTTGAAGCAAAGGAGCAAGAAAAAGAATTTTCATGGTTATTTGAAAGTGAAACTTTTAAAAAAAATGAAAGCTTTTCAAATAAAAATATAGATAGTCAACAATCAAAGATTGTAGCAAGAACTGATATGAAGGTTGTCGTTCCGCGAGATGATAATCAATCATATAAAGACAACAATCTAGAGAAAAATATTCTTTCTAATAAAAAAATATTTAAAAATTCAAAAACTTTATGGTTAGACCCAGTGTTCACCCCAATTTTAAAAGTTAATTATATTATTGAATCTTATGGATCTTTAGAATTAAATCCAAGCAATCAAGTAATTCTTTTAGAACTTTGGACAAATGGCAGCATACACCCTCGTGATGCTGTATATTCAGCTTTAAGTGAATTAAATTTAATATTTTCAAAACTTGAACAAATGAAAATATTAAATAGTATTTTTACAAAATCCATTTTAAAAGATAATAAATTTTATTCTAAAATTATTAAAAAAGTAAAATATGATTATAGTTTTTATAAATCTAATAATTTAAAAAAATTAAGCACTTCGGTTCAGTCACTTTCAATTCGTGAAGCGAAAGAGCCTTTGCTTCGGCTAGCCGAACCGCTCCTTCGGCAAAGCCGAAGAAGTGCGCACACCGAAGAGATGATGCAGCTGCAAACAACTTTAAATAATGATATAAAAAATAATTCAGAATTAAATATTCTTAAACAAAAATTTTACAAAGAAAACAATACTATAGATTCTCTTAATCTACCTTTTCGTATAAAAAATAGTTTAAAAAATGCAAATATAATAAGTATTCAAAATCTTTTAAATTACCAAATTGAAGATTTAAAAAAAATACCAGGAATTGGAAATCAATCTTTAATTTTATTGATAAAAAAATTAAATGAAAAAGGATTAAAGTTGAAAAGATAAAGTATATTATCTAAAAAAGCTCACTTTCATTTTTTTACTTTTATTTATTTTTTCAAAATTTTAAATTTTTTTTCAAATCTTTTTTTATAATAAAAGAATACTGGTTAAAATTTTTTATTCTTTTAATATCAAATATATGACTATATATAGCCAAAAAATTGAAAATAATTTTATATTTCTTAGTGCTCGTTTTTTCTTTGCTCTTTTTCTTCACCTCTGCTTCTTTGCTTGCTTGCTTTGGTTTGCTTCTTCACTTCAACTTTTTGCCTTGGCTCTTTTCACTTTGGCGCAGTTTTTGCATCGGTGCAGCTGCATCAGCTCTGCCGAATCAGAAGGCTTTTTGCTCCTTCAGTTCGGCAGAGCCGAATTGCTGAGGAACTGACAGTGCGCTGTCTTTGCATTGGTGTCTCAGTTTTTCACTCCTTCGGTTTGGTATAGCCGAATCGCCGACGAACCGACAGCGCACCCGAAGCAAGAAGCTGAAGAACAGCTCCTTCTCTTTGCAAAAGGAAGCACGCAAAGAAGTAAACTGAAAGTGAAGAAGCGAACCAAAGCAAATAAAAAGCAAAAAAGGAGTTTAGAAGGAAATTAAGCAAAATAGCAGTTTATGCATGTGGCTAAGAAGTAAAACGAATGAGTAGAGAAGCAAAGAAGCAAATACAAGCAATAAGTTTAATTAAAAAAAATATTTTATGGATACAGAAATAACTTTAATTTTTAGTTTAAAGTTATTTCTGTATCCAAATTCCAAAATTTGGATTCTTTATTTTATATATAAAAAAAAGTTCAATTTGTAAATTAAAAACCTTAAAATTTTTTATTTTAAAATTTTACTTTTCCTTTCATAAAAAAAAAGTTAAAAAAAAAAAANTAAACAAAATTTCTTATTATTAATTAATAAGAAAAAATTATTTTTATTCACGCCCTGTAGGACTTGAACCCACGACATCAGGTTTTGGAAACCTGCGTTCTACCAACTGAACTAAGAGCGTTCATTTTTTTAAAGATAATAATAATAATTCAAAAATATAATCTTATAAATATATTATAAATATAATTTTTAATATATTTACAATATCTCCTTATATTTATAATACATAATATTATTACATATAAATTTTTTTGTGTCAATTTTATATGATCTAATCATACAATAAAATGTTTTCAAAATTTAAGTCTATTTTAAATACTTTAATTGAAATTTAAAAAAAAAAAAGAATTTTATGAATAAACTTCAATTTTCTTGACAATTTTATATATATTTGTAAAATATATAAAATAACATAATTTCAAAATATAAATAAAGGCCCCCATCGTCTAGAGGCCTAGGACACCTCCCTTTCACGGAGAAAACGGGGATTCGAATTCCCCTGGGGGTAAAGCAACTTGAATTTTAACAATTCAAAAATTTCCACCATTTACTTCATTTACTTTCAAATGAAGCATGAAAAAGTTAATTTTAGTTTTTTGATATTATCTTTGATTCTTATATCAAAGAACTAATATAACCGCTTTGCCACTTCGTTTCCACTTTCTTTTGCTTCAGCTTTGCTTTGGTGCTTCTTTCGGAATCGAAGATTGTTGGCAATCAAAGATTGCCAAAGAACGCGCTTGCGCGACCGACTGCGCGACCGAAGCAAAGAACCGATACAGAGGCGAAGCCTTCGCAACTGCTATCCTTCGATTCACGTTCCGAATTGCCAATAATGCACAAAGGTAAAAAAAATAAAGTGGTAGTAAGTAAAAAGAAGTAATCCAATATTGCAAAAAAAAAAGAAGTGCAAAAATTGAAATCGATTTATTAAAGTAAACAAAAATGTAAATAAATTCTTATTATGTCAAGATATTTAGGCCCACGCTTACGAATTATTCGTAGAATTGGTAAATTAAGAGGTTTCACAAGAAAAAAACCTTTTCGCAGATCTTTTAAAGGTAGAGGAGCTTTAGAAGGCAAAGTATTGCCTCCTGGACAACATGGATTAACAAAATTATTCAAAAGTCGCCCTTTTGATTCAAGTGAATCAGATTATTTAATTCGTTTAAAAGTAAAACAAAGATTACGCTATAATTATGGGATTAATGAGAAACAATTAGTTAAATATGTACGTCAAGCTAAAAAAATGAAAGAGTCAACAGGCCAAGTTTTATTACAATTATTAGAAATGAGATTAGACAATATTGTATTCCGTTTAAATATGGCTCCAACAATTGTAGCAGCTAGACAATTAATTAGCCACGGACATATTCGCGTTAATAATCAAAAAGTAAATATCCCAAGTTATATGTGTAAACCAAAAGATGTGATTTCTGTAGCAATGAAAGAAAAATCATTAAAATTAGTTCACCGAAATTTACAAGAATATTATAAAAAAATGCGTTTTTATAAAAAAGGATTAGAAAAAACATTAGCTTATGTTCTATATAAAAGAAATTTAACATCTTCTATTACAAATGCACTTCAATTGATTAATCAAGGAAATGTGCAGGTTAATAATAGAAAAGTTCTATTCCCAAATTATATTTGTAGTTCAAAAGATACAATTTCTTTAAAAACAGATAAAGGAATTCGTAAATTTAAATTAAATGAGTCTTTATAAAAAACAAAATTTTTTTTTTAAATATTAAAATTTTTAAGGTTTTATATATTTTTTTACTTTTCTTTAATATTTAGTTATTTTGTTTTGTTTTTTCGCTTCTTCGGCTTCTCGCATCGATGTGAGAAGCCGAAGAAGCGAAGACAAAGCCAAAGTTCCTTTGCATTGGCTTTGATGAAAACAAAAAAGCTCTTTATTTAAAAAAAAAACAAAAAAATAAAATAAACATTATTATAAAAAATTGAAACTTCAAATTTTTTTTATATAAAAATATATATAAAAAAAATTTGAAGTTTCAATTTATCTAGAATTCTTTAAAAATTTTTAGTATAATTAAAAAACATAAATATTTTTTTTTTTAAAAGCCTTCGTGATGAAATTGGTAGACATCCTGGTTTTAGGAACCAGTGCACTTGTGCGTGTCGGTTCGAGTCCGACCGAAGGCATTAAAATGAAATTTGTTAATAAAAAAAAAGGTCTACATAACAATTAAAAAAATTATTTTATTGTTTTGTGTTTAATTTAAACAACAATAGGATATTTGTATCCCATTTTGCTTGCTCTTTCTTCGGTTCAGTTCGCATCAGTTCGGCTAGCTGAATAGCCAAAGCGTCACAGAATCGCCTTCCTTCTTCTTCTTCTTTCGGAATCTTCGAAGTTATTTGGGAATCAAAGATTCCCAACAATCTTCGAATTTTGGAGTTTGGAATCGAAGATTGTCGCTCGTCGGCAGAGCCGAAGAAAAAGAAGATTCCAAAACAAAAAGAACGCGCAGTCGGCTTCGCCGAAGCGACCGAAAGAGCGAAGCGCATCGGCAAAGCCGAAGCGCGACCGAAGAAGCGAAGGAGCGGCAGAGCGAATGCAAAAAAAAAAGATAAACACAAATATAAAAAATTTAAAAAATGTAATTTTTTGTTTTATTAAAAAAAAATGCCAATTGGAGTACCTAGAATTATTTATTGTTGGGGAGAAGAACTCCCAGCACAATGGACTGATATTTATAATTTCATTTTTCGTAGAAGAATGGTTTTTTTAATGCAATATTTAGATGATGAACTTTGTAATCAAATTTGTGGACTGTTAATTAATATCCATATGGAAGACCGTTCAAAAGAAATGGAAAAAAAAGAAATGGAAAATAGTGGTTTATTTAAAAGTTCACAAAAGAAAACATCACGTTCCTCATCCCCAGGAGATGGTTCCCCATCAAATTTTGGAGGTTATTCCATAATGAATGATTCTCAATTTAAAAAAAAAGAAAGATCTCTTGAAGATTTAATGATTTCAGAAGAAGATTTAGCAATTGATGAAAACTATCGTTTAGAACGTGATACACTTCAAAAAATTTCATTAGAATGGCTAAATTGGAATGCTCAGTTTTTTGATTATTCAGATGAACCTTATTTATTTTATTTAGCAGAACTATTAGCTCAAGATGTAACAGGGGAACAAGCTGGACTTTTATATAATTTAAAAAATTCATTAGAGAGTTCAAATAATAATGAATTTTCAAAATTAATGACTCTTTTTAAACTTTTTTCTAACAAAGATATTTTAAATAAAAAAAATATCAATGATACAAATTTAAATAATTCTTTTGATATTTATTCGCCATTTAGATTTCTATCAAATTTAACATCTCTGTCTCTTAATGATTTAAATATGTCTTCAAATAATAAAAATTTTTTAGCAAAATTGCAACAATTACAAAATCAAACACCTTTGTCTTCGCGAAGTGATGACTCAAACTCAATTTCTCAAGGAGCACAAGAAAAGTTACATAAATTTCAATCTTATAAAGCTCAAAAAGAATTTTTTTCAAAAATGCAAGACAAACAAGTTCAACTTTTAAATACAGAAAAAGCATTTACTCAACGACAATTACGTAGAGACTATGCAAAAGAAATGACTTATGCATCATCTTCACAAAAACGCTTGGAGCTTGGTGAATCAAATTATTTAAGTTTAAATAATTATGAAACAACAGAAGCAAATTATAGAGAATATCGAGATTATTATAGAAAACAAACAGAACGTTCTTTACAAGATGAAGAATCTAAAAAAGTTTTTATGGTAATTAATTCATTTGGAGGTTCTGTTGGGAATGGTATTACAGTACATGATGCTCTTCAATTTATCAAAGCTGGTTCGATGACATTAGCCCTAGGGGTTGCTGCTTCAGCTGCTTCCCTTGCTCTGGCAGGTGGAACCATTGGGGAACGTTATGTGACAGAAGGTTGCCATGTTATGATTCACCAACCAGAAAGTGCAATTTCTGGGCAAGCTTCTGATATTTGGATTGATTCTCTTGAAATTATGAAAATTAGATTAGATGTTGCTGAAATTTATTCATTAAGTACTTATCGTCCAAGACATAAAATTTTACGTGATTTAGATCGTGATTTTTATCTAACAGCCACAGAAGCTGTTTATTATGGATTAGCTGATGAAATTGCAACAAATGAAGTTCTTCAAGATATTATGGAGATGACTAGTAAAGTATGGGATTACCATGATAGCCAACAACAAAAATTATTAGAAAGTCGTGAAAGTGCAACATCTGGATTAGATACACAAACACAAAATTAAATTTTATTGCATTTTTATTTTAAAATTTATAATAAAATACAAGTTTTTTTGAAATAATAGATTGTTTTTTTTTAGTTAATAATTCAGAAAAAAAACAATCTATTATTTCAAAATAAAAATCTTCTTTTCACTTCTTTTTTTGCTTCTTTATTTTTGATATTATTTTAAAGTAAAAACTTTCTATATTCACTTACTTTTGTTTCCTGTGGTTGCTTCGGTTCTTCTTCGGTTCTTTGCATTCGGCTATTTGGCTATGCCTTCGCTCCTTTGCTCCTTCTTCTTCTTTCGGAATCTTCGAAGTTATTTGGGAATCAAAGATTCCCAACAATCTTCGAATTTTGGAGTTTGGAATCGAAGATTGTCGCTCGTCGGCAGAGCCGAAGAAAAAGAAGATTCCAAAACAAAAAGAACGCGCAGTCGGCTTCGCCGAAGCGACCGAAAGAGCAAAGCGCTTGCGCGTTCGGTCGCGCAAGCGCACCGAAGAAAAAGACCAAAGCAAAGGAGCGAAGAAGAACCGAAGAAGTGAAAAGCCGAAAGGGCGCAAAATACTAAGTGCAAAACGACTGTAAAGGAGCAACTGAGCACAATAAAAAAAAATAAACAAAGAAGAAGCAACAAAAGAAATAATTTTGAATCAAGCAAAAGAAATAAAAAATAAAGTAATAATATTTTATTATTTATTTTTTTTATTTTAAAAATATAAAAAACGAAATATTCTTTCTTGACAAGATTTTTAATCTATATTAAAATTTTACTTGAAATGTCTTTTTATGTTTTTGGTTTTCCTTGCTTGAATTTAACTCTCTATTATTGGTTCTTTGCAGCTGCTCTGCCTTCACTTCAGCGGAGCCAAAGTGAAGGCAGAGCAGCTGCATAAGTGAATGAGATTTGCAGATTCGCTGGGACTTCTCTGTTGCTCTTTCACTTTTTTGCTTTCAATTTGCTTGTTTCTTTTGTTTCGTCTATTCGCAACGTGAACCGAAGCAAGTTTGGAGTTTTGCGCTCCTTCGGCTATTTCGGAATCTTCGATTCCGAACCCGAAGCGATCAAAGATTCCAAAGAAGATTGTCGCACTCAGCTATTTGATCGCGCGTTTGGTTCGGCTATGCCGAAGCGCAAGCGCGTTCTTTGGCAATCAAAGATTGCCAACAATCTTCGATTCCGAAAGAAGCACCAAACCAAATCGATAAAGAAGTGAAAGAAAGCAGCAGCTGCAAAATGAAGAAAAGAAATAACATTTTTACTATTATCAATAATAAAAGTGTATAGTTTGATTAACAAAAATTCTTATATGTATATATATACATATATTAATTAAATATTAATAAATATTTTTATTTTATTTATTAATATTTAAATAAAGAAAATAATTTTTAAAAGAAACAAATAGCTATTTAGTATATAAAATTTATTAAAGTTCTTTTATAATTTTCAAATATTATTGTCTTAAATTATTATAATAAATAATATATATTATAGTCATGTTTTAAAATATTATATAACATAAATATGTTAACAAAAAATTTTAGTAAAATAAAAGCAATTAAATCGCAAATGAAAGATACTAAAAATCGTGGGTTATCAAGACGCAAAGTTTTATCTGTTTCTCAAATTGTAGCTCGTGCTACAAAACAAAAACAAAAAATGTTAGAGCAACGTAAAAGTAAAAAACCTATGAAACCAATTATTCCACCTAAATCTTTTTTAATTTTATTAAAAGAAAAACCAGAAAAAGCAATTTATAACTCAAGAATCATTGATTATAAACATTGTGGTTTATTACAAAGATATATTGGATTAGGAGGGAAAATTTTACCTCGCAGACAAACAAAATTAACTGCAAAACAACAACGTTATATTGCAAAAACAATTAAAAGTGCACGCATTATGGGTCTATTACCATTTGTAACAAAAGAAAAAGGTTTTTTTAGATAATTTTTTTTTATTTATTCAAATCATATCTAATAAGATTGGTCTTTTAGTTTTCCATGTTTTGGTACTTTTTTGAACCTTCAGATCAGTGCTTTGACTGTTTTGGAATCTTCTTTTAGGGCTCGTAAGCTCTGCGCTCCTTCGGTGCAGCTGCATCGGCTCTTCGCTCCTTCGCAAAACGAAGAACTGAAGCGGAAGGCTTTTCACTCCTTCACTTCCTTTCGCAGAGCAAAGAAGCGGTTCGGTGCTGTCGGCTTTTCACTCCTTCGCTTCGGTCTTCTTCTTCGGTGCGCTTGCGCGACCGAACGCGCAAGCGCTTCGCTCTTTCGGTCGCTTCGGCGAAGCCGACTGCGCGTTCTTTTTGTTTTGGAATCTTCTTTTTCTTCGGCTCTGCCGACGAGCGACAATCTTCGATTCCAAACTCCAAAATTCGAAGATTGTTGGGAATCTTTGATTCCCAAATAACTCCGAAGATTCCGAAAGAAGAAGAAGGAGCGAAGATTCCGAAAGAAGAAGAAGGAGCGAAGAAGGAGCGAAGGCATAGCCAAATAGCCGAGTGCAAAGAACCAACTGCGCGACCGAAGCGAAGAAGTTTATTGGCTGTTTGCTTCCTTTTCTTTTGGTTCCTTCACGAAAAGAGCAAAAAGCCGAAGCTACATATATGAAAAAAAGTGGCTTCAAATTTAAGTAAGCTGAAAGTGCAATAATTCAAAAAAATTAATTTTACGTTTAATGGCAACACAATTTTTTAATTCTTTTTATGAGTAAAGTCTATGACTGGTTTGAAGAACGATTAGAAATTCAATCGATTGCGGATGATATTACAAGCAAATATGTACCACCTCATGTAAATATCTTCTATTGTTTAGGTGGGATTACATTTACTTGTTTCCTTGTGCAAGTAGCAACAGGTTTTGCAATGACTTTTTATTATCGCCCAACAGTTGCAGAAGCATTTGCTTCTGTTCAATATCTTATGACAGAAGTAAATTTTGGATGGTTAATCCGTTCAATCCACCGTTGGTCTGCTAGTATGATGGTATTAATGATGATTTTACATGTTTGTCGTGTTTATTTAACTGGTGGATTTAAAAAACCAAGAGAATCTACTTGGGTAAGTGGAGTTATCATGGCTGTATGTACAGTATCTTTTGGAGTAACAGGATATTCTCTTCCTTGGGACCAAGTTGCTTACTGGGCTGTTAAAATTGTAACAGGGGTTCCAGAAGCAATTCCTTATGTTGGAGGTCCTTTAGTTGAACTTTTAAGAGGTGGGGTAGGAGTTGGACAAGCAACTTTAACACGTTTCTATAGTTTACATACTTTCTTATTACCTTTAATTACAGCAGTATTTATGTTAGCACACTTCCTAATGATTCGTAAACAAGGTATTTCAGGTCCTCTATAAAAAATAAATTTTTTATATTATAAAAGAATAAATTATTTTCCTCGGTGAAGCCGAATTGCTTCTATTCTTCAGTTCGGCTATGCTGAAGTGAAGAGCTGATGCGAATAAAATAATTTATTCTTTTATAATATTTTGTTTACATTTTATTTTAACAAAAAAGCACCGTTGGCTGAGCGGAAGAGGCAATCGACTCATAATCGATTTAAGATAGGTTCAATTCCTATACGGTGCATTTCGTTTTTTTTTTCATCTTTAATAATTTAAATTTGTTTGAATTTTATATTGTTCTTATTCAAATCTTTTATATTCTTTATGTTCATTCTGTCATTCATTTAGTAAATATTATTGCAATTTACTTTGCATCAGTTCTTAACACACATTCAGCAAAGCCTTCACATCGGTTTTTCGCTTTGCAAACTGTTCCTTCGCTTCTTCAGCTTTTCGCTCCTTTGCTTCCTTCGCAAAGCGAAGGAGCAGCTGCGACGAACCGAACGTGCAGTCGGTCGCGCATTCGGGTTCTTTTTGGAATCTTCGATTCCAAACTTCGGAGATTCCGAAATAGCCGAAGCACCGAAGTACCGAACCGCTTCGCAGAAGCAAGGGAGGCAAAGCCTTCCGCTCTCTTGCGAAGCGAAGGAGTGCGTCAAAAAAGAAGTGAATCAAAGTGAAGAATCAAATGTCAGGGCAGCTGAAAAGAAACAAAATTATGTGAAGAGCCAATGTGTAGAGCCTGACACTCCATCGCTTTGAAAAAGGAAGCAAAGAGCTGAAACAAAAAAGAAAAAGCAAAAAAGTGAAGAAGTTAACCTATTTGTCAATCTAATATTGACAAATAGATTGACAAATAGATTGACAAATAGATTGACAAATAGATTGACGACTTAATCAAAAATTATTTGGTAAAGCAGAGTAGTAAAACAGGAAAGAAAAATGGAACTTTGTACAAAACAAACAAGTTGAAATTAAAAGTTTTTTTTTATAAAAACATACATTTTTGAGCAATATTATTTATTAAAATACGACCTGGAGTTGTTCGAATATATTGATTTAAAAGATTTTCTTTTTTATCAATTCTTTTATAAGATTTTGAATGTATTTGATCACGGATCCCATAACAATTTAAACGAATTTCTATAATAGATAAAGGTTCATTTGCAAATTGTGTTTTTCCATTCCATTTTATCCATACAATCGATTGTACTGAAATTTTACCCAATTGGTAAGCATTTAAAACTTTTTCTAAATTAAATAAATTAGAAATACAAAAGAAATTTTTATATTTTTTATCTGAGTTCGCTGTCTTCGCATTGGCTCTTCGGTGCGCTTGCGCATTTGGCTTTGCCGAAGAACCAAAATGAGAAGCTGAAATATTTTTTTTCTCACTTGTTAAATAATAACAACCCAAAACCATATCTTGGCTAGGTAAAACAATTGGATCTCCTGTTGCAGGAGAAATTAAATGATTTCTAGAAAAAATTAAAGTCCAAGCCTCTGCCCTTGCTTCTACAGTAATAGGTAAATGTACAGCCATTTGATCTCCATCAAAATCTGCATTAAAAGCTGGACAAACAAGAGGATGTAATAAAATGGCACGTCCTTCAACCAATTTTGGTTGAAAGGCTTGAATTCCAAGTCTATGCAAAGTTGGGGCACGATTAAGTAAAACAGGATGATTTCTCATGATTTCATTAAGTAAATTTATACAATATGTTTTATTTGAATAAAGAAAATTTTTTGCACCTATTACAGTTCTTGCAATTTTATAATGTAAAATTCTTTTTATTAAAAAAGGTAAAAAAAGTTCTATAGCCATTTCTTTAGGTAATCCACATTCATATAATTTTAATTTTGGTCCAACAACAATAACAGAACGCCCTGAATAATCAACACGTTTTCCAAGTAAATATTGACGAAATCGTCCTTGTTTTCCTTTTAAAATTTCTGAAAGGGATTTTAAAGCTTGACCACGAGAGTTTGTTTCAGGTTTAACATTGCCTTTTCCATTTTGGATAAGATTATCCACAGCTTCTTGAAGTAATCTTTGAGCATATTTCATTTCAAATGATTGACTTGTTGAAGGATCTTTTAAGAATTTTTTTAACCTTTCATTTCTATAAATAATTCTTTGATATAACCTATTAAGATCGGAGGCAGCAATTTGATTTTGAAGTTTTAAAATTGGTCTTAAATCTGGAGGTAAAACAGGAAGAACAGATAAAATCATTGAAGTAGGATCCACATTTTTACGAGAAAATTTGCGAATTAATTTTAAACGTCTAATGATATGATCTCTTTTATTTAATAACTTTTGTATTTTAACAAAATCTAATTTTTTAATTGCTTTTTCTTTGAGTTGTCTTATATTTTGATTTAATTTAGGTAATAATACTTGATGTTGTTTAACCATTTTTTTTAATTCTGCAGGTGTATATTCTGAAAGTAATTTTTTCACAATTGCAGCTCCTGCAAGAGGCGAATTTATTTTTGAAAGGAATTCAGTTGTCTTTGCAACTTTTGTTTTTGGGCGCTGTTCATAACTACGTGTGGTTTCTCTGTTACTTTGCTTCGGTTCGCCTGCAGAGCGTGGTGAAAGAGACGATGCGAATGGCTTGCTTTGTACACTTCCATGTAGCTTAGCCGAAAGTGAAAGAACTGAAGTGAATGGCTGCAAAGGCTGCAAATGTGAAAAACCTAAACGAGATCTAAAATTTTCATTCATAGAATCTGACACAAAAATATCTCGCTCGTTGGCTTTACCGAAGCCAATTTGAGAAACAATTTCCAATTTTGTACTAAATTTATTTGATTTGTTATAAAAACTTCCTTTTCTATATGAATAATAAATATGTGTATCTTCAAAATCTTTTGGAGCTGAATTATAGTAAAAAAATGATTTCCAATCTGCATTTAAAGACCATAAATGACTATAAGAAATAGTATACAGATCATTTTTTAATATTTTTTTTTGTAAAGAACTTTGCCAATCTTCTTTGTATTGTTTTTTTTTAGGAGATTGTGAATAATATATAGAATTTGATGTTTTTTTAGAATAGATGGATGAAAAAAACTGTGGATTGCGCAAAATTAAAGATTTTTGTTTTTGTAAAAATAAAAATCTTTTTCTTTGATTAAGAGTATTTTTTTTTGCATTCGCATCAGTTTGGCTACCCGAACTGCTTTCGCTTTGCGAGCGAAGGAGCGAGAAATTTAAATTTGAACAATTTTTTGTTAAATTTATTGCATTTTCAAATTGTATTTTAAGAATTTTATCTTTTTGTGTTCTTCTGCTTTTGTGCATAGATTCTTTAACTTCTTCACATGCAGTTGCATCAGCTTTTTTGATGCGGTTGGCTTCTTCGCTTCTTCGCAGCTGCTCCGCGGAAGCAAAAGAATCGAGAACACGATCTTCAATGTTATATTTTTTCATTAATTTATATTTCTTATTACTTGAAAGTTTATAAAGATAATTAATAAGATTGTTAAATTTAACAATTTCTGAAAATTTATATTTGTTATTTTTTATATAAAACAAATTCAAAAATGTACTTAAACCATAAATTTCACTTAATATTATACTACATGTTTTATCTTGTTTATATTCAATTTCTGTTGTTTCTTTGTAAAAAACCATTTCTTTTTTATAAAATTCATATAAAAGATATAAAATATCTGATACATTTTTTCTATTTTTTTGTATAGATAGAATATCATTCTTATGATAAATTTCTTGTATTAAAATTTGTAGTAAATTTGTTTGTTTTTCTCGCTCCTTCTTCGTCTTTTTCGCTCGCGAAGCGAAGGCAGAGCCGATATGAGAAATTGATTCTGTAGAGTGGTGTGTATTAAAAGATTCAATTGAATTTAAAGCAAGTTTCACATTTTCAAATAAGTTATTTTTTTTATTAAAATTTATTTTGTATGTTATTTCATTGTCATAAGGATATTTTAAATGAAATTTTTTATTTTTTTGAAAAAACATATTTAATTTTATTTGTTTTTTAAACAGACAAATTCCTGTATAGTAAAAAAGTCCTGTTACACTATTAATTCCTTTTTTAATTTTTGAAGATACTTTTAAAATTTTATAATTTCCTTTTTTTATTTTTTTTTGTGCAGAGTGAGACAAAATTTGATTGTTTTTATTAAAAGTTGAACTTTTTGTTTTTCTTACTCTGCGCCTAACAGGGAAAATTTTTGGCAAATTATTTAAAGGATTTTTTTTAATATAAAAATTTAATTGAATTTGTATACAATAAAAAAGAAAAAATTCACAAAAAAGTTGCAAAATATTATTTGGTATTTGCATTATAAGAGTCTTATCTTTAAGATACAATTTAGTAAAATAAATTTGAAAAAAAGATTCAGCAAAGACTAAAAAACTGTCTTTAAATTGTACAATCTCTTTTTCATATATATTTGAAATTATTTGATTTTTTAAATGGAAGTTTTTTCTTTTTTTGTTTTCTTTGTGAAGCTTATTATTATGAGAATAATCATAAATACCAAATAAACTTGAAATCAAAGATTGTGAAAGAACAAAATTTTTTTCCCTTTGCAGCTGCTCCTTCGCATTGTCTCTTTGGTCACTTTCGGCTGTTTTGGAATCTTCGAAGTTTGGAATCTTCGATTCCAAAACAAACTCGCTTTGCGAATCGAGCGAACTGATGTGAAAGGAAGAGAGTGAAAGAGAATTATATATATCTAGCTTATTTATTAAATCTTTAAAAAAGAAAATTTTTTGTGAAGATTGTGAAAATAAAAAAGTGTTATTTGTAAATGCTAAGACTTGAAAAAATGTTTTTTTATATATCAATTTTAAACTTTTTTCATAAGATTTTTCATAATTATAAAATTGATTATTTGATAATATTTTTGTTTTATAAAAAGAATTTTCTATATAATCAGACATTATATTTTTTTTATAAAATAAATCTTTATTGTTTATATATAAATACATTAAATTTAAACGACGTTTTTGTTGAAGAAGGAGCAACTGACTTCTTTGCATTTGCTCATTTAATTTAGTGTGCTTTGTCGAAGGCGATGTGAAGTCTCTTTCACTTGTCAGCTGTTTTGGAATCTTCTTCGCTTCTTTTGCGAAGTCGACACCCAAACTCGCTTTTTCTCGCTCCGCTTTTGGAATCTCCGATCGCTTCGGGTTCGGAATCGAAGATTCCGAAATAGCCGACGAGCGCCTCAAAACATCTTCGATTCCGAACTCGCTGTGCTCCTTCGATTCGGCTAGCTGCACCGTTGACAGCGAAAGAACCGAAGAACTGAAGCGATTCAGCTTTGCCTTCGCTCCAAGAGAAGCACTTATTTCATTATGCTTTCTTTTTAGCAATTTTTCCTCTTCTAATAATTTTTGCCAAATTGAATACAATGTAGAAGGTGAAGTATCTAGACCAAGCATTTGTGAACTTTTCCAAAGATTTTCCAATGTTATTGCTTCTGTACAATAAACAATAGATTCTAAATGGCTACGTCTGAAATCTAAAAGGAGACTCAAATAACTAGGATTTGCTTTTAAAAACCAAATATGGCTAACTGGAGAAATTAGGTTTATATAACCTAATTGATAACGACGAATAACAGACCAAGTGTATTCTACATCACAATTTGTACAAAAAAAACGCTTTTTTTGTTGATTTTCATTTAGATAAGATTCTAATTCCATTGGTTTTGCACGTACTCCACAAGCACATTCAAAATCTTTTAAGGGACCAAAAATACGTTCACAAAATAAACCACCTTTATGTGGTTTAAATGTTTTATAGTGTAAAGTATTTGCATTTGTAACTTCTCCAAAAACCTTTCCATTTGGCAAAACTTTTTCTGCCCATTCTTTTATTTTTTCTGGAGATGCAATTTCAACACTAACTAATTTAAGTTCATGAAGTTTAGAATAACCTGTTTTATAAAGATTCTTATTTAAAATATTTTCTTCTCCACTTCTTTGTAGTTGCTCATTTGCATCAGCTCTTTTCATAGATCCAAGTTTATTAAAAGATTCAAAATTGGCATCATTAACCCAATTTACCCATTTATTTGTTGCATTCTTTTTAAGAAGAAAATTAAAGCAATTTAATTTTTTTAAAAAATTTAAATTATAATTTTTTTTTTCTTTTTGAATTTTTGTTTGTGTGCGTTCCGTGAATGAGCGAGAAAAAGTTGCAGATTTTGTTGAATTATAAATTTGAAATCTGCGTGGAGTGGAATCAACTTTATTTTTTTGTAAAGTAAAAGAATTATTTAATTTTGAATTATCATTAAAATGATTTATTTGTTTTTTAGTTGCTGAACAAATTATAGAATAATGATTAGATCTAGAAATTGAAATCTGGTTTTCTAATTTTTTTCTAATAAAAAAGAATTTATATTTTTCTTTTTGAAAAAAAACCAATCTAAATTGAGATGAACTCTTAGTTATTGGATTTTGTTGAAATGAAATCTTTTCTTTTTTTAGTAAATTTGAATATGTATTCATAAAAAACCATCAAAAAAAATTATTCTTCAAGAATATATTGAAGAAAATTTTATTTTTTCTTATTTGAAATAAGTATTAATACATTTCTTTGTTTCTTTGTTTTCTTTAATTTACACATTGGTGTGCTTTGTGATCATTCGCATCGGTGTTTTTATTTGGTTCCTTGGTGAAGCCTGCCGCTTCGGTTCTTCGCTTCGCAAAGGAGCGAAGAACCGAAGCGGCAAAGCAAATAGCCGAATAGCCTTCGCTTGGCAAATTCTTCCGCTTCGGCAGAGCCGAAGCAGCTGCGCGCGCACCAAACCAAAGCACCAAATCTAAGTGAAAGAAGTGAAATGCTAAGTAGCCGAGTGCGCAGAACTGAAAGTGAAGCAGAAAAAAGGTGAATAAAAAGAATCAAAAAATTCCAAAAGTGCTATTTCACAATAGCAACAAAGAAATAGCAAAAACATAAAAAACACTTAATCATCAAATGAAAGAATCTGGGGCGGAAGGACTCGAACCTACGAATGGCGGTACCAAAAACCGCAGCCTTACCACTTGGCTACGCCCCATTTTTAATTTATATTTTTAAGTTATTCTTCGGTCACGCAGCTGCTTTGCGGAAAGCGAAGCCGAAGCACCGATGAAGCGATTTAAAAGGTTTTATATAAATAAGAGAAAAAGTTGCCGAAGAGTTTTTTTAAACAAAAAAACTCAACCTAGAATTGAAATTCTAGCAAATACTTTGCAAAAAAATTTTAAAGTCTATGCTGCTACTATTAAAGTCCTGACATGATTTCTTTTAAATTTTTTAAAAGTATTGGGCTTGATTAATAATATAACATAAAAAAAAAAAAAATCAACTTTTCTAATCTAAAAGAAAAATAAATCAATGTAATTTAATATTTAAAATTGATTATATAAAACCTATATTGATTTATTTTTAAAATTTTATCTTTTGTTTTAAATACTATAAAAACAAAAGTAAAGAGAATACTTTATTTTTTATGTTTCTTCCAAAAGAATTTTTTTTTTTAAAAATATAAGAGTTTTAATAAAAACTCTATTTTAGTTTCATTTATAGGCCCAACCGGACTTGAACCGATGACTTATTGCTTGTAAGGCAATCACTCTACCAACTGAGTTATGGGCCTTTCATTTATTTTATTATATAAAATAAAAATAAAATTTGCAAGTTTTTAATGAAGTTTAAATTTAATATTTTTGATTCTGTCTTATTTTACTATAATTCAGCTTTTTTTTGGTGGTTCAATTCTTTTAACTTGATTTGACTTGAAGATGTTTATTTCTTTTGGTTTTATTTTTCCTGATCTTTTAAATAAGTGTTTTCGTTTCTTTGCATATGCTATGTTTCCTTTGACTTTGTCTCCTGCGACTCCTTCACAGCTGAGCCACAGAGGCAAAGCCTCCACGTTTGGCTATTTGCTTTGCGAACCAAACCGAACCGAAGCGAAAAAAGAAAGTGAAGTAGCATATATAAAAGACATTAAAGATTATAAAAGTAAAGAATAAATTACAATCAATAAAGAAGCAAATAAAAATTTTAAAATTCTAAGAATAAATCTTTAACTTTTTCTTTCTTCCAATAAAAGAAAATAAAAGTTAAAGATTTATTCTTAGAATTTTAAAATATAAAATTTCAGAAATTTTAAATCACACTCGGTGCTTCTTCTTCTTCTTTTGGAATCGAAGATTCCAAACTCGCGCAGTCGGGTTCTTTTTGTTTTGGAATCTTCGATTGCCAAAGAAATAGCCGAAGCACCGAAAGAGCTAAGCGCTCGCGTTCGGTTCGGCAATGCCGAAGCGCTTCGGCATTGCCGAACCGAACGCGCATAAATTATTCAACAATGCTAGTTACAACCCCTGCACCTACTGTACGTCCTCCTTCACGGATTGCGAATCGCATACCTTTTTCAATTGCAATTGGACTAATTAATTGAACAGTCATTAAGATTGTGTCTCCAGGCATAGCCATTTTGTTTGAATGCTCTTCTGCTACAGAAGAAGGTGTACGCATTTCAACATGGTTAAATGCTGTTACTTTTCCTGTGATATCACAAGTACGAACAAAGAATTGAGGTTGGTAACCTACTAAAAATGGACTATGTCTTCCACCTTCTTCTTTTGTTAATACATAAACTTGAGCTTCAAATTTTGTATGTGGAGTAATTGTACCAGGTTTTGCTAATACCATACCACGTTGGATATCTTTTTTTTGAACTCCACGTAATAAAACTCCTACATTATCTCCAGCCATTGTTTCATCTAATGTTTTCTTGAACATTTCTAATCCAGTTACTACACTTGATTTTGTATCTTTTAAACCAACAAGTTCAACGTTGTCTCCAACTTTTAAAGTTCCACGTTCAACACGTCCTGTAGCTACAGTTCCGCGTCCTGTAATAGATAAAACATCTTCAATAGCTAAAAGGAAAGGTTTGTCTGTTTCACGTTCTGGAGTTGGAATATATTTATCAACTTGATCCATTAAATCTAAAATTTTATCAACCCATTTATTATCACCTCTTTTTGTTAATGGATTTTCAACTAAAGCTTCTAATGCTAATAATGCTGAACCTGTTACAATAGGAATTTCATCTCCTGGAAATTCGTATTTATCTAAAGTTTCACGAACTTCTAATTCAACTAATTCTAATAATTCTGCATCATCAACTTGATCTTCTTTATTTAAGAAAACAACCATATTAGGTACCCCAACTTGTTTTGCTAAAAGAATGTGTTCTTTTGTTTGAGGCATAGGACCATCTGCTCCTGAAACAACTAAAATTGCACCATCCATTTGTGCAGCTCCTGTAATCATATTTTTTACATAGTCTGCGTGACCTGGACAATCTACGTGTGCATAATGGCGATTTTCTGTTTCATATTCAACATGTGCTGTATTAATTGTAATTCCACGAGCTTTTTCTTCTGGTGCTGAATCAATTTCATCATATTTTTTACCTGCACCACCTCCTTGAGCTGCTAAAGCCATTGTAATTGCAGCTGTTAAAGTTGTTTTTCCATGGTCAACGTGACCAATTGTTCCAATGTTTACATGTGGTTTTTTGCGTTCAAATTTTGCGCGTGCCATAAAATTTTTCATAAATAAATTTTTGTGTATAAGCCAATTTTCCAAATATTATTTTATTATACAAAAAAAATATTTAAAAAAAAGATATAAAATTATATTTTTAAAACCAGAAGTTTGTTTTTATTCTTTCTTTTCAAATCATCTTTCAATTTTTTCATTTGATTCGGTTTGGTGCTTCTTTATCACTTCAGTTCTTGGCATTCGACTATTTGGCTATGCCTTCGCTCCTTCGCTCCTTTGGTGCTTCGGCTATTTCTTTGGCAATCGAAGATTGCCAACAATCTCCGAAGTTTTTCTTCGGCTTCGCCGAAGGAGCGACAATCTTCGAATTTTGGAATCAAAGATTCCAAAACAAAAAGAACCCGACTGCGCGAGTTTGGAATCTTCGATTCCAAAAGAAGAAGACCGAAGCAAACGAGCGAAGAGTTGAGTGCGACAATCTTCGATTCCAAACTTGCTTCAATTCCAAACTTGCTTCGGTTCTTCGGCTTCGCCGAACGCACAGTCAGCGATTCGGTCGCTTCGGAATAGCCAACTGCGCGACCGAAGCTACCGAGTAACTCAAGCATGCACCGAGTGTACGACCGAGTGCGCTACTGAATAGCCGCCAACTAATAATTATTCATTTCATTTCATTTAAGTTCATAAATAAAAAAGTGAAAAAGAAGAAAATAGAAAACAAATCCAAAGTTAAAATAGTAAAAAAGAAAAGTTGATTCTTTAGTATTCAAAATAAAAAAAAATTAATTATAAAGAGTTTGTAAACCAATAAGTAAAAGCTTACAAAAATATTATTAACAAATATTAAGCGCTTCGGTTCTTTGCACTCGGTGTTTCAGTTCCTCAGTTGTGCTGTCGGTGCTTCGGCTTTTTGCTTCGCGAAGCAAATGCGCGACTGAAGCACCGAAGAACCAAAAAGCTGACTGCGCGACCGAAGCAAAGGAGCAAAGAGCCTTCGCTTCGCGCGCGAGAAATTAAGCTTAAATTTAAATTGCTCCAAAAATCAAATATTAAAATTGATTTCTTTTCGTTTTGGTTTGCTTTGCGAAGTTAATCGTGTCACTTTTGGTTCCTTAGCAGCTAGTCTGTGGAAGCAAAAGGAACAAAAAGCTAATATGAATGAGTGGACAAAAGTTTACTTTTTCTTAAAATTTAAGATTGGTTTTTCTTTTGGAAACTAAAATTCCAAAAGAAAAACCAATTAAAGATAAGTATTAAATTAAAAATTTTATCACTCCACGATATAAAAAAATTTTTATTATATTGCTTTCGGTTCTTTGTATCATGTTCTTTGCACTCGGCTCCGCCGAAGCAAAGCCGAACAGCATAGCTTCGGTCGCGCATTCAGTTCTTCTTTCGGAATCTTCGAAGTTTGGAATCTTCGATTCCAAAAAGAACGCGCTTGCGCAACCGAAGGAGCAAAAAGCTGAAGCACCGAGTGCAAAGAACATGATACAAAAAAGCCAAAGTAATATAATTTTATTATTTCATAGAAGCTGCTTTTGCTAGTACTTCATTAACATTACCAACAAGATAGAAAGCTTGTTCTGGTAAATCATCTAACTCTCCTGATAAAATTTTATTAAACGCTTCAATAGACTCAGCTAAAGAAACATATTTTCCTTCTGCTCCAGTAAATACAGAAGCAACAAAGAAAGGTTGTGATAATAAACGTTCTACTTTACGAGCACGAGCAACAATTAAACGGTCATCTTCAGATAATTCATCTAGACCTAAAATTGCAATAATATCTTGAAGTTCCTTATAACGTTGTAATGTTCTTTTAACACTTTGTGCACAATCATAATGTTTTTCTCCTAAAATCCAAGGTTGTAACATTGTTGAAGTTGATTCTAATGGTGAAACAGCTGGATAAATACCTTTTGCAGCTAAGTCACGTGATAATACTGTTGTTGCATCTAAGTGAGCGAATGTTGTTGCAGGTGCTGGGTCAGTTAAGTCATCTGCAGGTACATAAACAGCTTGAATTGAAGTAATTGAACCATCTTTAGTTGATGTAATACGTTCTTGTAAAGTACCCATTTCTGTTGCTAAAGTTGGTTGGTAACCTACTGCAGATGGCATACGTCCTAATAAAGCAGAAACTTCTGCACCAGCTTGAACGAAACGGAAAATATTGTCAATAAAGAATAAAACGTCTTGTTTGTTAACATCACGGAAATATTCTGCCATTGTTAAAGCTGTTAAAGCTACACGCATACGTGCTCCTGGTGGTTCATTCATTTGCCCATAAACTAAAGCTACTTTTGAATCAGCTAAATTTTTTTCAACAATTACACCAGATTCTTTCATTTCAGCATATAAATCATTTCCTTCACGTGTACGTTCTCCTACTCCAGCAAATACTGAAACCCCACCGTGAGCTTTTGCAATATTATTGATAAGCTCCATAATAAGAACTGTTTTTCCAACCCCAGCTCCACCAAAAAGACCAATTTTACCTCCACGACGGTAAGGTGCTAATAAATCTACAACTTTAATACCTGTTTCAAAAATTGATAAGCGTGTATCTAAGTCCACAAAAGCAGGAGGTGTTCTGTGAATTGGAAGAGTTTCTTCATTTTTAACAGGTCCCATATTATCTACAGGTTCTCCTAAAACATTAAAAATACGACCTAATGTTTCTTTCCCTACAGGTACATTTAATGGTTTCCCTGTATCTAAAACCTCCATTCCACGCATTAAACCATCTGTTGGATTCATTGCAACTGCACGAACACAACTATCTCCTAAAAGTTGTTGTACTTCACAAGTTACACTCATATCTTGCCCAGCAGCATTTTTAGATGAAATTGTTAATGCATTATAAATGTTAGGTACTTGACCTTGACCAAAAGCAATATCTAAAACAGGTCCAATAATTTGAACAATACGTCCGATGTTTTTTGTATTTACAGAATCGCTCATAAAAAAAGAACTTCTTATAATTAAGAATATTAATAATTTTAACTTATTTAAAAAAAATTTCTTTTTTAAAAAATATAATCAAATGCAAAAACATTTTTTATACTTTAAAACATAAAAAAAATACTATTTAAAAATTTAAATAGTATTTTAGAAAGAAATCTTTATAATAAATTTTAAATGCACTTATAATATTATTTTTTTATATAAATTATTTTTTATTAAAGAATTAAAAAAAAAATATATATATAAATTTATATAAACAAAATTTTTGTTTGTCTATAAAGCATTTAAAATAAATGGAAATAAAATTTGCCATTGACAAATTTTGTCATTATAAAAGTTAATCTAACACTTATTTAAGTTATTGCTTTTTAATCGGGATGACAGGATTCGAACCTGCGGCCCCATGCTCCCAAAGCATATGCGCTACCAAGCTGCGCTACATCCCGTTTAATTTGATATAATATTAAATAAAATTATAACTCTTTTATATAAATATTTCAATATTTAATTTTTTGCTTCTTTGCTTATTATCTGTTTCTGTGTTTTATAAGGAGAATCAAGGAGCAAAGAAAAAAAAATTTAGCGCGGAGCGATAAATTTTTTTTTATAGATTGTTAAAAAGTATTTGGATTTGATAAGTGGATAAAGCAATATTTAAAATTATTTATGAATTTCTTGCTCCTTCGCTTTAATTCTTCGGCTTTGTTGAAGGAGCGAAGAGATGATGTGAATGCAAAAAAAAAAATGAAATATAATTTATTATGTTTTTATAAAACAAAACATATTATTTTAACTAAATTTAATTAATAGTTATTATATTTATAATAACTATTAATTAAATAGAACTAGGTTGAATTTTTAAATTCAATTTTTCTTTAAAAACTATTGATTTATCTATATTTTAACAATTTAATTTTCTTAATGAGCTTGGAGGGATTTGAACCCCCGGCCCTGTGGTTCGTAGCCACATGCTCTAGTCCACTGAGCTACAAGCCCTTTTATTTACAATTCTTGTAAGAAATTAATCAAATTAAAAAATAAAAAAGTTAAATATGACAATATTTTATATAAATTTCATAATAAAATCAAGTTTTTTATCTTTTAATTTGTACTTCTAAAATTATATTATCTATTTTTTCTAATTTTTGATTTTAAAAGATCTTCACTTTATCTTTGCATGCTTTCACAATATCTTATTAACATTTTGCAGACACATTAGTTACTTTGCAGATGCATTGGCTTTTTGCTTCCTTTGTGTTGGCTCTTTTGAAACCTTTAAACGGTTGCTAACTAAAGCCAATTGTTCCTTTGCTTCTTTTATTTTGAGGCGCTCCGTGCGATCTTTGATTCCAAAAGTGCTCATCGTCTTTGCTTTTGCAGCCGCTTCGTGTAAGCGCGTGATCGCAGATTCCAAAATCACTTCGGTTCAGTGCTTCGTTTCGGTTCTTCGCATTCAGCTATTCAGATATGCCTTCGCTCCTTCGCTCCTTCTTTGCTCCTTCTTTGCTCCTTCTTCGCAGAGCGAAGCGCTTGCGCGTTCAGCAAAGCCGAAGAAGAAGACCAAAGCGAAGGAGCGAATAGCCAAATTGATAAGTGCGTGACCGAGTTACTGCGTGCAAAGAACCAAATGCAAATAATTGAAAGTGATCAAAGATTATTGTCAGCCTTCGGTCGTGCTGTCGGCTTTTCACTCCGCTCTGCGGAAGCGAACCGAAGCACCGACGAAGTGGAGAGATTGACAAAAAACTTAAAAGATTGGCAATAATCTTCTTTGCTTCGGTCGAGCGTTCAGGTTCTTTTTGGAATCTTCTTTTGGAATCGAAGATTGTCGCTCCTTCGGCGAGTTTGGAGTTATTTGGGAATCTTTGATTCCCAACAATCTTCGATTCCAAAAGAAGATTCCAAAAGAAGAAGAAATAGCCGAAGCACTGAACCGCTTCTTCACTCTGCGAAAGGAAGCAAACCAAAAGAACATGCAGCAAAAGAATAATATTTGATCCTGAATAATGCAAAGATTGCAAAAATAAAAACAATAAACATAAGAAATTAATATAAATTAATTTCTTATGTTTATTTAATTTTTAAGCAGATTCATTTGCTGCTGTTTTTACATATAAAATAAGAAGAAATGAAGTAGGGATAATGATGAATAATGCAGTCGCAGTTAGTCCAAAAATGTTTACTTCCATGGTGTTTTTAATTTTTATTAAAATTTGTTACATCTTTAAATACATTTTTTTATTAATCTATAAAATAATAAACTTAAAAAAATTTTTTTAACATTTCTATTTATTATATAAATAGTTTTGATACTATAAATAGAATAAATAATGCAAAAAAAAATCAAATTTATTTTTTAAGTTTATTAAAAGGTTAATAAAAAATCATTTAAAAGCTTTATTTTTTTTTTAAAGCTTCTATTCGATTTGAGAAATTTTTTATTATAGTTAAAAAAATAATAAAAAAAATTTTATTTTTTTAATCAAATAGAAATATTTGAATTTTTAAAATGAAAAAGTAATATTTCATCAAAATAATTTTCAGTAATAACTGAACCTTTAAAGGAGATTAAGAAAAATTTATACTAAATTTTTTTAAAAAATAATTTTTTTTACTTTTTATAAAAATCCATAAATGGAAATAAAAAAGATAATATTTTCAAAGAAAAAATATTATCTTTTTTATTTCCATTTATGGATTTTCAATTAAATTACAAATGAATTGCAAATACCAACAGCAAATACTAAAAGAAGCCAAAGGCTTAAACCAGAGAAAACAATTCCTTTGTTCTCAGACCAACCATTAGGTGTTGCAAAAACTACAGGTACTCCAACAACTAGAGCAAATGAAACAGCAATTAGGGCTAATAATGCAATTTGAAGAATTGATGTCATATGAATTTTTTCTCTTTTTAAGAAATAATTTTTTAGGAAGAGGCATAAGAATTATTTATTTAGTTTAAAAAAATTAAACTCTTTTTATAAAATCATTAAACAAACAATCTTTAATACTTTCTTTTATTTATTTATTTTGCTCTTTCTTTTCAAATTTTAAGAATTTCAAAACAATAAATTTTTCTCACCCCTTCTTTGGTTGGGCAAGCGCGTTCGGTTGCGCATTTGGTTGTGCAAGCGCTTCGCTCTTTCGGTGCTTCGGCTATTTCGGAATCTCCGAAGTTTGGAATCGAAGATTCCAAAAAGAACCCGACTGCGCGAGTTTGGAATCTTCGATTCCAAAAGAAGAAGAAGCACCGAAGAAGAAGTGAAGACACTCTTAATTTTATTAAAAAAAAGACTATTTTACAAACTAAAGATGTATAAAAAAACTGTTGCTATGTTTTTTTATTAAAAACCTCTATTGTTTTTTTGTTTATACAAATATTTTAAATTTCAAAGAATCAAAAATGTTTGGCATATTTTTGAAATACTTCAATACAAATTTTAAAAATATATATTTCATTTTAAAATAAAATGTTAAACATCTTTATCTTTTTTCTTTCATTATTATTTTTTTCAAATTATAGTAAATAAAAAAGAAAAATAATGAAAAAATTTTTTATATACAAAAATCTACAACATCTTTAATATAAAGATCAAAGAGTTGACTTATTGTAAACATATAAAAAATGTTTCATTTTAAAATATTTTTTTTAAACTTATCCATAAAAATGGAACCAAATTGGAAAACGTACTTAAAAAATTCTATTAAACTTATTAAATAATTTAAATCTAAGAACCATAATTTTAAACTTTAAATTTTTAATTTAAGTTAAATTTATTGTATTTTGGTTTAAGCATTTATTTCGCCTGATCCTTTGGATCAGTGTTTTTGCTCTTTTGCTTCTCTGCGTACTCAGCTAATCAGTTGCGCAGCCGCTTCTTCGCAAAATGAAGGAAGGCTTTTTGCTTCTTTCGCTTCTTCTTTCGGAATCGAAGATTGTTGTTTCTCAATCAAAGATTGAGAATAATCTTTGATTGCCAAAGAACGCGCTTGCGCTTCGGCATTGCCGAACCGAACGCGCTTGTTCGACCGAGTACGCAGGAACCAAAATACCAAATCAAAGTGAACTGCAATCAATGCTAATGAGATGTTCAATCTTTTGTGGAAGCACTTTTGGAATCTTTGATAGTGATTTAGGTGTGCACACTTTTGTAAAAGCGGACGCAAAGCCTTTGCATCAACTTCACGAAAATGTGCACAGCAAAAGAAGGAGAAGAGGAGAAGAAGCCAATCAAAGATTATTCAGGATTAAAAATTTTACAAGTAAAAACAAAACCAAAATTCAAAAATTAAAACAACTGAATATTACATTACATTAAATTATCCATTCATTTTAATAAAACCATAACTATGTAGACCTTCACCTAATAAATTAACACCTAAAAAGCAAATCCAAACAATGAAAAATCCTAATGAAGCAATAATGGCTGGTTTCTTACCTTGCCATCCTTTAGTAATTCGAGTATGCAAATAAATTGCAAACACTAACCAAGTTAATAAAGCCCATGTTTCTTTAGGATCCCAACTCCAATAAGAACCCCAAGCTTCATTTGCCCATACTGCTCCTGATAATATACCAATTGTCAGCAAAGGAAAACCTACTCCTAAAATTCTATAGCTTAAATTGTCTAAATCATCTGCTAATTTTATTTTTTTAGATACAACATTTATATTATTTAAATTTGTAGAATATAAGTTATTTGTCTCGTCACTTTTTTGAATTGTCTTCTCGCGGAGTGAAGAAGAAGCCAATGAACTTGAAGAAAAATTCAAAGAATATATATTTGAATTTGTAGAAATAGGTGAAGAGCTAATTACAGAGTTATCACTACCACGGATTGGTGTGAAGGCTTCATTTGAAATCAAATTTTGTTCTTTAACACTCTCTGATTGTGAAACAATATTATCAGATGCATATAAACTTTTTTCTTTTGAATTATTATTAAAAGTTATAATTAAATAAGCAATTGATAATAAAGAACCACAAATCAAAGCTGAATAACTTAAAATCATAACAGTTACATGCATCATTAACCAATTTGATTGTAAAGCAGGTACCAGTGGAGAAGGCGATCTCATATCTTCTGGTAAACTAAATGTTGCAAACGCATTTGTAAATAATGCAGTTGGGGAAGTAATTGCGCCTAAAAACTTCTCTGAGTTATTGGAAAAAAGAGTCATTTTTTCTAAAATTAAATGAATAAGTGTTAAATTCCAAGATAAAAACAGAAAAGATTCATATAAATTACTTAATGGAAAATGACCTGATTCTTTCCAACGCAAAATTAATAAAGTAAAAATTGAAAAATTTGCTAGAATCATTCCAAGAGTTCCTAAATTTTTATTTTTTAAATTAAAGGCAATATTTATCCAATAGTAAATCATTGAAACAAATAAAATTAAAAAGGAAAAATTCGAAAAAAAATTTTCCAATTGAAAATAAGACATTTTTAGTATGTTTTTTCTATTTAAGTTTTTATTTAATTGTATAAAATAAACCCTCTTTATCATTCAATTTTTTTTAAAGTAAGCGTTTCAGTTTGCTTCAGTTTCTCAGTTCGATCGCGCTGTCTTCGCATTTGGCTATTCGGTCGCGCAGTCGGTGCTTCGGTCGCGCAAGCGCACCGACTGCGCGACCGAAGCACCGAACTGAAGCGAAGAAGCCAAAGAGCCGATGCGGTTCATCATAGCCGCAGTGAAGGTTTTGCTGAATCCTAACAAATGTACAACAAAATCAAAATGTGCTACTACAATTCTTTTTATGCTTTCACTTTTACTTTATAAATGAATTAGAAGTAAAAAAATACAAGCAAAAGAACTGAAAGAAAGACATATTTTAAATTATTAAAATTTAAAAAATATAACAAAATTTTAAAAATAATTTTGTTTATGTAACAAAAATCAAAAATTTTTTGTTTGTTTATCTTTCTTGACATTTTGCAAAATAAAAAAAATTTAAATGGATTTTGAAATATTCATTTTGTATGGAGAAAATATAGAAATTTAAAAGAAATTTTTAAATAATACTATTAATAGTAGTATTTAGTAGTAGATACTATAATAAATTTCCACAAATTTTATGTATAAGCTGTTATTTTTTCTTTTATTGTTTTGGTCTTTTGCTTCTGTGTTGTTTCATTTTTTTGCATTCGCTATTTGGCTACTCTGTAATTTGGTTGCGCACTCAGTGCTTCAGTTCACTTGCACAACTGAGTGTGTTACTGAAGCACTGCACTGAAACCGAAGGACCAAAACAATGATTATTGGCTTTTTTTGTAATAAAAGATTTATAAAACATTACTGAAAATATAATATTTTAAAAATAAGCAGAAGATTATTTAGAAGATGGAAATCTAAGTAAATGCTCAAAAATTATTCTAAATTAATCATTCAGAAAGAAATTATAATTAATAGTGATTAAAAGTTTAAGTTTTTCTCGCATTGGCTCTTCGGTTGCACTGTCTTCGTATTGACTTTGCCAAAGCAAGAAGCTGAAACACCGAGTTTGGAATCGAAGATTCCAAAAGAAGCGCAATATGAAAAAATAAAAAATATGCATATATTTCTTTTATTGATTTCATTTTAAATGTGTAACAATTTAAATTATTAATAAACAAATTAAATGAACTCACATTTTTTATTTGCTTCTTAGCTTCCTTCACTTTCAGTTCACTTCTTCACACGGATTAAACAAAGCTGATGCAAAAGGAAAAGAGCTGATACAAAAAGCCTCTGAGGAGTGGCTGTGCAGAACCAAAAGTGATGAAAAAAACAATATAAATATATTTTTTCCAATTTATTTAAATTAAATATAACTTTTGAAAATTTCAACTTTTTTTATATTTTAAATTTATTTGTTTCCTTTGATCCCTAAAGAGTAAACAAAGGAAACAAATAAATTTTAAGGAAGCGCAAAGCGACAAAATGAAATTTTCAAAAATGAAATTGCTTTAGCTTTTTCGCTCCGCGAAGACAGCATGACTGAAAGCAAGCAAATCATTTTATTCGTGAAGCGATAAAATTGGTTTATCCAAATTTACCTGATGTTGAAGCTAATAAGAAAGCAGCATAAGTAAATACATAACCTACAGAGAAATGTGCTAATCCAACTAAACGAGCTTGAACAATTGATAATGCAACTGGTTTATCTTTCCAATAAACTAAATTTGCTAAAGGAGTTTTTTCATGTGCCCAAACAAGAGTTTCAATTAACTCTTGCCAGTAACCTCTCCATGAAATAAGGAACATAAATCCAGTAGCATAGATTAAATGGCCGAACAAAAATACCCACGCCCATACAGATAAGCTGTTCATACCAAATGGGTTATAACCATTAATTAATTGAGATGAGTTTAACCATAAATAATCACGTAACCAACCCATTAAGTAAGTTGAAGATTCATCAAATTGAGAAGGGTTTCCTTGCCATAAAGTTAAGTGTTTCCAGTGCCAGTAGAACGTACAATAAAACAAAGTTAAATTTCTTCCCTTGCTCTGCAACCAAAGGGGAGGGAATAGAAAGATTATAAAATATCTAATATTAAAACTTTGATTTACTTTGTGTTTCCACAAAGGTTGGACTATATCATCATCTCATTGTTGAGATGCCGGGCGCTAATGAGCTATTATTGTTGGGACTCAAGCTCTAGTCTCTGAACATTCCAAGAAATGACTAAAATAACGACTTATTTTATTACCCATTCTTGGCTTTGTTGCGAATTGCCATGTATATTTATTTGATATATTTAGACTCCTCGACAGTTCACCCAGTTTTTAGTTTTTCAGTTTTTAGTTTTTTCTACATGCTAGCTTTCGGTTGCGCGGAGCGCTTCTTCTTTCGGAATCGAAGATTGTTGGCAATCAAAGATTGCCAAAGAACGCGCTTGCGCTTCGGCATTTTCTTTTTGGAATCTTCGATTCCAAACTTCAGAGATAGCGCGGAGCGAGAACTCGAACCGAAGAAGCACCGAACCGAAGCGAAAAACAAGAAAAGACCTGGTTACAATGGCACAAAACCTAAATTAATACGCTTTATTTCCACCGACTGTTTAGGTACTTTTGTGCTCTTTGTTTTAATAAGTTCACGCTTATTAAGGGCTACTAATCTACTGCAACCCATCCAATAGTGTTAAGCATCCAAAACACAGCTAAATAGAAAGCATCATAAGCTGAAATATCACAAGTTCCTCCACGACCTGGTCCATCACAAGGGAAGCTATAACCAAAATCTTTTTTATCTGGCATTAATTTTGAACCACGTGCATCTAAAGCCCCTTTTACTAAAATTAGAGTTGTAGTATGAAGACCTAATGCAATTGCATGGTGAACTAAGAAGTCACCTGGCCCAATTGTTAAGAATAAAGAGTTTTGATTATTATTAATTGCATCTAACCATCCTGGAAGCCATAAACTTTGACTTGCAGAAGCTGCTGAACTTGTTGGTGAAGATAATAAGAAATCAAAACCATAAAAAGCTTTCCCATGAGATGCTTGGATCCATTGAGCAAAAACAGGTTCAATTAAAATTTGTTTTTCAGGTGTACCAAAGGCTTGCATAACATCATTGTGTACATAAAGACCTAAAGTATGGAATCCTAAGAATAAAGAAACCCAACTTAAGTGTGAAATAATCGCTTCTTTATGATCTAACATACGTGCTAATACATTTCCTTTATTTTGTTCTGGATCATAATCACGAATCCAGAAAATTGCACCGTGTGCAAATGCTCCGCACATAATAAATCCTGCAATATATTGGTGGTGAGTATATAAAGCTGCTTGTGTTGTAAAGTCATTTGCTAAGAAAGCATATGGTGGTAATGAATACATGTGTTGAGCAACTAAAGAACAAATTGTTCCTACAGAAGCTAAAGCAAGACCTAATTGGAAATGTAAAGAATTATTTACAGTGTCAAATAACCCTTTGTGTCCTTGACCTAAGCGTCCTCCTGGTGGAACGTGTGCTTCTAAAATTGCAGACATACGGTGTCCAATACCAAAATTAGTACGATACATGTGCCCTGCTACAATAAACAGAACAGCAATTGCTAAATGGTGGTGAGCAATATCTGTTAACCAAAGACTTTGAGTTTGAGGGTGGAAACCACCTAAGAAAGTTAAAATTGCTTGTCCTGATCCTTCAGAAGTTCCAAAAATATGACTTGCAGAATCTGGATTTTGCGCATAAGCTGCCCAATTTCCAGTCCAGAAAGGTGTTAATCCTTGTGGATGTGGAAGTTGTGTTAAGAAATTATCCCATCCAACATGTTTTCCACGAGATTCTGGGATTGCTACGTGAACTAAGTGACCTGTCCAAGCTAAAGAACTTACCCCAAATAAACCAGAAAGGTGGTGGTTTAAACGACTTTCTGCATCTTTAAACCAAGATAAAGATGGTTGGAAACTTGGTTGTAAATGCAGCCAACCTGCAAATAAGAAAACCGCTGATACTAATGCTAAGAAAACAGAACCAACATATAAATCTTGGTTTGTTCTCATACCAATTGTGTACCACCATTGGTATACTCCTGATGTTGAAATATTTACAGGTCCAGATGCACCCCCACGAGTGAATGCTTCAACAGCAGGTTGACCAAAATGAGGATCCCAAATAGCATGAGCAATTGGACGCACATGTAAAGGATCTGCCCCCCACTGCTCAAAATTACCTTGCCAAGCTACATGGAATAAATTTCCAGAAGTCCAAAGGAAAATAATTGCTAATTGTCCAAAATGAGATGCAAAAATTTTTTGATATAAATTTTCTTCTGTCATCCCATCATGACTTTCGAAGTCATGCGCCACCGCTAGTCCAAACCAAATACGGCGCGTTGTTGGGTCTTGAGCTAAACCTTGGCTAAATTTAGGAAACAATTTTGTTGCCATATAATATGTTTTTTGACTCCTAATTTGCTCAGTGTTTGCAAAGCGAACTTTGCTTCTATATTGATGTCTTTATTATATATAATATTTTTAATCCTGATTATTCAGATCAGTTCTTTGAATCTTCTACTTTTGCTTTCAATTCTTTGCTACCTTTGATATTGGTGAGTTTGTTTTGGACTTTGGAATCAAAGATTCCAAAAGAAGCAGACCAGCTGAAAAAAAGCCAATGCAGAGAAGGAAATCAATGAAAGATTCAAAATAATATATAAAAAAAGATATTCTAATAAAAAAATTTATTTATAAAATAAAAACTTTTTAATACATTTGGTTTTTTTATTTCCTTTTATATATTTTTTTGAAATAATAGATAAAAAGAAAATAAAACCTTCTAATTCTTAAATTTAGTCAATTTTATTTTTTGTATTAACAAAAAAATAAATAATTTTGTTAATTAAAAAATAAAAATTATGTAAGCGCTACGAACTTACTATATAGAAAATATTTTTATATTTTTTGTTTTTTATTATTGAATTCTTTATTTAGTTAGATAACAAATTTTATTTGTTAAAATATAAACAAACAATTACACTTTTTTGTTTAATTTTTTAATTAAATAATATTATGTTTAATATATCAGAATTCTAAATTTTAAACTAGTTTTTACTTGTTAAAAATCCTAAAAAATTTCCTGTTTAAAATAAAGCATATTTTTTATCTCTTAAATAAAAAATTTAAATAAAATGTGCTGTCAGTTGCGCAACCACTTCGGCTCTTCACTTCTTCTTCAGCATTGCCAAAGAAGAACCGAAAAGCCGATGTGAAGAAGTGGAAGGCGAAGCTGAAGCACCGAAGGAGCGAGAAAAATAAAGAAGGCTTAAAATTTACTTTTTTATAATAGAATTTTAAAATTTTATCTCATAAATAAAATTTTAATATTATTGTTTTTTTTACTATAAAAATTTATTCTATAAAAATATAGCCTTTTATTTTTTTAAATTTTTATTAGATCAAAATTTTTAATTTATTTAAGATTATACAAATTAGATTAAATCATCTTTATTTTACTAATTAATACATTATAAAGAGTTTTCTTAAAATAAAATGTAATAACTAGATATTATCTTTTTTAAATATAAACAGAAAAGACTATGAGCTATAAACTAAAGTTTCAATTTTTTTTTCGAAAAAATTATGCATTGAACTTTTTATCTGGTTCTAGAAATTTTCTAGAAATTTTCTGGTTTCTAAATAAATTTATGATACTTTGCTTCCAGTTATTTGCTTTGTCTTCACTGAATGTGAAAAATCAAAAACCAAAGTGAGTTTGTTTTTTCACTTCAGTGCTCGGGGTGCACTTGACTATGCCAAAACTCCCAAGAGCGCCCCGAGTGCGATAATCTTCAATTGCGCTTTCGGTTCTTTGCTTCTTCGGTCGCGCAAGCGCGTTCTTTTTGGAATCGAAGATTCCAAACTTCGAAGATTCCGAAAGAAGAAGAAGTGAAAAGCCTTCGCTTCGCGCGCGCCTCAAAAAAAAGCGCACTCTGCTGCAACAGCTTTGACAAAAGCAGAAGGCTTTTTGCTCCTTTGCATTTGGTTTTTCCAATAGTGCATATTAAAAGAAGTGCATATTAAAAGAAGTGCACAAAGAAAATAAAAAATGGATTCCAGAAAAATACCTCTGTTTTACATGATGTTTTTTATACGAACACTTTAAGAGATTTTCTTACTTTTGACATATAAATGGTTTTTATTTATATAATAAAAATGTACTTTTAAAAGTACATTAAAGCCAAAAAAATTTTATTCTACACTTTTAAATCAAGTAATTAAAAAATTACCCCCAGGGGAATTCGAATCCCCGTTTTCTCCGTGAAAGGGAGGTGTCCTAGGCCTCTAGACGATGGGGGCCTTTTATATTTTAATAAAAATCAAAATACATTTTCTTTATATTATCTTATTTTTTTATTTTTGTCAATTTCTCGCTCTGCACAAAAAAAATGAATTTTTAAATTTTTTTAGTATAACATTGTTAATGTTTAACTTAAATTTATTCCTAGATATTCAGAGAAAAATTAACAATGTTATACTAATAATTTACGTTAAATTTTTTTTCTAGTAAGTGTTTAATTAAATAACTATTTTTTTTACAATAATAAAGATTAATTATCTCGCATCGGCTCCGCCGAAGCGCAAAATTTTAATACTTTAATCATCAAATGATTTTCTATCATATTTTACTTTTATATAAAAAATTTTTTTTATCAGAAAAAAAAAGAATTTATTTAAAAAACAATCCTGTTAAATTTATCCATTAATTTAGAAAATATAGTTTAGATTAATAAAAAAATTATACATATTTTATATAAAATTTTATGTCCAAAAATAAAATTTTATTCCTTCTTTTCCTGCACTTGTCAACTTAGGTTCCTTTAAATCAGCTTTTTTGGGATCACTCACTTCATTGGTCGCTTCGGCATAGCCGAGTGCGCGTTCGGTCGCGCAAGCGCTTCGCTCTTTCGGTCGCTTCGGCGAAGCCGACTGCGCGTTCTTTTTGTTTTGGAATCTTCTTTTGGAATCTTCGATTCCAAACTCCAAAATTCGAAGATTGTTGGGAATCTTTGATTCCCAAATAACTTCAAAGATTCCGAAAGAAGAAGAAGTTTTTTTTTTGCGAAGTGATCATCTCTGAACTTTTGAATTGAAGATTGTGCAGCCACTTGTTTGCTTCATCAGTTGAACTTTTGGTTCCTTGGTCGTGCAGCCGCTTCTTCTTCAGCAACACCAAAGAAATGAAGGAAGGTGAAGCCAAAGCACCAAAGGAACAAAAAGCCGAAGCACTGGAGAGGGAAGCAAAGCCTTTGCTTTGCACACGTATCAAAAGACAATAATCTTCAATAGCGCTGTCGGCAAAGCCTTCGCTCTACGAAGACGAAAACGCAGCTTTGCGTGCACATCAAAACAAACTCACTTCATGAATAGCAAGCGAAAGGAGTGAAGAGCATCCAGTCCTCTACAGTGATTAACCAATGCAAAGTAGAAAGCAAACCAAAAGCAATCAAAAATATTGATTTTTTTTAATACTATTAATGAATCTTAAACAAAATAAAAGTTTTATAAAAAGTATAAAACTTCTCTATTTATTTTACTAAATAAAACTCAACTTTTTTTTAAGTTGATAAAAAACAAAACTATCTAAATTAATTTATTAAAATTAAATAAAAGAAAATTTTTTCTTAATGAATAACACTTGGTACTGCCATAAAGTTTTTATTTTTTTAGATATAAGATTAATTGAAAAATCAATGAATTCAAGCTTTTCTTTTTTATAAAAAGAAAGAAAAACAGAAATCTTATTAGAATTTTTATTTAAATTGTTATATTGTTACAAACATTTCCGTAATTACGGACCATACTAGGTCAATTCAAATATATTCTTTAAATATGTTTTTCTTCGCTGTCAATTCACTTTTACAGAGTGAAGAAGTGAAGTTGACTCAGCAAAGCTGAACCAAAGCAATAACCAATAAGCAAAAAAAGAATTGCCAGGAACCAGGATTGAACTGGTGACACAAGGATTTTCAATCCTCTGCTCTACCACTGAGCTACCCCGGCTTTAAAAAATATCTGCAAAGCAGATAAACTATATTCTATAATATATATTAAAATATTAACATTTTTAAAGATTTAAATCAAGATAGAAAAAAAACTTCAATTAAATTAAAAGAGGGTGCTTTATTAAAAATTTCCAAATACAATTTGAAATAAAGACAAAATATATATTTTAATAAAATATAAAAAGTAACATTTGATTATATATTACTTTTTATATTTTATTAATATAAAACAAAGCCCATTTTACTATGGGATGCTTATTTTTAAACAATTTTTACTTTTGCACCTGCATCTTCTAGTTGTTGTTTTGCAGCTTGAGCTTCTTCTTTTGAAATTCCTTCTTTTAATGCTTTAGGTAAACTACTAGTAAATTCTTTTACTTGGTTTACAGCAATATTTGCAATTGAACGAACAACTTTATAGATTGAAACTTTTTTATCTGCTGGAATTTCTTCTAAAACAACATCAAATAAAGTTTTTTCTTCTTCTTTAGGAGCTGCTTCGGCAGCACCTGCTGCTGGAGCAGCCATCATAACAGCACCCCCAGCAGGTGCTGATGCATCAACTCCAAAAGTTTCTTCAATTTTAGATACAAGTTCAGAAGCTTCTAATAAAGTTAAAGTTTTTAACTTTTCAACAATTTCATTTACAGTAGACATTAATATTCCTTCATAAAATAATTAGTGTTTTTTGTGAAATTTATTTGAAATATTAAATTTTAAAAGCTTTGAAGTTTGTTTTGGAATCGAAGATAGTCGCTTCGCGATAAACTTCAAATATTGCATTTTCGGTTCTTCGCAGCGGACCGCCTCAAAACAAAAGAAAAAAATTTATCACACTCAGAGTTTTGGCATAGCCAATTTGAATTTATTTTTCTTTTAAATTTTATCGCTCCTTCTTTGGTTGAGCTGTTGGTCACGCAAGCGCATTTGGTTCTTCTTTGGCATTGCCAAAGAAGAACCGAAAAGCTGAAGAAGTACCGATGAGTGAATGCCAAAAAAATTTTTAATAAATCTCATAAATTCAAAAACTTTGTCCTAAAACTTATATAGATTTCTTTATAAAAGAATTATAAATTTTAATCCAAAAATACAAATAAACTGCTTAAAATATAACAAAATAAAAAATTATAATTTTTTATTATTCATAATGTTAGTGCGCTTTCATTCATTTTCTTTTAATCTGCTCCTTTGCTTCCTCAGAGCATCTAAAAAGTGTCTGTTGATACCAAAATCTTTCAAAATTTTCTTTTTTATATTATAAAAAAAAAAAGAAAATTTTGAAAGATTTTGTAATTTATATAATTCTCATTTATTAGCTTGATTATTTTGTTAGTTTTTCTTGCTAATAATTTGTTGAATTTTATTTTTTTTTTCTTTTGCTTCTTCAATTTTGCAAAAGAAGCAAAAGCCTTCATACTGTTTGCGAAAGAAGCAAAAGCCTTCATACTGTTTTGCCGAAGTGCTTCGGCTCCGCCGAAAAAGGAATAAAAAAAATTAAAAAAAATAATCTATTCAATCATAGCATGATAAGTTGCTACTGTAGCTGGTGAAGCTCGATTTAAATGACGGAATATTAAGTATTTGAATAAAACATCCAATAAAACAGGTAAAGTAGCTACAAGTAAAAATATAGTTGTTTGACTTTCAGGCAATCCATAATGGTCAAAAATTGTTGAGAAAAAGAGTTCCCAAATATTGGGAGAATGATAGCCTACCAATAAATCCGTTATAAATAAAATTAATAATGATTTTTTACTATCATCAAGCCCAAAAAAAACTTCTAATAAAAAAGATTTTGTAATATTGATTTGGATTTCTAAAAGTTTAAGCAATACAAATAAAGTACTTAAACTAATTAAATCTGCAAAAAAATTTGTTATAGCTTCAATACTTTCTTCATTATAATGTTTTGCTAATTCAACTGTTTGTAATTGTAAACGTTTTTGAATAGATTGAGTAAACATTTGAGAAAATTTTGAATTTTGTTTTATTTTTTCCTGTTCATTTGTATTTACTGCACTTTTGCTACTTTGAGTTACTTCTTCACTAAAAGGAATAAGCGGAGGAATTGAAGATTCTAAAATCATTGAAGAATTCCTTGGAAAAATTAATGATTCAAAATAAATTTTTTCTTCAAAATTTTTTAATTCTGTAAAAGCTTTTTTTTGTTGATAAGAATTTAAAAAAATTTCCATTTGATGTGAATTCCAATAATATTCAGTTATTGGTCTTACAAAATAATTTTTAGCTATAAAATTAATTGTTAATGGAACAAATAAAAGAATAAAAACACATTTTACAGTAGTTAAAAATAAATATCTATAAAAACGATATTCTTGGATAACTAAATTTTCAACATCAAAGAATAATTGTTTAAAAAAACGATCAAAAACACGGTTAAATGATCTAGGAAATAAACCAATTTCTTCATAAGTAATAGATACAACCTGTTGTTTTGATGTTTCAATAAAACGAGATTTTGATGAACTTGTATTTAATTTTTCTTTCTGCATTCGCATTGGCTCTTTTGCATCAGCTCTTTCGCTTGTCAACTTTTTCGCTTCGCGAACCGAAGAATCGAAACGTGTCGGCTTCACCGAAGAACCAAGTTTGGAATCTTTAAAAACTTCTGAGTTACTATATAGTTTTGAATTTTGTTGTTTTGGAATTTTTGATTGTGAATTATTTGATATTTCAAAAGAATAATCTTTATTTATTATATTTTTCGTATTTAATAATTTTTTATTATATTTTTCTTCTTTAGACTTTAAAAAATCTTGATTTGAAAGATTTAATTCATTTTTATTTGAATTTTCATCTTCATCATATTGAGAATTCATTTTTGAATAAATTTTAGTATTTTTGTTTTTTTTTTTAATGAATGGTTGTGAATGTATATTGGAATCAAAGATCACGCGGAGCGCATCAAAAGAAAGATTAATATCTTTAAATAACCAATTAAACAAATTTAATTTATTATTGGTTTTTTTATCCATTTTTTTTTCTAAAATGAAATGAAAGGAAAGAAATATATTTTCTTTCAATATAAAAAATAAAATTCAACATAAAATTTTAAAAATTTTTCTTTTATTTTGCTTTTGTTTGCTTGCATTCTTTCATTTGCTGCTTTTTTGCTTTTCTTCAGTTCTTTGTAGCTGCTCTGCTAATAGTTTTCCTTCAAAAAGAAGAAGTGTAAAAGAACTGAATATAAACCAACCCCCACGCACGCAAATTTGGCTTTGCTGTGCAGGGTGCCGCTTTGTCACTTCCTATGCTTTGCTTCAGCTATATCTTAGCGTTAACTCTTTACTTCCCTTTGCTTTTTCACTTTTGGTTCAAGTGCACTTACATGAGATCTTTAGCTTTGCAAACTTAAGTGGAAGCGAAGCAAAAGAAAGGTTTATGAAAAACTCCAAAAGAAAAGTGCAAAAAAATTTTATTAAGTTGTAAAAAATATTTCTTGTTTTTTTTAACTATTTTTGAATTTTTTATTTGAATCAAAAAAAGATGTTTTGAATTGTTAATATTTTGCTTTCTTTTTTTTCAAATTTGTGTGCGTTTCTTTGATTCTGCTTCACATTTGCTTTTACTTAACTTTTTGAATAAAAGATTCAAAAAACAAAGCAATCAAACAAATAAACATGCACTTTCTTGTGAATTTTATATGATATTTATACTCACATATTATAAAACAAACAAATTCAAAAATTGATGCAGCACCTTTGCTTTTGGTTTGTCTTTTCGCTTTGCCGCTCCTTCGCTTCTTCGGTCGCGCTTCGGCTTTGCCTTCGCTCCGCGAGCGCTTCGCTCTTTCGGTGCGCTCGCGGAGCGAAGGCAAAGCCGAAGCGCGACCGAAGAAGGAAGGCTTCACCAAAGAACTGAAGCAAAGAACCAAAAAAGAACTGAAGCATAGCTGAGTGCAAAAAAGCTGATGTAAATTAAAAGAAGTGAAGGAGCAAAAACAAAGGCACTGCTGCAAACTGAAAACAAAGGAACAAAAGATTCAAAACAAATATAAAAAATACAAGTAAAATTACAAACTTAATAGAAAACTAAAATTCTACGTTCATATTAATATATATAGGTTAAGTTTATTATAAATTTAAATTTATTTGCTTCGTTTTGGTTTGGTTCTTCGCATTTGGCTATGCGGTCGCGCGTTCGGCGAGTTTTTCTTCGGCTTCGCCGAAGGAGCGACAATCTTCGATTCCAAAAGAAGCACCGAGTTTGGAGTTTGGAATCAAAGATTCCAAAAGAAGATTCCAAAAGAAGCAAAAGAGCAAATAGCCGAATAACTGAGTGCGATAAAAATAAAAAAAGAAATGGATTTTAAAATCTATAAATCCATTTCTTTTTTTATTTTTATATATCCCATATTTTTATTAGTCTAAGTTACCTTTTCCAGGGTTACGAGCTGGGTCATTAGATAAGAATCCAAAAACAAATAAGAATACAAAGAAAGTTACAACAGTATAAACAAAAATTTTAAGTGTTAACATCTCTAATTGTTAAATTTACAATTTTACGCGATTTATAGACACAAAGTTAATTTTTTTTTTTTGTTAATTAGTTATTTAGATTTTAAAAAAATTTAATAAAATTTCAATTTATTGCAAAGCAATAAAAATTATAATATATATTATAACATATAATTTCTTATAATTTTTATTGCACTCGAGTTCTTTTTGGAATCGAAGATTCCAAACTTCAAAGATTCCGAAAATGCCGAAGTGAATAAATTAAATTAAATTAAAATTAAGCAACATTTTGTGATTTAAAATCTTCAAGATATTCTTGAATTGCAGTTTTTAATAAACCTTCAGCTTCAGGAGTGAAATCTGATGTTTTTGCTACGATTTCTCCATATTGAGGACAGTTTTGTGCTAAATAATTTCTGAATCCAGATAAGAATGGACGAACTTGTCCAACACTTAAAGAATCTAAGAAACCATTTGTACCTGCATAGATACTTGCAACTTGATCTGCTACAGAAAGTGGAGAGTTTTGAGCTTGTTTTAAAATTTCACGTAATCTAGAACCTCTTGCTAATTGGTTTTGTGTTGCTTGGTCTAAATCTGAAGAGAATTGAGAGAAAGCTTCTAATTCAGCAAATTGAGCTAGAGAAAGTTTTAAGCTTCCTGCAACTTTTTTCATTGCTTTTAATTGAGCAGCTGAACCTACACGAGATACTGAAATCCCTACGTTAATTGCTGGACGAATACCAGAGTTAAATAAATCTGCTGATAAGAAGATTTGTCCATCAGTAATTGAAATTACGTTTGTAGGAATATATGCTGAAACGTCTCCTTCTTGAGTTTCTACTACTGGAAGTGCTGTCATACTTCCTTCTCCTAAAGCATTACTTAATTTTGCTGCTCTTTCTAAAAGACGAGAGTGTAAATAGAAAACATCTCCTGGGAAAGCTTCACGACCTGGTGGACGACGTAATAATAATGACATTTCACGATATGCTTGAGCTTGTTTAGAAAGGTCATCATAAATTGTTAAAGTTGCTCTTCCTGTATACATGAAGTATTCTGCTAAAGTTGCCCCTGTATAAGGAGCAAGATATTGTAAAGTTGATGGTTCATTTGCGTTAGCCATTACAATAATTGTGTAATCTAATGCTCCACGTTCTTTAAGACTGTTTAATACTTGAGCTACTGAAGATGCTTTTTGACCAATTGCAACATAAACACAAATTACACCTTTTCCTTTTTGGTTAAGAATTGTATCTACTGCAATTGCTGTTTTTCCTGTCTGACGGTCTCCAATAATTAATTCACGTTGACCACGCCCAATAGGAATCATAGCATCTACAGAAATTAGACCTGTTTGAAGAGGTTCATAAACTGAACGTCTTGCAATAATACCTGGTGCAGGTGATTCAATTGCACGGTTTTCAGAAGTTGCAATAGGTCCTTTACCATCAACTGGGCGAGCTAAAGAATCTACAACTCGACCTAAGTAATTTTCTCCAACAGGAATTTCAGCAATTTTTCCAGTACAACGTACTCGGCTTCCTTCTGTAATTTTTAAACCATCCCCAAGTAATACTGCTCCAACGTTATTTGCTTCTAAATTTAAAGCAATTCCTAAAGTACCATCTTCAAATTCTAAAAGTTCTCCAGACATTACTCGATCTAATCCATAAACACGAGCAATACCATCTCCTACTTGGAAAACAATTCCAAAATCAACCATTTTTACTTCAGGTGTATATTCTTCAATAAGTCCTTTGATTAAATTACTTAATTCTTCTGGTGTACGCATTGTCATAAATTTTTTTAATTAAAAAGTAAAATATTAAATTAGTATTCAATACTATTTATAAATTTTTATTGCACTCGGTTGTGCTGTCAGTTCTTTGCTTCAATCGTGCATTCAGCGGAGCCGAAGCACCAAACTGAACTGAGTTCGAAGAAGCGAAAAGCCAAAGCACCGAAGCAAATAAATAGAAATTGAATTTTAATACTAAAAAAAAAATAAATCTTGAATTTAAAATTTTTTAAAAACTTAGTGAAATATTTATTAAATATTTTTTTTCTTTTGTTTTGAAATAAAAGATTATTGTCTATCTTTGAAGGGTGTTGCTTTGTCTTCGCAGAGCAAGCAACTTAAAAAGATTGATAAACCAAGTTTTTATATGAAACAAACAAATATATGTTATGTTTTTAGATCTTCTTTGCTCCTTTGATTTTTCTATTTGCTTATGCTTCTGCTATTCACAACGCAAACTGCTCCTTCTTGAGTGCTTTGGTTTCTTCGCTCTTCTTCGGCAACGCCGAAGAAGCGAAGGAGCGAAGCGAAGGAGCGAAGCAAAGGAGCGAAGGCATAGCCGAATGCGAAGAATGCGCGACTGATAAAACGAAGGAGCGTCTTCGCAAAATGAAAGAATAAGCTAAGAAGCTCTAATAATCAAGATTAAAATTTTTTCAATTTTTAACAAATAAAAAAGTAAAAAACTTTATAATAATTAACTAACTTAAGGTTCTTAAAAGCGGATGACGCGATTCGAACGCGCGACATTGGACTTGGAAGGACCACGCTCTACCAACTGAGCTACATCCGCATCAATTTTTATCTATGTTAACGTAATAAAAAAAAAAAGTCAATATTTTGATTTTGATCTTTCTTTTCAAAAATCTTCAATTAAATTAAAAGCATTTAAATAATAAAAAAAAGACTTATGATTTTCCTTAAAAATTTGTATTTCATAGGAAAATCATAAGTCTTTTTTTTATTATATTATTTTTTTATTATATTATTACCAGCTAGCTTTTCTTACACCTGGTAATAAACCTTCATGTGCCATTTCAATCTTCCTAATTGGAAGCCAGTCGGATAATAAGTTTCCTTATTAAACTCTGTTTCAAAACTGTGCATGCGACTTTCATCGCACACAGCTCCTCTTAGTTTTTTATATAAACTTTTAATTTTTGTTCTTTCATTCAATGCACTTTTTTTTGATTCTAAAATCAAATTTTCTTATGTGCATTTGCTTTGCATTGGCTCTTTGCTTTTTCGGCTTCTTCACTTCAACGCTTCAGCATAGCTGAGTGTGCTGTCAGCGAGTTTGAGTCTTCTCATCGGCTTCGCCGAAGCAAAGAAGATTGTCACTCCTTGCTTTGCGAAGAAAAAGAAGAAAAAGAAGAAGTGAATCAACAGTGAAGGAAGCAAAGAGTCACAGCCAATGCGCTGAATCAGTCTTTCCAAGGCCAAGGAGCATGGGTGAGGCAGCAACCCAAATAATAATAAAAGATTGTGAAAGAAAATTCCAAAAATGTTAAAAAATAAATAACAAATTTTTTTAAAAGTTTATAAACTAAGTGACCACGTGGGCATATCTATTCAATTACAGAATAGCATTTGCTTTTTGGTCAATCGTGCTCCTTTTATTGTATGCGGGAATAGCTTTTTCCCTGCCCTATGGGAACAAAAAAAGGGTTTCCTCGTTCCTTATATAGATTTTCAAGTGCCTTAGGATCCAACAATACTCCTTTATGTTTCAATCAATGGCTATACGCACATATATTACGTGAAATATTGTGCCACCATACCTAATATTCTATAGAAATGAAATAGAATATTAAGCCATCTTTAAAATTTTTTTTTTATAAATTTTGATGGAAGAAGCTTAAATTGGTTAACTTTCATTATCCATAGCACCTCCTTAAATCTTTGCTTAACTGAGAAGGTAGCAAATCCTTCTATCAAGATTTAAGAGTCCACTAGGTATAGCAATGTGAGAAGGATTTTTACCTTCATCCATATAAAGTTATTATTATGTATCATGCACTTTTGTTTCACACACTTCCTTTGCGAAGTAACATATCAGCTATGCCTTCAATTCGTTTTGGTTTGGTCACTTCCTCGGTTCTTTGCTGCGGTTGCGCTTCGGCTATGCCGAAGCGCGACCGAAGAAGAAGCACCGAACCGCATCGGCTCTTTGCTCCTTCGGCGAAGCCGAAGAACCGAAGCAAGAAGCAAAAAAACCTTCGTTTGCAAAGCGCAGGAGCGGCAAAGTGAAAAGCCGAAGGTTCAGTGGCTCCAAATAGCTGATGCAAATAAGGCATAGCTGCAAAGGAACCAAAAGCAAATAAATAACATAATCCTGTCTTTTCCTGAAAAATATTCGAAAATATTTTTAGTTAGGACAAACGAGTCGCTCCACGTAAAACATGTCTTGATAGACCAAAATCTCTAAAATAACCTTTTGGTCTTCCAGTCACGAGACAACGGTTATGTAATCTTACTGCTGCACTATTTCTTGGAAGTTGTTGTAATTTTCTATGTAAAGTTAGTTTTTCTTTTAAAGAAGAAGCTTTTTTAATTTCTTGCTTTAAAATTGAACGTTTTTTTGCATATTTCATAACTAAACGTTGACGTTTAAGTTCACGTTGAATCATTGCTTTATTTGCCATATATTATTAATTTTTTTAAATTTTTATCATTCTTATTAATAAGAAATAATATATTTTTCTCCACTTCGGTTCTTCGGTGCTTCGGCTTCGCCAACTGCGCGACCGAATAGCTGAACTGCCGAAGCGGCTTGCTTTGGCTGTACTTCTTTGCGTTGACTCTTTGTGAACTTCTACAAATCGGTGCAAAGCCTTTTTGTTTCTTTTTGAAGAACCAAAAGCAAACCAAAACTATGTGGAAACGCAGGAGCGCATCAAAATAAAATATAATTTCTTATTAAAAATTAAAATAAGACATTGACATTCTTTATTTTTATATCACTTCAGTTCACTATTTTGCATACACTACACATAGTGAAAAAAAGCTGATATGAAATAAAAAATAAAATCTTAAACTTCTTTTAGTTGAAGTTTTTTTAATAATATTTTTCTTTTAGTTTATTTGCACTATTTTATTGCAAAACTAACAAAAGATAACTTTTAATCAATGATTATTCTTTTTGATTGAATCTTTTATTTAAAGTAGTAAGTAAAATTTGATTCAAAAAAGAAGAATAAAAGGAATGAAAAAAATAAAATATTATTAAATTTATTTCTTACTTTTGTTTTTATATTCAGCTTTTTTGTTCTTTTGTTTTTTTTTTTAAATTTAATATTAATTTTTCAAACTCTTTGCTTCTTTTGGTTCTTAACATTGATTTTTTTGCCTGGCATTTCGTATCGACTTTGTCGAAGCAAATCAAAACGTTCCTTTGGCTTTGCTGAGGAAGCGAAGCCTTTGTTTCATGAGTGAAGTAGCAAATACCCAAAGTGAAGGAGCAAAGAGCTGATACAAAATGCTAAGATTTTTTTCTTTGATTTTTTTTTTAAATAAAATGAAATAAAAAAATCGATTTTGATTTCTTTTATTTTTATGAAAAAAATTTTTATCACTCCTTCTTCGGCTTTTTCACTTTGCGAATCAATGAGTGAATTCCAAAAAAAATTTTAATATAGATTTTAAATTAAAAAACTAGAGAAGTTTAAAAACTTGAATACAAAAATTTTATCACTTGCTATACTTTCAACTATTCAATTCCAAAATTGTTTATTCACTTTTGGAATTGATGAAGATTGTGCTTTTAGTTTGCATTAACTTTGCTTTCCTTTCGCTTTCGGTTGCGCAAGCACACCGATGTGAAAGGAGTGGCTGCAAAAATCCTTTGCTTTTTTTAGGCAAAGCTGATGCATAACAAAACATATAATTTTTTTCTTTGCAGCTGCTTCGCAGAAGCAAAGCAGTGAATTAAATTGTGTGAAACACTAAAATTACTTAATTAATGTTTTTATCCATTAATTAAAATAATAAAAGAAAAATTTAATAGAATTTAATTCTGCCGCTCCGCGCTAACGTCTTGTTTTTGCTTTTTTATCACTTTTAACATGACCTTTAAATGTGCGTGTTGGTGCGAATTCCCCTAATTTATGTCCAACCATTTGATCAGTTATAAATACTGGAATAAATTCTCTTCCATTATAAGTTGAAATTGTATGACCAATCATCATTGGCAAAATTGTAGAAGATCTAGACCAAGTTGTTAAAACTTTTTTTTGACCTTGTTTATTTAATTTTTCGATTTTTTTTAATAAATGGTCTGCAACAAAAGGACCTTTTTTAATTGAACGTGGCATAATAATTAAATTTTTTTTTGACTTAGTTTTTTTATTTGTATTGCACTAGGTTATTTGGTTGCTTTGCCATAGCCGACTGCTTACCGAACTGAAGTGAATAAATTAAAAAAATTTAATGTAAAATAGGAAATTGTTTTGAAATAAACATAAATTCAATAAAATTTTCCATTGAAAATCTTTTTAAAAATAAAAAAACTACATTAGATTAATATTTTTTCATTTTCTAAATCTTAATAATAAGAACTATATTGTATTAATTTATTTTTATACTAAATTAAAGGTTAGTTTAAATATTTGTTTTCTAAAAAATAAAATCTAAAAATTTTTTTTTTGCTTTTGGTTTTCTTTTGGCAAAGCCTTTGAAATGACTATGCAAAAGCATACAAAAAGCCAAAGCTTATTGGTTTTGCCAAAAGGATTGCAGAGGCTCCTTCACTCCGCTTCGCGGACGAGAAAGCCTTCCTTTCGCGGAGCAAAGGAGCGGCTGCACACGAAGAACCGAATGCAAAGAGCTAATCATCTATTTATGAATCAAAAAAGTGAGGAAAAAATTGTAAATTATTGCTCTGCTTTTTAGCTTTCTTCACTTGTGCATTGTGTATGTGAAGAAGCAGAAATATCAAATCTTAAAGAACAATATAATAGATTCAAAAAGAACTGAATAGTCTTTGATTAGGAGTTTATTCTGAATTTTATAACAAGAAAAACAAATTGCAGATTCAAAAAGAATAGAAAATTAACCATGCGCGGAGCGACTAAAACAAATAAATAAATTTCTTATTATTATTTAACAATAATATAAAAGATTAATTGAATGAATAAAAAGAAAAACTTCTATTAAGAAAATTTTATTTTCTTTTTCTTAAAATTAGTTTTGAACTATATTTTTTAGGTTTACGAGTTAGTTGCCCAAGTGCTGGTTTACCCCAAGGAGTAACTGGTCTACAACGCCCAATTGGAGCACGCCCTTCACCCCCTCCATGTGGGTGATCCACTGGGTTCATAACCGAACCTCTAACTGTAGGTCTTTTACCTAACCAACGGTTACGCCCTGCTTTTCCAATGCGTAAAGTATAAGCTTCAATGTTACCTACTTGACCAATTGTTGCCCAACAATTTTTTGAAACAAAACGAATTTCTTTTGAAGGTAATCTTAAAGTAACAAAATTTCCTTCTTTAGCTAATACTTCAACAACAGCTCCTGCTGATCTTCCAAGCTGTCCACCAGAACCTGGTTGAAATTCAACGTTGTGAACTTGTGCACCTAAAGGAATGTTACGTAAAGGTAAAGAGTTTCCTACTAAAAGGGGTGCTTGAATATCAGATACAATTACATCTCCAACAAATAAACCACGAGGTTGTAAAATATAGCGCTTTTCTCCATCTTCATATCTTAAAAGAGCAATTCTTGCATTACGGTTTGGATCATATTCAATTGAAACAACTTTTGCTGGAACACCAATTTTATCACGTCTAAAATCAATTTCACGATATAGACGTTTGTGACCTCCCCCTTTATGACGACATGTTATTACTCCTCTATTATTGCGCCCTTTAGCTCGTTGAATACCAAATGAAAGTGATTTTTCTGGTTTTGCTCCGCGAGTGGCAGACTTTTTAGAGATTTCACTGAAATCTGATACTGATCGGTTTCTAGTTCCTGCTGTAAATGGTTTAAGAAAACGAATTCCCATAAGTTTATAAAATAAAAAAAAATAAACAATTCAAATGGATTTGTTTCTTTAAGAAAAAAAATGAAAATTTCATCGCTCCGCGCAAAAATGTCATTTTTTATATAAAAAAAACAAAAATTATTAATCTATATTATCATCAATCTAAGATTGACGACTATATTGAATTTTAAAGTTTTTTTATATCTTAAACATTATTTGTATTTGTACATTATTTACAATCAAAACAATTCAAAAATCCAAGATTGCAAAAAAATGAAAGATAAAAAAAAAATACAAATACAAATAAATTCTTTTTAATTATTTATGTTATAAATTTTTAAAAGAATTAAGTACAATAAAAGTTCAAATATGTTTTTAATAGATTTGAAAATAAAAGAACCTAGGTAAAAAAAAGTTAATTATTATAAGAACATATATTCTTATAAAAATTTCTTGCATCGGTTCGGCTAGCTAAACTGCCGAAGCGCAATATTTTTTCTTGTTTTATTTTTACTTTAGTTTAATTGAAGTTCTTCATTACAAAGAAAATTAATTAAGTTTAAATAAAAAAAGTTATTATTGCTTCTTCTTTCATGAAGTTTAGCATTTTTTTTTCTTCTTCTTTTGGAATCTTCTTTTGGAATCTTTGATTGTTGGGAATCAAAGATTCCCAAATAACTCCAAACTCGCCGACGAGCGAGGTCAAGAAGTAAATGCAAAAAAGTTATTTTTTTTGTCACTTGTGCATAGTTCATATAGCTGCTCCGTAGAAGCCTTTAATTTAATCAAATTGAATTGATTGACCTTTTTTTAAAGTAAAAATAATACGTTTTAAACGTGGACGATATCCTTGAACAGTACCAACACGTACTTTTTTACGTGGAGGAATATGTGTATTAATACTTACAATATTAACTTGAAATAAATCTTCAAATAATTTTTTGATTTGAGATTTTGTTAATCTAGGATCTACATCAAAAGTATATTGTTGATTTTTAAACATAGCAGCAAAAGCTTTCTCTGTTCGAACTGGATATTTAATAAAATTCAGTTTTAATTTTTCTGGAGATAAATTTGATTGAATTGTATCTCTCCATTTTGAAATTGATTCTTTTGTTTTGAAAGATTCATTTTCAACATTTGAATCTTTTCTATCTAAAGGGATTTGTTGTAAATTTTCAAGATTTTTTTCTTGATTCATAATTTATAAAGTTAATAAAATTTTTTATCAATTAATATCACATAATATATAAAAATTAAAATTAATTAAAAATTCGCACTTGGCTCAAAGTGCAATAAATATTTTTTTCGCTCCGCGCAATACTTTATTTAAAAAATTTAAAAGAATTTATATAAATGGATTGAAATTCGGCAAAATGCTATCTATATAGATATAAGAAATTTTTTTATATTTCAACTTAATTTTATTTTTTAAAATTTAATCATAACTAAAAAAATTTTTAAAGTTTTATTTTATTAGAATTTTAATTTTTTTTAACTGAAAATGAATTCTAATCTTTTCTTTAATTTTTTATTTATATTTATCTAAATCTTTACCTAAATATAAAAAAATAGTTTTGTAATACTTAATGAAACACGTTGAAAATAAAAAAAAGGTTTGATTTGTGAATAAGGGAAGCCCCATGCAAAATTGAACCATCGAGTAACAATTAATGAGTAACGATTAATGATTAACGAGTAACGAGTAACGATTAACGAGTAAGATTTAACCCTTGAACGAGATTCAACCAGTTTCTGCTTCCTTCGCTTCTTCGCATCGGTGCGCACCGAACCCGATGCGCACCGAATCGCCGACTGCGCGACCAAAGCAAAGAGCGCGACCGAGCGTGCTGTCGGTGCTTCGGCTTCGCCTTCCTTTCGCTTCGGCATAGCCTTCGCTCCTTCGCTCCTTCGGTGCTTCGGCTTCGCCTTCCGCGAAGCGGCTGCGCGACCGAAGAAGAGCGAAGAAGCGGCTGCGCGACCGAAGATTCGCCGAGTGCGAAGAACCGAAGAAGTGAAGAACCGAAGAAGTGAAGAAGCGAAAGTGAAGAAGCGAAAGTGAAGAAGCGAAAGTGAAGAAGCGAAAGTGAAGAAGCGAAAGTGAAGGAGTAAATGGATGAAATACGGAGAGAGAGGGATTCGAACCCTCGGTACGAAAAAGATCGTACAACGGATTAGCAATCAGTCGCTTTCGACCACTCAGCCATCTCTCCTACTGCTTCTTCGGCTTCTTCGCTCTTCGCTTCAGCATAGCCAAATGCGAAGGAGCGAAGACTCCGTCGATGCGAAGACATGCAACGTTTTTTTGACTTCTCCGCTCTTTTGATGCGCATTGGCTCTTCGCTCCTTCGCTTCGGTCGCGCATTCGGTGCGCATCGGGTTCGGTGCGCATCGACTTCGTCTTTCGGAATCGCAGATTCCGAAGAAGCGACCGAAATAGCCGAAGCGCGTTCGGTTCTTCGGTGCGCATCGGGTTCGGTTCGGCAATGCCGAAGCGCAAGCGCGTTCTTTGGCAATCAAAGATTATTCTCAATCTTTGATTGAGAAACAACAATCTTCGATTCCGAAAGAAGAAGCACCGAAGCGAAAAAGCCGACAAGCGAAAAGCCGAAGGAGCAGCAGAGCGCATCAAAAAAAGGAAGATTGTTCTTCGCTCCGCGCTATCTTATAATAAAAAGAATAATCTTTCATTATTTGGTTCTTCTTAATTAAGCGCGGAGCGAAGAAAGAAAAATGAAAGATTATTCTTATTATTTCTAAGTAATATTATTTCTAAGTAATAAGATTCAGAAAGAAAGAAGAGAAAAAATTCATAGATTATTTTTTCTTCGCTCCGCGCTATCTTATAAGATTGTATTATAAGATAATAAGATTGTATTATAAGATTTTATAAGTTATAAGATTTATAAAGAAAGATTTAGAAAGAAAGATCGCGCGGAGCGAGGAAATTAAAAAAAAAGATCATCCTGGCGCTAGTTGAGTTTTCCTGCCAGACTTCCAACAAGTCCATCAACTTCTAAAGAGTTTCACAGCCAAGTTCGGGATGGATTGGCGTGGTTCCACTTTAGCATAGAGCACCAGAATTTCAGCGGAGCAAAGCTCCGGCGTGTATTTTTTGTGTATTCTTTCTAGTTCTTTGGCAATCGAAGATTATTCTCAATCAGTCGCCAATCTAAGATTGGCGATTAGATTGAGAAACAACAATCTTCGAAGTTATTTGGGAATCAAAGATTCCCAACAATCTTCGAATTTTGGAGTTTGGAATCGAAGATTCCAAAAGAAGATTCCAAAACAAAAAGAACTAGAAAGAAATAAAAATTGGTCAAAATCAATTGGCCTTTAGTATATCTCGGCTCAAATCCTTGCAGACCTTTCACCTGATACCTATCATCAGCTTGTCTAGCTGTGGCATAATGGAGAGCGCTCATCTTGAGGAAAGCTTCCCACTTAGATGCTTTCAGCGGTTATCTAAACCGTGCGTAGCTACTCAGCGTTTCCCTCTGGAGAGAGAACTGATACACAATAGGCACGACCTTAAAAATCCTCTCGTACTATTTAAGGATCCCCTCAGCGCTCTAACGACAACATCGGATATGGACCAAACTGTCTTACGCATGTAAATCCCTAACTTTCGTAAGGGCATGGACTATGTCTTCTTCCTATAAGAAAGTAATTCTTAAGGAAGTTGGCGTATTATACCGCAACTTTTGGAATAATGTAAATTCCCGTAGAATCCTTTAAAGAATTCTACTTTGCAGTATCCCTTTGCTTCGAAGAAGCAAAGAAGTCTCTACGGGAATTTATCATAAACTAAATTTAATTATGCAAAAAAACCTTTTTCTTTCATTACGTGAAAAGCAACTGAAGAATCAGTTGTGCGATTACTCGCATCATTATAAGATCCAGCATGTTGCATTTATTATTTAGTTAAGATAAATTTCCCTCGGCGTTACCATTGAAAGTCAGTTTATACTTTCGGAAGGTTTCGCCGATTTTAGCCAACGTTATCGTCAATCAAAGATTGACGACTTGCTTTTGTTACGAAAAGCATACGCAGTATTTTACGTTTTGAACCCAGCTCACGTACCACTTTAATGGGCGAACAGCCCAACCCTTGGGACCTACTACAGCCCCAGGATGTGATGAGCCGACATCGAGGTGCCAAACCTTCTCGTCGATGTGAACTCTTGGAGAAGATCAGCCTGTTCACTAATGTTAACTATTATTTATTCGCTTTTTCTTCGGCTTTTCGCTCCGCTCTGTGGAAGCGAACCGAACGCGCATCGGGTTCTTTTTGGAATCGAAGATTCCAAACTTCGGAGATTGTCGCTCCTTCGGCGAGTTTGGAATCGAAGATTCCAAAAGAAGAAGAAATAGCCGAAGCGCGAGACAAACACAGCAAAAGAAGCAAAAATGAATAAATATTAGCTTTAGGTTCATTCTTACTTATTATATAATATGAATGGACCTAAATCTCTCACTTTAAATGAGAGGTCAGACTATGTCATGAACTTAATTGGTCTTTTTTTTCCCTTTATGAATTCCTTCGGTGCTTTGGCTTCTTCTTCTTCGCTTCTTCGGGTTCGGAATCGGAGATAGTCGCACTCGGGTTCGGAATCGAAGATTCCGAAATTGCCGAAGCGAAGAAATAGCCGAGGAACCAACGCCGAAGGAGCGAAGAACGCGCGACCGATAACCATTAAGTTCCTAAGCACTCCTGGGATTAGATTTGAGGAATCCTCTCCTAGTCGTTGAACATTCTGCTGAATTTTAACTAATTTAAAAAAGTTCTTCTTTATTGCTCTTTTGGAATCTTCTTTTGGAATCTTCTTTTGGAATCTTTGATTCCAAACTCCAAACTCGCACTCGGCTATTCGGTCGCGCAAGCGCACCGAACCGAAGTGAGTTTGTTTTGGAGTTTGGAATCTTCGATTCCAAAAGAAGATTGTTGGGAATCAAAGATTCCCAAATAACTTCGAAGATTCCAAAAGAGCGGAAGGTATCCTCTTTCAGCAGCTTTGCTGCAAGTTTACTATATCTTCTTTACAGTTTGAAATTAAAAAACTAGTATTCTTGCAATTCACTTAGTTTTGAATCATTTAAATATTAGAATCAAAGATTCCAATTTTAATGACATTACCCTATATTGTCAATCTTAGATTGACGACTATTGAAATTCTCAACTATTGCGAGTTGAGGGGACAAGAATTTATCCCTAGAGTAACTTTTATCCGTTGAGCGACGGCCCTTCCACACGGAAACCGTCGGATCACTAAGGCCGGCTTTCGCCCCTGCTCGACTTGTAGGTCTTGCAGTCAAGCTTCCTTTTGCCTTTACACTCTGTAACGTCTGATTTCCGTCCAGACTGAGGAAACCTTTGCGCGCCTCCGTTACCTTTTAGGAGGACTTTCGCCCCAAAAAAACTGCCCTCCTGAAAACGTCAAATGTCCCGATTAGGGATCACTCTTAGGATTCTAGCCTTTCCAGAGTGGTCTCTCACTGATGGCTCCAATCTCTCCGGAAAGAAATCTTCAATGCCTCCCACCTAGACTGCGCAAGAAAAGCCCGAACCCAATTCCAGGATACAGTCAAGCTTCATAGGGTCTTTCTGTCCAAATGTTGTTAATCCGCATCTTCACGGATAAGTCTATTTCACCAAGCCTCTCTCTGAGACAGTAGTGTGATCATTACGCCTTTCGTGCAGGTCGAAACTTACTCGACAATGAATTTCGCTACCTTAGAACTGTCATAGTTACAGCTGCCGTTCACCGGGGCTTCGGTTGTCAGCTTCTCTGAGCACAAGGCCCAAATAACCAACTTCCTTCACCTTCCGGCACTGGGCAGGCGTCAGCCCCCATATATTGTCTTGCGACTTTGCGGAGACCTGTGTTTTTGGTAAACAGTTGCCACACTCTTTATACTGTGGCCCCTGACAAAGTCAGAGGCGCCCCTTCTCCCGAAGTTACGGGGCTAATTTGCCGAGTTCCTTAGAGAGAGTTCTCTTGCGCCCCTTAGTATTCTCTACCAACCTACCTGTGTCGGTTTCAGGTACAGGTTTTTTGAAGGTTTAATCTTGCCGCAAGCAGCAAGATGGTGTACGAGCTTTTCTTGGAAGTATGACATCATTGACACTCTGCCCAAACAAGTTTAGGAGAGTGGGATCATGCCTCAGCTACAGATTCGTTTTTCTTCGATCTGTTTTCGCAGCCGCGGAGCGGAGCGATGCCTTGAACATTTCCACTGCATTCCATTCACAGACTCAATTTAGCCGACTTCGTCCCTCGGTTCCCCCTCAAAAAAGTACAGGAATATCAACCTGTTTGCCATCGACTACGCCTATCGGCCTCGCCTTAGGTCCTGACTCACCCTTCATGGACGAACCTTGTAAAGGAACCCTTAGGTTTTCGGGGCATTGGATTCTCACCAATGTTTTCGTTACTCAAGCCGACATTCTCACTTCAGCGCCGTCCACTCAAACTTACGTCAAAGCTTCACCCAGCGCTGAACGCTCCCCTACCGATTTTTATTTTTTCTTTTTCCGCGAAGCGGCTATAAATAAAAAATAAATATAGCCGCTTCGCGGATATAAATAAAAGAAATAAAAAATCTCATAGCTTCGGCAGACTCCTTAGTCCCGGCCATTGTCGGCGCAAGAACGCTTTACCAGTGAGCTATTACGCACTCTTTAAAAAATAGCTGCTTCTACAATGTGTTACCTAATTAATTGAACCTTTGTTATTAAACCATGCTCTAAGTTTAATTAAATCTTCAGCATAGGTTGATTTCTTTTTGCTATTTGTGTCAGGGTTCATATGCCATTTAAGGTAAATAAATCTCTCACACATATTAATGTCATCTCTAAAACCAGGGTCCTGATACAATTTTAATGCTTCTGAAAAGCACTCAAATTGGTTTAATCTAACTTGGGAGAAATGTTTTCTTGCTCCCCATTGTTCAAAAAGATCAACTATATTTGTACATGATGGTATAGTTTTTACTTCTAATTGAACATAAGTAACAAAATCTTTGAAACAAGTTTTTCTAAAAACAATGCCTTTTGATTCTAAAAATTTCTTAATAGCTTCTAAAAGTGGTTTGTTTTCTATACAATCAGTTAAATTCCATAAGAAAGAAGCTCTAAAAGTTTTATTTGTTTCATCATCAAAATAAGTTGAAAAGCTGAAACTTCCATCTCCAATGTGATAACCTAATAAATAACCTTCAGTAATTGATAAGTTATTGGCATGGTTAGTTACATCTTTTTGAATAATATCCAAAAGATGCTTTCCAATTCTTTCACTTTCTTTGATTTCAAAACCAGTAGCTTGCAATATTGTATAATGAGTTGTAATAGGTATTAATTTTGGATGCCTATTGTGTTTAACTTTACCAAACATTTGATATCTCAAATAAAGCAAAGAAAAACAAGCAACTCTTAAATTTACTCTTTCATTTGGTAACATTTTTTGTATAACTTTAATCTCATTTCTTTGAGCCTCATGTAAAAGCAAACAAATCTTATAATCTAAGTATTTTGTTGGAGCTTTTGGAGGCATTTTCTTCCAGGCAGACATTAGAACAATTGCACTAGGTTTAGAGAAAGCAAAAGCTTTGCCATGTGAAACTGAATTTTTTCCAGAAGCAAGCAAATGTTTTCTTTTATTTAGTAAATGTTTTCTTTTATATTTAGAGAAAGCAATACTTTTAGAGAAAGCAAAAACTTTGACAACTGATTTTTTTCTAATAGGTCGCCAATCTAAGATTGGCGAAAGCAAATGTTTTCTTTTTTTTTTACCAACAGTTAATTGAATACTTATTACTTGTAGTATCATTTGTATTACAGATGGATCTTTTTGGCTAAAACCAATTTTCATGCTCATACCTATAGGCTTTTTAGATGAATAAAAAACCCTAGCTGTAAAGCTCCCATCAGCATCAAAAAACCCACAAATAATTTCAATCTTATTTGCCAATCTTAGATTGGCGACTATATTTGTATTTGCCATAACTTCAAGGTGTTGAAAAAATACAACAAAGAATTAATTAAGTGAATAATTAAAGAAAATTATCCATACAAAGATGTTTATTCTTTGCTTCTGCATGTTATGTATTCCATGCAGTTCAGACTATGTCTTGAAAATTACATCATTTTGTCCTGATAAAAAGATAAGATGATGTAATCTTCTTAGGCATTCTTGGAAATCTAAGATTTCTAGTCGTTGTACATTTTAATTATTTACACCTATTTTGACCCTCCTCTCCCTCTACCTCTTTTCACTGTATCTTCAGATGATTCTTCAGCTTGAGCATCTGTGGCTTTTGTGGAATCTTCAATTCCAAGCTCACTTGTTGTCTGCTCAGTAGCAGTTGAAGAAGAAGAAGACATTGCAAAACCTTTTGCTTTTAATTGTTCCAAATAAGATTCAATAAGAGCTTTTACTAAATCTTTCAATTCAGGATTATCTAAATAATTGAATGACGAATTGAAAGCTGAGTTTAAAAATTTTAATTTTGAAGGCAAAGCACCTGCTTTTTTAGAGTTTATTTTTTCTTTTGGAGGCAATGAAAATTCTTTTTTCATTGCAGAAAGCATAATATCCTTTAAATTACAGTCATTTAAACATTCAGCAGAGTTTCTAATATTCAGTACATGAATATCACTTAAGTCTAAATTGGAACTTTGCATATTGATAAGCCATTGTGGGTTTGTTTCTTTTGTGATAGAGAGTATGCATAAGCATTTTTTTGGAGGTGTTGACAAGTCTCTAACTAATCCTACTTGAACACTTTTTGTTGAATTTTTAGAACCAATTTCAAGGGTTCCTTTTGCTGTTAATGAAACCTTCATTCTTTTTTGAGTTGAAGATTGTTGACTTTCCATTGCATGAGCAATTAAATTTTCAGTATCAATACCATTTGGTATTTCTACACCAAAAATTGCTTGGCTATTGGAAATTTTAGATTCTGATAAATTTGATAAATTTTTTGAAATAGCTTTTTCAAGTTTATCAAAAGCTTTTGTTCCTTCAACTCTAACTAAATAGCTTGGGCTACTAGCAGATGAATTTTGAGCTATTATAATGGTTCCATCAGCATTTGAACTTCCTTTAAAAGATAGTGGACCAGAGCCATAACTTGCTGGGATTGTTGGCTCATTTGGCTCCAATACTTTAGATGCTAATACCTCATGATTTTTTTTGGAAGGAGTAGTAACATTACAACTGTGTATTATTAAATGATCCTTCATTTCATTTGGTAATGGGTTAACAATTTTTACTTGACTTGGTCTTTTGCTCATATATTTTGAAAATATAAATTCTTTTTCTTCGCTCCGCGACAAGTTGAAATCATTTATTACTTAATTAATGATTTTTTATTAAAGTTTGTTATTGTCTTATTGAATTGGAATCAGAGATAGCAAAATCATACTTCTATTTCTTCGCTCCGCGACAAGTTTGTGATTCCAAATCAGGGATTTAAAAATCTCCAAAGACACTTGTATTTAGAAATTATGTCTTTTTAACTATTAACCTAGCATTTATTTCTTTAAGTATTGAGGGTTCTATCTTCATTATCAGTTTTTTTGGGTTTGTTTTGCTTTGTCAATCGGTCGCCAATCTTAGATTGGCGATTAGATTGACAAGTAGAAGATTGTTGGGAATCAAAGATTCCCAAATAACTTTGAACCCATACTAAAATACTAACAACAAGAAATAATTCTAGCAATAATTAGTTACATGTTACATGTAAATAATTAACTTTGCTGCAAGTTGGCATAAGAAAAAAGCAGCCTTTCTTAAACTTCCTTGCAATTAACCTAATTCTAAAAGCTATTTAGAAATAACTTTCAGCCTACCTTCTAAGCGAATTTCCTGGTTGTTTCAGCATTTTCACATCCTTTTCCACTTAGGAGTCATTTAGGGGCCTTAGCTGATGATCTGGGCTGTTTCCCTCTTGACAATCAAACTTATCTCCGACTGTCTCACTGGCACATGGAAAGCACATCTAATATTCGGAGTTTGCCACGACTTGGTACCGCTTTCGCAGCCCGCACCGAAACAGTCGCTCTACCCTTAGATTGCCCATCATTGCCGCTGCGCCTCAACGCATTTCGGGGAGAACCAGCTAGCTCTGAATTCGATTGGAATTTCTCCGCTAACCACAAGTCATCGGCCGATTTTTCAACATCGGTCCGTTCAGCCCTCCACTAAGTGTTACCTAAGCTTCAGCTTGCTCATGGTTAGATCATCCAGGTTCGGGTCCATAAGAAGTGACTTTCGCCCTATTCAGACTCGCTTTCGCTTAGGCTCCAGATCTTACTCTTTAACCCGCCACTTCCTATAAGTCGCCGGCTCATTCTTCAACAGGCACGCGGTCAGATTCAAAAAATCCTCCCACTGCTTGTCAGCTCACGATTTCATGTTCTGTTTCACTCCCCTACGGGGGTTCTGTTTCACCTTTCCATCGCTGTACTATTTCGCTATCGGTCTCTCAGGAGTGTTTAGCCTTACGAGGTGGTCCTCGCAGATTCACACGGGATTCCACGTGCCCCATGCTACTCGGGATAGACATTAAATTTAAAATAGACGTCGTCAATCTATTCGTCAATCTATTCGTCAATCTATTCGTCAATCTATTCGTCAATCTATTCGTCAATCTTTGATTGGCGACTGATTGGCGACTGATTGGCGACTGATTGGCGACTGATTGGCGACTGATTGGCGACTGATTGGCGAAAAATTTATATAAAAAGTTATTGAATATGACTACTGGACTTTCACCATCTATGGTGCAGGATTCAGCTGCTTCGTCTTATCGTTTTATTTTTTTTTTTGTCTTCCCACAACCCCAATAAAATTGGTTTAGGCTGGTCCCAGTTCGCTCGCCGCTACTACGGGAATCGCTTTTGCTTTCTTTTCCTCTGGCTACTGAGATGTTTCAGTTCACCAGGTTGCCTCTAATCTATTTATGAATTCATAGATAGTCGGACAGGTTGCCCTATTCAGGAATCTTTGGATCAATGCATTCTTCCTACTCCCCAAAGCATATCGCCGGTATCGCGCCTTTCATCGTCTCTGAGAGCCTAGGTCTCCGTCGTGAGCCTTCTTTTTTTTGACCTAATCCTATCAAATGGGTTCTTTTTTCGGAATCTTCGAAGTTTGGAATCTTCGATTCCAAAAAGAACGCGCATCGGCTATTTCGGTCGCTTCTTCGGAATCTGCGATTCCGAAAGACGAAGTCGATGCGCACCGAACCCGAAAGCGCGCCCTGTTCGTCAATCTATTCGGCATTTTCTTTTTGGAATCTTCTTTTGGAATCTTTGATTGTTGGGAATCAAAGATTCCCAAATAACTCCAAACTTCGAAGATTCCGAACTAGATTGCCGACTTGACGACTTACTGAAATTCAGTTCTTCGCTCGCTTTCGGCTTCGCCGACCGCGAAGCCGAAAGCGAGCGAACAGGTTGCCTTGAATTCATATGATAAAATGGTGGAGATAAGGAGATTCGAACTCCTGACCCTCTGCGTGCAAAGCAGATGCTCTACCAACTGAGCTATATCCCCTTTATTTAATTTAAAAAAATAGGAAAGGATCAATTATTATTTATCTCGCATCTTTCGGAATCTTCGAAGTTTTTCTTCGGCTTCGCCGAAGGAGCGACAATCTTCGAATTTTGGAGTTTGGAGTTTGGAATCGAAGATTCCAAAAGAAGATTCCAAAAGAAGATTCCAAAACAAAAAGAACGCGCAGTCGGCTTCGCCGAAGCGACCGAAGCGCAAGAAATAATTTTTGATTTTGAAAGAATAATTGTTGTTCTTTTTTTGTTCTTTTATTAATTCACAGCCTCGGCGATTCGGCTTCGCCTTCCGCGAAGCGAAGAAGCGGTTCGGTGCTTCGGCTATTTCTTTCTTCGGCTCTGCCGACGAGCGACAATCTTCGATTCCGAACCCGAACGCGCGACCGAAGCGAAGGAGGCTCGAGTTTGGAATCGAAGATTGTCGCTCGTCGGCAGAGCCGAAGAAAAAGAAGAACCGATATAAAAGAAAAATGTGGACCATGTTGGACTTGAACCAACGACCTCATGCTTATCAAGCATGCGCTCTAACCACCTGAGCTAATGGTCCAAGTTTCCTTTTCATTTTTTTAAAGTAAAAGAAAAGTAAAAGAAAAGAGAAATTTATTTGTTTAAAATAAAGCTTAAAAATTTTGTTTTTAAGCTTTATTTTAAACAAATAAAATCTTTTTTATCGCTTCGGCATTTTCTTTTTGGAATCTTCTTTTGGAATCTTCTTTTGGAATCTTCGATTCCAAACTCCAAACTCCAAACTTCAAAGATTGTTGTTTCTCAATCTAATCGCCAATCTTAGATTGGCGACCGATTGAGAATAATCTTCGATTGCCAAAGAACTCGAGTGCGACAAAAAAAAGTAAAAAAGAAGTTTAAATGTCCCTATTTATAGGGACAAAGTAAAAAAAGGAGGTTCTCCACTCCCACCTTCCAGTAGGAGTCATATGTATTCAAAAGAGTATGTTAAGCTCTTCCCGTCTCTCGGTACGCGCGCAGTCGGCTTTGCCTTCGCATCGAGTTCTCGCTCCGCGCTATCTTTGAAGTTTGGAATCGAAGATTCCAAAAAGAAAATGCCGAAGCGAGCGGAGCGGTTCGGCTAGCCGATGCGAAGACTTTGTCTTTCGGTGCTTCGGCTATTTCTTTCTTCTTTCGGAATCTTCGAAGTTATTTGGGAATCAAAGATTCCCAACAATCTTCGAATTTTGGAGTTTGGAATCGAAGATTGTCGCTCGTCGGCAGAGCCGAAGAAAAAGAAGATTCCAAAACAAAAAGAACGCGCAGTCGGCTTCGCCGAAGCGACCGACGAGCGACTATCTTCGATTCCGAACCCGAGCGTGCTACCGAAGAAGCAACCGATAAAATTGTTTAGAGACTGCTTTATATTTCTACAAAGATTAGACTATATCTTTTTCAAGCCTTTCTTGAACTCTATCATTTCAACACACTTGTGCTTACTCTCTTTTGAGATAGTCGTTAAACTGTATTTAATGCTTTCCGCATGGCTTCGCACTCGAGTTCTTTTTGTTTTGGAATCTTTGATTCCAAAATTTGAAGATTGTTGGGAATCTTTGATTCCCAAATAACTTCGAAGATGTTTTGGAATCGGAGATTCCAAAAGCGGAGCGAGAAAATGCCTTCGCATCGGCTCCGCCGAAGCGAGCGAAGCATTAAATATTAGCTAGGAATTGTCAATTTTTTTTGAGTTTTTCCTATTTAGATAGATTTTTTTTCAATGAAAATTTCTTTTCAAAGAGGCATTCTGATACATTTCGCAGCAATGGCTTTTTGCTGTTGCTTCTGCAACTGCTGCTCCTCCTCTATTCGGGTTCTTTTTGGAATCTTCGATTCCAAACTTCGAAGATTCCGAAGAAGATCCCGGGATGCTGTACCAGTAGGAGTACCTTGTTACGACTTAAGATTAATCACAAACCAAACCGTTGGAACCCTCTTCATTTCTGTTAGAGTAAGCCACTTCGGGTTCAATCTGCTCTCGACCTTTGACGGGCGGTGTGTACAATCTTAGGGAACGTATTCACCGCCGTATAGCTGACCGGCGATTACTAGTGATTCCAACTTCATGTAGGCGAGTTGCAGCCTACAATCCGAACTGAGATTGAGTTTGCCAGATTCGCTCCCCCTCACGGGTTTGCTGCCGATTGTCTCAACCATTGTATTACGTGTGTAGCCCAGGATGTAAGGGGCATGCTGACTTGACGTCATCCTCTCCTTCCTCCGAATTGCTCCGGCAGTCTCTTTAGATTTCCGCTTTTTCGCTTCGGCATAGCCGAATGCGATGGACAACTAAAGACAAGGGTTGCGCTCGTTAAAAGACTTAACTCGACACGTCACCGCACGAGCTGACGACAGCCATGCACCACCTGTCACCAAGCTCTCCTTTATAATATAAAAGGAGCACAAACCTATTTCTAGATTCTTCTCGGGATGTCAAACCCTGGTAAGGTTCTCCGCGTAGCATCAAATTAAACCACAGAATCCACCACTTGTGCTAAGACCCGTCAATTCCTTTGAGTTTCACTCTTGCGAGCATACTCCCCAGGCGGGATACTTAACGCGTAAGCTACAGCACTGTTTTTGACAGCACTTAGTATCCATCGTTTACGGCTGTGACTACAAGGGTATCTAATCCTTTTCGCTCCCACAGCTGTCGTCCCTCAGTGTCAGCAACGGCCTAGTAGAGCGCTTTCGCCACCGGTGTTCTTCCTAATCTCTGTGCATTTCACCGCTTAACTAGGAATTCCCTCTACCCCTACCGTCCTCTAGCCCTTGAGTTCTCTACTGCCGGTCCAAAGTTAAGCTCTGGGATTTGACAGTAGACTTTAAGAGCCACCTACGAACGCTTTACGCCCAATCATTCCGGACAACGCTTGCACCCCCTGTATTACCGCGGCTGCTGGCACAGAGTTAGCCGGTGCTTATTCCTTAGATACCGTCGGGTGTCTTCTCTAAGAAAAGGAGTTTACAGACCACGATCCGTCTTCCTCCACGCGGTATTGCTCCATCAGGCTTTCGCCCATTGTGGAAAATTCCTCACTGCTGCCTCCCGTAGGAGTCTGGGCCGTGTCTCAGTCCCAGTGTGGCTGATCATCCTCTCAGACCAGCTACTGATCGTCGCCTTGGGGAGCCTTTACCTCCACCAACTAGCTAATCAGACGCAAGCCTCTCTCTTGGCAGTTTTCACTTTTAGCTTCTCAGCACTATGCGGTATTAGCAGCCGTTTCCAGCTGTTATCCCACACCAAAAGGTAAGTTCTTACGCGTTACGCACCCGTCCGCCACTAGAATAAAATCTTATATCTCACTCCGCAAAGAGGATATATAATTTTTTATCTCGTACGACTTGCATGTGTTAAGCATACCGCCAGCGTTCGTCCTGAGCCAGGATCAAACTCTCCAAAAAATTTTTCTCTACAATTTTGAATAAAAATTCAAAATGAGTGCATTTGTCTTTTGGCTTCGCTCCGCGAGTCGAAGATTCCAAAGTTCTTATTCTTAATAAAAGAAAAAGCGACAATTTTTTATTGCAAAAGACCAATTTAGCTTTTAATAAGCTTTTGTTTTTTTGAACATTCCTAATTTATAAATTTATCAAAAATAATTTTTTTGTCAATATTTTTTTTTTCTTTTGTTTTTGATTCTTTTTTTTTTAGATTTTTTTTAGATTTTTTTTAGATTTTTTTTAGATTTTTTTTAGATTTTTTTTAGATTAGAATCGAAGATTATTGTCTTTTGTTTTGATGCGTGTCGGTTCGGTTGCTTCGGGTTCTTTTTGTTTTGGAATCTTCTTTTGGAGTTTGGAATCGAAGATTCCAAACTCCAAAAGAAGATTCCAAAAGAAGAAGAAATAGCCGACTGCGCGTTCGGTTCTTTCGCTTCGGCATAGCCGAGTGCGAAGACGCGAAAAGCCGAAGAAGCGAAGGAGCGAAAAGCCGAAGAAGCACCGAAGCGATAAAGAAGAAGCGTCGTCTTTTCGCGACCGCAGAACCGAAGCGAAGAAAAAGAAGAAGAAAAAACAAAACAAACTGCAGAAGATATTGCAAATTATATATTTCTATAACATGTTTTCTATAACATATTCTATAACATATAACATATAACATATATAGTTACATAACATAGGTAGTTTATATTATAACATATATAGTTACATAACATAGGTAGTTTATATTATAACATATATAGTTACATAACATATGCAGTTTATATTATAACATATGTAGTTTATATTATAACATATGCAGTTTATATTATAACATATGTAGTTTATATTATAACATATGTAGTTATAACTTTATATGTTATTCAATAAATCCTTTCACTATAACTTTACCTTTCTCTTGCGGTTCGGTGCTTCTTCGGCTTTTCGCGTCTTTGCACTCGAGTTCTTTGGCAATCGAAGATTATTCTCAATCGGTCGCCAATCTTAGATTGGCGATTAGATTGAGAAACAACAATCTTTGATAGTCGCTCGTCGGCAGTTCGGCTAGCCGAATCGAAGAAAGAAAATGCCTTCGCATCGGCTCCGCCGAAGCGAGCGAAAGAACCGAACACGCAGTCGGCTTCGCCGAAGCGACCGAATGCGCGACCGAATCACTTCGGTTCTTCGGTTCCTTCGCTTCATCAATTTGCCTGCGGTTCGGGCGCGCTTTCGGTCGCTTCGGCGAAGCCGACTGCGCGTTCGGTTCTTCGGTCGCGCAGCCGCTTCGCGGAAGGCGATTCTTCGGCTTCTTCGCGGAGCGAAGACAGCGCGTTCTTCGCTCCTTCGCTCTTCTTCGGCAACGCCGAAGAAGCGAAGGAGCGAAGGCATAGCCGAATGCGAAGAGAAGCTGAAGCACCGAACCGAAGCACCGAAGAAGCGAAAAAGCCTTCCTTTCGCTCTTCTTCGGCAACGCCGAAGAAGCGAAGGAGCGAAGGCGAAGCCGAAGCGATGGAGTGGCAAAGCGAAGGAGCGAAGGCGAAGCCGAAGCGATGGAGCGGCAAAGCGAAGGAGCGAAGGCGAAGCCGAAGCGATGGAGCGGCAAAGCGAAGGAGCGAAGGCGAAGCCGAAGCGATGGAGCGGCAAAGCGAAGGAGCGAAGGCGAAGCCGAAGCGATGGAGCGGCAAAGCGAAAAGCCTTCCTTCTTCTTTTTCTTCGGCTCTGCCGACGAGCGACAATCTTCTTTTTCTTCGGCTCTGCCGACGAGCGACAATCTTCTTTTTCTTCGGCTCTGCCGACGAGCGACAATCTTCGATTCCAAACTCCAAACTCCAAACTCCAAACTCCAAACTCCAAACTCGCCGAAGAAGCGAAAGAGCGGCTGCACCGAGAGCACGCCAACTAATATACAAAAGTTAAAACTTTTAGTTAAAACTTTTAGTTAAAACTTTTAGTTAAAACTTTTAGTTAAAAAATATTGAAAAATAATATTGACAAAAAAAATATTTTCGTATAAAATTTATTTGTTTGCCCACCGGCGAGGTTAAGGATCGTTGTCCTTTCTTCTGTGAGCACGCGTGTTCGGAGGTTCGAATCCTCCCGCGTGTAATAAATCTTCGCGCTTCGGTTCGGTTTGCGCTTCGGTTCGGTTTGCGCTTCGGTTCGCATCGCCGCATCGGCTCTTCGCTCCTTCGGTTGCGCAAGCGCACCGAAGAACCGAAGCGGATCGGTTCGGAGGTTCGAATCCTCCCGCGTGTAATAATTCTTCTTTTGGAATCTTCTTTTGGAGTTTGGAATCTTCTTTTGGAATCAAAGATTCCAAACTCCAAAAGAAGATTGTTGGGAATCAAAGATTCCCAAATAACTCCAAACTCGCCGCATCGGCTCTTCGCTCCTTCGGTTGCGCAAGCGCACCGAAGAACCGAAGCGGATCGGGTCGGTTCGCGCTAGCGCAGTTCGGTTCGAAGAAAAGTTCGCGGTTCGCGCTAGCGCAGTTCGCAGTTCGCAGTTCGCGCTAGCGCAGTTCGGTTCGAAGAAAAGTTCGAAGAAAGTTATTTGGTTCGGGTTCGGAATCGAAGATTGTCGCTCGTCGGCGAGTTTGGAGTTATTTGGGAATCTTTGATTCCCAACAATCAAAGATTCCAAAAGAAGATTCCAAAAGAAGAAGAAATAGCCGACTGCGCGTTCGGTTCTTCGCTTCGCTCCGCGAAGAAGCCGAAGAACCGAACCAACGCGTAGCCAGCGAAGCCAGTTCGGCGTAGCCCTCCCTATATTATTTGAACCGATGCGCATCGGTTCTTTTGCATCGGTGCTTCTTCGGTTCGGTGCGCTTGCGCGACCGAACCGAAGAAGCGAATCGAAAGCGCGCATCAAAAGAAGAAGCGAAGAAAGCGAAGAACCGAATGCGCGCGAAAGAAGGTTCGAATCCTTCCAGCCGCTCCTTCGGCTTCGCCGAAGAAGCGAAGAATCGAAAGCAAGTTTGTTTTGTTTTGATGCGCGCGCATCAAACAGCGAAGAAAGCGCTTCGGTTCTTCGCTTCCTTTCGCTTCTTTTGGAATCTTTGATTCCAAACTCGCGCAGCCGCATCGGTTCGGTGCTTCGGGTTCGGAAACGAAGATTGTCGCACTCGGCTATTCGGTTGCGCAAGCGCGTTCGGGTTCGGAATCAGAGATTGTTGTTTCTCAATCTAATCGCCAATCTAAGATTGGCGACCGATTGAGAATAATCTTCGATTGCCAAAGAAATAGCCGAAGAACCGAAGCGAAGAAATAGCCGACTGTGCGAGTTTGGAATCGAAGATTCCAAAAGAAGCGGAAGGCGAAGCCAAAGCACCGATGCGAAGGAGCGGTTTGGTTCTTCGCTTCCGCTATGCCGAACCGCTTCTTCGCATCGAGTTGTCTTCGGCAAAGCCGAACCGCTTTATCGCGAAGCGACAATCTTCGATCGCGCGGAGCGCCTCAAAACATCTTCGAAGTTTTTCTTCTTTCTACGCTCCGCGCTATCTTCGAAGTTATTTGGGAATCAAAGATTCCCAACAATCTTCGAATTTTGGAGTTATTTGGGAATCAAAGATTCCCAAATAACTCCAAAAGAAGATTCCAAAACAAAAAGAACGCGCTTGCGCGTTCGGCGAAGCCGAAGAAGAGCGACAATCTTCGACTCGCGGAGCGAAGCCAAAAAGAAAAAGACGATGCGCATCAAAACAAAATAAATTGACTTAAAAAAACATTTAAGTTATACTTGAAGCGGTTGTTATAATTTTACTGATTTTTTACTAGGAGGAAATTCATATGAATCCAATTGTTGCTGCTGCATCTGTTGTTGCTGCTGGTTTAGCTGTAGGTCTTGCTGCTATTGGTCCTGGTATGGGACAAGGAACAGCGGCTGGTTATGCTGTTGAAGGGATTGCTAGACAACCAGAAGCTGAAGGGAAAATTCGTGGAGCATTACTTTTATCTTTTGCTTTCATGGAATCTTTAACTATTTATGGACTTGTTGTTGCTTTAGCATTACTTTTCGCGAACCCATTCGCTTCTTAATTTCGCTCCTTCTTTTGTTTTTTCTTTGCTTCGGTTGTTTTGGAATCTCCGATTCCAAACTCGCTTCGGCATAGCCGATTGCAAAGGAGCGAAGGCTCTTCTTTTGTTTTGATTCACAGTCTTCGCATCGGTGCTTCTTTATCGCTTCGGCATAGCTGAGTGCGACAATCTTCGAAGTTTTCGCTCCGCTTTATCGCGAAGCGACAATCTCCGACTCGCGGGTTCTTTTTGTTTTGGAATCTTTGATTCCAAAATTCGAAGATTGTCGCTCCTTCGGCGAAGCCGAAGAAAAACTTCGGAGATTCCGAAGAAGCCAAAACATCTTCTTCGCTTCGGTTCGGTTCGCTTGCGCAACCGAACCGCTTCTTCGCTTCCTTTCGCGAAAGGAAGCAATCCAAAACAAACTCGCCTTCCGCTTCGGCATTTTCGGAATCTTCGATTCCGAACTCGATGCGAGTTTGGAATCTTCGATTCCAAAAGCGCGACCAAAGCGAGTTTGGAATCGGAGATTCCAAAACAACCGAAGCGAGTTTGGAATCGGAGATTCCAAAACAACCGAAGCAAAGAAAAAACAAAAGAAGTGAAGGACAACTTAATTATTATTTATTAACTTATTATAAGGCTTAGGGTTGATTTTGACTTCATTCTAAGCCTTATAACTTGTTTCTTCTTTTTTTTAATATATTTTACATAAAGAACATTACAATGATTGTTTATAGAATTTATTTTAAAAATTTAAAATATAATTTTAATCAATAATAGCTAAAAAATTTTTTTTTATGAAAAAAAAATCAGAATAATCTTATTCACTTTATTTGCATTCACTAATGCAAAAAATTAAATTAAAAAATTTAATTGAAAAAATAACAAATAATATAATTTTCTTAAAAAATTAAGAAAATAATTCTGCAAAATCAAATAAGTATTGAATTTTTTTTTATAACAAATCCACCCTTAAAAAGGGTCCACTGATTTAGTGAGAATTTTTCAAATTTTAACTAATAATTATTAAATTTGGATCTTAAAAAGATTAATAAAAAAACAGATAATTCTTTACTTTTATTATAAATTTTTTTTGTCATGTGGGGTCATTTGTTTGCATTTGCAAAAATAAGAAGCAGCATTAGAGAAAAAAAAAGAAAAAGCAAAGATGAAATCAAGTTAATTATATATAAATAAATCTTAAAAAAATTTTTCATTTTTTTTTTATAATTTATATAAATTATCAATTTTTTATTGATTTTTAATTAAATTTTACATAAAAATTTATGCATATTTCTCTGTCTTTATTACAAATTTCAAGTTTTGGACTAAATTTAGCTGAAGGTTTTGGTATTAATACAAATATTTTTGAAACAAATATTATTAACCTTGCTGCAGTTCTTGCTGTAGTAATTTCATTTGTTGGAAAAAATTTAACAGCTTTATTAGAAGATCGTAAAAAAACAATTTTAGGTAATTTACAAGAAGCAAGTCAACGAGCTGCAGAAGCACAAGAACGCTTAAATCAAGCAAAATCTCAATTAGAATTAGCAAAGAAAAAAGCTCAACAAATTAGAAAAGAAGGTGTTTTAAGAGCAACACAAGAAGTTAATAACTGTGTTTCACAACATGAAGAAAGATTATCAAAACTTGAAGAATTCAAACAAGAAACAGTACAATTTTATCAACAAAAAGCATTTAAACAAGCTTATATTTACGTTATTTCACGTATTATGAGTCGAGTAAAAGAACGTTTAAATAAAGGTTTAGATTCAACTTATCATGTAGTAGTAAACAATTTCTACGTTTCAAGATTTACAGAATATAACCCTTAAATTTATTTCAAAAAAAATTGTTAGATTTACAAATTATTTTTATTTTATAATTTGCAAATCTAACAATTTCTTTTTAACTGCACTCTGCACTATCTTTGATTCCAAAACTGCACTACAATTTTCTTTTTTTTTCTCACTCTTTTGAGATGCGTCGATTTGGCTATCCAAATCACCTCCACTTTTTTGGCTTGGCCAACTGCGCTGTTGGTTCCTCGGTCACATGTTCAATGAATCCAAAGAACAGAAGGAGCTAAAAGCCTTCCTTTAGCAAAGCAAAGGAGTGGCTGCACCGATGCAGCTGTGCGATCAAAAATTCCAAAATAATTTCAGCAAAGCCTTCACTTCGTATGTGAATGCAGTAAAAAAAAATATATATATATAGTTAAAATTTTAAAAAATTTTTCTTTATAATAAAAAAAAAACAAGAATTGATTGACAAATAAAATTAATTAATTTATAATATTAATTAATTTTAATTAATAAAAATTGTATTTTTTTCTCTTTTGAGGCGCATCAGCTCTTCGCACTCAGCTATGCCTTCACTCCTTCGCTCCTTCGGCGTTGCCGAAGAAGAGCAAATCGAAAGCGCAATTTTCAATTCTGAAACCACGCTACAATTTTATTAATAAAAAAAAATCACTCGGATAGATTTTTATAGGATCGACAAGATATTTAAATGAACTTTTTTTATGGTTCCACAAACTGAAACTAGAGCCGGTGCAGGATTTAAAGCTGGTGTTAAAGACTACCGTCTTACTTACTACACTCCAGATTACGTTGTAAAAGATACTGATATTTTAGCTGCATTCCGTATGACTCCTCAACCAGGTGTTCCTGCTGAAGAGTGTGGAGCAGCTGTAGCTGCAGAATCTTCAACTGGTACTTGGACAACTGTATGGACAGATGGTTTAACTAGCTTAGACCGTTATAAAGGACGTTGTTACGACATCGAGCCAGTTGCTGGAGAAGACAACCAATTCATTGCATATGTTGCTTACCCAATTGACCTTTTTGAAGAAGGTTCAGTAACTAACTTATTCACTTCAATTGTAGGAAACGTATTTGGTTTCAAAGCTTTACGTGCTTTACGTTTAGAAGACCTTCGTATTCCTCCTGCTTATGCAAAAACATTTGTAGGACCTCCTCACGGTATCCAAGTTGAAAGAGACAAACTTAACAAATATGGACGTGGTTTATTAGGTTGTACAATTAAACCAAAATTAGGTTTATCAGCTAAAAACTACGGACGTGCTGTATATGAGTGTTTACGTGGTGGTCTTGACTTCACTAAAGATGACGAAAACGTAAACTCACAACCATTCATGCGTTGGAGAGACCGTTTCTTATTCGTAGCTGAAGCAATCTACAAAGCTCAAGCTGAAACAGGTGAAATCAAAGGGCACTACTTAAATGCTACAGCTGGTACTTGTGAAGAAATGCTGAAACGTGCTCAGTGTGCTAAAGAATTAGGTGTACCTATCATCATGCACGACTACCTGACAGGCGGTTTCACTGCAAACACATCTTTAGCAGTTTACTGTCGTGACCACGGTCTTTTATTACACATTCACCGTGCAATGCATGCTGTAATTGACCGTCAAAGAAACCACGGTATCCACTTCCGTGTTTTAGCAAAAGCTTTACGTATGTCTGGTGGAGACCACCTTCACTCAGGTACTGTAGTAGGAAAATTAGAAGGGGAACGTGAAGTAACTTTAGGTTTCGTAGATTTAATGCGTGATGACTACATTGAAAAAGACCGTAGCCGTGGTATTTATTTCACTCAAGACTGGTGTTCTATGAGTGGAGTTATGCCTGTAGCTTCAGGTGGTATTCACGTTTGGCACATGCCAGCTTTAGTTGAAATCTTTGGAGATGACGCTTGTTTACAATTCGGTGGTGGTACTTTAGGTCACCCTTGGGGTAACGCTCCAGGTGCTGTAGCAAACCGTGTAGCTTTAGAAGCTTGTACTCAAGCTCGTAACGAAGGTCGTGACTTAGCTCGTGAAGGTGGAGACGTTATTCGCTCAGCTTGTAAATGGAGTCCTGAATTAGCAGCGGCTTGTGAAGTTTGGAAAGAAATTAAATTTGAATTCGAAACTATCGACAAACTTTAATTTTCTTATTCTTTTAATATTTAATAAAAGATTATTACATTTTTTGTAATAATCTTTTATTAAATATTAAATTTTTTAAACCTTGTCAAAAAAAAATATTTGTGCTATAATCCACATAAGATAAGTTTTTTAAAGTGCTTCAGCTTTTTGCTTGTTCGCAGCCATTCTGCGGAAGCGAAAGAACTAAAAGAAAAAATTTTTTTATCTTATTATATTTTCTTTATTATTAAATTTTTAGAATTTTTTTTTATATTGTATTTGAAAAATTTAAAATAAGGGCCGATGCCCGAGTGGTTAATGGGGGCGGATTGTAAATCCGCTGGTTTATTCCTACGTTGGTTCGAATCCGACTCGGCCCAAAAAAAGTAGACATATTGTTTGGAAATATAAAATAAAATTTTTAGTATAAAAGTAAAAAAGTTAAACTGAACTATTACTTAATTTATAGAAAATATTCCTTCTAAAAGATAAAAATATATTTATATAAAAATAAATAGTATATTTTTTTTTATACTATATAAATATACTTTTTTTATTTCAAAATTTTTAAAAGTAAAAATATTTTAAAATGAGAAATTAAATGATTTTTTTTTTTCACAATTCAATATTATTGAATCTTTATTTTGACTTATTTATTTTTTTCTAAAATTAAGAAAAAGTGGAGAATAATTTCTTAAAATTATAAAAATTCATTTTTAAAATTATAAAAAATGGCAAAACAAATTCGTAAAACAACACCTATGAAGCTAAGAAGACGTGCTTATCGTGGTCTTGTTCATATTCAAACAGGTCACCATAATACAATAATTACTCTGACAAATGTTCGTGGAGAAGTATTATGTTGGAGTTCAGCTGGATCATGTGGATTTAGAGGAAAAAGAAAAGCAACTACATTTGCAGCAAAAAAAGCTGCAGAAGTTGTTGCTAAAAAATCACGTGATTTTCTTATGAAAGAAGTAAAAATATTAGTAACTGGACCAGGACAAGGTCGTGAAACAGCTATTCGTGAAATTTTTAAATCTGGTGTAAAAGTTAGTGTAATACGAGAAAAAACAGGTATTCCACATAATGGTTGCCGTCCTCCTAAAAAACGTCGTGTTTAATAAAATAAAAAATTTTACTATATGGAAATAATTTCAAAAAAAATCCTTTTTATTAAAGGTTAAAGAAACCCTAGAATTCAAGGGTTTTTTTAACCTTTCTTAAGTTTATTGTTTATATTTTATTCTATAAATAAATAAATAAATTGAATTCTTTTTTATTTTGAAATATCTATCATATTTTAGTGTACTAATAAAATTAATCTAAATTTATTAAATATTATTTGTTATCATTATCTAATAACAATATTATTGTTATGTTTTTCAAAGTTTATGCTTTATTTATTTACTTACTCAGTAGAAGCTGTAAAGTGGAAGTAAAGAAGCGGTTAAATAGAGATATTGACTTCTTTGTTTCCCCAATCTTTCATAGATAAAGCAAAAAAACACAAATTTTAATTCCAAAAAAAGAACTAAAGAAACTGTAAAAATTAATTTTAGGATTAATTCTACTAAATATATATATATTTGTACAAAAAAAATTACTTAAGATGAAGTACATTTCTTGCTCCTTCTTTGGCTTTTTTGCTTCTTCGGTTGCACATTCGGTTCTTCGCTTCATGAAGGAGCGAAAAGACGAAGCACCGAAGAATCGACGAGCAAATGCAAAAAATATTGAAAAATATTTTTAATTATTATATAATAATTAAAACATCAAAAAGGGATTGTAGTTCAATTGGTTAGAGCACTGCCCTGTCACGGCAGAAGTTGCGGGTTCGAGTCCCGTCAATCCCGTAGTTATTAAAAATTTATTAATTTTTGTCTTTCTGTTTAATTCGTTCAAAATTCAGGGTTTTGAAATTTACTAAAAATTGTTTTATCTTTTTTTTATGCCTCGTAGACCTATTAAGAAAACACGTGTTTTATTACCTGATCCAGTTTACAATAGTATTTCTGTACATATGCTAGTAAATCGTGTAATGAAAAGTGGAAAAAAATCTTTAGCGTATAAAATTGTTTATACAACATTAAAAGAAATTGGGGAAGTAACTCAAAAAAATCCAGTTGAAGTATTTGATATCGCATTAGAAAATGTAATGCCAAAAGTTGAAGTAAAACCAAAACGTAGAGCAGGATCTGTACAAATGGTACCAAAAGTTTTAAGTTCTATTGAACGCGGACAAGCAAATGCTTTACGTTGGATTTTAGAATCTTGTGAAAAAAAATCAAGCAAAGGAATGGTTTCAAAATTAAAATCAGAAATATTAGATGCATATGAACAAAAAGGAAATGCCATCAAAAAAAAAGAAGAACTGCATAAAATTGCAGCAAATAATGCAATGTATTCAAATCGACCACAACTTATTTTAAATGTATTAAATGCAACGGGATAAAAAAGATCCAATTTTAGAAATTCTCTTTAACTTAAAAAGGAAATCTCTTTATAATTAATACAAATTTTTTGCATCGGTGCTTGGGCATAGCCTTCCTTTTCACTCGATGCTTCAGCTTTTCGCTCCTTCGCTTCAGCATAGCCGAATGCGAAGAACCAAATGTGCGTTCGGAATCGAAGATTCCGAAAGAAGCAAAGAAGTGGCTGCGCGCCCAAAGCGCTATATTTATTATAAAATATAAAAAAGTTTTGCTTTTTTAATTTATTTGGAATATTAAATCCTTTCTTTTTTTTTCTTTGTTTAGTGAATAAAGGAGCAACTCACTTTTTTGCTTCCTATTTTAATTATTTAAAATTACAAAGTATAGATCTGAGTTTTTAACAAGTAAAAATATTATTAAATTAAAATAAAAAATGAGTTTACAAATTTCAATTTTAACTCCAGAACGTCCTTTTTGGAATGGTCAAGCAGAAGAAATTATTTTACCTACAGAAACTGGAGAAATGGGTGTTTTAAAAAACCATGCTCCAATTATTACTGGGTTAGATGTTGGTGCAATGTTAATTCGCACTAAAGAACAATGGAATTCTGTTGCAGTAATGGGAGGGTTCGCAGTTGTAAAAAGAAATCAAATTACAATTTTAGCAAATGAAGCAGAAGCTGCTGAAACAATTGATGCTGATGAAGCTAAAAATGCTTTTGAAATTGCAAAACAAAATTTAGAAACAGCAGAAGGTGTAAAACAAAAAGTTGAAGCAAATTTTGCTTTTAAACGTGCAAAAGCTCGTTTCCAAGTTGTAAAAGTTGTTAGTGGAGGTCGTTAATTTATAAATACAATTTCATTGCATTTTATTTTATTGAAAACTTAAATTAAAAAATGCAATGAAATTGTATTTATAACTAATAATCCAATAAATTTTAAATAATTTAACTAAAAATTGTTTCTAATATTTTATAAAAAAATTAAAAAATTGATTTTTTAGTTAAATATGTTATAATATTTTTAAATAATAAAGGAAAGGTGGCAGAGTGGTTGAATGCTCTGGTTTTGAAAACCAGCGTGGCTTTTTGGTCACCGGGGGTTCGAATCCCTCCCTTTCCGAAAAATATATTAAATAAGTCTATAAATGTTGCTTTATTTTGTTTCGCTTATGCTAAACTTCCTTTGCATCAGCTCATTTGAAAATGTACAAATATAAAATGTGATGTTTTTTTTGCTTATTATTACCCTCATGTGTTTTGACATGACAATAATTAAATTTCTCAGGTAAAATGTCAATAGACAATAGAGAATTATACTAACATGAATTAAGAATTCTTATAGTTATGAAATTTGCTAGCTAGTGAATTTTACTTTTCTAAATTTTTACCTTTCGAGATTTCAATTATTGTATATGAATTTATTCGAATTGCCTTGCCACCTTTATGGGAATATAACATTATGAATAAGACTCTTCTTAAATTAAATGTTTTAATAACTACAAATATCATTGATTATCAATAAAATTTACTTTGGTTTTTTAAACCAAATATCATTTAATGAATTTATGATATAACTGCTTGTCTCTATCCAACAAGTATTTCCTTACTTTATTATAAAGTTTTCCCAAATGGCCTTACTTTAAGTAGAAATACAATTTTCCTCTCAGATTTTCATCACTATCATATATTTACTCTTATGTAATTTCATTTTCAGTTTTTTTATTAAGGAACCAGATTAAGCAATGTCTCTTTTATATTTTAGTCAATAATCTAAAATCACCATATTAAAAAATGCAATTTTTATATTTTATAAGAAATTGAATATATATTTATATTAAAAAAAAAAAATAGACTTTATATTTTAAAGTCTAAAAAACATAAAATTTATTTTTTTTTTGAATTAATGGGCGAACGACGGGAATTGAACCCGCGAATGGTGGAGTCACAATCCACTGCCTTACCACTTGGCTACGCCCGCCATTTTTAGTTATCTTAATTTAAGATTAATTTAGAAAAAAATTAATTACTATAAAATAATTTTAACATTTTATTTTCTAAAAATAAAGTCTAAAAACAATATACAACTATTATAATATAAATAGTTTTAAAAAAAATTGTTAAAAAGAATATATAGATTAAAATCTAAAATTTTTTTATAAGATACTTTTGGGTTACCTAGGACTCGAACCTAGAACTAATCGGTTAAAAGCCGAGTACTCTACCATTGAGTTAGTAACCCTAATAAATATTATTTTTATTAAAAAAAAAATTAATGAAAAAAAAATAAATATATAAATAAATATATTAAATTTTATAGAATTTTACAAGGTTTTATAAATTTTTGTTTTTTTCCATTTTGAATTAATGACTTACATTTTGAAATCTTAATATATCAATTATAAAAATAATAAATTTGTTATGGAAATAAAAATATAATAAAAAATATAATATAAGCTTCCTTTCTTGTGGTTCTTCGCTGTAACTTTTAACCAGCGTCACCTCCTTCTTTGCACTTGGCTATGCCTTCGCTTCTTCTTTTGATGTACACACGAAGTGAAGGCTTCGCTGATAGTGAGATCTTCTTTATTGCTTCGGTTCTTCGCACTCGGCTATGCCGAAGCGAAGGAGCGAAGAGCTGAGTTCAACAATCTTCGATTCCAAACTCCAAACTCGCCAACTGCGAAGAAGGAGGTGGCTGTGCAGGACTGAAAAGCCGACATACTACTTTCACTTTGGTTCATAAATCAAAGAGCCAATGAGAAGGAACGTAAGCAAGCAAAGGATAAAATATAAAATAATTTAAACTTCTCTTAGGACTTAAAAGTACCCTAAGAGAAGTTTAAATTATTTTATAAATTCCCACCACGAGCTGATAATAAAACAACTACAATTGGTCCAGCTGCAACAATTAAAAGTAAACTAGCAAGTTGAATAATAATATCTACGTTCATAAAATGAAATATAAGAAAAAATTAAAATTTAGTATCAAAAAAAATCAAAAAGTAATAAGCACTTCGGTTCTTCACTTTGTGAAGGAGCGAAGAGTCGATGCAAGAAATTAAATTATTAAGCATTAACAGCTTCTTTAGCTGCAAACATTATTTCTAAAGTAATAAATGAATGGTTATTTTCTAAAGCAAATTTTTCAACATTTTTTTTCACTTTTCCACGAACAAAACCTGGAACACCAGATAATTCTTTTAAAGCTTCATCAGACCAGTTGAATTTGTTATTTTCATTTTTGTTAAAAGATTGTCCTGAATTTTCATCTTTACTTTTTGAAGGGATTTGTGTTTTTGTGTCATGACCATTAAAAATTTCAAGTAAATGGTCTTCCATTCCTAAAGTGAATGAATTATAAACTAAATCAGCAATCTGATTTGTACCTTCATAACCAAGAAAAGGGCGATAAGATAATGGAAAATTTTGGATATGTACAGGAGCAGATATAACTCCACAAGGAATTTCAAGTTTTTTTCCAATATGTCTTTCCATTTGAGTGCCAAAAATGGCGGCTGGTTCTAAACGAGTAATCATATCTCCAACTTTAGTATGATCATCTGTTATCAAAACTTGATCACAATATCCTAAAACTTGTTCTCGAAACCAATCAGCATCATGTTTACAATAAGTCCCTGCACAAACAACTTGAAGTCCCATTTCTGTTGTTAAAATTTTAGTCATAGCAGCAGCATGAGTTGCATCTCCAAAAACGACAGTTCTTTTTCCTGTTAAATTTTGACAATCAATTGAACGAGAAAACCATGCCGCTTGAGAAATAAATTGAGTTTGTTTTTTTACATAATTTTGATAAAAAACTTTATTCAAATATTTTTCATAAATTATTGATAAATTTGTTTGATTTTTTGTTTTGCTACACTCATCATCTTTTTCTTGTTCTTTTGTTTTGATGCGGTTGCGAACGCAAGAGATAAATTTTATTTTATTTTTTTTAAATGTTGAAGAAATTAAAGTTTCTAAAATTTGTCCAATTTGATTAATAAATTGAGAAGTTTGTTGTATTCCCATTGGAGTTGTTGCAATAAATGGCATTTGATATTCTTTTTCTAAAAAATCTGCTGTCATTAAACCAACTTCTCTATAAGGTACAATATTAAACCATGCTTTTGTTAAATTTTTTAATTCATGAACAGAACTTCCCTCAGGAATTACTAAATTTACTTCAATATTTAAATCAGCTAATAAACGTTTTAATTCTCTACAATCATGTTGATTATGGAACCCTAAAGTAAAAATACCCAAAATATTAACAGAAGGTTTTTCTGTTTTTTCTATTATTTGTTCAATATTTTCTGAAAGGTTTTGTAAGTTTTCATTTGCATCAACTTTTTTTATGCGGTCGGCTTCTCCTTCACTCAGCGAAGCTGAAAGTGAGCGATCTTCAAAGTTTTTTTTAGTTTCACGTTCAATATAAAAACGAACAATTTGTTCTAAAGTACGATCTGCTGCTTGAAGTTCATTTACTCTATAATGGTTAACATCAGCTAAAATAACATCACAATTTGATTCTAATGAAGCTCTATTTACAAAATTTTGTAAATCTTCTTGTAAAATACTTGAAGTACAAGTAGGAGTTAGTAAAATTAAATCAGGATTTTCTTCTTTATCTTTTCGTGTTATGTTTTCAACAACTTTTTCTTGTGAACCTTGTGCTAAAACATGACGATCAACAATACTTGTTGTAACAGGAGTAAAATCTCTTTCTCTTTCTAACATTGAACGCATTACATTAAAATAATCATCACCTAATGGTGCATGCATAATTGCATGCACATTTTTAAAAGAACTCGCAACTCTTAGAGTTCCCATATGAGCAGGACCTGCATACATCCAATATGCTAATTTCATAAAAATAAATATTTCTTTTTTTTTTAACCTATTAATTCAAACTTTTTATATATTATAACATTAAATTTTAAAATAAAAATATTAAATTGGCTTCGCTTCATCGGCGAGTTTGGAGTTATTTGGGAATCTTTGATTCCCAACAATCTTCGATTCCAAAAGAAGATTGTCGCTCCTTCGGCGAAGCCGAAGAAAAAGAAGAAGGAGCGAGATATTTACTATTTTTTTCAGATTGATTTATTAAATATAAAAAATTCAATTTACTAACTTGTTTTTTTTTTAATTAAAATTATTAATTAATTTATTATTAAGTAAGATTTGAAAAAACCTTACTTCTAAGTAAAAAATGTGAAAGAACTGAATTAATAAAATACTCAAAGATTGTAAATCAAGTAAAATAAAGCAAAAAAGACTAAATTGACAAAAAATATTAAATATTGTAAAATCAAGAATATACAAAAGCAAAAAAATACACATCTTATAGAAAAAAAAATATATACTCAATGTAACATATATTAATTTTTTTACATTAATTATTATAGCAGGATAGAGCAGTCTGGTAGCTCGTGGGGCTCATAATCCTAAGGTCGCAGGTTCAAATCCTGCTCCTGCAAAATTCATTTAATATTTTCATTAAAATATTTTAAAATATTTACAAAAACATAAGTTTTGTGTTATAATATATTTATAAAAATATTTTTTTTCTTCAATCTGCTTAGATAATAAAAGCAGATTATGAAAGCAGATTATGAAAGAAAAGTTTAATTTTTTATATTAGAAACTCTCGATCTTTTTTTGTATTTAATTCAATAAAAATTTTTTTTTATGTCACATATTGTTAAAATTTATGATACTTGTATTGGTTGCACTCAATGTGTTCGTGCTTGTCCTTTAGATGTTTTAGAAATGGTACCTTGGAATGGTTGTAAAGCTCAACAAATGGCTTCTGCTCCACGTACTGAAGATTGTGTAGGATGCAAACGTTGTGAAACAGCTTGCCCAACAGATTTTTTAAGTGTACGTGTTTATTTAGGTTCAGAAAGTACTCGTAGTATGGGGCTAGCTTATTAATTTAACTTTTAAAAAATTTTTTATTATTTAAGTTTTTTTATTTTTGGGATTAAAGACTCGATTTTTTTTTGTTATATTCTTTAATCCCAAAAATTTTTGTTTTTATTTGCTTTTTCAATGTTCTTTACTTTGATTTTTAATATTCTTTGCTTTCTTCACACTTGCTATTATTTCTTTCACTCCTTTTCATTGGCTTTTCTTTTCTTTTTTTTTTAATTAAAATTGATTTGCTTCTTTGCACTTGGCCATTCAGCTACTCACTCCTTTGCACTAGACTTTTCACTTTGCAAACCGAGTTTGGAATCTTTGATCACTTCAACATAGCCGAATATCCTTCCACAGAGCAGCAGAGTACTTTTGGAATTGAAGATCACGCTTTCGGTTTGCAAAGCCAAAAGCCAACCGCATCAAAACAAAAGAAGAACCGAAGCAAAGAAGCAAAAAGAACAAGTGAATAATAAAATTTATAAACAAACAAACAAAAAGATGCAAAAAATTTGGTTTTTTTTTAATATATTTTTAAAATTTTAGTTTAATTAATAAATAATTTCATTTTATTAAAAAACTGTAATAGCTTCTGAATTCCTTATTTAGTGAATTAATTTTTTTTTTAATAAAAAATTTATGTTAACAATTACAAGTTATGTTGGTTTATTAGTTGTTGCTTTAGGTTTTACTTTAGCACTTTATTTAGGTCTTGTTAAAGTTTTAAAATTAATTTAATTTATATATTAAAGACAGATATTTAAAATTTTTTTTATTCTTGTTTTTCTTCTTAATTGCATTCATTTTGTATGAAAAATTATTTAAAATTATAAATAAAAAATAAATCTATTTGCTTAATTTTTTCTTTATGAGTTTTCAATTTCTCACATCGGCTCTGCTGAAGTGCAGATTTTTTGATTTAATAGAGAATGAATTAAAAGACTTGAAAAAACTGTAATTAACAATTATTAAAGTTTTATTTATTAATTCATTCAGTTTGCTTAGCATTAGCTATGCTTTCTTTTGTTGCATTTTTTGAGTTTTTCATCTTACTTTTTGTAGCAGCCGCATCAGTTCTTCGGCTATTTCTTTGGCAATCGAAGATTGCCAACAATCTCCGATTCCGAACCCGAATAGCCGAACTGCCGAAGCAGAAGCAAAAAAGCAGCCGCAAACTCTTGACTTAATCATTGACTTAATTTGATTTCCTACTCTTTGGCTTCACTTGCTAAACTGAAAAAGCAGCGTGGAAAGGAGTAATGAAGAAAAGCAGATAAGAAAAATCAATTTTGCAAAAGGAGAATTACAAAAGAAAAAAATCTTCTTTTCCTAAAGAAGCAATATAAGATTTAAAGAAGCAATAAAAAATTTTTAAATATCTGTTCTTTTTAAGAAAAAATTAAAATATTGACAAAAAAAAAAAGAATGATATTTTAGTTAATAAATACAAAAAAAAAGTAATATTTATTCCTTAGTAGCTCAGTGGTAGAGCGGTCGGCTGTTAACCGATAGGTCGTAGGTTCAAGTCCTACCTGGGGAGTAAAGATTTATCTCTTTACTTCAGATACGCGCGTTGGTAATTCGTCTATTCGCTCTTTTGCTTCAGCAAAACAGCTGCAAAGAACCAAAACGAAGCAAATCGAGAGCAAACAGTATCAAACTAAAGAGATAAAACAAAATAATGAAGAAATATAAAACACAAATCAAGATAGTTATTTATAGCACAGCCACTTTGCGGAAGGCAAAGCCGGCAGCATAAAACACGAATGAAAGCCGTGTGCAGTGAAAATTGCATGCACGGATTCAAAGGAAAGTAAATATTGTTTTATTTTTATTTAACTTTACCTAACTATGTATTTCCACGGAGCACGTTTTTCAAATTATGAAGCTTGGTTAAGTGATCCAATTCACATTAAACCAAGTGCACAAGTAGTATGGCCAGTTGTTGGTCAAGAAATCTTAAATGGTGATGTAGGAGGAGGATTCCAAGGTATTCAAATTACTTCAGGATTCTTCCAATTATGGAGAGCAAGTGGGATTACAAGTGAACTTCAACTATATACTACAGCTATTGGAGGATTAGTAATGGCAGCAGCAATGTTTTTTGCTGGTTGGTTCCACTACCACAAAGCGGCACCTAAACTAGAATGGTTTAGAAATGTGGAATCAATGCTAAACCACCATTTAGCAGGTTTATTAGGACTAGGTAGTTTAGGTTGGGCAGGACACCAAATTCACGTTTCTCTTCCAGTTAATAAATTATTAGATGCTGGAGTAGATCCAAAAGAAATTCCATTACCACATGATTTATTATTAAATCGTCAAATTATGGCAGATCTTTACCCAAGTTTTGCAAAAGGTTTAGCACCATTCTTTACTTTACAATGGGGTGAATACAGTGATTTCTTAACTTTTAATGGAGGATTAAACCCTGTTACTGGAGGGCTTTGGCTAAGTGATACAGCTCACCACCACGTGGCTATTGCTGTTTTATTCTTAGTTGCTGGTCACATGTACCGTACAAACTGGGGGATTGGGCATTCAATGAAAGAGATTTTAGAAGCACACAAAGGTCCATTCACTGGAGAAGGACATGTAGGTCTTTATGAAATCTTAACAACTTCATGGCATGCTCAACTTGCTATTAACTTAGCATTATTTGGTTCTCTTTCAATTATTGTTGCTCACCACATGTATTCAATGCCACCATATCCTTATTTAGCAACAGATTATGGTACACAATTATCTTTATTCACTCACCATAACTGGATTGGAGGTTTTTGTATTGTAGGAGCTGGTGCTCACGCTGCAATTTTTATGGTTCGTGATTATGATCCTACAAATAATTATAACAACTTGTTAGATCGTGTTATTCGTCATAGAGATGCAATTATTTCTCACTTAAACTGGGTTTGTATTTTCTTAGGATTCCATAGTTTTGGTCTTTATATCCATAATGACACTATGAGTGCTTTAGGTAGACCTCAAGATATGTTCTCTGACACTGCAATCCAATTACAACCTGTTTTTGCACAATGGATCCAAAAAACACACTTCTTAGCACCACAATTAACAGCACCAAATGCTCTTGCAGCAACAAGTGCAAGCTGGGGAGGTGACGTTGTTTCTGTTGGTGGAAAAGTAGCTATGATGCCAATTTCATTAGGAACTGCAGATTTTATGGTTCACCATATCCATGCATTTACAATTCACGTAACAGTATTAATTTTATTAAAAGGGGTTCTTTTTGCACGCAGTTCTCGTTTAATTCCTGATAAAGCAAACTTAGGATTCCGTTTCCCTTGTGATGGACCAGGACGTGGAGGTACTTGTCAAGTATCTGCTTGGGACCATGTATTCCTAGGACTTTTCTGGATGTATAACTCTTTATCAATTGCTATCTTCCATTTCTCTTGGAAAATGCAATCAGATGTTTGGGGAACTGTAACAGCAAATGGGGTTTCTCACATTACAGGAGGAAACTTTGCTCAAAGTGCAAATACTATTAATGGTTGGTTACGTGATTTCCTTTGGGCACAATCAAGTCAAGTAATTCAATCTTATGGTTCTGCATTATCAGCTTATGGTTTAATTTTCTTAGGAGCACACTTCGTATGGGCGTTCTCTTTAATGTTCTTATTCTCAGGGCGTGGTTATTGGCAAGAACTTATTGAATCAATTATTTGGGCACATTCTAAATTAAAAGTAGCTCCTGCAATCCAACCTCGTGCTTTAAGTATTACTCAAGGCCGTGCAGTTGGGGTAGCTCACTATCTTTTAGGAGGAATTGCTACAACATGGTCATTCTTCTTAGCACGTATTATTGCAGTAGGTTAATTCAGAATTATTATTTTTAATTAAGCTTTATAAAATAAAAATGTGATTCGCTTCGGTGCTTCGGCTATTTCGGAATCGGAGATTGTTGTTTCTCAATCTAATCGCCAATCTAAGATTGGCGACTGATTGAGAATAATCTTCGATTGCCAAAGAACCCGAACGCGCGACCGAGTGTGATAAAATTTTTTTAATATTTTATATAATTAAATAGCAATTCATCAAAAAATGAATTGCTATTTAATTATATAAAATATTTTCCAGTTTTAAATTTTCCCTTTGCTTTCAGCTCTTCACTCCTTTGGTGCTTCGGCTATTTCTGTTACTCGCTTCTTCGGGTTCTTTGGCAATCGAAGCGCTTGCGCAACCGAAGAAGCGAAAGAGCAGCTGCACCGAAGCTCCGCAGAGGTGAAGATTCCAAACTACAACAGCAATTCTCTTTCTAAAAGAAAATAAAAAGTCATAAAAAAATATTTTACTTTAAATAAATATTTTACTTTTTTTATTAAAAAATTTTATGTTATAATATAATTATATAATTGGTTTTAATTTACTTCATTTTGTTACTTTTCTTGAATTTTTTAACTTTTGGGCACTTCCATGTTGCTTTGCTTCGGTTCAGCTTTGACAAGTAGTCTTCCTTCGCACTTGGTTACTCCGTTGATCTTTTGGAGTTTGGAATCTTCTTTTGGAATCGAAGATTCCAAACTCCAAAAAAAGAAGCACCAAATAAAAGGAAGGCTTTTCGCTTCTTTCGCGAAGCGAAGGAACAGCAAAAAATTTTTAAATTCAATAAAAATTTAAGAAAAATTCAAGAAAGTAACAAATTTGAAAATTTTTTTACTTTATACGTAAAGATGAACTCTATAAAATTATAATTGGAGATCGCGTAATGACTATTGCGATTGGTAGTTCATATCAAGAAAAACGTACATGGTTTGATGATGCAGATGACTGGCTTCGTCAAGACCGTTTTGTTTTTGTAGGATGGTCAGGACTTTTGTTATTACCTTGTGCATACTTTGCTTTAGGAGGGTGGTTAACAGGTACAACATTTGTAACATCTTGGTACACTCATGGTTTAGCAACTTCTTACTTAGAAGGTTGTAACTTCTTAACTGCTGCTGTTTCTACTCCAGCAAACAGTATGGCTCACTCGCTTTTATTCTTATGGGGTCCTGAAGCTCAAGGAGATTTCACACGTTGGTGCCAATTAGGTGGTTTATGGACTTTCGTAGCTCTTCACGGTGCTTTTGGTCTTATTGGATTTATGTTACGTCAATTTGAAATCGCTCGTTCAGTAAATTTACGTCCTTATAACGCAATTGCTTTCTCAGCACCAATTGCAGTTTTTGTTTCTGTTTTCTTAATTTACCCTTTAGGACAATCTGGATGGTTCTTTGCACCAAGCTTTGGTGTAGCTGCTATTTTCCGTTTCATAGGATTTTAAAGTGAATTCAAAGAGAAATCTTTGATATAAAAATCGGGTTAACTCATGGAAACCTAAATTGTTCTTTTGATATGTTCTTCGCAGCATGCATATATTATAATTTTATTGTATTCTTTAAGACAAAGAATAATTTGTTTTTTGACTTAATATAGTCTAAAATGTTCATTGTAATGTTCCATACAGCAAAATGCAGCCTCTTTCACACTAAAACTAGCAAATATCAATTCAACATTAAGAAGAAATTTGTTGCGCTCGCTTCAGCGAAGCCGATGCAAAGACATTTTCTTTCTTCTTTCTTCTTCGGCTTCGCCGACGAGCGACAATCTTCGAAGTTATTTGGGAATCAAAGATTCCCAACAATCTTCGAATTTTGGAGTTTGGAATCGAAGATTCCAAAACAAAAAGAACGCGCAGTCGGCTTCGCCGAAGCGACCGACGAGCGACTATCTCAGATTGTTGAAAATCTTTGATTGCCAAAGAACTCGATGCGAGAAAAATAAAATGTTATTAAAAATTTTTTAATAATAATTTCTAAATAAAAAAGTACTATTACTTTTTAATTATTACTACTACTACTAACTACTAACTACTAGCCTTAGGGAAGCTTCCGTTAAATCCGGGGGCTTTTCTAATTTATTCAATTGATTTTTTTTTTTCTTCACTTTATATTTTTCATTTTTTACTTATCCTTTACTTTATTTTTACTTTTGTGAAGTATATCATATTTTTGCTTCTTCATTTTGTTAAGAAGCAAAAAAAGTGCGTTTGGAGCTCCATACTATTTTCTTTTGGAGCACTCTGTGCACCAAAATAAGAAGCAAGCCTTCGCATGCAAGCGAGCAACAGCAAAGTGAAAAAGTGAGTTTGTTTTGAGGCACTCTATGCAATGCAAGAAACGAGTTCCTCCACTTCAGTTATGCTGTCTTCGGTTTGGTACACTCATGTTGTAGGTGAGTTTGGAGTTTAGATTGTCATGCTTGGTGCTTCGGCTTTTTCGGAATTGAAGATTGTTGGCAATTTTTGACTCGCGGGTTCTTTTTGTTTTGGAATCTTCTTTTGGAATCTTCGATTCCAAACTCCAAAATTCGAAGATTGTCGCTCCTTCGGCGAAGCCGAAGAAAAACTTCGGAGATTCCGAAGAAGCCAAAGAACTCGACTGCGCATTAGGAATCTTCGTCGTTTGGAGTTTGGAATTTTCGATTGTCGCTTCTTCTTCTTCTTCGCTTCTTCGGCGAAGCCGAGGAACCAACGCCGAAAGAGCGAAGCGCTTGCGCGTTCTTTTTGTTTTGGAATCTTTGATTCCAAAATTCGAAGATTGTCGCTCCTTCGGCGAAGCCGAAGAAAAACTTCGAAGATTATCGCTCGTCGGCGAAGCCGAAGAAGAAAGAAGATGAAGAAGGTTCCAAAAGGAGTGCACCAAAAGAAGCGAAAAATTCCAAAATCACCAACTGAACAAACAATTCAAAGAAGAAGAAAAAGCAAAAAATAAGGAGAAGCTTCAGCAAGCAGAACAAGTGAAGTAACAAAAAATAGCTGATACAAAAAAAACAAAGTCCAAGGAATCATTAATAAATAAAAAAATTTTCTCCTTTCACGTGTCATCTTTTTATGTAGAAAAGTATCAAAAAAAGAAAATAAAAAATATAAAGCCTTTCAAACCAACAAAATTTTTTTATTCACATTTTTATGTAGAAAAGTATCAAAAAAAGAAAATAAAAAACATAAAGCCTTTCAAACCAACAAAATTTTTTTATTCACATTTTTCTTGCTTCGCGCATAAAAAAATATTATGCGCAAGTTCAAAATTTTCAATTCCAAAAGATAAAGATAAAAAATAGAAATTTTTATGATATAATATTCTTAAACAAAAAATAATAAGAAAAAAAAAAGACTCCAAAATTGCTTGTTTTTGCCTTCGCTCCGTGAGCGCACCAAAGCAAAGGTGTGAAAAATAAAAAACCAAAATTTTTAACAAGTCTAAACAAGTACAAACTTGTCTAAACTAGTACAAACTTGTCTAAACTAGTGTCAACAAGTCCATTCCTTTGCTACCTTCTTCTTTGCATCTGTTTTACTTCTTTTAAAGAAGCAAGCTGCTCTGCATTCTACTTTCGGAATTTAAAATTCCGAACCCGCGCTATCTTCGAAGTTTTGCATTCTATGCTCCGCTTTTGGAATCTTCTTTTGGAGTTTGGAATCTTCTTTATCTTCGGCTTTTTCGGAATCGGAGATTCCGAAAAAGCCGAAGATAAAGAAGATTCCAAAAGCGAAGAAGATAAAGAAGATTGTCACTTCTTTTTCGCAGAATGCAAAACTCCAAACAGTGAAGACAATGCAGATAAAATATAAATTATATTTATTTGAGGTGAGTTCGGAATCTCCGATTGTCGCTTCCTCGGGTTCGGAATCTTCGATTCCGAAAAAGCCGAAGATAAAGAAGATTCCGAGTGCGGGGCGGAAAGTGTTAAAATCATTCCACTTCATTTTAAGAACCTTAAGTTAGTAATTTAAAAAAAGTTTTTTACCTTTTTATTTGTTAAAATTTTCAAAAACTTAATATTCACAATTATTATTATTATTTTTTGCCTACTTTTCTACTTCTTGTAGAAGTATGCCAGAAACGGAGTTGTGAATCAAAATGTGTTGTTAATAATGAACAGTGCAACTTTGGTTATAATCGAATTGACATATGGTGTTGACCTTAGTCAACGTTCATTAAAAACAATGAAGACAACTGAACATACAGTTGTTTTTAGTTTAGTCCCTGAAGGAGAATTAGAGTGTAGCATGGTTACATTCTTGGATGCTGTTCGTGACCAACTTTATAATAAACTACGCAAAATTCAACAAAAAGGCGTAGTTTACCACCGTATTCGCATCAAAATTCAAGGGTTAGAACAACCTATTGAAGATGATGCTGGTTTTGCAGCAAACACAGTTAAAAGCGCGGAGGCACAAACATATGAATTCGGCTTCACAGGCCGAGGGTTAGTTGATATTGGTCAAGTTAATCTTGGCCAAGATGAACTAAAAGTGCTTTCTAGAACACTAGACTTCGCATGCATTTTTATTGTAAGTGCAAGCGAAAGTCTGCGTGATACCAATCGTTTTTCGGTTTTAGGTCATTGTTTCCTAACAGGGGAATCTCTTTTTTCAGACACTCCTTTTGGTTATGGTACAATGGGCAATTTTGTTGAAGGATCACCACGTCCTGAAATAATAGATTTTATTCTTTTATTTACAAATGGTTTTGTAGTAAATGGGGTAAAATTTAATTTTTATGACCGCTTTCGTGGTGGTGACAATTTTCGTAAAATTGCATACCTAACACTAGTGGGCTTACGCGATACGAGCAAAACTGCTCGTAAACAATAAAAAATCTTTTTTTTTAGGAGGGATTTTTGTGATTTTGTATTGTTTTGTATTTCTTATCTTAATTTATTTAATTCTTTCTTTAATTTTAGAATTAAAAATGAAATTAGAAAAAATTATTCTTCTGGAAAAAGAAATTTTAATTTTAAAGAAAGAATTAAGTAATTGTAAAAAATTATTTTTAGATTCAAAAGTTGTTGAATCAGATACCGTATTTTTGGAACCTTTAAAAGGTGGCCCCTTAGATAGCTTCGATTCTTCTTCAGTTCCTTCACTCAGCTCTGCAGCTAGCCGAACTGAAAGTGAAGAAGCTGAGCTGAAAAAGTTGAGAAGTGCGTTTGTTTTGGATTGTGCTGTCTCTGCTCCGCGAGAAGGCGAAGAAATGAAAAAAACAAGCAAGTTGCGAAGTGGAAAAAATTTATCGCGCTCATTGTCTTTGCCGAAGCCAGTTGGAGATAAAACTCTAATAAGTTTTAAAGATTTTAATTATGTTTCATATCCAAAAAATATAGTCATTTCAGAAGATTGTGAAGTCTTAAGACTTGAAAATTCTTTTTTACAGCACTTTCTTGAAGAATCTTTAAAAGGAGAGTTTTTATTAAAATATTCTTTAATATCAAACATTATTTTTAATATGATTGTGCTTGATATTGAAACAAATGAGTCACAACTTATTTTTGGGTTTTATTTTTCATCTTTAAATTGTTTTGTTCAATTTGTGATAGATAAAGATTCACCTAGCCAAGTACATGAAAAATATCAAAATATTTTGCGAAAATTTATTAATCAAATTAAAGATTATTCATTTTCAACACAAGAAAATTTATTAAAATTATACTCTTCGGTTTGTGAGGGTGAAGAGCCTAGTCCTTTTTCTTCTTCTTTTGGAATCTTTGATTCTAAACAGCTACAAAGTGAAACAAAAGAACGATCTTTTCCTTGCTCTGCACTTAACCGAGAAGAAAGTCCTTTTACTCTGTCTGTTTTGACAGGTTATAATCTTAGTAATTATGATCTTATTATTTTAGAAAAGTTTTTGGAACATAATGATAAGAATTCAAATCTTGTTTTGCAGTGTAGAAGTTTAGCAATTGACTTGCTAAAAAATAAAATGCCAAAAGATTGGGCTGGTTACTCTCCTTTAATGAGAGATTTTTTTGTGATTGATATTTTGTGGCAATCAGGGAAAAGGCTAGGTTCATGGATTTCAATTTTAAATAAAACAAATTTATTTCCAAAGTTGAAAATGAAACATTGGAATAATTCGAAATATAGTCGTGTGCCAAAAGATAAACTAAATGAATGGTTAGCTTATAATAGAAATGATTTATTAGTAACACATTGTTTAGGATTATATTCGAATAATTATTTAAATTATTTTCTTCCACGCTGGTTTGATTTTATAAATAATTTATCAAATGAAGATCTAATCGTATTGTTATCAACTAGATCTTTATTTTAAAAATTTTAGGTCTTCATGCGCATCGGTTCGTATTTGGAGTTTGGAATCTTCTTTTGGAGTTTGGAATCTTCGATTCCAAACTCCAAAAGAAGATTCCAAACTCCAAAAGAAGATTGTTGCTTCCTCGGGTTCGGAATCTCCGATTCCGAAAAAGCCGAAGATAAAGAAGATTCCAAACTCCAGATTCCGAAAGCAAACCGATGCGCAGATAAATTATTTTGACCGCTCCTTGCTTCGCAAAGAAAACTGCAAAAATAAAGAAGAAGCAACAATCTTCGAAGTTATTTGGGAATATTCCCAACAATCTGCGATTCCAAAAGCAGTTTAGGAATCTTCGATAGCGCAGAGCATAGAAAGCAAAAATCAAAAATTGCTGAATTGCGCAAATTTTAAAATTATTTTTTTAATTTTTTAAAAAAAATAATTATGATATAATATAATTAGGTCTAGTTAGAAAAAATTACATCATAATTTTTTTATTTTAAATTTAATTTTATTTGAATTAATATTTTAAAAGTTAAAAAGAAAAAAAATGATATAATTCAGCGTTCTGCACAGTAGGGTAATTTTTTTTATAGGGTAGTAGCTATAAAAAAAATTGAATTTCAGCTGCTTCTTCTTTTGGAGTATTTTATAATGTAGAGCAAAAAACAGTGAAGGATTACTTTAATTTTTTTTGCTTTATGCAGAGCAGTTGACAATATTTATTTAGTAGTTGTTAATTACTTTTTTACTTTTTAGAGGTAATTGTAGTTTTTAAAAAGTTTAAATTATTTGCTTTTATTTACAATCGTTGTTTTATTTTTTTAAACAACCTTTGAGAGAACTTTTATTTTAAAAGAAATGTTTTTCTTTACTTTTTGGGATCTTTGTGCGCTCTCGCTCGTGGAGCAAAGAGCCAACACACCCCAAAAGAAAAATTAATAACATACTTTTATTTGCAAATTTTAACAAAAAAAAATATATATGTAAGTTAAAATTTAACTTAATATTTGATTTTTAGTTAATATAAAAAGTAAAAGATTCTCAATTATTTATTATTAAAAAATTTTTATTATTAAACAAATTTTATTTATGTGCAATCAAACAAATGATCCAGAAAACCAAGGTAAACAACCAGCAAAAAGATATTTAACAATACCAGGCTCTGGTGGAAAAAGAAAATAGGTACGAATCTTACCACCAAAAGTTAGAGGTAAAGATAAAACACCTAGAAAAAGAGGTGCCAATCATGGAAATTGGAAACATGATTTAGGAAAATCACAGCCCCATTCTAAGGAAGAATACAGAGCATGGAAAGAAGCTGTTTTAAGGAATAATAATTTTAGTTGTTTTGTTACTGGTGAAAAAGAAAATATAGTTTGTCATCATTTAGATAGTTGGGATTGGTGTGAAGAAAAACGTTATGATGCATCAAATGGAATTGCTTTAACAGCAAGAATTCATAAAGAATTCCATTCAAAATATGGGGCAGGGCAGAATACCCTTGCTCAATTTGAACAATTTTTAAAACAAGAATACAATTTATGCTTGCCGCCACAAAACAAAGAACAAAAAGGTAATCATGAACCAAACTTTACTACAAAAGCTGTTGCAGTAGAATTGAAAACAAAACAGCAAGAAAAACAAGAAAGTTTAATGCAATTAATAGATTCTCGAAACCATGAATTGATTTCAGGGGAATATGAAAACGCAGGTTCTGTTATTGTTGTAAGATGCAAAACTCATGATGAAGTTTATACAACAAAAGTGGCTAACTACAGAAAATCTAGAACAGGGACGGTTTGTTGTGGAAAAGCTCGTCAAGGAGCAGCAACAGCATACCATAACACACTGCGTAGTAAAAAAAGAGAATCTTAAATGCTTGTTTTTTTGTCTTTTCTAGTAAAAAAGGTGCAGAGACTAGAAGGCGAAATAATCCTTCCACGAATGCCCGACATCTTTTCATTTATATTTCTGAATCTTCAATTTATCCGATTCTTTGGAAATCTTAAAAGTTTGGAATCAAAGATTCCAAACTTTTAAGATTATCCCTCCGTGCAATCAATTACGCTTTTTGCTTTTTGCACTCGGTCGCGCTTTGGCTATGACGAGGTGCACTGACAGCAAAAATAAGAAGCACTTCGTAATTGATGAAGCGCAGAAAAAAAAAAGAAGCAGAGAAAAATTGAAGATTCCGAATTGAAAAGATGATGATATAGTCCGATACTCTTTAGAAATGAGGAGAATATAAGATAAAGAGCTTATATGTTAACATTTGTTTATTCTTTCAAGGGTTCCACAACTGGACGTTAAACCCATTCCACATGATGGGTGTTGCTGGTGTACTAGGAGCTGCATTATTATGTGCAATCCATGGTGCTACTGTTGAAAACACTTTATTTGAAGATGGTGATGGTGCAAACACATTCCGTGCTTTCAACCCTACACAAGCTGAAGAAACTTATTCAATGGTAACAGCAAACCGTTTCTGGTCACAAATTTTTGGAGTTGCATTCTCAAACAAACGTTGGCTACACTTCTTTATGCTGTTAGTTCCAGTAACAGGTTTATGGATGTCAGCTATTGGAGTTGTTGGTTTAGCTCTAAACTTACGTGCTTATGATTTCGTTTCACAAGAAATTAGAGCTGCTGAAGATCCTGAATTTGAAACTTTCTACACTAAAAATATCTTATTAAATGAAGGTATTCGTGCTTGGATGGCTGCACAAGACCAACCTCATGAAAAATTAGTATTCCCAGAAGAAGTATTACCTCGTGGTAACGCTCTATAATTTTCAAACTTAAAATTTTCTTAGTTTTGAGTTGTTTGAAATATTGGGAAAATTTTTTTGATTAGATAAAAATTGTTTCATTGAATATTCAATGAAACAATTTTTATCTAATCATTTTTTATTGTATTATTTCTTTAACAATTAAATAAATACAATATAAATTAATATCATTTATTTTTGTCGTTCCTTCTTCTTTTTCTTCTTCTTTCGGAATCTTCGAAGTTTGGAATCTTCGAATTTTGGAATCAAAGATTCCAAAACAAAAAGAACACGCAAGCGCTTCGCTCTTTCGGCGTTGGTTCCTCGGCTTCGCCGAAGAAGCGAAGAAGAAGAAGCAAGAGCAAAAAGCCAAAGCACCGACAGCAAAGGAGCGACAATCTTCAAAGTTTGGAATCTTTAATTCCAAAACAAACTTGCCAACGAGTGAATCCAATGCAATAAAATTTATATTAAATCCTTTTTTCTGATCTGAAGGATCAGCGTATTTTTTCCGCTCCTTCTTCTTTTTCGCATCGGTGCTTTGCCTTCCGCTTCGGTTGCGCATATCAAAACAAAAGAACGATTTTATTTTGATTAAATCTCAGATAAAAATTTCTATGAATAAAACCATTTTCTTTTATAATAAAAGATATAGTATTTAAATTTTTGGTTAAATCAATTCTTTTAATAATCTATTATCTTGTCTTTTTTTCTTTTTAAAGAGTATGTGAGCCATATGCTTTTAAAAGAGCACGTATGGTTCTTAAAGGGTATTTATCTTAAATACTATTTAATGTTTATAGTTTGGTTTTTATATATTTGTGAATTTGTTCACAATTAAAGAAAAAATGCTTCTCCGCTCCTTCTTTGGTTTTTCACATTGGTTCGGTGCTTCGGGTTCAGAATCAGAGATTGTTGTTTCTCAATCTAATCGCCAATCTTAGATTGGCGACCGATTGAGAATAATCTTCGATTGCCAAAGAAATAGCCGACTGCACAAACAAATCGCTGAAAGCAGACTGAACAAGCAAAGGCTCACTTTTTAAGTGAACTTTTCTTTACCATTTGAAAATTTAGTCAAATTTGTATAAAATCATTTTAAGATAAAAAACCGAACTAAACCAGGACATTTTTCAAGAACTCTTTCAAAAGGGCCTAATACAACAACTTGGATTTGGAATCTTCATGCTGATGCTCATGACTTTGACAGTCATACAAGTGATTTAGAAGAAATTTCAAGAAAAGTTTTTAGTGCTCATTTTGGACAATTAGGGGTTATCTTTATTTGGTTAAGTGGGTGCGATACGAAAACATACAAAGAAGTATTAAACTAAGTTAAAGTAAATTGTTTTTAAAAACAATTTATTAAGCTTATATGGTTTATTGAAGCTGTTTCTTCACACTCAGCTATTTGGCTAAGCAGCATTTTGCTCGCTTTAGCTTTTCTCTCTGCAATCTAAATGCAAAGACTTAGTCTTAGCTCCTTCACTTCGGTTGCATGCTCGGTCTCTTAGGTTCCTTTGTCATAGCTGAGCACGTGACTGAGTAGGCAACTGCGCGTCGGCTTCGCCGAAGAAGCGAAGGCTTTGACGAAAGTGAAAGGCTGCCAACTGAGTTTGGAATCGAAGATTTTAAAAGAAGTGAAGGATAATAAAATTGTTTTCTTTCTTTATAAAGAGTATTTTGAATAATTTTATAAAAGAAAGAAAATAAGCAAAAAGGTAATTTTTAACAAGCTTTGATTAACAAAATTTTTAAGTCTCCACTTTAATTTAAAAATTTATTATTAGGGGTTTTTTATATTATTAAAATAAAAAATAACTAATAAAAAAATAAAATGAGTTAATAAAGTAAAAAAATTACCTTTAACAGATAAAAAATTAACAATCTTTTTAAATATTTGTTATTTCTTGTATTGAACGTATAAATGCTTTAGATTTTTTTGTCTCACTTCGGTTGCTTTGGTTCAGTGCAGCCGCTCCGCGGAAGGCTTCTCACTTCAACAAAGTCTTTGCTCTGTGAGTGCAAATACAGCGCAATCAACAGCGCAATTGAGTAACTGAGGGCGCCCCGAAAGTGAAGATATTATATATTTTTTATTTTGTAAAACTAAAGTATAAGGAAACTCAATAAGATTAATTTTAAAAAACCATTAGTATTTATGGTTTAAAATTATAAAAAATTGGATCAATTCCAAAATTTTAATCTATTCAACTTATTGAGTACATTCGTGTAAAATTTATCTAGTTAGATAGCTATCCATTCATTTAAATATTTATTCTTAATATAAAATAATGGCTGCTTTTATTTTGGAATCTTTGATTCCAAACTCGGTTCAGTTGTGCTTTTGGTTCTTTGCTTCTTCAGTGCTTCGGGTTCGGAATCGGAGATTGTTGTTTCTCAATCGGTCGCCAATCTAAGATTGGCGATTAGATTGAGAATAATCTTCGATTGCCAAAGAAATAGCCGACTGTGCAACCGAAAAAGGAGCGATAAGCAATGGACACCAAATTGCCAAGTAGACGAGTGCAAATTAAAACAATCAAATTTATTTTAAAATATTTTGGAATTTAAAGATTCTCCTAGATTGTAAATTTTTGTTTTTAAATATTTAATTTATAGCATTTTTTTACATTTTAATCTAAAAACTGAAAGCTCTTTCTATTCAAAAAGAAACAATAAATTTCAAATTTTTAAAAATTTTGATTGATTTTTATATATTTTTATTATTATAAAGCTCCCAAAAACAAGGTTTGATTTTTTCATATAAGTCAAAATAACTTTTTGTTTTTTTTTAAGAAAAAAACAAAAAGTGAATGTACTTTTTTTGTTTTTGATTTTACTGCAAATTTTTAGATTACACTTTTATTTATGTCTAATACAGGAACTACTGGACGTATTCCATTATGGTTAATTGGTACATTAGTTGGAACAGCTGCTATTGGGTTACTAGCTATTTTCTTTTATGGTTCATATGTTGGTTTAGGTTCTTCTTTATAAAATATTAAAACAATGCTTAATTTTTAAGATAAAAAATTAGCTCTTATTATTTTAAAGTAAAAAAAAAATTAAAAATTACTTACTATATATTTTTGTATATTTTTTAAATAAAAAAATTAATTATCTAAAAAATATACAAAAATATATAATTTTAAATTGTTAACTTTTTTATTTTCTAACTTTCTTTTGGAATTTCTTTTTTGTTTTAAAATAAAATTTTTGATTTCAAAGAATCTTTAATCCTAAATAATCTTTTTTACTTCTTTTTTATTTTGTGTAAAATATACTACAGCAAACCAGTAACGTGGAAAATGCTAATCTTTGCTTTGTTCCCTTTCTCTTTGCATGCAAAGTGGCAAAGTGATAAAGCAGTTCATTGCACAAATACAAGTGAAAGCAAACAAAGAAAAAAAGCATATGCTGGCTTTCATACATTTATTTTTGCTTGGTGAATACACCACAAAAAAAAGCTGATATTGAAACTTTATGGTGGATGATTTATAAAACAAAACAGACCTTAATAGGATGCTTTAAAAGAATGAAAAACTCCAAACATTTTATGTTATTTTGTAAATGAAAATTGGCCAATATTTTGCAGCTGCTCTTTTTCTTTTGAGACGCATCAGCTTTTCGCTTCTTCTTCAGTGCTTCGGGTTCGGAATCGGAGATTGTTGTTTCTCAATCGGTCGCCAATCTAAGATTGGCGATTAGATTGAGAATAATCTTCGATTGCCAAAGAAATAGCCGACTGCGCGACCGAAGAAGAAGCGAAGAACCAAAAGCGCTATTAAAGATTGTTGTCTTTTTCTGCGCATGCTTTCAATTCATGAAGTGAAAAAGACGATGCGCACTGAATTGAAAGCTTCTACTCTGCAGAGCGTCTGTGCGATCAAATATTCCAAACTTCAGAGATTGACAAAAAACTCGCTGATTGAGGAAACAGCTCAAACTGCTTCTTTTTAATTTTTTAGATAAATGACTGAGATAATAAAATATTTCAAAAGAAGAAGCTAAAACAAATTAAATTTTTAAATTCAAAAATATTAATAATACTTTTATTTAAAAATTTAAATATTTAAAATAAATAAATAATAAAGTCTTAATTATAAGACTTTTTTTTAATAAAAATGTAGGTTGCGTAGTGACCTGAACCCAATACTTTATTTTATCAATTTTCTTATCCTTCTTTTTCTTCTGTGGTCGCTTCCGCAAAGCGGTGCCCACTGACAGCAAAGAAGCAACAATCTTCAATTCCAAACTTGGTTCCTCGGCAAAGCCTAATCGCTTCGGCAAAGTGAAATGGCAAGTAGACGAGTGCAAAGAAGCAGCTTCAATAATGATTATTTTTTATATAAAAATATCCTTTTGAAATGTTTAAAGTTTTTATTGCAAATAAAATAAAAAGAACATTGTTAATATAAAATTGTTAAAGTTTAAATAATTCTTTTTAAAATTTTTTACTTTTTTCTTTCTGAATTCACAATTCCTTTTTGTCAGATTCTATAATTTGGCACATTTTGTCTTTTACTGTGCTTTTTTTTTTGAATCAAAGATTCAAAAAAAAAGATTATCATACTCGCTTCTTTGTTTTGCTTGCGCATTCGGGTTCTTTTTGGAATCTTCGAAGTTTGGAATCTTCGATTCCAAAACAAACTTCGAAGATTGTCGCTCCGCGAAGAAATAGCTGAAGAAGAAGCGAAAACAGACAAACTAACTAGCTTGATTCCTTTACTTCCTTTAACTTATGCTAAGCTTAACAGCTCTGGAACACTTTGCTCTACAAAGTGTAAAATGCAAAGCATAAGTGATACACTGATTTTTTTGAAGGATCAAGAAAGCACACAAAAATTGTTAATAATCAGAAGTTTTAAAAGAGAGATTGTCGCACTTGGCTATTTGGTTGTGCTTTCGGTCATTTTCGGCTAAGCCTTTGCTTCGCACACGCTGTCGGTCGTGCAAGCGCACCGAAGAACCACCAAACCGAAGTGATAAAAAAGATTTTATTTAAAGATTAAAAAATAAAAAATTTTAAATAAAAAATTAAGAAATGAGTGAATTTGTTTTAAATCCATTCTCAGAAATTGCTGAAGTTTCTGTAGGTCAACATTTTTATTGGCAATTAGGTCCTTATCAAGTACATGGTCAAGTTTTAATGATGTCTTGGTTTGTTTTAGCAGTTATTTTTGCATTATCTTTTTTAGGAAACAGCAATTTAAAATCAACTCCAGAAGGGTTTCAAAATTTCACTGAATTAGTAACAGAGTTTATTCGTGATTTAGCTAAAACACAAATTGGAGAAGAAGAATATTTAAAATGGGTTCCTTATTTAGGAACTGTATTTTTATTCATCCTTGTATCAAACTGGTCAGGAGCTTTATTACCTTGGCGTTTAATTGAACTTCCTAATGGAGAATTAGCTGCACCAACAAATGATATTAATACAACAGTTGCTTTAGCATTATTAACTTCAATTTCATATTTCTATGCAGGTATTAAAAAGAAAGGTCTTGGATATTTTAAACGTTATGTTCAACCAGCTGTTTTCTTATTACCAATTAACGTTCTTGAAGATTTTAGTAAACCTCTAAGTTTAAGTTTCCGTTTATTTGGAAACATTTTAGCTGATGAACTTGTTGTAGGAGTTCTTGTTGGTCTAGTTCCTTTAATTATTCCAATCCCAGTAATGTTACTTGGTGTTTTCACTAGTGCAATCCAAGCTTTAGTATTTGCAACATTAGCAGGTGCATATATTGGAGAAGCAATTGAAGATCACCACTAAAAATAAAAAATTAAAAACTTTGTATAAAATAAAGTTGTATATAAAGTTTTTAATTTTTTAGTGGTGTTGAAATTTTAAATAAAATTATATTTGAAATATTATATTTTTACTAAGAAAGAGAAATTTTTAAATTGATTATGACAAATTTAATAATAGATAAAAAAATACAAAATATTTTTTTTTATTTTTGTCTTGCTTTACATTGTATTAGTCTTTGTTTTATTTTCAAAAAAAAGGTTTCTATTTGCTCCTTCGCTTTGGTTCGGTGTGCTTGTGCAACTGAGTATCTGAGTTTGAAGGAGCAATCTTAGATCAAAGAAAAAAACTTCAAAAATTCTTTCACTTTTTCAGAGCCAATGTGAAAAATGATTTTTGATTCTTCAGGTTTTACCTTGTGAAAATAAGTGTCCAAAATAATGAATAGATAATTATTATTTTAGAATTTTTAGTTTTAATAAAACAAAGAGTAATTATATGCAAAATATAATTTAATTAATTTAAAATAGAAAATTTATACAAAAATTATTTATGAAAGACTTTACAACTTATTTATCAACAGCTCCTGTTGTTGCATTCGCTTGGTTTACAGTAACAGCTGCTTTATTAATTGAAATTAATCGTTTCTTCCCAGATCCACTAGTTTTTAGTTTTTAAATAAAAAAATATAATTAAAATTCTTATTTTTTTTATAAGAATTTTAATTATATTTTTTCTATATATTTGTATATATAATAATTTGTTTTTATAACTATTATAAACTATAATATATATATATATATTAAAATTTCTAAATTTTGCTGCAGCCACTCCATGGATTGCAACCACTCCTTTGCACATTCACTTCTTTTTATTTGGTTTACTTTCGCTTCTTTGCTTCGGCTTTGCCAAGAGCATATACTCTTTTTATTCTTTGTTTCAGTTCTTCTTTTGGTATCGAATTGAAGATTCCAAACTCAGTTTGGTTCTTCACACTCAGTGTTTCTTCGGCTTTTCGCTTCTTCTCCAGAGCGCAAGCGCTCTGGAGAAGAAGCGAAGAACTGAACGCTTCAGCTTCGCCGACTGCATGACCGAACACGCGACCGAAGCGAAGGAGCGAGTAGCCAAATAGCTGAGTGTGAAGGAGTTGCTCGTGGAAGTGTTCAAAAGTATCAAAGCAGAAGCAAATCAAATGTAAAAATCCAATACAAAGGAACCAATAAGATTCACTGGATGGTTGCAAAGGTTTGTGGAGTGGTTTGGCTATTTGCTACTTCAGTTCTTCTTTAGATCTTTCATAAAGCGAAGAAGAACTGAAGCAAAATAATAGGAGCTCTTTTGCTCTGTGTGCTGTCGGCAAAGCCGAAGAAGAAGCAAAGTAGCTTCGCAATTTTTGCTTCTTCTTCGGCTTCGCCGACAGCACAACTTTTGCCAAGTCATTTTTCACTTCACAAAAGAAAAAATATTTGATGTTTTATTTGCAAATAAAAAATAAATGTGAAAAAAATAATTATAGCGCGAAGCGAAAAAAATTCTTATATTTAATTTAAATTATTCGCAGAGCAACAAAAATTAATAATTTGTTAAATTTTTTTTAACAAACTCTTTCAATAAATTATTCAAAATTACTAATAATATATGCCTACTATTCAACAATTAATTAAAACAGCTCGAAAAAAAATGACAAAAAAAACAAAAGCTCCAGCTTTAAAATCTTGTCCTCAAAGACGAGGTATTTGTTTACGTGTTTATACAGTAACACCTAAAAAACCAAACTCTGCTTTACGAAAAGTTGCTCGTGTAAGATTAACGTCTGGTTTTGAAGTTACAGCTTATATTCCAGGAATTGGTCATAATTTACAAGAACATGCTGTAGTTCTTGTGCGAGGGGGTAGGGTTAAAGATTTACCTGGGGTAAGATACCATATTGTACGCGGAACTTTAGATACTGCAGGAGTAAAAAACCGTGTGCAAAGTCGTTCAAAATATGGTGTAAAATTAGCAGCAGCTAAAACAACTACTAAAAAATAAAAAATATTTGCTCCTTTTGCAGCCACACCTTGCTTCTTCGCTTCTTCTGCTTTTCGCTTCTTCGGTGCTTCGGCTTTTCGCTTCTTTGGCTTCGCCGACAGCGCGACCAAGGAACTTAACACGCTTTTGCAGCCTAGCGCGAAGAAGCAAGGTGTGGCTGCAAAAAAGTGAGTGTGTGGCTTCACATTTTCATAACAAAAGCAAAAGAAACACCAAATTTTTTGACAGTTTGTTTAAAACATTTTAAATAGTTTCATTTTTTTTTAATGCAATTTGGTTATTTTATTCTTTTAAATTGTATTAAAAAAAAATGCAATATATATATATATATTAAATTTTTTTATCTTAAATAAAAACTTTGGTTTTAAAACTTATTTGAAATTGGATAGTTTTCATTTTATTTGACACAATTTTTTGATTGTGTCAAATAAAATGAAAATTACCAAGTTGCTTGATCTCCACGACGATATTGTAAATATGCTGTAACAAATAAACCAGCAATAGTAACAGGAACTAATCCTAAAACAATTCCAGAAAGTAAAGGTTCTACCATAATAAATAAAAAATTGTTGTTTTTAAAAATAAAATCTGTTTTTGTCTATTAAAAAATAAGAATCAAAATTTAAGTAAGGTTACTTAATCAAAGATAATTTTTAAGTAAAAAATTGTCTTTTTTACTTAAAATCAGAAATCAAAATCAATAAACTTCCTAAAAAAATTTATAATCATAATTTTTATTAATAAATCTCACTTCTTTAAAATTTTTCTGCGCTGTTTTCCTTTGCTAAGTTTGCCACAGCTCAGTCACATATCCTAGTAAGCAAATGCAAAAAAAAGAAATATCAAGAATTATCTTTTTTCATTTTCAAGTTTTTAATTGCTTGTTTTTTAAATGAGCAAGCAATTTTAATATTTATTTTATTGGGGATAGAGGGACTTGAACCCTCACGATCACAAAGATCAACGGATTTTCTATTTATTTAAAATTTTTAAACATTATTTTATTTTTTGGACTCTATCTTTATCTTTTTCTTTGGTTGCTTTTGGCAAAGCTTTCACTTTGCGCAAGCACCAATAAGATAGCTTTCATTGAGTCTCTGCACCTAAAATAAAAAAGAAAAGATTTTCAAGTTTTATCTATTGGCTCAGTATTGCTTTTTGTATTTACTAAAATCTTATTTTGTTTAATAACAAAAAGGTTTTCTGAATTTGAAAGCTTTCACTTTTTAAATTTATTTAAAAAGGCTCAAAAATTGTATATTTTTAAGTCCGTAGCGTCTACCATTCCGCCATATCCCCATAATATTTTTCTTTATAAAAATATTATAGCATTTTTTATTTTTTTTTTCATTTTTTTTTTAAGAGAAAAATATGAATAACTTCAATTAAAAACAAAAATTAGATTTGAATGTAATAAATTAAATTTTTCATATTTTTATATAAAAAAACACACACAAAAAAGCTGCTGTACTTCGCCATTTTGGGGTTCTTTTTTTTTATCCTGTGTACCAGCTCTTTTAAAAACTTCTGGTTCTTTGCATTTGATTTGCTTAGGTTGTGAACTTGGTGCTTTTGCTCTGCTAAAGTGAAGACAGCGCGCCCAAGTACACAATCTAAGCAAAGAACCAAAGCAGAGCAAAAGCCTTTGCACTTGGCTATGTCGAAGCAAACCAAAAGTGAGAAAGCTATGTGGAAGCAAATAAGCTGAGAAAAAGTAAAGAAGTTGTTACAAACCAAAGCAAAAAGCGGTTCTTCGGTTTGGGGTGCTTGCGCGACCAAATCACCGAACGCGCAGTTGGTTTTTTGCTTCTTCGGTGCTTCGGCTATTTCGGAATCTTCGATTCCAAACCCGACTGCGCAACCGAAGAAGGAGCGAAAAGCCGAAGCACTGAGGTGAAATATTGGGACAGTGACTTCTATTCTATATTTTTTTATTATTTATTCCTATATAAACCTTGCTTTAATATGAGTTTCCACCACTTAAGTTACCTCCCTAGTATTATATTTTATTTTTATTTTTGAAGTTATCAAAAAAAAATAAAACTTGCAGCTTTTAGATTCAGACATAATCATGGTCCTAGGTTTACATAATATAAACTAGTACTATAATAACAACTTGCACTTTTATCCGTTTTATAAACTCTATTTTTTTAACTTTAAATAAAAAAAATGTGAATATTTATATAAAATATTCACAACAAACAAATTCATAAAAAATAAATTTCTTAATTAAATATTTTTTTTTGATTAGTAATCAAAAAAAATAAAAAACATATTAAAATTAAAAAAAAATGAGAATAAGTTTTTTAGTTAATTAAAAAAAATTTTATTGGTTTTAGTTTGATTTAAATCAAACTAGTTAAAAATATAACTTGAGAATAAAACAGCTAATACAAAGATTAGTAATAGTCCCCAATAAAGACTAGTACGGTTAAGTTCAACAACTTGTTTATTGGGATTAGGTCTAGCCATAGATAAAGAAAAAAATTAATAGGTCTAGTTAAGATTTTTCTTTTTAAATCAAAAGAAAAAAATCTAGCCTAGTTCTTAAAAAAATTGACGTATAAATATATATATATATAAATGCTTTTCTTTTAAAGAAAAAAGAAAATTTCAGCATGTTTTAGGAAAAAAAAGCAAACTTTAAATAAAAAGACTGCCACTTTATCATATGCTTTTGCTTCACTTTCACCTTGGCTGCCCCAAAAGAAGCTGCTATGTGCAAGCAGAGTAAACAGCTACTTCAATTTTTCTCCTATGCTTCCAAAGAGCGGTTAGGCTTTGACAAAGCAAAGAAGCAGATGAGTGAAGAAGGAGGCTGCTTTGTGGAGAAGTGAAAAAAAAGCGAAGAACATGCAGTGAAAGGAAAAAAACGAATTTTTTTATGCGCGGTTCTTCGGCTATTTCTTTGGCAATCGAAGATTGCCAACAATCTCCGATTCTGAACCCGAAGCGCTTGCGCAACCGAAGAGAAAAATTATCGTTGAATAAATTGCATTGCTGTAATTGAACCTAAAAAGAAAATAGTTGGAACAGCTAATGCATGAATAGATAACCAACGTACAGTGAAAATTGGATAAGTAATAGCTTCTGTTGATTTTCTTGTTGTCATAAATTTTTTGAAATCAATATTTCTGGTAGGATACATTATTTTAATGGATTATTTAGATATTAAAATATAAAAATTTCTTATATTAAACTATATTTATCAAAATAAATTCATTTTCTTATATGAAATAAAAAAAGATATATAAAAAAATGAAACTAAAATAATGTCCTAATAATCCAATGATATTTTTATAATTTTTAATTTATAAAATCATATTATCCGTATTAAACGGACCCTTTAGGGTGGACTTAAAATGAAAATAAAAAAAATTAATCTTGTGTATTAAACACCTTCATTTATCCACTTTTGGTTCTGCACAGCTGCCTCCTTTGTATCAACTTTGCCTCCTCGCTTCTTCTTCAGTTCTTTGCTTTGGCGAAGCTGAACTGTATCGGCTATGCCTTTGCTCCTTTAAACACGGAGTGAAGGCATAGCCGAGTGCAAAAAACCGAAGCAGAAGCGAAGGAACAAAGAAGAAGCAGCTTTAACTGAAAGTAACAAGAGGCGAATGTTAATGAAAGGAGGAACCTTTTTCAAAAGAATAAAGAAAGAGTTATTCAATACTTTAAAAAAAAAAAAAAATTGTTAAAATCCATTAAAATATGGACTGTTTTTTTTTATTTATTTAGTATGTATTTTAAAATACAATCCATAAAAAAATTTCTTATCGGTGCGCACTTGTTCGTGTGATTGGCTACTCAGTAGTGCTTTTGGTTCTTCGCTTCGGTTGCGCAGTCGGCGATTCGGTCGCGCTTCGGCTATGCCGATGCGCACTGAACCGAAGCACCGAACCGCTCCTTCGGCTATTTCGGAATCTCCAATTCCGAACCCGAAGAAGCAAAGGAGCGAAAAGCCGAAGCATCGAAACACTGAAGCAACCGAAGCGGAGTGACTAAAAGAATTTTGTATTTAATTACTTTTACTTTTGCTGTTTTGCTTTAAAAATGAAAAGTGAAATAATAAATTTGAATTCAAATATAGATTTTTAACTATTTTGATTTAAAACTTTGTTCAAAATTCAATTTTAAACAATATAAAAAACACAAGTGTAGGAATAAATTTCATTTTTATTATAACACAAAAATTAAATATTAACATGTTTTCTTTTTAAAGAAAAATATTTAATAAAAAAATAAAACAAAGGAATATTATATTTAAAATTTTTTCTTTAAATAATATTCTAAAAATAGCAAATCTTTTAATTTAAAAGATGGTTCTTTTTTAAACATTTTTTTTTCAATTTAAAAAAAATCAAACCTAACCAAATAAATTTTTATATGTTTTTTAATATTTTTTCTTAATTTTAAGTAAATAATTATTATGCTCATTTATTTTATTCTTTCTAAATTGTTTTCAGAATAAAAAATTGATAATTTTTTGTTCTGCTTACTTATTCTTTTTTAATAATTTCAATTATATTTTATAATTAAAATTATTATAAAGAATCAAGCAGGAAGCAACCTTTTTTGAAAAATAAACCAAAAGAAAGAATAAAATGAAAAAAAAAATGAATAATTTCTTATATTGTGAATCAAAAATAAAGAATAATCAATAATTTTCTTTTATACCTGATTTAAAAATAAATGTAGCAGCCTTCGCTTGTTCGGCGAGTTTGTTTTGGTTTGCTTCTTCGACTTTGCCAAAAAAGCGGTTTGGCTTTGCCGAAGTGGAGAAGATTGCAAACTTCAAAGATTGTTACTCCTTACTTCATCGGCAAGTTTTTTTTTTGCGAAGCGATAATCTCTCCACTTCCTCAGCTCTTCGCTCCTTCGACGAAGCCAAAGAACCGAAGGCTGACAATAATCTTTGTGTTTGCTCTGCAGCACCCCAAACAAAGAAGAAAAAGAAGAAGCAAAAAAGAAGAAGGAGCGGAGAAAAAAACTTAAAATGCTTGATTTTAAAGAAAAAATAAAAAATTTAAAATTTAAAGATTTTATTTATGCCTAAAAAAAAAACACGTTATTTTTTACCAGATTTTGTTGATATGCAAAGACAAAGTTTTTTAAATTTTTTGGAAAAAGGAATTGTTGAAGAATTTGCAAAAAGAAATCCAATAACAAATATTCATAAAAATATTGAAATTTTCTTTTATCCAGAATATTATCGTTTGACTAAACCTTCTTATACAATACAACAAGCTGTTTTTTATCAAAAAAGTTATATATCAAAACTTTATATTCCTGTGCAATATACTGACAGAAATAAAAAAAGAATTCTTTTAAAATGGATGCTTGTTGCACAATTACCACTAATGACAAAAAGGGGTCATTTTGTATTAAATGGTTCAGCAAGGGTTATTGTGAATCAATTAGTGCGTAGTCCAGGTATTTATTTCCGTGAAAATTTTTATGAAATTTATGGAAATTTATGGAATCCAAAACCAAATGCAGTTGCAAAAAGATTTTATGCGGATATCATATGTTTAAAAGGAACTTGGTTAAGAATAGAAATTGATAAAGATTATTGCATGTGGGTTCGTTTAAAAAAAGGCCCAAAAATACCGCTTTTATGGTTTTTAATTGGAATGGGTTTAAATGAAAAAATGATTTTTCAATCTGTAATATCTCCAAACTTTTTATTAAAAAGTTTTCAGAAAGACACAAAAAATTTTAAAAATTATAAACGTGCTCAGTCACTCCATGTTCATGTTAGTTCTGCCGAAACTCCGCAAGGTGGAACTGATGTAAAAACACGTAAAGAAGCAAAAGTGAGTGGCCGCTCCTTCACATCAGCGGTTCGGCTAGCCGAACCGAAGCGAAAGGAAGCAAAAACACAAAAAACATATTTGTATGTAAAAAATCCTCCAGAAGCATGGAATGCAATTGCTAAACTTTTAAATTTAAAAAAAGGAAATATCTCGCTCCGCGCAACAATTAATAAAAAAACAAGTATTGCTGTTTCAAATATTGGTAAAAAAAATAATAAGAAAAAAGAAACCTTAGAGTTTGGAAGAAAATGGTTTTTTAAAAAATTTATGAACCCAAGAACATATGATTTAAGTAAACAAGGGCGTCTCTCTATTAATCAAAAACTTTCATTAAATCTTTCTTCTCAACAAACAACATTAACAGCTCAAGATTTATTATCTGCAACTGATTATTTGATGAAAGTAGAAAAAGGACTTTATGAAATTGATGATATTGACCATTTAAAAAATCGTCGTGTACGTTGTTCTGGAGATCTTATTCAAGTTCAATTTGGCATTGGATTAATGCGTTTAGAAAAAGCAATAAGATATAAATTAAATAATGATAAAAATTTTTTTAAAAATGTGGTATCTACATATAATAAAGAATCTGCCATTACAAAAAAAACAAGCCATTCGCTTTCGAGTTCGGAATCGAAGATAGTCGCTCCGCGAAAGAAAATGCCGAAGCTCCGTGAAAGCGAAAGAGCAGAGAAAAATTTATCTTCACATTCTTTTACTTCGGTTTCGCCAAGCAAAGGAAAGGTTTCCTCAATAGCAAAAGGAAGCACAATCAAAAGAATTGAAAATAAAGATTTAAAATATAATCAAAAAAATGATTTAAATCTAAAATTTTTGGCTTTAAATTCAATTATTCAACCAAAATTTGTAAATGGAGCTTTAAAAGAATTTTTTGGTACTCACCCTTTATCTCAATTTATGGATCAAATTAATCCTTTATCTGAAATGACACATAAACGACGTCTTAGTTCTTTGGGTCCGGGGGGTGTTTCTAGAGATACAGCAACATTGGCAGTTCGTGGAATCCATTCATCACACTATGGTCGAATTTGTCCAATTGAAACTCCTGAAGGAAAAAATACTGGATTAGTTAATTCATTAACAACTTATGCTCGTGTTAATAATAAAGGCTTTATTGAGACTCCTTTTTATAGCCTTTATAAAGGTCAAGTTCAAAAAAATTCTGGAAGAATTTATCTTTCTGCTGAAAAAGAAGAATTTTTTAAAATTGCAACACCAGATTTAAATATTTCAAATATAAATTTTTTACCAAAACAAAAAATACCTGTTCGAGTAGGAAAAGATTTTATTCCTACTTTTAGACGTTATGTTTCATTTATTGGTATTTCACCTGTTCAAATGATTTCTATTGCAACAGCTTTAATTCCTTTTTTAGAACATGATGATGCAAACCGAGCTTTAATGGGATCAAATATGCAGCGTCAAGCTGTACCTTTAGTACGATCACAAAGACCTTTTATAGGAACTGGTTTAGAAGCTCGCTCTGTTTCTGATTCTGGACATGCTTTGGTTACAGCAAAAAGTGGTTATATTTTGTATGTTAGTGGATCAAAAATTCTTTTATATACAAATTAATATACATCCTCTTTGCTTGTCTTATTTTTTTGCTCATTGCTTTAACTTATTTGCTTATCCTTCACACAATTCTTCACTTTGGGTACCTTTGCCAAAAACGTACTTTTTCTTTGCTTCTTCCACTTCTCGCTTAGGCTATTTGCTCCTTCGCTTCTTCGGGTTCGGAATCGGAGATTCTGAAATAGCCGAAGGAGCGGTTCGGTGCTTCGGCTATTTCTTTGGCAATCGAAGATTATTCTCAATCAGTCGCCAATCTAAGATTGGCGATTAGATTGAGAAACAACAATCTCCGAAGTTATTTGGGAATCAAAGATTCCCAACAATCTTCGAATTTTGGAGTTTGGAATCGAAGATTGTCGCTCGTCGGCAGAGCCGAAGAAAAAGAAGATTCCAAAACAAAAAGAACCCGACTGCGCGACTGAAGCGAAGAACCGATGCGAATACAGTGTGCTCAAGTTTGGAATCTGCGATTCCGAAAATGCCGAAGCACCTAGTGCAAGGAGTGACAATCTTCTTTTGATGCGCACGTTTTCGTCTGCGCTCGCGGAGCGAAGCGAAGGCTTCGCTGAGAACGCGATCTTTGATTCCAAACTCCAAACACACGCCGCCACATCGGCTTTGACTTCATTCTGCAAGCAGAAGGTTTTGCCTTCGCTCGGCGAAGCCGAAAGCGAGCGATTGAAGATTCTAAACTTGCTTGCAAAAGAAGTAAAAAGCTGATGGATAAGCAAAAGAACGAACCTAATAAAGCAGCTGCTAAAAGATGAAGAAAAGCAAAAAAATTTACTCTTTATTTCATTTTCTGAAGTATGGTTGATGAATGGAATTTTAAACTTTCTTATTTTTTTTAATCTTTATATATAAAAGAAAAATATAAAATTTTAATTTTTTCTTTTAAAATTTTTAGAATAATTTTTAATATATAAGCAACTTTTGATTATAAAAGAAAGAACAAAAGAGTGAAATATACAATTTTTCTTAATCTACAAAGAAAATGTATGATTTATCTTATTAATTATTAAAATATATTTATTTAAATTTCTAAATATTTTTTTATTTTTTGACTTAAGTATTTTTTACTTAAAAATTAATTTATTAACTTTATTTTTAAAGGGATCAAATAATAAAAAAATAGATCTCAACAAATAAATTACAATTTATTTGTTTTTATAAAAATCTAAATGTGTATAATCTTAATATATATTTATATTTTCAAAATAAAAATTTTACTCTTTAATTCATTTTAATTTTTAAATTTGCAATTTTTTGAAATCAAAGAATCTTTTGTTTTATGTACATTTCTTTGCTTTAAGCTTATTTTTTGCTTTTTTCGCTTCTTTTATTTTGATACACACACTTCGGTTCTTTGGTGCTTCTTTTGGAATCGAAGATTCCAAACTCGCTGAACGCGTGACCAAAGGACCGAAGAGCTGATGCGAAGGCAAAGCCTTTGCATCAAAACAAAATTGCTCTGCCACATTGGCTTCTTCAAAAGTGTAAGGCAATTAGCTACTTCGTTTCTGCATAGTTGAGTAAAAAGAACCAGTCTTTTTCACTCGGCTATACAGAAGTGAAGGGAGTGGCTGCACAATCTGTGATTCCAAAAGAAGCAAAGAAGTGATGAAGTGGCATGCATGTAAAACAAAAGAATGACAAAAAAAGCAAAAAAACAAAAGGAGAGTTTTTTTTTGATTTTAAGAAAATATAAAAGATATTATTTATTAAGTTTTACTACAATTTAGTAAAAATTTGTAAAAATATAATATTATTTCTCAAGTAATTAAATATTCATTGCAAAAATATCAACGTTCAAACCAAGACACATGTTTAGTACAACGTCCAATGGTTTTTGAAGGTGACTGGGTTCAAGAAGGTGATTTATTAGCTGATGCAGCATCTAGTCAAGCTGGAGAGCTTTCATTAGGTCAAAATTTATTAATTGCTTATATGCCTTGGGAAGGTTATAATTATGAAGATGCTATTTTAATAAGTGAAAGATTAGTTTGTGAAGATCTTTATACATCAATTCATATTGAAAGTTATGAAACAGAAACACGCAAAACAAAGTATGGTTTAGAAGAAATTACAAATCGAATTCCAGATATTTCACAAAAAGAAACATCTTATTTAGATAACAGAGGTATTATTCGTATTGGTACATTTGTTGAAGAAGGCACAATTTTAGTTGGAAAAACAACACCAATTCAAAAAAAATTTAAATCTCCTTATCAAAAATTATTATATACAATTTTAGAAAAGGAGCTTGAATCTGTAAAAGATAGTTCTCTTCGAGCTCCAAAAGGTCTAAAAGCAAAAGTTATTGATATAAAAATCTTAAAAAAAAATATTTTAGGTGCGAAGCGAGAAAAACCTGAATATGTAAAAATTTATTTAGCAGAAAAAAGAAAAATTCAAGTTGGGGATAAGATGGCAGGGCGCCATGGAAATAAAGGGATTGTTTCTCAAATTTTGCCAAGACAAGATATGCCATATTTACCTGATGGAACACCTTTAGATATGGTGTTAAATCCTTTAGGGGTTCCATCTCGTATGAATGTAGGTCAAATTTATGAATGTCTTTTAGGTTTTGCTGCAAAATATTTAAAAGAATACTTTCGTATAACACCTTTTGATGAAATTTATGGAGCTCAAGCATCAAGAAGTTTTGTTTTTTCAAAATTATATGAAGCAAGATTAAAAACAAAAAAGAAATGGATTTTTAATCCAATTTTCCCAGGAAAAATCAAACTTTTTGATGGGCGCACCGGTGAGCCTTTTGATCAAGCTGTGACAGTTGGTATTTCATATATGCTTAAATTAGTACATTTAGTAGACGATAAAATTCATTGTCTAACCCCAGATCATGACGTATTAACAACAGATGGCTGGATTCCTATTGATAAAGTTACAACTGAACATAAAGTTGCTACATTAGATCGTTCTACAGGTCAGCTTGTTTATCAAAATCCTCTTAGTCTTTTTAATTACCCTCAGTATAATGGGGATTTATACCATATTAAGAATGCAAATATTGACCTACTTGTAACTCTTAATCACCGTATGCTTGTGAAAAAAGGAAAAAACTATGATCAATCTTTCTCTGATTATCAACTTATTGAAGCCAAAGATATTTTCGGTAAACATTATAAATACTTAAAAAATGCAAATTGGATAAAAGATGACTATCAATTTACTTTACCTTCTATCATGTCAAATTCACTTCTTTTGAGGCGCTCCGCTCGATCTTCGAAGTTTGGAATCTGCAATCACTTGCTTTCAGCTTCGCTCGCTTCAATTCGCTTCGGCGAAGCCTTCGCTGCGCGCGCGAACGAGCCGATGCGAAGCAAAGGCTTTGCCTTCCTTTCTTCGGTTTGGTCGCGCAGTCGGCTATTTCTTTGGCAATCGAAGATTATTCTCAATCAAAGATTGAGAAACAACAATCTTCGAATTTTGGAATCTTCGAATTTTGGAATCAAAGATTCCAAAACAAAAAGAACCCGAAGCACCGAACCGCCGACGAGTAAAGGAGCGGCAGAGCACCTCAAAACAAACTCACTTCCTTTTGCTTCGGTTTGGCTAGCTGAAGAGCCTTCGCAGCCGCACCGCTTCGGTTCTTCGGCTATTTCTTTGGCAATCGAAGATTGCCAACAATCTCCGATTCCGAACCCGAATGTGCATTCTTCGCTCCTTCGCTTCGGCATAGAATGCGAAGAGAAGCCGAAGCACCGAATTGCCGATAGTGAGCAAAGAAGCGGCTTTGAAGTACCTGAACGTAAAGTAGATATGGATGATTGGTTAACCTTTTTTGGTTTATGGTTTACTGAAGGCTGGGCCAGTACTAATGAAATCAGTGAAAAATTAGAAAATATATCGAAAAATTCAAGTAATTTGTTAGAACATTCATACAATTTATCAGTAGATTTAAGCAATTTTTCAGAAGATCCAAGCAATTTATCAGAAGATTTAAATAAAAACACAGCTCATTTATTAAAAAACAAAGCAGTTTATCAAGTTCAAATTTGTCAGCACAAAGAAAAAGTTGTAGATTTGCTAACAAAAGCGGTTAACTCTCTTGGCTATGCATATCGAATTGTTGATAATAAATTAACAATTACTGATAAACAATTATGGACTTATCTACATCCATTAAGTGTTGGTGCTACAAATAAATTTCTTCCTTCATGGGTTTGGGAATTAAGTCAAACTCAAGCACAAAAATTACTGCATGCTTTATTTTTAGGCGGTGGTACTTTGCCTTTGCTTCGCGAGGTAAGTTATTGCACATCGTCTGTAAAATTAGCTGATGATTTAATGCGTTTAGCATTGCATGCTGGCTGGAGTGCAAATAAATATCTACATTACGGTTCTTCGGTTCTTTCGCTTCACGGAGTGAAGCCAGAGCTGAAGGAGTGCGGTGAGTTCGGAATTGAAGATGTTTTGAGGTGCTCGTCGGCTATTTCGGAATCTTTGAAGTTTGGAATCTTCGATTCCAAAAAGAACCCGAAGCGATCAGAGATTCCAAAAGCGGAGCGAGAAAAAGCAAGTTTGGCTATCGGCGATTCAGCTAGCCTAACCGAAGAAAGAGCCAATGCGAAGATAGTAAAAAGTTTTGAAAGTACAATTAATGGTCACAAAGTTATTTCAAATCATGACATTTATCATATATCTATTGTCAAAAGTAAAAATAATCCTGCAGTTAATCACAATCATAACAAGAAAGAAAATGTTCAAATTGAAGAAATTGTGCCATCTTATAAAGGTTCAGTTCATTGTTTGAGTGTTCCAAACGAAGTATTCTATGTTCGTAGAAATGGTTTAACTGTATGGACAGGTAATTCCCGATCAACAGGACCTTATTCATTAGTAACTCAACAACCATTAAGAGGACGATCAAAATATGGAGGGCAAAGATTAGGAGAAATGGAAGTTTGGGCATTAGAAGGTTATGGAGCTGCTTTTACATTATTAGAAATGTTAACAATTAAATCAGATGATATCACAGGACGTATGACTTTATGGTCTAATATTCTTTTACATAAAGAAATTTATATTGGGACTCCAGAATCTTTTAAAGTTTTAGTATGTGAACTTCAAGCCTTATGTTTAGATATTGGATTATATCGTTTAAATCAAGCAGGTTTTTTTAAAAAAGTTGAAAATTTAATAAGATTACCTTAACTTTTTTTTGAAAAGTTTTAAAAAATTTAATTTTTTTTATTGTAATATTTTTTGCTCTTCCAATTTTTTCTTTGCATGCTTTTGGTACCCTTGCACTTCCTTGGTGCTTTGGTTCTTCTTCGGTCATGCAGTCGGGTTCTTTTTGTTTTGGAATCTTCTTTTTCTTCGGCTCTGCCGACGAGCGACAATCTTCGATTCCAAACTCCAAAATTCGAAGATTGTTGGGAATCTTTGATTCCCAAATAACTTCGGAGATTGTTGTTTCTCAATCTAATCGCCAATCTTAGATTGGCGACTGATTGAGAATAATCTTCGATTGCCAAAGAAATAGCCGAAGCACCGAAGAAGCGAAGAAGCAAAAATCCTTCGCTTCGCGCGTGCCCCAAAAGAAGAAGAACTGAAAAGCCTTCTGCTCTCTCACATCCGCTCTGCCAAAGCGAAGGAGCTTTGGCAGAGCGGATGCGGCGGCGCACTGTCTTCGCATCGACTTCGTCGAAGCGAGAAGCCAAAGAATCGCGTAGTGAATAGCTGCATCGCTCATTTGCTTACTTTGCTATAAAAAAAGCCAAAGCACAGCAACTGCACACAAGCGGCTTCAAAGAAGGAAAAGCCAATGCTGAGGTTTTTCTGTTTTTTACATAGATGTAGCTTCAGCTTTTTCACTTGCTTTTTTTTAGATTCCTTAGCGCTTGCGCTTGCGCGACCGAAGCGGCCAGCTTTGCCGAGTGAAGGCTGCAAAGCAAAAGCGAAATTGCATTCCTTTATTTTTTCTTTGCACTCGGCTATGCCGAAGTGACTTATAATTTAATTAAATAGTTAAATTGTAAAAAAAAAATAAAAAGAAATTTTTATGTTATAATTAACATATAATTATATTTAAAATATTCATAAAGAATTCTAAATGAAGCTGTTAGATTTAAAAAAATCTCCAACAGTTTTGAAGCCGAATCACTTTTATCTCTTAAAAAAAGATTTAGGTTAACTAACTAAGACACATTATTAATTATGTAAATTTTTACTGGTGCTAGATTTTTGTATCTTTCCTTAAACAGGGTTATTTTAAAAACTTTATTTTGAATTTTTCTTTTTGGCTTTTCTGTCATTTAAAGCAAAAAGTCAAATAATCTCCTTTTACTTTATTCTTAGAAATCTTATTTTAAAAATATTTGATTTCCTTGTGTAAAAGTTTAACAAAGTAAAAGAAGATTAATCTGAAACCATCTTAATTAAGTTTCTAAAAATGGAAAAAGTAATAAGTTTGGGTCTTTTTCTAATGAATAGAAGAAATGCAAAAAAAAAGTTTTTTTTGCTTTATTTCAATTGTTATTTTTTTTTAATCATACATTAATTATAAAAAAAAATAACAATTGAAAAACTTAATTACTTTTCATACTCAAAAAAAAATTAAAATTGAAAATATTTATTTGAGTTTTCAATAGCATTTGTCATTTTTTAATTAAGAAAAAATTTCTTTTATATTTTATAGAAAAAATGTTAAACATATAAAATAAAAATATATGTTTAACATTTTTTCTATATAGTATAAAATACTATATATATATATTTTTATTTGCTTTTATTTTTCTCTAAATTATTATCTAACTTTAAAAATCTTTATAATTTTTTTTAAATCTATTATTTAAAATAATCTTTTATTATTATTTTTGGTTTTAGAATCTTATTTTTTAATTCACTGCACTTTTAAATTCAAAGATTATTGTCTTTTGTTTTGGAATTTTTGATTGCACAGCCGCTCCTTCTTCACTCGTTTCAGTTCTTCGCAGCCACTCCTTCGGCTATTTCGGAATCTCCGATTCCGAACCCGAAGAAGCGAAGGATCGAAAAGACAATGCAAAAGCATAGCCAAATGTGAAAAAGCAAAGAAAGGCTTTTCACTTCAGTTTTTTTCATTGCAAACTAAAAGTGAATCCATGCATGTTTGTTTTGGTTTTCAAAGCCTTCACTTTGGTTCTCTTCGGTGCGCTCGCGGAGCGAAGGCCAAGCCTTCGCTCCGCGAGCGCACCGAAGAAGGAGCAAAAGCCGAACCGCTCTTTTGCTTTGGTCTCGCGCTCAGCTATGCTGAAGCACCAAGTGCAAAAGAAACGCGCGCATCAAAACAAAATAAAAGAAAATAATTATGAATTAAAAATTCAAAAGATAATGAATAGTTCTTTTTTATTAATACAAATTATAAAAATTTTTATATTCAATTTTAGAATGTTTTTTATTGTTTTATATTTCTTTATTAGTAAAGAAATAATTAGGGACTTATATAGAAACTATAAAATTATTATGGATCATAGATCTTTCTTTTTTCTCTGTAATCTTTTGCTAAATTTTTGATTTGTAAATAAATCAAAAATAATAAATTACTTTTTATTTGCTTCTTTAGCTTCAAACTTGGCGATTCGGCTATGCCAAATAGCCAAGTTCGACAATCTTTGATTCCAAACTCCAAACGCGCCCTGCCGCTCCGTGGAAGGTTTTGACTTTGTATTGGGGCTTCATCTTTTTGCTCCTTCGCGAAGTGAAGAACTGACTGCGCAACCAAAGCAAGTAATCGAAGATTATTGTCAATCTCTCTGCTTCTTCTTAGGCAACGCCGAAGAAGCGAAGGCTGACAAAAAACTTGCTTCTTCAGTCACTTCAGCATAGCCGAGTACGCATTCGGCAAAGCCAAAGAAGAAGAACCAAAGAAGAACCAAAGTGAAAAATCTGATAATATATGAAAAATCTGCAATAATTTCAAAGATTTAAAAATAAAATTAAAGTTCTCTTTTTATAAGAACCAAAAATATATTAAAAATTTTTTTTCAAATATATTTTATATATTATGTCTCAATCTATTGTTAGTTCAACTAATTTAGAAACAAAAAGTTTAGTATTTGAATGTGAAACAGGAAATTATCATACTTTTTGTCCAATTAGCTGTGTTTCTTGGTTATATCAAAAAATTGAAGATAGCTTTTTTTTAGTAATTGGTACAAAAACTTGTGGTTATTTTTTACAAAATGCTTTAGGAGTAATGATTTTTGCTGAACCCCGTTATGCAATGGCAGAATTAGAAGAAAGTGATATTTCTGCTCAATTAAATGATTATAAAGAATTAAAACGTTTATGTTTACAAATTAAACAAGATCGAAATCCAAGTGTTATTGTATGGATTGGTACATGCACAACAGAAATTATAAAAATGGACTTAGAGGGAATGGCTCCACGATTAGAACGTGAAATTGGAATTCCAATTGTAGTAGCTCGTGCAAATGGTTTAGATTATGCCTTTACTCAAGGAGAAGATACTGTTTTATCTGCTATGGCTCAACGTTGTCCTGAATTCCAATCAAATGGTGAAAATACTGATCTTGCTCCTTCTTTGGCTGTTTTGGAATCAACAAGCGAATGCAAGGAGCAGATTCTTAGCAAAGCAAACGTTGATCCTCTTGTTTTATTTGGTTCCGTACCCAATACAGTAGCTACAGAATTAAATTTAGAATTAAATAGACAAGGAATTGAAATTTCTGGTTGGCTTCCTTCTCAACATTATGTAAATCTTCCTGCTTTAGGAAAAAATGTATATGTTTGTGGAATTAATCCATTTTTAAGTCGAACAGCAACAACTTTAATGAGACGTCGAAAATGTCAATTAATTGGGGCACCTTTTCCAATTGGTCCGGATGGAACACGTGCATGGATTGAAAAAATTTGTTCTATTTTTAATATTGTACCTCAAGGTTTAGAAGAACGTGAAAAAAAAATTTGGCAAAGTTTAGAAAATGATTTGCAATTAATTCGTGGGAAATCTGTTTTTTTTATGGGAGATAATTTATTAGAAGTTTCATTAGCAAGATTTTTAATACGTTGTGGTATGATTGTTTATGAAATTGGAATTCCTTATATGGATAGACGTTTTCAAGCATCTGAACTTGAATTTCTTGAAAAAACATGTTTAGAAATGAATGTACCAATTCCTCGAATTATTGAAAAACCAGATAATTATTACCAAATTCAAAGAATTCGTGAATTACAACCTGATTTAGTTATTACTGGAATGGCTCATGCAAATCCATTAGAAGCGCGAGGAATTACAACAAAATGGTCTGTTGAATTTACTTTTTCTCAAATTCATGGGTTTTCAAATGCACGCCAAATTTTAGATTTGGTGATTCGTCCTTTAAAACGTCAAAAAACTCTAAAAAATTTTAATTTTACAAAATAAATGGATTTATACTTTAGTTGTAATTCATAATTTTTTTGTTTCACTTCTCAGCTTTTCGTATCTGCTCTGCCTAAGTGAAGTCAGTCCGCATAGCCTAAGCGAGTGGATTGTTTCTTCATTTCCTTTGCTTTTTTTGATGTGTGTAGGCTCTGCCGAGAACACGATCTTGGGTTCTAAACTTGCTTCTACTTTTTGAGTAATAAATTCAAAGCACCCACAAGATGCAAAGAAGGAACAGTTTGAAAGAGCGGGGGAAGGAGCTTTGTGAAGGAGCCTGCTTTGCGTTGGCTCTTTGGGTAGTGAACCTTATGAGAAGCACCGATTCAAAGCAGGGGGCAATGTGAAGGAGTCCTCTTTGCATTAACTTTTCATTGCTTTGCTTTGTCTTCATTTCATCTTTGCGTCAGCTTTGCTTCAGCTATTTGGCTACTCACTCTTTTGTTTTGATGTGGTTGGCTGTTTTGGAATCTTCTTCGCTTCGGTGCTTTGGTTCTTCGCTTCGGCATAGCCGAGTGCGAAGGAGCGAAAAGCCGACAGCGCGAGTTTGGAATCTTCGATTCCAAAAGAACCGCTTTGCAGAAGTGACCCAAACGTGCTCTGCCGCTCTTTTGGAATCTTCGAAGTTATTTGGGAATCTTTGATTCCCAACAATCTTCTTTTGGAGTTTGGAATCTTCTTTTGGAATCGAAGATTCCAAACTCCAAAAGAAGATTCCAAACTCCAAAACAAACTCGCATTGGCTATTTGGCTATTAACTCTGCAAACCGAACTGAAGCAAAAGGAAGGCGATGCCTTCACATCAACTATTCGCTCCTTCGCACTCGGCTATGTCGAAGCGAAGAACCGAACCGAAGCGAAGGCATAGCTGAGTGCGCACCAAAAAAGAACTGAACCGAATGCAAAGAACCGAAAGTAAAGGAAAAGCAGAAACAGTGAAACAAAAAAGTTATGGATTTCAAATAAAGTGCAAATAGTAAAATAAAGAATAATTTTAATTTTTAATTTCTTAATATGTTTTTAATACTTTTTTGTATTGCAATTTTTTGATATCATATTCGCATGATTAAATACGGTTTTTTTAAACAAAATTTTTAATATAAAATTTAGAATAAATTTAGAAATATACTAAATTTTTTTTTGTGCTTTGACTTTTAGCTTCTCCACTTTGCTTATATAAAAAATATGCAAAGTGTTATATGTAAAGAAGAAGACACAAAATGCAAAAACTAAATTTAAATTTGATTTTCAAATCATAATATAATATGTGAACTTTTATTTTTTTTGTATATAAAATTTGAAATTATACTTCTTTAAAATATTTTTTTAAGCTTGTAAATAAAAAATAAATTTATTATATCTTTTAATTTATAAGCAAAATTAATAAAGTAATTTTTTCAAAAGTTTTTACATTTTTTAAACTTAGTTTTGTTTTTAATAAAAGTTCTTAACTCAGTTATTTAAATTTTATTTTTTATTTTAAATTTTATTTGAATTTTTTCATAATATTTGAATTTTTATAATTTTTAATCTAACTTTATTCTTGATTTTATAAATTTTAATTATAATTTATTAATCATTATATAATTCTTTTCGGCTCTTCGCGCAAGCACACCAAAGAAAAGAAAAGCCGAAAGCGCTGTCGGTTGCGCGTTCGGTCGCACAAGCGCTTCGCTTCGGTTCGGTGCTTCGGTCGCGCAAGCGCACCGACTGCGCGACCGAATAGCCGAATGCGAAGAAGCACCGAAGAAGCAAAGAACCGAAGAAAAAAATAAAAATAGGGATTCCAATATTATTAAAATAATATTATAAAATTTGATTTTTATACTGAATTTTTTTTTATTTTATGGGTCAAAAAATTAATCCTTTAGGATTCCGTGTAGGGATTACAAAAAAACATCAGAATCAATGGTTTGCTAGATTTCATAAGCATCAATATGCTCAGACTGTATTGGAAGATCGCTTTTTACGTCAAACTTTATTCAAATTATTACCAGAAATTGTAGAAAAACAATCAAGTCGTTCTCAAGTTGCTCCTAAAATTTCACATATTAAAATTGAACGTGGGTTTATTCCTTATGAAATTGGAATTCAAATTCATGCTCAAAATTGTGAAATGTTCAAGTCTGCTGTTGAAAAATTACAAGTTCAACCACAGTTAATTCATAATGTTTTAAAAAATCAAGTTCTATTAGAACAAGCAAGTTTAAAAGCAAAAGAAATGAATTCATTAATCAATAATTTATCAACAAGTGCTGCCACTTTTGATTCGCGAAGCGAAGAAGCCAACGAACGAGATAAAGAGACTTCAAATATTAATATTAAAAAATCATATAAAGTAAAAAATTTTCAAAAACGTAAAAATGCTTTAAAATTTTTCCAAGAACGTTTTTTAAAAAATATTTATTTATTAAAAGAAGGGAAAAAAATTTCTAGAAAATTTAAAAAAACAGAATTTAAAATTACTGCTCTGCACTCTGCAAAAGGAAGAAGTGGAACAAAAAAATCTTCGTTCACATCGGCTTCGACGAAGCGAGAAAAAGACTTTAAGAATAGAAATTTCTCAAATTCTAAAAACTTTAGAAAAGATAAAAATTCTTTTAATAAAACTTTAAGTAAAACTCAAAATAAAAATAAAGAGATTTCTTTTGATTCTAAAAAAACATATAATACAATTGTGAAAAAATATGGGGCTGTTCAGTCAAATAAAATGACAAGATTTGTGGATTTATTTGTGGCTCAAACAAATCGCAAATTTATTAATGCATTAAAAACTGAAATGAATTATTGGAATAAGTTTTTAAAAAATCACAAACAACAACAAATTAAAAAATATGGTTTCTTGAAAGAAGCTCCTATAGGATACCAAAAAAAATGGAGTCTTATTAGACTTCAAAAAATTAAAACACAAAAAAATTTTGTTTTAATTAAATTATTAAAATCTTTACAAAAACAAGCATTAAAGAAATTTGAAAATTTACGCCAAGAATATTTAGTTTTAGGAACTTTATCAAAAACAAAAACTTTTGCTTATTTTCAAAGAATTCGTTTTATTAAATCATTAAGAAACTATATTCAACAAGTAAATAAACAATTAAAAAACCAAAAAACAACTGATCGCTATGCAAAAAACAATATCGACCTTCAAAACCAACAAAAAAATTTACTTTCTTTAACAGAAATTGCATTAAGAAAAAAATTTGCAGATATTAAAAATGAGTCATTAAAAGTGAAATTTATTGATTTTTTACAAGAAAAAGTAAAACAACATCGAACAAGAAATATTTCTCTTTATTTAGCAACTCTTTCAGATTCGCGTAAAAATTTACGAAAAATTCGTAAATTTACGAAACAACAAGCAAATTTCTTATTTGGAATTCATTTAGATGCTTCGATTCGCGAAGCGAATGAGTCGATGCAAGCAAATTATAATAATGAAGAAAGACGTCGTGATTGCGCGGAGCGAGTAAAAAATAAAGTTTTACAAACTATTAAACAAATTAATAGAAAAAATGAATTACAAAAAACTTTCCAAGAAATCTTTTTTGAACAATTACAAAAACTTAAAACAACATATCTTATGAATCTTGAATTAACTCCAAAAATTTCCTTTAAATTTTATTCTGTAAAACCAGAAAATTTAGAAACAAAAGCCTCTTTTGTAGCTGATTCTATTGTGGATGATTTAGAGAAAAGAAAAGCTTTCCGTAGAGTTATTAAAAAAGCTAAAGAAGATCTTATGAAAACATCAAAAGTAAAAGGAGTAAAAATCCAAGTTTCAGGGCGTTTAAATGGTGCTGAAATTGCACGTTCTGAGTGGGTTCGTTCTGGGCGAGTACCTTTACAAACTTTACGTGCAAATATTGATTATTGTTATAAAACAGCTTACACAATTTATGGTATTATTGGTGTAAAAGTGTGGATTTATAAAGGTTATACAAAATAAACAAAGATGATTGATAAATAAACATGTTTATTTGCTTTATGAAATCACAAAGAATAAAAATTATTTTTTTATTTTCTAAAATCACAAAATTTTATTCATTTAAATATAGCCGCTTCGCGGATAAAAATACATATATTTTATTCTTTCAATGTATTGTAAAATATAGCCGCTTCGCGGATAAAAATAAAATATATGTATTTTTTAATGTTTTATTCTCTTTTTTCTTATACAGGATTTATATTTTCTAATCTAGAAAGAGAAATATATAATATAGCCGCTTCGCGGATAAAAATGCTTTAATTTACTTTTTCTTTTTTTTTAAAGTATTTGATTATAAGACAAAATGAAATAAATAGGCATTCCCTCATTGGTGCTTTGGCTTCTTTGCACTCGGCTATTCAGCTATTTGCTCCTTCGCCCTCGGCTATTCGGTTGCGCAAGCGCGTTCGGGTTCGGAATCAGAGATTGTTGTTTCTCAATCTAATCGCCAATCTAAGATTGGCGACCGATTGAGAATAATCTTCGATTGCCAAAGAAATAGCCGAAGAACCGAAGCGGAGTGGTTCGGCTTCGCTGAAGCGAAGAGCTGAATTGAAGTAAAGACAGCACAACCAAAGAAGGAGCAATAAAATTAAATAAATTTTTTAATAAGAAATCAGTAGTTAAGAAACAATTGATTTTTTGATTTTAATTTTTTTTAAATGCAAAAATTAATTTTTTTAATAAAAAAAAATAAGTTGTTAAGCAACAAAAAAAATAAACTTAATAACATTAAAAGTGGAGAGACACGCTTTTGCTGCACTTCTTCTCTTTGCAGCCATATCAGCCCTTTTGCGCGCTTCGGCGCAGCCGAGGCGAAGGCTTTTTCTCCAAGCTCCGCAGGTGAACCAAAGAGATTCAAAGTGGAGGCAAAGCAAAAAAGTGGTTCACATATGCAATCACTCCTTCGCATCGGCTTCTTCGGCTATTTCGGAATCGGAGATTGTTGGCAATCTTCGATTGCCAAAGAACCCGAAGAAGCGAAAAGAAGCATAAGCACTTCTTTGGTTTTGCCTTCGCATCGGCTCCTTCGGCTTCGCCGAAGAAGCGAAGCGAAAACAGCAAATGCCAAAAAAAATTTTTGTATTAAAAGTACAAATAGACCAATAGATAATTTTAATCTTTTTTGGAATTGTGCATTTGATAAAGGGCGTTTAAAAAGTTTTGTTTTATGGTTTTTAAACACTTATGGAGAATACAAAACCATAGAGTTATTAGAACAATTAAAAAATTTAGGATTTGGATATGCAACAAAAGCAGGAGTTTCTTTAGGAATTGATGATTTAAAAATTCCATCTCAAAAATTTGATTTGATTAATCAAGCTGAATCAAATATATTTAAAGGAATAGAAAAATATAAAAAAGGTCAAATAACAGGAGTTGAAAGACTTCAACAATTAATTGATGTATGGAATCAAACAAGTGAATTTTTAAAGCAAGAAGTTATTCGAAATTTTGAAACAACAGATTTATTTAACCCTGTTTATATGATGGCATTTTCTGGAGCACGTGGAAATATTTCTCAAGTTCGACAATTAGTGGGTATGAGAGGTTTAATGTCAGATCCTCAAGGAAATATTATTGATTTTCCTATTCAAAGTAATTTTCGCGAAGGTTTAACATTAACAGAATATATTATTTCAACCTATGGAGCTAGAAAAGGAATTGTAGATACTGCTCTACGTACTGCGACTGCAGGTTATTTAACTCGTCGACTAGTAGACGTTGCACAACATGTTATGATTTCTCAATTTGATTGTGGTACAACAAGAGGGATTTTTTTATTTGACATGAAAGAAGGTGGAAAAACAATTTATTCATTTCAAAATCGTCTAATAGGACGTGTTTTAGCCAATGATATTGATTTTGCTCCTTTTGGTGTGCGCGCTGTCGGTTCTTCGCATTCGAGTTCGGAATCGAAGATAGTCGCTCCGCGAAAGAAAATGCCTTCGCTCCGTGAGCGAAGAAGCAAAAAAGCCGAATTTGCCGAACCACATGAAAAAGCTAAAGAGCAAAGCAAAAGCAATAATAAAGAATCTTATATTATGAAAGCTTATAGAAACCAAGAGATTTCATCTGCATTAGCAGCTTCAATTGCAAAAATAACAAAAAAGGCTTTTGTGCGTTCTCCATTAACTTGTGAAACTCGTAAATTAGTTTGTCAACTTTGTTATGGTTGGAGTTTAGCTTCTTCTAAATTAGTTTCTCTTGGAGAAGCTGTTGGAGTTATTGCAGCTCAATCTATTGGAGAACCGGGAACCCAATTAACTATGAGGACTTTTCATACGGGAGGGGTATTTTCTGGGGGATTAACGAATCAAATTATCGCACCTTATGATGGTTATGTTGAATATTCAGATACAATTCCAGGAACTTGTATTCGAACACCTCAAGGAGATATTAGTTTTTTAACAAAAGCCCAAGGATCTTTTTTTATTAAGGAAAAAGACTTTTTATTACAAGAAAATGTAAACAAACTTTTTAGATCTGATTTTTATACAATTCCAGCTTATGCCATTTTATTTGCTCGTAATAAACAACAAATTTTTAAAAAACAAATTGTAGCTCAATTTTCAAGCATTGGCCAACAACAAGTACAAAGAGGTAATGCAGAACAAACTGTTTATGCAGAATTAGAAGGTGAAATTTCTTTTTCTCAAATTGATTTATTAGAACAACAAAATGAAAAACTATTTGAAGATGTTGTTTTAAAAGCAATTGACTGGTCAAAAATTTGGATTTTATCAGGTAAAATATATTATGATCCGTTAGGATTAAATTCTTTTGGAATAAATGGAGATTTCTTTAATAGAAATACAACTTTTCAAAAAATTTATTGGCATAATTTAAATTCTTGTTTTTTTGATATTCCTTTAGGCATTCGCTCGCGAAGTGAGCAAGACATACAAAAAAATAAAATTTCAATTTTTAAAGGCATTAAAAGATTTTCTTTAACAAAAAACAGAGACTTTTTTTATAAAAAAAGAATTCTAAATTTAACATTCAATTCTTTTAAATCTTCTTTACTTTCCTTTGATTCGCTTCGCTCACGGAGCGGAGGCAAAGCTGAAAGCACACTTTCTTTCGCATCAGCTCTGCCTTCGCTCCGTGAGCGAAGCGAGTTTGGAATCGGAGATTCCAAAACAACCAAAGAACTGAAAAAGCTGACAGATTCTCAAAAAAAGCCAAATCAGACATATAAGAAGTTTGAACAAAAAGAAAGTATTTTAAATATTAATATAGACAATTTTAATCTTAATAGAGAAAAAGCAATCTTTTTTAATAAAATACCTAAAAACTTTTATATAAAAGGATTTAAAAATAGACTTGTTTTACTTTTAAATAAAAAAACTTCATTAAATAATGAAGTACAGCAAAATTTTGAAATATTTTCAAAATCTAAAATTGTTTTTTCCAAATTTTATAATAATAAGAATGCAAGATTTTACAAAATTGATGATTCTTTGCAATTAAAAAGAATAAAACAAAAAATGAATCTTTTATATGAAAAAATGATTAAAAATTATTACTTAAAAAATTTTAAAAATATTAAATTTAATATGTTTAATTCCTATACTAATAAAGAAAATCATAAAAATGATTTAAAGTTAGTTGGTGTTAATAAAGTTCATAGATCGCGCTTTTGGAATCGGAGATTCCAAACTCGCATCGAGTTCGGAATCTCCGATTCCGAAAATGCCTTTGCTCCTTCGCAGCCTCTCCTTCGCATCAGTTCTTCGGCTTCGCCAAACGCGCAGTCGGGTTCTCGCTCCGCGCTATTATCAATTCCGAAAAAGCCGAAGCACGGAATCGCCTTCGCATCGGCTTCGCCGAAGCGAGCGAAAGGAAGTGAGGGAGTGGAAGGCTTTGGCAATGAGCATCGTGCTTTCGGTTTGCGAAGCGAAAATGCTGACCATCTCAAAACAAACTCACTCCGCACTTTTGGCTTTGCTTTTGCTCCTTCGCAGCCGCTCCTTCAGCTTCGCCGAAGAAGCGAGAGAGCAAAAGGAAAAAAACAAAAAAAGAAAAAAATTGCAAAAAAAATATGTTTATATAATAAAAAAGAAAAAACTACAAATATAGTTACTTTAAAAGCTTTATTAAAAAATAAAACAAATAGTCTTTATTATTATCCATTTAGAACATTTATTCGATTTTTTCTTTTTAGAAAAATTAACCGAATTCATTTTCTATCTTATTATATGAAAAAGGCTTTAAAATCTTCAGTTACAAAAAAAAAGAAAAAATTAAAATATTTAATTTCTGATGTTAATACAACAAAACAAACAAATATTAAAAAACTAATGAATCCATTTATGTTAAAAAATTCAATTCCAAACTTTCTTAAAAAGAAAACAATTAAAAAAAGAATTTTTTCAACAATTCCAGAAATTGAAAACTCTTTATATGATATCTACAATTTTAAAAAAGTTAAAAAAACGGATATAAAAAATTATTCAGTTCTTTCCCAATCTTTTATTTCAAAATTAAACGAAAAAAAACAGAATTTCTTTGATATAAAAGGTCATTCTTATTATAAAATTCCTTCTTCGGTTCTTTCACCGCCGGTTCACGGAGCTTTGGCATTTTCTTTCTTCGATTCGGCTAGCCGAACTGCCGACGAGCGACTATCAAAGATGTTTTGGAATCGGAGATTCCAAAAGCGGAGCGAGAACTCAAAAGCAAAAAATATAAATAATCGAATAATTAATGGTTTTTATAAAAGAAAACCAATTTTAACTTTTCCTGTTAATAAAATTTCTTTTAAAAAATTTGGTTATATTTTTTCAATAAATAAGAGTAATAATTATAATTTAAAATCAAAAATAAAATCGGATTTTATTTTAAGTTATTTTCCATTAACAAATTCTTACAATACGCCTATTAGTTCTTCAAATATAAATGATCCTGGCAAAAATTTTCAAAAGCTTTCATTAGGAAATACACTTAATTTTAGTCCTTTTTCAAATATTGCATTTCGTTGGTTTCCTTTAGATTCTCAAACAATATCAAATGGAATTTATATTTGGTCAAGAAATTTTCTTATTAATGAAAGAACTATTGAAAAAAATATTAAAACTTATAATAAAGTATACAAAGAAAATCCTGATTTTTATATAAGTAATTATTATTTTTTTCAAAAAAAAAGATGGATTCATCTAAATGGTTTATTTAAAAAATATAATAAAAAAGAAATCTTTAATTTTAACAAATATATGAATAAACTTGCACAAAACATAAAAAATATAAACTTTATATATATTAATAATTATTCTTTTTCACAATCTAAGATTGGTGCTTCACTCCTTTGCCAAAGTGAGGTGAAGGATATTTTGCTTTTTGACTTCTTTGCATCGGCGGTTCTTCGGCTTCGCCGAATAGCTGAATCAAAGCAAGCGGAAGCTGAAACCAAAGAACCAAAAGGAATAGAATTTAAAAATAATAAAAAAAATGAAATTATGTGTTTTAATGAAAAAAAGTTAAATAATCAGTTGCAAATTTATGAAAAATATAGAAAAAAATCTTATAATTTAAAATTTCGTTATGATTTAACTTTAAATCAAAGATTAAGAATATTTGTAACAAAAAAATATGTAAAAAAATTGTTCTATTTTAATCAATCTACATTTAAAGAAATTGAAGATATTTTAAAAATAAAAACACCTTTTTTTAATTACATTACAAAATTTTCCAAATTTTCAGTTTATAAACAGGATTTTTATTATATTCCTCAAGAAAATTCTAGATTTAATATTTTTAATATTCCTTTCTTCCTTGGTTCTTCAGATCAGTACATTTACTCTCTTTCACAGACTTCACAGCAATCTGTGTTCAATTCGCTTAGCCGCTCCATCGCATCGGCTTCGCCTTTGCTCCGCGAGCGAAAGGAAGACTGTTCACTTCGCATCGGCTCCTTCGGCTTCGCCGAAGAAGCGAGCGAAGCCAAAGAATCGAAGCGATTCGGCTTAGCCGAGGAAGGGGAAAAGCAAAAAAGCAGTGAAAACAAATTTGGAAATCAATTATCTTTTAAATTTTATTTATCAAATCGTCAAGGATTTAAAAAATTTCTGCCTTCTGAAGTTTCAGGTTTAACAAGGATTTATACTCAAATTCCAAAGAAAAACTTAAAGACAAAGCTTACCAATAAGAATTTTGGAAAAATTCAAGAAAAAGAATTTTTAATATCTTGTCTTTATAATAACAATTTAAAAAATACTGTTTTAATACCTAAAAAATTTAATAAAAAAACAATTTATCCACAAAACAACAAAAAACACAAAAATTTTATTTCTTCTATCAAAATAAAGAAAGCATCTTATAATTTGGATCTAAATATCAGACATAAAATGAGTTCAAATATTTTTAAAAAATTTTTAAAAAAACAAAAAAATAAACAATTTGGCATTCACTCTTCGAAGGAGCAAGCAAATTCAAATTTAAAAAATATTCAATGTAGTAATTTATATAAATATTATGATTTTAATAAAAATTTATCTAACTTCTTCACTTCTCGCTTCTTCGGGTTCTTTGGCAATCGAAGATTGCCAACAATCTCCGATTCCGAAATAGCCGAAGGAGCCGATGCGAAGGCAAAGCCGAATCGCTTCAGCGAAGTTTTCGCTCCGCGAGCGAAAGAGCCTTCGCTTCGCATCGGCGGTTCTTTTGGAATCGAAGATGTTTTGAGGCGCTCGTCGGCTATTTCGGAATCTTCGATTCCGAACCCGAAGCGATCGAAGATTCCAAAAGCGGAGCGAAAACTCGCGCTCTCGGCGAAGCCTTCCGCGGAGCGGCTGCACCGAACTGAAGCGAGCGAAGCCGAAAGCGTGAGAAGACAGCAAATGCATAAAAGAATTGAAGAAAAACCTTTTATTGCACAATTAAAAAATCAATCCTTCTTTTTTAGTTGTATACCATTCATTTCATGCCAACAATCAAAAATTGATTCAAAACAAAAACAAGCATTAAAAATTAAAAAGAAACCTTTTATTTCAACTTCTCAAGTAGAAAGAATTAAAAAACCAGGTTGGGTTTATTTTTTAATTGATTCTTATGATAAATTAAAAATAAAAAATTTCCTTTCTTTTAAAACTTTACATCAAACTTTTGCCAATGAAGGGAAAAAAGTTATTCATGATATTTGTTTTGAACAAAATAAAATTTATATTGAAAACGTAACTCTATCACCAAACTCTTCTTTATACTCACTTTCTAATATTAGCAAACTTTATACAAACAAAAATTGTCGTTTTTTTAATGGATTTGTATCAACTATGCTTTTTAGCACGCGCTTCGTCTATTTCGGAATCTCCGATTCCGAACCCGATGCGAAGGCAGAGCCTTTGCTCTGCGAGCAAGAAAAAAATAAAAATATTTCTATTCATAAAATAAACCAAAACAATCTTGCTTTATTATTTCGACCAATTCAACATAAAATTTTGCCAAATCCTCAACTTTTAAAAAAACAAATATCTAACAATCAAAAAAATTCTTATAATAATTATTCAATTTTATTTTATAAAGATTATCATTCAAATTTATTAAATCTTCAAAATTGCCCTAAAAAAAGTCTGTCAAAATTTCCTTCTATTGATTTTCAAATACGACAAGTCTCTCAAAATATCAACTTATATTCGTTGAATCATTCAAGATATAGAACAATTAAGGAACATACTTATAATAAGAAAAAATTAAAAAATAATGTGGATTCTTTTGCTTCTGCAGCTTTGTCAACAGTGAAGAAAAAGCCTTCCTTTCGCTCGCGGAGCGAAGGCAAAGCCGATGCGATGCAGCGGCAAAGTGAAAAAGCTAAGAAAAATCCAAACTGTTTTATAACTCTTTATAATAATAAAACACCTGTAAAATTAAAAAAACAATCTTATGATAAAAAAGTTAGCTTTTATACGAAAAAATATTCAATGTATAATAAACCTTATTATTTTTCCAATATTTATTATTCAGCATATAAAATACATTCATTTTCACTTGAATTAAAAAATACAAAACCTTTAGGTTTAGATTTTGGATTTAATATTCCTACTATAATTTTAAAGCCTTCTTATTCAAATGTAATAAAACAACAAAACTTAAATTTTTTAGGCATTCACTTGTCTTCGCAGTCGGCGGAGCCGAAGGAGCAAAAACTCCTTCGGCTTCTCGCGGAGCGAAGAAGAAGCGAGAAGCCAAAGAAGGAGCAAGAAAAAAATTATTCAAAAAATTTAAGAGAAAATAATTTAAGTCAAATGTTTTATTATTTAATGAAAAAAAATATGCTTCGAAAACTATGGGTTTCAAAAACTGTTCCAAATTTTTCTATTGATAGCTACAAAATTTGGTTTAATAAAAATAGAGTCTCTTCAATAAATTTGAAAACAAATTTGAATTCTTTTTTTGCATTCTTTTATTTATATCCACTTCCATTTATTGAATGGTCTTTAACTAGAAAAGAGGACTACTTAGCAAACAATGTATTATCTTCAAATAAAAAAATTCAAAATACTAAAAACTGTCTTTTTCCAAATTCTTTTTATAAGAATTTTTTTAATAATAATATTAAATTTCAAAATATGAAAAATTCAATTCTTAATTATAAACAAGCAGGAATTTTAAATCTTCGAGGAGCTTCGGCATTTTCTCGCTCCGCTTTTGGAATCTCCGATCGCGCGGAGCGCCTCAAAACATCTTCGAAGTTATTTGGGAATCAAAGATTCCCAACAATCTTCGAATTTTGGAATCGAAGATGTTTTGAGGCGCTCCGCGCGATCGGAGATTCCAAAAGCAGAGCGCCTCAAAACAAAAAGAACTCAAAAGCAATAAGTATGCAACCTTTTTCAATTGCTTTTCCTCTTATCAAAAATTCTTTTTTACTTTATAAAGCTTATAATAAAATATTAGCAAATCAAGTTTATGCAACTACAAATTTATTAAGTCCTTTTGAAGGAGAATTATTAACACAAAATAACAAAAATAAATGGTGGAATCAATCTGCAGAAACAGATTTAACACATAAAAAATTAAATCTAAAACATTATATTTTTTTAACAAAGAAAGATATGTTTAGTATTTCACTTGATTTGAATTCCAATGCAAAAATAACAAAATATATTCAACAAGATAAAAAAATTGATATAAATGAATACCTTAGTTTATTTTCAACATTATATTCCAACTATACAAATTTATTTAATAAAAATATTAAACAACAAACTCAAAAAAAACTATTTGATAAACTAAAAAACTCTAACCTTAATAATTTAAATGTGCATTGTGTTCGCGCGCTTTCTTCTTCACTCCACGAGAAGCCGACAAGCGAGGAGCTGAAACTCTGCAAACCTACTTCACTTGCTTCCTCGGCGAAGCCAAATCGCTTAGATTCTTCGGTTCTTTCGCTATCGGCGAAGCAGAAGCGAAGCGAAAGAACCGAAGTGAAAGGAAGCAACGCAAAAGAGCAAGATAAATATTTTAGTACTTATAAGAAAAAAAAATATAATATTTTAAATTTTGTAACTAAATATCAAAATAAAATTTATAAATTAAGAGGATTATCAATAGGAAAAGTATCAGAGAATAAAGTTTTAAATCTTCATTTAGGAAAATTTTTATTAAAAGGAGATAATATTTCACTTGGCTATGCTGAAACAGAGCAAGATCAGAAAATTGATCAAACAGGACAACTTATTCATTTAAATTCCAAAAAAATAACTTTACGTTATGCTCAACCATTTTTAATTTCACCAAAAGGGATTTTGCATGTACAACAAGGAGATTATGTATATAGGAATGCGCCTATTATTACTTTACCTTTTGAAACTTTAACAACAGGAGATATTGTCCAAGGTATTCCAAAAGTTGAACAATATTTGGAAGCTCGCACAACACAGAATGGTCGCTTTTTTCTTTATAGTTTACCTGTTTTACAAAAAGCGATTTTTGAACGTTATCGTGCAAAATTACCTTTAGAACAAGCAGTTGCTCAAAGTTTTTTAAAAATACAACAAATTATTGTTGATGGAGTTCAAAGAGTTTATAGATCTCAAGGGGTTAGTATTGCAGAAAAACACTTAGAAGTTATTGTTAAACAAATGACTTCTAAAGTTCAAATTATTCATGGAGGTCAAACTGGTTTTTTCCCTGGTGAATTAGTTGATTTAGAAATTGTTGAAAGTGTTAATAAATTTTTAATGGTAAAAATTCGTTATGAACCAATTGTTTTAGGAATAACAAGAGCTTCATTAGAAGTTGAAAGTTTTTTATCTGCAGCAAGTTTCCAACAAACAACAAAAATTTTAGCCAAAGCATCCTTATCAAAGAAAAAAGATTATCTTAAAGGTTTAAAAGAAAATCTTTTAGTTGGAAATTTAATTCCAGCAGGAACAGGGTTTATGAATTCTTATTAATTTTCTCACGCGCTTTTGGAATCTGCGAAGTTTTTCTTCTTTCGGAATCTTCAATTCCGAACGCGCTTGCGCGTTCGGCGAAGCCGAAGAAGAGCGACAATCTTCGATCGCTTCGGGTTTGGAATCGGAGATTCCGAAATAGCCGAAGGAGCGCCTCAAAACAAACTCGCTTCAGTTCGGTGCTTCGGCTATTTCGGAATCTCCGATTCCGAACCCGAATGCGCGACCGAACTGCCAAAGCGGAAGGCTTCGCTGAGCGAAGGCTCTTCGGTCATACTTTCGGTTCTTCGCATTCGGCTATGTCGAAGTGAAGGAGAAAAAGTATGACCGAAGCACCGAGTTTGGAGTTTGGAATCGAAGATTGTCGCTCGTCGGCAGAGCCGAAGAAAAAGAAGATTCCAAAAGAAGCGCCTAAATTTTTTTTTTCACTTATCTTTCACTTATCTTTCACACACTTTCAGTTCTTCGCATTTGGTTTTTTGCAACTGTTCAACTTTGGCTTTACTTTGGTTAGCAGAGAGAAAAGCCAAAATTGCGCCACTTCAGCTTTTTGCTCCTTTGCTTTTGGTCGCGTACTTGGCTACTGGGTCGCATGCTCGTCTATGGCAAAGCAATGAGTTTGTTTTGGAATCGAAGATTGTCGCTCTTCTTCGGCTTCGCCGAACGCGCAAGCGCGTTCTTTTTGGAATCGAAGATTGTTGGGAATCAAAGATTCCCAAATAACTTCGAAGATAGTGCGGAGCGTAGAAAGAAGAAAAACTTCGAAGATTCCAAAAGAAGCACCGTGGAGGAAAATTTTTTGTCAAGAGGCTGTAAAGAACTTATAGTGAAGGAGAGCCTGAAATCCGCTTCGGCATTTTCTTCTTCTTTTGGAATCTTCGATTCCAAACTCGCCGACGAGCGACAATCTTCGATTCCGAACTCGATGCGGCTGCAAATAGCAAAAATCAATATATGGAGTGAACAACCAAAAGGATTGCTTTAGAAAAAGCAGATTCTAAATGCAAATCAAAGTGCAGCAAGGTCAAGAAAAACAACAACAAAATATCTCGCTCGTCGGTGCTTCGGTTTTTCACTCCTTCTTCGGTCACGCAGTCGGTCGCGCATTCGGGTTCTTTTTGGAATCTTCTTTTGGAATCTTTGATTGTTTGGAATCTTTGATTCCAAACAATCAAAGATTCCAAAAGAAGATTCCAAAAGAAGAAGAAATAGCCGAAGCACCGAAGAAGCGAAGAACCAACTGCGCATTCGGCGATTCGGTCACGCATTCGGTCGCGCAAGCGCGTTCTTTTTGGAATCGAAGATTCCAAACTTCGAAGATTCCGAAAGAAGCACCGAGTTTGGAATCTTCGATTCCAAAAGAAGAAGCCAATTTACAAATTTTTATATTTTGATTGAATACACAATAGAAAATACTTTTTTTTTAATAAAAAAGTAAAATCAAAAAATAAAAGAAACCTTAAATTATTATATTTATATTTTAAATATAAAAAGAAAAACAATTGAAACAAAATTTCAATTGTTTTTCTTTTTATATTCTTGACTTTTTTTTTTTTCCTTTTTAAAATATAAAAATAATAATAAAATATATACATAAAAATATATAAAGTATTTTATTCGCTCTTTCGGTGCTTCGATACTTTGTCTTCTTTGTTTTGACTCTTCGCTCCTTCGGTTGCGCAGTCGGCGAGTTTTTCTTCGGCTTCGCCGAAGGAGCGACAATCTTCGATTCCAAAAGAAGCACCGAAGAACCGATGTGAAGACAGCACAACCAAGTGTGCGACCAATAGCAAAAAAAAAGTAGCCTGCTTAACTCAATCGGTAGAGTATCGGTTTTGTAAACCGAAGGTTATCGGTTCAACTCCGATAGTAGGCTTAAAATTGTTTATATATTTTTATATAAGCACTTTGTTTTCATTCACTTTCATTGTTTAGATGCATTTTCACATTAGGCATTCACACTGATCTCAATGATCAGTGGTTTTAGCTCCTTCTCCTTTGTTTCATTTCTATCCTATGCATTGGATTTTCTCAGAAATCATGTGAACCAAGGTATAGCAAATGTAAAGAAGAAGTTTCGTAGCACATTGAATGAAGACATATTATTAATTTTTTAAGAAAAATTAATCTCTTTATTTTAATTAATTTTTCTTATATCAAGCAGTTAGGGTTGATTTCTTTTTTTTTCTGATATTATTTCTAATATCTGTGCATTTATGTTGTAAAACCACATGAAGAAACAGAAAAGCGAGGGAGCAAAGTGAATGAGATATAAATCTATTTTCACTTCTTTCATTTTGATGTTTTAAAATTTTTAATTGTTTATAAATATACAGACTGAAAGAAGTAAAAGTAATGAAAAAAGGAAGTTTTTTTATCGCATCGGCTCCTTCGGCTATTTCAGAATCAGAGATAGCGCGGAGTGAGAACCCGAAGAAGCGCCAAAAAAAAATATTTCATTTCTTTTGAGGCGGGTCGACTCTTTGCTCCTTCAGTCGCTTCGGCATTTTCTTTCGCTCGCGGAGCGAAGGCATTTTCGGAATCGAAGATTGTTGGCAATCTTCGATTGCCAAAGAACTCGAGTGCGACAATCTTCGAAGTTATTTGGGAATCTTTGATTCCCAACAATCGTCGAATTTTGGAGTTTGGAATCGAAGATTGTCGCTCATCGGCAGAGCCGAAGAAAAAGAAGATTCCAAAACAAAAAGAACTCGAGTGCGCGTTCGGTTGCGCAAGTGCTTTGCTCTTTCGGTGCGCATCGGATTCGAAATCGGAGATTCCAAAATAGCCGAAGCGCGACCGAAGAAGAAGAAGCACCGATGCGAGTTTGTTTTGAGGCGCTCCTTCGGCTATTTCAGAATCTTCGATTCCAAACCCGAAGCGATCGAAGATTGTTGGGAATCAAAGATTCCCAAATAACTTCGAAGATTCAAAAAGAGCAGACGCATCCAAATAAGTAATTAAATACATCAACTTTTATTTGTTATTTTTGTTCAAGAGAACAAAAATTTTAAAAATTTTATTTTGTTATTAAATAAAAAAAAACGTAAAAAATTTTCAAAAAAATATGTTTTATTGGAAAATTTAATTTATGATTTCTTAAATTGGAGAATTGAGAATTTAGATAATAAAAATAATAATAAAAATTTACAATTGGAAAAAATTCGAATAAAAGAATTCAATTCATTTTCACAATCTAGTAAAAATGATAGGGTTCTTTCTTTTAATGAAAATTCTTTTTCTCACTCATCGGCTTTGCCGAAGCCAAATATGTTTATAAAATCTTTCCAATTAAATCCAGGATCTTTTTTTCCACAAAAAAAAATTTTTATGCAATATTGGATTTTTCCTTTAATTGGTTTTGTTGGATTAACTTGGAATAAAAATTCAAATTTATTTGAAATTATAGATTTCAAAAAAAGTTTTCTTTATTCTGATAGAACTAATATTCATAATATTTTAATTAATCATTCGGGTTCTTGCTCCGCGCTATCTTCGATTCCGAAACAGCTGCTCCGCGGAGGCAACGCCGAACCGCTCCTTCACATCGGCTCTTCGGTGCGCATCGGCTCTGCCGAAAGCAACCGAACTGAAGCGAAAGGAAGCGAATTAGGAATCTTTGATCGCTTCGGGTTCTTTTTGGCTTCGCTCCGCGAGTCGAAGATTGTTGGGAATCAAAGATTCCCAAATAACTTCGAAGATTCCGAAATAGCCGACGAGCGCCTCAAAAAAGCGCAAAAAAATGAAAAATATAATTTAAATCAAATTCCTAAATCTGTTGAATCTTCATTTACTTTCAATTTGCAACAAGAGAAAATTAAAAAAAACCAAGAAAGTTATCAAAATGATTTATATGAATATTATTTCATGGCAAAAAGTGAACTTGAGCAACGACTTTCAGACTTAAATTATTATGGGAATCAACCTGTTAAATTTTTGAATCAAAACTCTAAATTATACGTGGAGCGAGAAAAAAATTATATGCTTTTTAATTCTTTTTTATGGTCTAAAAGTGGAACAAATCAAATTGGTACCTTTTTTTTAAATAATAAATTTAATTTAAAAAATCAAAGAAATAATATCTCGCATCGGCTACGCCGAAGCGCAACAATTGATTTAAATTTCAATTTTTCTCATACAAATACCTCACAGCCACTTCACTTCGGTTCACTCGGCGATTCTTCACAGCCGCTCCGCGTAAGCAAGCGCATCAGCTCTTTCGCATCGGCTCCTTCGGCTTCGGAATCGGAGATAGCGAGGAGCGAGAACCCGAAGAAGCGAATCGAAAGCGACAGAACTGAAAGCAACCGAATTATTGATAGCGAAGACAAAGAAAAAGGTAACTTTTTTATCAACACTAATTTAACAAATATTGTCCCAACTTTAACATCTAATATAAGAGAAATATATAAAAAAAGTCCAAAAAAATTGTTACCAATTTCTTGCATCGGCTCCGCCGAAGCGCTGAATTATAAAAACTTAAATAATAAGTCAAAAAGCCAAAGAAATAAAATAAAAAAAAATACATTGTTTTCCATTATTGAAGTACCTAACACTTTTTGTATAAAACCTATTAGTCAAAAACAAAAGGGGATTTTACATAATCATCCTATACGTTCTTATGAAAAAGCAAAAATATTATTAGATAATGCAATTAAAAATTCTCTATTAAAAGAAACAAACAATAAAGATAAAAATTTTAAAAATTTAATATCAATTCATTCTTTAGACAAGTTAAAAAATCAAAGTTATTTTCTAAATAAAAATTTAACTAAATCAAAACTTTTATTTGATTTTTCTGTATTAAAAAGTTCTCAACAAAATAAATACTTGTCAGAATCAAAAATTAGGCGCTTGGGTTCTTCGGTTCAGCTAGCCGAATTGCCGAACACACTGTCTTCACTCCTTCGCTCGCGAAGCGAAGGCATTTTCGGAGTCGAAGATGTTTTGAGGCGCTCCGCGCGATCGGAGATTCCAAAAGCGGAGCAAGAACTCGAATGCGAAGAGAAAACGAAGCACCGAAGCACCGAACTGAAGCAAAGTGGCGGCAAGGAGTCTTCCCTTTCTTCACCAATAAAATCAAGTTTTTTAAAAGTCCAAGACAACAATAAAATAAAAGAATGCGCTTCTTCGGCGAAGCCGAAGGAGCCGATGCGAGATATTTTTTTAACAAAAATATCAGAAAAATTAAAATTTGATTTAGATAAATTGTTATTTTCAAAAAGATTTAAAAAGAATGTTATTCTTTTTAATAAAATAAATAACCAACAAAATCAAAAGACTAATTTAAAGTTTCTTTTTTTATTACATTCAAATTTAAAAAATACAAATAATATTTTAAAAAAGTTTAACAAAATAAAAGTTCATATACCTTCTATTAAAGAAAATAATTTGAAAAATTATATTTATGAATTATCTGTTTTAAATTATTGGAAAAAATCTTTAAACTTATTAAATTTAAATAATAACAAAATCTTTTATTCTTCAAAATTTTTAAAAAAAGAGCAAAGTAAAGAAGCTTCTTCACTTTCGGCTCTTGAGCCGTGCTCCGCAGGTGAAACAAAGCTCCTTCTCATCGGTTCGGCTAGACGAACTGCCTTCGCATCGGCTATTTCGGAATCTCCGAAGTTTGGAATCGAAGATTCCAAAAAGAACCCGAAGCGAGCGAAAGGTAGCAAATCAACAGCAAGTTATTTGGGAATCTTCAATTCCCAACAATCTTCGATTCAAAAAAAGTCAAGAAGTGGAAGTCTTCGAATGGTTAGCCATGGACTTAAGGACCTGGACAAAAAAAGCAAAAAAAGGGGGGAAGAATTTTTTAATAAATTTACTAAGATTCAAAAACTTCTAAGCAGATATTCCAAAAACTCTTCTTTATTGAAATTTGAAATATCAAATTTCAATCCAATCAAATTAAAAAATTCAATTATAACTAGTGATCTTTTTTATAAAGATAATTTAAATATCCCGCTTCGCGCAGGCTTTGACAAATCAAATAAATTTATTTATTTTGCTCCTTCTTCAGTTCTTCGGCTTCGCCGAATAGCTGAATCACCTTCCGCGGAGCGGCAGAGCGAATACAAAGAACAAAACTTAGTATATAATTCTCATTTATATTCTTATAATAGAAATTCAAAAGAAAATTATATTAATAAAAATTTTTATAGAAAAAATAAAAAGGTTTTAGGTAAATTTATGTATAAATCAATTCTTCGCTTCTTCGGCGAAGCCGAAGGAGCCGATGCGAGAAAAATGAATGATTTCAATAAATCTTCAATCGTTAATGAAAAATTGACAGAAAAATTTAAAAATAAAAAATTTCAAACATCTTCAGAGTCTAAAATTCAAAAAAATAAAGAACAAAATTATATAAATTTTATATTACATTTAAAACAAATAAAATTTATCAATTTGAATAATTTTTATAGTAAATTATATTTCTTAATAGATAATCTGTCTAAAATTTTATCTAATGATTTAACTAAAAAAACAACTTTTATCGCTCCTTCTTCGGTTTGGTTAGCCGAATCACCTTCCGCTCGCTTCGGCGGAGCCGATGCGAAGGCATTTTCTTTCTTCGATTCGGCTAGCCGAACTGCCGACGAGCGACTATCTTCGAAGTTTGTTTTGGAATCAAAGATTCCAAACTTCGAAGATTCCAAAAAGAACTCGATGCGGCAGAGCAAATACCAAAAAAATTTTAATAATATAAACATTGTAAAAACTAATATACAAAAAAAATTAATAAAGAAAAAAAATAATTTTAAAGTATTTGGCAAAACTCAAAAACTTGATTTAAATTCAAAAACCTTTAATAAAAATTTTAGAAAAAATAAAAAAGAAAAAATATTCCGTACCTTATTATCTTATAAATTCTCTAAAGAAAATTTTAAAGATATAAAATTTAAAAAAAATAATATCACATTTGTTGAAACCAAAAAGAAGAAGCAAATACAAACAAAATTAAAAAAAAGAATGAGAAGGTTATTATCAATTTCTCGCTTGTCGGCTTCTCACTTTGACGGAGTCTTCGCTCCTTCGGCTCTTTCTTTGGCAATCGAAGATTGCCAACAATCTTCGATTGCCAAAGAAAGAGCCGAAGAAGGAGCAAGAAAAATAAATTCTGTCGCTTCAAGTTCTCGCTCCGCGCTATCTCTGATTCCAAAAATGCCGAAGCGCTTAAATTATTTCCCATTATTTTCACAATCTGTTATTGTAAATAAAACAAGATTTGAAAAAAAAGTAAAACATAATAAGAATAACATTTCATTAAATCGCATTTTACGTAGAATTGGTTTTGTATTTCTTTCAGAATTAAAAATAAAGAAAAATTATTCCACAAATAAAAACCATAAAATAAATGTATCAAATCTTTTCATGAATGAAAATCAGACAATGCATGAAGAAGAGCAGTCAAAATTAGATTTTAAACAATCAAGTTACTTGGGGTCTTCTTTGCAGCCGCTCCTTCGGCAAAGCCGAAGAAGCGAGAAAACGACAAGCAAAGAAAATTCCCAACAGGATTTGAATAAAAAAGAGTCATTGATTCAACGTTTTGACAAAGAAAAATCTTTACAAAAAAGACACCGTCGTAAAAAATTGAAACTTGAAACACGTCGTAGAAAAAAAAGAAAACGTTTTTATCCACGACCTGTTTGGTTACGTTATAGTCTTTATAAAAAATTCCTAAACTTTAGACATTCTTACAATAATCTCTATTATAGAAAAAAAGGCGTGCTGTCTTCACTCCGCGAGAAGCCGAAGAAGCAAAGCACTTCAAATTCTCGTATTTTGGAATCTTCTTCACTTCGGTCGCTTTCGATTCGCTTCGACGGTTCTTCGGCGAAGCCGAATAGCCGAATCAATGCGAAAGAGCCGATGCGCTTCGGGTTCGGAATCGGAGATTGTTGGCAATCTTCGATTGCCAAAGAAATAGCCGAAGAACCACTTCGTGGAAGCAACCCAAAAGCACTTCAATTTTCTAATAATGAAAAATTAAAAAATAAAATTTATAGAAATAATAAACAAAAATGGGGAAATTTTATACAAGATACTCCTCAATTTGAACAAATTTCTTTGAAAAAAATCAATTTCTTTTATCATTTTCCTGTTTTTCAAAATAAAGAATATTATAAAGTTTCAGGTCGTATTTTAGCAGAATTTCAACCATTATGTTGGAAATCTTATTGGTTACGTTCAAATTTAACACCTTATATGAATCGAATAGAAAAGAATTTTTCTTTTATGAAACAGGTTGAAAAAACAAATAATATTTCTAATATTAATCGTTTTTTATATAAAATATTTGGTTTTTTTTCAAGCGCTCGCTTCGGCTTCGCCGATGCGATGGCATTTTCGGAATCTTCGAAGTTTGGAATCTTCGATTCCAAAAAGAACTCGATGCGAGACTTTTATTCTTTTAAATTTAAAATGTTACCTTTTTATACGGATTTCAAAAATTCTTTTGATAATCAGCATGCATTTTATTTATCAAATTTATTTTCACAAGAAAGTACAAATAAAATTGCAGAATATAATCGTATTGAATTTGAACGTTTTTCAGAAATTTTAAAAAATGTTAAATTTAATATGAATTTAGAAGGACAACTCAAACCAAAAAGCTATAAATTTATTGCTTGGAAGTATTTACTTTCTGCAAGAGAATTGAAAACATTTAATAAGAAAAATTTTTGGTATTGTTTATCTTATAATATGAATCCAAATCTTTCTTCAGTTTCTCCTTTTGTAATTTTATCAAATACTTTTTCAAAAAATTCTGCTTCAATTAAACCTTATGGATCTAGTGGGACTTTAAGAACTTTATGGACTTTTAATAAAACAAATATATTTACATTTAAAGAAAAAAATCAAATACGTAATTTATGGGAACAAACCAAATTACATGAACAATTAAAATCAAATCAAACAAAAAAATTTTTAATGAATGTAATCAAAGTTAAAGATAATTTATATCTAAAAGATATTTTTTATAAATCTTTTCTTTCACTCGCTTCTTCGGCTATTTCGGAATCTCCGAAGTTATTTGGGAATCAAAGATTCCCAACAATCTTCGACTCGCGGAGCGAAGCCAAAAAGAACCCGAAGGAGCCGATGCGAAGGGAAAAAAATAAAATGAGCACTTTCAATTTTTTGGCGAAGCCGACAAGTAAAGAAGCCGACCGTAAAACAAAAAAATCTCCAAATTTTAAAGACTTTAAAAACTTAAATTCAATAAATTTTTCTACAATTAAAAAATTACAAACAGCACAAAAAAAACTTGTTTTAATGTCTTTATTTCAACAAAAATCTCTTGCATCAGTTCCTCGGCTATTCGGGTTCTTTTTGAGGCGCTCCGCGCGATCTTCGATTCCAAACTTCGGAGATAGTCGCATCGGCTTCGCCTTCGCATCGGCTCCTTCGGCGAAGCCGATGAAGCAAGCGAAAGAAATAACCGAAGAACCGAAGCATGTATTTAATAATACTAATTATTTATCTTATAATTACTATATACGTCTTTTAAAATCAAAAATTTCCAACTCCCCCCTTCACTTTACTCCTTATTCACTTTCTTCGCACTCAACTATGCCTTCCACTTCCTCGGCTAAGCCAAATCGCTTCGGTTCGCAAAGTGAAAAAGCTGACGCGAAAGAGCCGATGCAGCTGCAAAGTGGTGGCGAGGAGCTGAAGCACCAATTCGGCTTCGCCTTTGCTCCTTCGCTTCGGCATAGCCAAATGCGAAGAGAAGCGCTTACTCTTAAAAATAAAAAAGATTCCCCTTCTATTAATATAGCAAAACCCCGACTTTTAAAACCATCATCTTATTTTTGGTGGTCTAGTAAAAATTTTCAAATGCCTTTTAATTTAAATATGTTTAATGATAGTTATACAAGTTTATTCTTTCTTTCTTTCAATTCCAAAATTCCAAAAGAGCAGCTGCTTCGCAAAAGTGAATCAAACATTCCTTCGCATCAGCTTCTCCAAAGCGAGGCACAGCAACCAAAAATAAATAAATTAATTGTTTTCGCTCCGCGCTATATTTTAATTTTTTCTATTTTGTTCCATTTATCTATATTATTTTCTTTTATACGAATTCCAGAATTAAGAGGATTATTAAAATTTCAAATATTACTTTTTTATAAAATTTCGAATAGTTATTTTATAATACTTTATTCAATTTATGACTTATTAAAAAAATATAAAACAGAAACTTTTAAAACTTATAATTCTTTATATCAAAAAACTTATAAACTTTTTTCATATATTAATATTTTAGATTTGGAATCACAAAAGGCTTATTCATTTGGAAAGTCTGATTATCCAGGTTTTCCCTTTGGAAAAGAAACAAAGAAAATTATTTTTTCTGAATTGAAGAATCAAAAAATTAAAAAAAATCAGGAAAAAAGCAATTTCTTGCTTCAGTCGCTTTCGACGAAGTCTTCGCTTCGGCTATTCGGCGAAGCCGAAGAACTGCTTCTTCGGGTTCGGAATCGAAGATTCCGAAATAGCCGAATTGGAATCTTCGAATTTTGGAATCGAAGATTCCAAAACAAAAAGAACCCGAATGCGCGTTCTTCGCTCCTTCGCTTCGGCTCCTTCGGCTATTTCGGAATCGGAGATTGTTGTTTCTCAATCTTTGATTGAGAATAATCTTCGATTGCCAAAGAACTCGAAGAAGCGAGCCAATTTTAATAAATCTTTTACAACTTATATTACAAGTCAAACACCTTTTATTTATTCTTTTTCCTATAATATTGTTGAATTTCTTTATACAAAAAAAATATTAAATAAAATTTTGAGTGCTCGCTCGTTGAGTTCTTTGGCAATCGAAGATTATTCTCAATCAAAGATTGAGAAACAACAATCTTTGATAGTCGTATCGGCTTCGCCGAAGCGAAAGAAAATGCCTTCGCTTCGGCTAGCCGAACCGCTCCTTCGGCAAAGCCGAAGAAGCGAATTGAAAGAGCATGACAAACAAGCAAAAAAACCAAAGCTACATGGAAGAGGGAAAAATTCAGATTTGCAAATTCTAAAACTAGATATTAAAAAAAATTCAATAACAGAATTATATAAAAGATTTATATCTTTTAGAAATATTCAAACCAATTTTGCTCTTTTTTTCTTATATTTATCATATGGTTTTGTGCATTTAAGTATTGGATTATTTGAATCAACTTATCAATTTTTATTAAAAATAATTGATTTATTTGAAAGTTTTTTATTAATTATTTATAAATTTTTAGAAAAACCAGCAGAATTAATGATTGAATGGATTGCTCAAATTTTTCTAATTGAATGGTCTTCTGATCCTTCTAGTTTTATACCAGAAACTTTTGATATGTATTTTTGGTATTCTTTTCAAAAATTTTTCCGTAATACTCGAATTTTAGGTTTTGTCGAATTCCAAAATTCGACAAATATTTATAATATTATGAATTCTTTAGAATTAAATGGTTTTGGAATGTTTGATAGTTGGCAATCTTCTTCGCTTGTTGGCTTTGCCAAAGACACCAAACAACTTAATGGTGCTTCAGTGTTTTCTTTTCCTATTTCAAATATTTTAGGTTTCTTTATGCAACGTCGTTTATGGAATTTTTTCCATTTATTTATTGATTCAATGTTAAAACCAGATATTGATTTAATTGTTCGACAGAAAAAAGGAAAAATTTTTTGGGATATTTGGGCAGATATTTTGATTCGAGCAGCTGAACAATATAATATTAATATCCCATCTTTAACTAGTTTGAAAGAAGAGCAAGAAAAATTAATTGAGCGATTAATACAAGATCCAGCTTTTATTAATTTTTCTGTTTTGGTTCCTCGGCAAAGCCTTCGCATCGGTTCGGTGCTTCGGCTATTTTGGAATCTCCGAAGTTTGGAATCGAAGATTCCAAAAAGAACCCGACTGCGCGACCGAAATGCCGAAGCAGGAAACGCGTTTGGAATCCAAGATAGTGCTTTGGCTCTTTCACTTCTCGGCTTCGCTGAAAAACCAAAACAAATCCAGGGCAAAACAGAGCAAAAAAAGACAACATATAGCCGCTTCGCGGATAAAAATAAAGACAAAATATCAAATATTCTTTATAATAAGAATGTATTTAAAAATTTTTATAAAACAAAAAGTTGGTCAAGTAATCAATATGTTACTTATAATTTAAAAGATACTGATTTATTTTTAGATATCTCTCCACCAAAATCTTTATTATATGTTCATTTTATAAATGGTTATGAACCTATTCAATATACTCTTGGATCTATTATGTGTGAAATTTATTCAGGTCTTTTTTCACATAAAGTTTCTAAAAATCTTTTAATTGTTAATTCACATGTATCTGATCTTCCTTTAAGATCTGCTATTTCTTCTAATTTTTTTAATTCGACTAAAAGTTCATTTGATTTTCAATCGACTTCACCTCGCTCCTTTGGCTCTGCCAACAGCGAAAGAAGCTATGGCAGTTTAATTATTCAAGCCCTTGCTGGAGAATCTGAAATGAAAATGATGATTGATAATGCAAATCGTTATGCATCCATTCAAAGAGGCGTTGCAGTTGGGATGAAATTATTAAGAGATGTTTTTGAATCAATTGTATTACAAACTCCTTGTTTCTTTTTAATGGAAGATCTTCATATTATTGGAGAAAGAAGACCAATGTTAATTTCAGATGATGAAAATTCATACGCTTTGCGCGAAAAAGAGTTTTCAATTTTTGGATTTGAACAAGATGAAGAAAGTGAAAAAAATCAAATGATTTATCAATCAAGTAGACATTCAATAAATGATTTTAGAAGACCTTATAAAGGAGACTTTTCAATGTTGATACCTACAAATCTTTATAATAAAAATTTATATTCTTTTAAAACATTTTTAAACAATACAAAACCAACACATCAAAAAAAATATCCAATTTCTCTTCCTTCCCTTCATCTCGCTCCTTCGGCTTCTCGCGGAGCGGAGACAACTATTGAAAATAAAATGTTAGACCAATCTTTTAATATTAGTAGATTACAAATTGCATCAGAAAATTTCTTTGCACCACCAGCAACATCTCCATTTACTATTTTAATGATGAAAGAACAAAGAAAATTCAAACCAAAAAAAGTTGTTAAACAAATATCATGGAATTCATTTGTTGCTGAAAATATAGCACTTCCGCAGAGCGGCGGCGAGGTATCAAAAAATGATTCAATTCGTGTAAAAGTTGCAATTTTAGCTGATATGACATTGCGTAATTTTTCTTATAATAAAGATATGATTACAGATCTATTAGTAATTATTGATGGTGTACGTTCAAATCGAGGTTTTGTTGTTTTTGCAACAACTCATCTTCCTTCAATTTTAGATCCTGCTTTAAGAAGACCAGGACGTTTTGATGAAACAATATCTTTACCATTACTTCCAAATTTAATGAATAGATGGAGTCTTTTTCAAATGCATTTTGGCTCAGATTTACTATTTTCAGCTTCGGGTTCTTTTTGTTTTGGAATCAAAGATTCCCAAATAACTTCGAAGATTCCGCACCCAAAGAGAAAAGGTACATTACAAAAAAAATTTGCACTCCTTGGCAGAGCCAAAGCTAAGGAAACTTTTGATCGATTTGACTATGGTATTTTAACAGAAAATTTCAATTTTACACAAATTTCAAATCTTATTAGTAAAACAAAATTATCTTGTAATGTTGTTTATTCGGAATCAAAGAAGTTTGGAATCGAAGATTCCAAAAAGAAATCGCGCTACAATTTAGCTAAAAGTCCTATTATACATCCAAGTCAAGTTTTACAGAACTTTTTTATTGAAAAAGATTATCGTAGTTGCTCTGACTTATACGAAAACAAAGAAGCAAAAATGCTGATGTCGCTTCGGCAGAGCCGATGCGAAGGCAATACGGATAGCCAAACTGAAGAAGCCAACAAAATTATACCTTTTAATTCTTCTAGGCGCGGTTCGGTTCGGGTTCGGAATCTTCGATTCCGAAATAGCCGACCGAAGAGAAATTTTAAAAAAATTTATTCTCAAATATCATTTGGTTATTTCCAGATAGGAAATCTTCTTATTTCTTCAGATTTTTTAAAAGATCAAACTTATTTTTCTCTTTATAATAAATCTTTAATTCTAGAACAATCTTCTCCATTTGTGTTCCATACACTTTATTCTTCATTAAATACATTTAAAATGTTTATTATGAGACTTTTAGGAGGGAAAATTGCAGAATTTTTAGTTAGTAAAAATCAACGCATTGGCAAAGCCGAAGTATATGATTCTTTTAATTCAATTAATTTGCTCGCTTCTTCGGGTTCTTTGGCAATCGAAGATTATTCTCAATCAAAGATTGAGAAACAACAATCTCCGATTCCGAAAAAGCCGAAGGAGCCGATGCGAAGGCAGAGCCGAAGCGAGCAAAATAGGAAGAGTAAAATAATAGCTCCGCAAGAAGTGAAAGCAAATAAAAATCGAATAATTAATGACAAATTTAATTTGTCTTGCTCTTCTTTTACGAAGGAAAGTGGAAAAGTTCAAAAACTAAATTTTTCTATTATGGATCATATGATAAGATACAAATCTTGGCATTTTGCTACTTCATTAATTTTTTCAATTCTTCAAAAGCGTTTTTTATATAATAAAAATTTAATTATTACTAAAATGCTTTCTTTTGATAATCCTAACCAATCTAGTTTAAGAGAACCTCCCAGTCCTCCAGCTTCATCTTTATTAATGCCATCTAAAAAATATGAAAACTTCAAAAGAATTGAACGTGATTTCCAACAAAAATCAAGTTTTTCTATCTATGAAAAAATGCAAATGCATCAAAAACAACGTTTCTTAAAAAAATTATATAATAAACCTGTTTTAGAATCCTTTAAATCTCAACTTAGCGCTCGCTTCGGCGGAGCCGATGCGAAGGCATTTTCGGAATCGGAGAAGTTTGGAATCGAAGATTCCAAAAAGAACTCGATGCGAGAAAATAGATTAACATCATTTGAAAGTTCTTTTAAAGAATTTTCTTATAATAAAGATTCAAATCTTCTTAAATTAAGTTCAAGTCATTCTTATTATAAAAATCGACTTAATATTAGACATCGTTTTTCACTAATTAATCAATGGTGGAATGGGCAATTAGCAGAACATAATGTAGAAATTACTTATTTAAGTGATATTGATTGGCGTACAATGTATGTTCAATCCTTTGCTTCAAGTTCTCGCTCCGCGCTATCAGAGATAGCGCGGTTCGGGTTCGGAATCAGAGATTCCGAAATAGCCGAAGAGAACCCACGCAAACAATCAAAATCTATTCTTGCTTATTCTAAAACTTCAAATAAAACAGATTCAATGCTAGATTTCCCAGATGCAGAACAATATTATAATCCACGCATAAGACGTTGGTTTTTAAATGCAAATTCTTGGAATTATTGGTTAAATTTTGAAAATACCTTCTATTATGAAATATATTCTCATATGATATATGATTCATTTAATAAAACATCTCTATATTTTAACCAAAATCGAGAATTGTTAGACTTTTTTGTTTATACATATAATATAAAAGGTTCATTAAAAGAAATTGATCTTATTTTTATTTTGTCTCGTTTTTATAGAAAGTAATTAATTTTATTATTTTCTCTTTTCGGAATTTTCAATTCGTTTGACTAGTCGAAGACCCGCGCGTAGTTATTATTTCTCTTTCTTCGGCTTTGCCTTCCTTTGTTTCGGTCGCGCATTCGGGTTCTTTTTATTTTGGAATCTTCTTTTTCTTCGGCTCTGCCGACGAGCGACAATCTTCGATTCCAAACTCCAAAATTCGAAGATTGTTGGGAATCTTTGATTCCCAAATAACTTCGGAGATAGTCGCTCGTCGGTCGCTTCGGCGAAGCCGACTGCGCGTTCTTTTTGTTTTGGAATCTTCTTTTTCTTCGGCTCTGCCGACGAGCGACAATCTTCGATTCCAAACTCCAAAATTCGAAGATTGTTGGGAATCTTTGATTCCCAAATAACTTCGAAGATTCCGAAAGAAGAAAGAAATAGCCGAAGCACCGAGTGCAAAAGAGCTGATCTGCACCGATGTGAGTTTGGAGTTTGGAATCTTCTTTTGGAATCGAAGATTGTCGCTCGTCGGCAGAGCCGAAGAAAAAGAAGATTCCAAAAGAAGATTCCAAAAGAAGATTCCAAAAGAGCAGCTGCGAAGGCAGAGCCTATACAGCTGCGAAAAACCAAAAGCGCAATCTTCAATTCTGAAACTGCGCTATAATAATTTTATATTTTAATTATTTCTTAGTTAATAACTCTTTACTTTTAATTATTATAAAGTAAAGAGTTATTAACTAAGAAATAATTAATCTAAATTTTTCTATAAAAGGAAGTATAGACTGTAAATTTAATAATATATATATTTTTTTGATATGTGTTCGTTTCTTTGCTTCTTTTGCTTTGGTTTGGTTTTTTTCACAAACTGAAATACCAAGTACCTGAATAACTGAGTGTGAAAAAGCAGTTGCAAAGAAGTAGCTTTGAAGAAGTGTTCGCACTCGGGTTCTCGCGCCGCTTTTGGAATCTTCGATCGCTTCGGGTTCTTTTTGGAATCGAAGATTCCAAACTTCGAAGATTCCGAAATAGCCGAAGGAGCGCCTCAAAACATCTTCGATTCCGAAATTGCCGAAGCGAGTGCAAAGAATTGGCTTTTTGGCTCGGCTCTTTGCTCCTTTGCAGCTGCTCCACTTTGGCATAACCGAGTGCAAAGAACTGAAGGGATAGGAAGCAGCTTGCCTGTGAAAAAGTGTGAGAACATTAAGGCGCGTATTTATTTTGCTTCATTTCGAGTTCTTGCTCCGCGTTATCTTTGATTCCGAAAATGCCGAAGCGAGTGAAAAAAAAATGAAATAACTAAATTGAAATAATTCTTAATTTTAATTAAGAAGTGTTATTATTTGAATTTTGAATTTAACAAAAGTTCAAATTAAAAAAAAATTAAGAGAAATCAATAAAAAATTGATTTCTCTTAATTAAAAAAATTAAGCATTAATAGAAGGTGCTTCTACTGATGCTAAATCTAAAGGAAAATTATGAGCATTGCGTTCGTGCATCACTTCCATACCTAAGTTAGCACGGTTGATGATGTCTGCCCAAGTGTTTAATACACGACCTTGAGAGTCAATTACTGATTGGTTGAAGTTGAATCCGTTTAAGTTGAATGCCATAGTTGAAATACCTAAAGCAGTAAACCAAATTCCTACAACTGGCCAAGCAGCTAAGAAGAAGTGTAATGAACGAGAGTTGTTGAAAGAAGCGTATTGGAAGATTAAACGTCCAAAGTAACCGTGAGCAGCTACAATGTTGTAAGTTTCTTCTTCTTGACCAAACTTGTATCCAGCGTTAGCAGATTCGTTTTCAGTAGTTTCACGGATTAAAGATGAAGTAACTAATGAACCATGCATAGCTGAGAATAAAGAACCACCAAATACACCAGCAACACCTAACATGTGGAATGGGTGCATAAGAATGTTGTGTTCAGCTTGGAATACGATCATGAAGTTGAAAGTTCCTGAGATACCTAAAGGCATACCGTCAGAGAAAGAACCTTGTCCGATTGGGTAGATAATGAATACTGCAGTAGCAGCTGCAACTGGTGCAGAGTAAGCAACAGCAATCCAAGGACGCATACCTAAACGGTAAGATAATTCCCACTCACGACCCATGTAGCAACAAATTCCTAAGAAGAAGTGACATACGATAAGTTGGTAAGGACCACCATTGTATAACCACTCATCTAAAGAAGCAGCTTCCCAAATAGGGTAGAACATATATCCATTTCTTTATTTTCAGCATCTTGCTTCCTTCTTCTTTGTCTGCAGGGCTTCGGTGCTTCGTTTTCTCACACTCGATGCGAAGACTTCGTCTTCGCATCGAGTTCTTTTTGTTTTTCTTCTTTCTTCGCTTCGGCGAAGCCAATGCGACAATCTTCGAAGTTTTTCTTCTTTCTTCGCTTCGGCGAAGCCGATGCGACAATCTTCGAAGTTATTTGGGTTCGCGAAGCGAGTCAAAGATTCCCAACAATCTTCGATTCCAAAAAGAACGCGCTTGCGCGTTCGGCGAAGCCGAAGAAGAGCGACAATCTTCGAAGTTTTTCGCTTCGGCATAGCCGAGTGCGACAATCTTCGATTCCAAAACAAAAAGAACGAGCTTGCGCGTTCTTTGGCAATCAAAGATTGCCAACAATATTCGATTCCGAAAGAAGAAAAAGAAGAAGAAAATGCCTTCGCATCGGCTTCGCCTAAGTGAGCGAGTGCGAAGAAGACGCGACCGAAAGCAAAGATAATCTTAAAAAAATGGATTATGGACTATATCATTAAATTAAGTTTTTTATATACACCTAGAAATTAGGTGTACTTAATTTATTGGGCGCTAATGTACGATTATTGTTGAGACTCACGTACTAGTCTCTGAACGTTTCGAATAACTTAAACTCTACTCGACTACGCTGCGGATTGTCATTAAAAAGAAACATCTCTACTTTTCAAACTTTTAGTTAATTCATGTCTGACGCTCTGAAGAAGGCTTCACCTTCCTTCTTCAGCTCTTTGTTGAGTAACCAACTGCAAAGAAGCGGTTCGGTGCTTTGTTTCTTCAGTCACGCTCTCAGGTTATTTTTGTTTTTCTTCTTTCGGAATTGAAGATAGCGCGGAGCGTAGAAAGAAGAAAAACTTCGAAGATAGTCGCATCGGTGCTTCTTTTGGAATCTAAGATTGGCGACCGATTGAGAATAATCTTCGACTCGCGGGTTCTTTTTGTTTTGGAATCGAAGATTGTCGCACTCGGCTATGCCGAAGCGAAAAACTTCGGAGATTCCAAAGAAGCCAAAAAACCCAAAGCGAGCGAAGAGCGATAACTTAGCACAGTTTCAGTATCAAAGATACCAAAACTATGCCAAGTTCTTTAAAATTTTATTGGCATGCCTTATAAAGATGCCAATTTTAAAACTAATCATTGAAAATGTCATCAATTGAGTTGGGAGGAATTAAAGTAACAGACCAACCATAGTATGATGGTTTTTTACCTTTCATAAAGGAATAGAAGAAACCGCCTTTTCCAGCTTCTGAAGGCTTAGGAATAACCTCTTTTGGTAAACCAAGTTCTTGGCACTTTAAAACCAATTCACGAAGAACATCTAAAGCAGCTCGTTTGGGTTCAGTGATAATTTGGATTTGCGGATAATTTCTATGTATCCACACATGGTAATATGACAATCGGTCTTTAAGGTTTGACGATTGATTTGCAAGACCCACACTACGCCCAAATTTAGAGCCAACTTTGCTACGTTCTTGAAATTGTTTCAGAGTATTTGCAGAACCTCCTTTTTTACCTCCTTTTTTACCCTGCAAACTTTGGAATTCTGAATTAAAAAAACCTAAGCCAAGAATTTTATCAAGCTCACGCGCTTTTTTTCCTTGGAATGTTAGATCTACATATTTCGAATAACGACGGAAAATGTAAGCAACTAAATCATTTGTATCTCCTGTTTCTAAGAAACGAAGTAAATGTGCAAGAATATGCTCACTTTTACCAAGCGCAATTAAATTTGAAGGATCATCTGATCCACCTGCATGTTTTGGAACAATATGGTGCTTTTCAGTTGTACCAACAAAATTTTTAAAACGCAAGTGTTCGATATACTTATCATAGGTTCCCTTTTCCAACAAAACTCTTCTGTCCACTCGATTTCTGGCATAATTTATTAATTTTTTAACTAGTTGCTGTTCTTTAGCAGACAGCTTATTTTCTTTTGTTGATTGATTTTGATTCATAATAATTTAAAAGTTTATTAGACAATGATTACACTTAAAATTTTTGAGTTTTGATGAATAATTCTTATTTAATATTGATTCCCCGCAATTCACCCAATTTGCAATTCGTTTTTCTTAAATTTTAAACCATTTGACAAAGTGTTTTATGAAATCTAGCACATATATATATATATGTAACCATATACAAGAAAACAAATTCATCAAGTTATACATGTTTTAGAAATGTTTTAGCTTAACTTTGTTGAAAGACGAATGACACTTCTATTTATGTTCTCTATATATATAGAACAATGGTTAATGTAAACCGATAGCGTTAGATGTAGGAACAACAGCACCAGAGATGATGTTGTTTCCGTATAATAAAGATCCAGAAACTGGTTCACGGATACCATCGATATCTACTGGAGGTGCAGCGATGAAAGCGATGATAAACACAGAAGTAGCTGTTAATAATGTAGGGATCATTAATACACCAAACCATCCGATGTATAAACGGTTTTCAGTAGAAGTAATCCACTCACAAAAACGAGCCCAAAGGCTAGAAGCATCATTTTTAGCTAAAATAGCTGTCATATTGATTATATAAAAAAAAATTGTTATTTCTCCGTACCTTAAAAAGGTAGTGCATAGATTTTATTAATCTTTGGTATTTATTAATATACAAAAAAATAAAAAAAAAGCAATAAAATAATTAGGCATTCGCTCTTTAATTCGCTTCGGTTCTTCGATTCTTCGGTTCTTCATATTCAGCTATGCTGAAGCAAAGGAGCGAGTCGCCGAAGAATCAAAAAAGCCTTCCTTCGCTCGCTTCGGCGGTTCGGTTGCGCTCTCGGGTTCTTTTTGGAATCGAAGATTGTTGCACTCGAGTTCTTTGGCAATCGAAGATTATTCTCAATCTTTGATTGAGAAACAACAATCTTCGATTCCGAAAATGACGAAGCGAAAAACTTCGGAGATTCCAAAATAGCCGAAGCACCGAATCGATGCGAAGGCATTTTCGGAATCAAAGATGTTTTTGAGGCGCATCGGCTATTTCTTCGCGGAGCGACAATCTTCGATTCCGAACCCGAGAGCGCAATCGGAGATTCCAAAAGCGGAGCGAGAACTCGAGTGCGAAGGAGCGCCAAAGCAAAAGAGCTGATGCGAGTTTGGGGGTTGACGAAGCCTGCGCATCGGTTCAGTACTTCAGCTTCTTCGCTTCTTTTGGAATAGAAGATTCCAAACTCGCGCATTCGGGTTCGGAATCTTTGATTCCAAAAAAGCCGAAGCACCAAATGCGAAGACAGTGCGACTGAACTGATGAAGCGCTCTACGGAACTTCGGTGCTTCTTTTGGAATCTTCGAAGTTTTTCGCTCGCTTCTTCGGTCGCGCAGTCGGCGAAACCGAAGCACTGAAGGAGCCGATGCGAAGGCATTTTTTTCTTCTTTTTCTTCTTTCGGAATCGAAGATTGTTGGCAATCTTTGATTGCCAAAGAATGCGCTTACGCGTTCGGCGAAGCCGAAGAAGAGCGACAATCTTCTTTTGGAGTTTGGAATCTTCGATTCCAAAAGAAGATTGTTGGGAATCAAAGATTCCCAAATAACTCCAAACTCGCCGAAGGAGCAACAATCTTCGAAGTTTGGAATCTTTGACTCGCGGGTTCTTTTTGTTTTGGAATCTTTGATTCCAAAATTCGAAGATTGTCGCACTTGGCTATGCCGAAGCGAAAAACTTCGGAGATTCCGAAGAAACCAAAAAGAACTCGAGTGCGACAATCTTCGAAGTTATTTGGGAATCTTTGAAGTTTGTTTTGGAATCGAAGATTGTCTCACTCGGCTATGCCAAAGCGAAAAACTTCGAAGATTCCAAAAGCGGAGCGAAGCCAACAATCTTCAAATTTTGAGGCAGCTCCACGCGATCGAAGATTGTCGCTCTTCTTCGGCTTCGCCGAACGCGCAAGCGCGTTCTTTTTGTTTTGGAATCTTCTTTTGGAGTTTGGAATCTTCGATTCCAAAAGAAGATTGTTGGGAATCAAAGATTCCCAAATAACTCCAAAATTCGAAGATTGTTGGGAATCTTTGATTCCCAAATAACTTCGAAGATAGTGCGGAGCGTAGAAAGAAGAAAAACAAAAAGAACCCGAAGCACCGAACCGAAAAAGCGAATCGAAAGTGACCAAACCGAAGCGAGAAGCCGAAGCACTCCTTCGCAAAGCGAAGGAGCGGCTGCACTGATGCAAAATAAATTTATATTTAAGTTTAAAAAAAATATATATATTTGATGAAATAAATATTGTGCTTTCGGTTGCGCTGGCAGCGAAGACAAAGCTCCGAAGCCCAATGCGAGATATTTCATCAAATATATATATATTAAAAGCAACTATAAATGAGTTATAGTTTATCTAAAACTTACAGATGCTTGCCAAACAAAAGCTAATAATAAGAAGAAAACAGGAATAATTGGTAATACGTTCACAATTGCTTCAAAAGGTGCATAAGCTTCTGGTAATTTTGCAAGAATTAAAAACATAGATTCCATAGTAGAAGAAAATAAATTGTTTATGACTATATTTAAACCATTAAGAAGTTTAAATAAAAAAAACCCAAAAATTAAAAAGGATTCAAGAATTAACTCTGACTCAAACTTTTTAATTTTATATTCAATTTTATTTCAATATTTAAACTTCTTGGGATTTTCTTTGCTTTCGGTTGCACGTTCGGGTTCTTTTTGGAATCGAAGATTGTCGCACTCGAGTTCTTTGGCAATCGAAGATTATTCTCAATCTTTGATTGAGAAACAACAATCTTCGATTCCAAAAATGCCGAAGCGAAAAACTTCGGAGATTGTTGCTCATCGGCGAGTTTGGAGTTATTTGGGAATCTTTGATTCCCAACAATCAAAGATTCCAAAAGAAGATTCCAAAAGAAGAAGAAATAGCCGAAGCACCGAAGCTCCTCGGAGTGCTTTGGCATCTTACTCTTCTGTCACATATTCTGTCCCTTGGTCGCACAGTCGGGTTCTTTTTGTTTTGGAATCGAAGATTCCAAAATTCAAAGATTGTAGCTCTTTGGCAGTTCGGCTAGCCGAATCGAAGAAAAACTTCGAAGATAGTCGCATCGGCTTCGCTGAAGCGAAAGAAAATGTCTTCGCATCGATTCGGTGCTTCGGCTTCGCCGAGAGCGCGACCGAACCGCCGAAGCGAGCAAAAAACTTCGGAGATTCCAAAATAGCTGAAGCACCAAAGGAGCGAAGAGCCGAAGCACCGGTGCGAAGACAGCTTGACCAAGTAGCCAAAGCGAAAAAATCAAAGAGCAGTGCAAAGGAGAAACAAAAAAATATTCAGAAAACGAGAAGAAGTTTAAATAATTATTTAGCCCACTTTCTTCTTCTTTGCTTCCTCGGCTATTTCGGAATCTTCGAAGTTTGGAATCGAAGATTCCAAAAAGAACCCGAAGAAGCAAAGAAGAAGAAGCACCGAGTGTGAAGGAGCAAAAAGCCTTCCATTTTGGCAGAGCCGATGCAGCTGCCCCAATGCAAGATAAATTAAATAAAGAAATAAAAATTTGATAATGAAATTATAAAATAATCGAATTATTTTGCATTATTATAATTTTTTTTGAAAATAAAGGGCTGTTTTACATCAAACAGTTTAATCTATTTCTTAAATTTTTTCTAAATCTTTAAAAAAAGATTTCTTTTTTAATCTTCTGTTATTTCTAATTATTTATTGTGAGTTCATGTCTTTTCTTTTGAAATCTGTTGATCTAAAAAATAAAGAAACATCAAGATTCCAAAATAAATAAATAAACAAAAAATAATTTATTTTAGGCATTCACATCAATGCTTTGGTTCGGTGCTTCTTCGGCTATTTCGGAATCTTCAATTCCGAAATAGCCGAAGCGCACCGACTGCGCGCCCAATTTGTGGACAGCGCAATCAAGCGCACAACCGAGCACGCTACAGAGGGTGAAAAAGTGTGCGCAGAAAAATTTAAAAAACTTAAATTTTTTAAAAAAGAAGAAAAACTCATTTTATATTTTTATAATTGTATTAAGATGCTAAAGTTTCCCAACTCATAGTTACATCATCTAATACAAGAGAACTGTTATAGATTTCTAAGATGATTAATAAAAATACTGCAAAAAGTGCAATAAACACACCCATTAATACTGTAGTACCCCATCCAGGTAATACTTTACCAGCTTCTGAGTTAAGAGGTCTTAATAAAGTTCCTAAAGGTGTTACGATTCCTGGCTCTTGATCTGCAGAGCTTGATTTTGCTTTAGAAGTAGTTCCTGTTGCCATTTTAAAAATTAATTTGAATTTTTTTTTACTTTCTGTCATAATATATTTATTGGAGAATAAAAGTCAAATGTGTTTTGTGTAAAATATGGATAGTCCTGCTTTTTTCTTTACCTTTTTTTTATGGTTTCTATTATTAAGTGCGACAGGGTATTCTGTTTATGTAAGCTTTGGTCCTCCGTCTAAAAAACTTAGAGATCCATTTGAAGAACATGAAGATTAATTTGAAATAATAGTCCTAAAATCTAGGACTATTATTTCAAATTAATCTTTTTTTATTTCTTATCGGTGCACACTCGTTTTATTTTGGTTCCTCGGCCATGCAGTTGGGTTCTTTTTGGAATCTTCTTTTTCTTCTTTCGGAATCTTCGAAGTTTGGAATCTTCGATTCCAAAAAGAACGCGCTTGCGCGTTCGGCGAAGCCGAAGAAGAGCGACAATCAAAGATTCCAAACTCCAAACTTCGGAGATTGTCGCTCCTTCGGCGAAGCCGAAGAAGAAATAGCCGAAGCACCGAAGAAGCAAATAGCCGATGCGCTGTCTTCGCATTGACGGAGTCTTTGACTTGGTTGCTTTCGACGAAGTCGATGCGCACCGAAGCGAGCGAAGAAGCCGAAGAAAAAGAGAAATTATTAAATTATTTTACCATACGTGGAGGTTCTCTAAAGAAAATTGCGAAAAAGATAATTCCTAATGTACCAATTAATAAAAATGTATAAACTAAAGCTTCCATAAAATTTAATGTAATTTCTAATATTCAAGTAGAAAGGAGCAATTAATGCAAATTTAATAAAGTTAAAGGTACTCAGCTACTTGGTTGTGCTGTCGGTCTTCATTTTAAAATATACGAAGAAAACTTAAATTTTGAAGTTTTTAGTCTGTGGCTTGACTTGTAGAGTGCAGCAAAGTGAACACTAAAGAAGCACTTCAAATAATTTTATTAAATTCATTTGTTTGGATAAAATCCAGACCCAACTTAATATAAATTAATATCTAAAAATTTTTTACGCATTTGCTTCTCGGCGCTTTGGCTTCTTGCTTCTGGTTCTTTTTGTTTTGAGGCGCTCCTTCGGCTTCGCCGAAGCGACCGAAGAGCGACAATCAAAGATTCCAAACTCCAAACTTCGAAGATTCCAAAAATGCCTTTGCTCCGCGAGCAAAGAAATAGACGAAGCACCGAATCAAAGGAGCGAAGACTCGGTCGAAGCAAGAGGCTGAAGAAGAAGGAGCAAGAAAATTTTTAGGGGTTTAAAATTCTCTGAATATAAAAAAGATAAAAAATTACATTTTTAATTCTTTGTAATTTTTTTTACAAATTCAAAAAATAACTTTAAAAATTAATATAAATAAATTTCTTTCAAATATTTAAAAATTTTGGTATTTTTAAATATTTGGTTTTTTAGGAAAATTCATGATTTCTAGTTTTATTTTTGCTTCGCACTCGAGTTTGGAATTGAAGATTGTCGCTCGTCGGCGAGTTTGGAGTTATTTGGGAATCTTTGATTCCCAACAATCAAAGATTCCAAAAGAAGATTCCAAAAGAAGAAGAAAATGCCGAAGCAATAATGTTCATTTTTTATTTTGCTTTACACTCGAGTTCGGAATTGAAGATGTTTTGAGGCGCTCGTCGGCTATTTCTTCGCGGAGCGACAATCTTCGATTCCGAACCCGAAGCGATAGGAGATTGTCGCTTCGCGATAAAGCGGTTCGTCTATTTCGGAATCGGAGATTCCGAACCCGAAGAGAACTTGAGTGCGAAGCAAAGGCTTTTCTGTGTAGTTGAGCACAAATCATTGCTCTGCTTCTTGGCTGCTAACAGATGCAAAGGCGCATGTCTGACCAGCTGCAAAAAAAAAAAGAGAAGAATATGCAGTAAATGAAGACAAAAAAAAATTTTTTTAATATAAAAATAAAGAAATAATACAAGAAAGTTTTTTGTGTTATTTCTTTATTTTTATATTAAATATAAATTTTCTAAATTAGAAAGCTTCACGAACAGAACTTGTATCTCCAAGTTTTTTGTATTTTCCAAATTCTAAACTTTCGTTTAAATCATCGTCAATACCGGCAAATACGTCACGGAAAATTGTACGAGCTCCATGCCAAATATGACCAAAGAAGAATAATAAAGCAAAACATACGTGACCGAAAGTAAACCAACCACGTGGGCTACTACGGAAAACTCCATCAGATTGTAAAGTTGAACGATCAAATTCAAAAATTTCTCCTAATTGAGCTTTACGAGCATATTTTTTAACAGTAGCTGGATCACTGAATGTTAATCCATCTAATTCTCCTCCATAGAAAGTTACAGAAACTCCTACTTGTTCAATACTGTATTTTGATTCAGCACGACGGAAAGGTACGTCTGCACGTACAACACCATCTTTATCTAATAAAATAACAGGGAAAGTTTCAAAGAAAGTAGGCATACGACGAACAAATAATTCGCGTCCTTCTTGATCTTTAAAAACAGCATGTCCTAACCATCCTACTGCAATTCCATCTCCACTGTTCATTGCTCCTGTACGGAATAAACCACCTTTTGCTGGGTTATTTCCAATATAATCATAGAAAGCTAATTTTTCTGGAATTTTAGACCAAGCATCTGAAAGAGATGCTCCTGAAGCAATACTAGTTTGAACTCGTTTTTGAATTTCTTGTTGGAAGAATCCTTGGTCCCATTGGTAACGAGTTGGACCAAATAATTCAATTGGAGTTGCTGCTGATCCATACCACATTGTTCCAGCAACAACGAAAGCTGCCCAGAAAACGGCTGCAATACTACTTGAAAGTACTGTTTCGATACTACCCATAGATAAACCAAAATATAGGCGAATAGAAGGGCGTACACAAAGGTGGAATAAACCTGCTAATACACCTAAGATACCAGCTGCAATATGGTGTGCTGCAATTCCTCCTGGGTTAAAAGGATCAAAACCATCAGCTCCCCAAGAAGGAGCAACAGGTTGAACACTTCCTGTTAAACCATAAGGATCTGAAACCCAAATACCAGGCCCAAATAATCCAGTAACGTGGAAAGCTCCAAAGCCAAAACATAAAAGACCTGATAAGAATAAATGGATTCCAAAAATTTTTGGAAGGTCTAATGCTGTTTTCCCAGTTCTAGGATCACGGAATAATTCTAAATCCCAGTATGTCCAGTGCCATACTGAAGCTAAGAATAATAAACCTGATAAAATAATATGTGAAGCTGCAACACCTTCATAACTCCAAATTCCAGGATTTGTTGCTGTTTCTCCACTAATTGTCCAACCACCCCAAGATTGAGTAATACCTAAACGTGTCATAAAAGGTAAAACAAACATCCCTTGACGCCACATTGGGTTTAAAACAGGGTCAGATGGGTCAAAAACAGCAATTTCAAAAAGTGTCATTGATCCCGCCCAACCAGCTACTAATGCTGTGTGCATTAAGTGTACTGAAATTAATCGACCTGGGTCATTAATAACTACTGTGTGAACACGATACCAAGGTAATCCCATAAAATAATTAATTGATTTTTTTTACTTCATTTCTTATCGACTTTTTGCTTCGACAAAGTCGAAGCGAACTGACCGCCTTCATTTATTTATAGCAAGTTTATTATCTTTTGCTGCATGCTCTTTCAAAATGCACTTCCTCTTTGTGTGCTTTGGTTCATTCAGTGCTTCTTTGGCTTCTCACTTCTTTGGGGGCGCCGTCGGTCGTGCTTTCGGTCGCGCGTTCTTCGCTCCTTCGCTTCTTTTGGAATCGAAGATTCCAAAAAGAACCCAATGCGCACCGAATGCAAAGAGAAGCCGAAGCACTGAAGCACCGAAGTACTGAAGAAGCAAAGAGCCGAAAAAGCAAAAAAAGCAATGAAGTGGTATAAAAGTTATTTTTTTTAATTTTTTTTGTTTTTTATTTTGCAAATATAGAAGTCTATATATCTATCTTTTAGTTTTCTTTATAGTATAAAAAATTTCTCGCTCCTTTGCTATCGGCGAAGCCTAAGTGAATGCAAAAACAAAACTACATTTAAATGTAATAACAATAAAATATTATGAATTTATATTAAAAAATAATTAAATTTGATTTGTTTTGGTTTCAATATTAAATTTTAAACCAAAAAAGATTCTAATTAAGTATTATTAATTTTAATAATCTATTTAAATTTTTAAGTCAAAATAAATTATTAAAATTAATAATGAAAGTTTTCTCTCTATTTATATTTTTATAAATAGAGAAAGATAAAAATGACTTTATTTATAAAATATTTAAACAAAAAATGTGGATAATTATTTTACTGTTTCACATATGTACAAAATCAAAATGAAAATCACAAGGAAAATATAGATTGTTGCTCTTTTGAGGCACAGTGGCTTCTTTGCAGCCGCTCCTTCGGCTATTTCGGAATCGGAGATTGTTGTTTCTCAATCTAATCGCCAATCTAAGATTGGCGACTGATTGAGAATAATCTTCGATTGCCAAAGAACCCGAAGAAGCGAATCGAGAGCGCGATCTTCTTTGCTTTGGTCGCGCATTCGGGTTCTTTTTGGAATCTTCTTTTGAAATCAAAGATTGTTGGGAATCAAAGATTCCCAAATAACTCCAAACTTCGGAGATAGTTGCGCTCGAGTTCTCGCTCCGCTTTTGGAATCTCCGATCGCTTCGGGTTCGGAATCGAAGATTGTTGCTCCGCGAAGAAATAGCCGACGAGCGCCTCAAAACATCTTCGATTCCAAAAATGCCTTCGCATCGATTCGGCTATTCGACTTCGCCGAAGAACCGCCGAAGCGAGCGAAAGAAATAGCCGAAGCACCGAGGAAGGGAAACTATTAACGATGTCTATAAGTAATTCTACCTTTAGTTAAGTCATATGGACTTAACTCAACAGTAACTTTATCTCCAACAACAATTTTAATTCGATTTTGACGAATTTTTCCTGATAAATGTCCAATAACTTCAACACCATTTTCTAATTTTAGACGAAATTTTCCATTTGATAAATTTTGTGTCACAGTGCCTTCCATATCAACAAGTTTTTTTTGTTTACGTTGTTTATTTTTAAGATTAAATGATGTATTTTTTTCATCATTAAATGATTGTTCGTAACTCATTTTTTATTATTAATAAAAATTTTTAAAATTAATCATAGAAATTTATTACTTATAAATATATCATAAAATTTTTTAGTTAAAAGTTAAAAAAAACAAAATTTAAAATATAAATCTAGAAATATTTTTATATTTTTTTGCATTTACAGAGTAAAATAGTGCATATTACTTTATCATAAAGTTTTGGAGTACTGAAGAGTTGCACAGCTTTTTGAGTGTGCGCTTCCTTCATTTTGTGAACTGAACACTTGCTTTAACTTCTTTGATTGCGTGTTCGGTTTGCGCTCGGCTATTTGGCTATGCCTTCGTGCCTTCGCTCCTCGCATCGGCTCCGCCGAAGCGAGAAGCGAAGAAGAAGATCGAAGAGAGTTTGGAATCGGAGATTCCAAAACAGCCGAAGCACCGAAGGAGCCAATGCAGCAAAGCTGATGCAAAGAACCCAAAGCAAAGATTGATTAAAAAAGAATGGTAAGTTCAAAACTATAATAAAATTAAAAGTATATATATATATTTAAGTAGTCTTTATAATAATCAAATAATATATTCTTCTTTTTAATTTTGTAAAGACATTTATTATATTAGTATTATAAAGACTACTTAAATTTTTAATTTAAAAATAAGTATCAAATTAAATTGATAGCTTTTTGCTCACTCTGCACCATTTTGAATTTATAGAAATAATAAAGATTTTTTTAAAGCAACTTTACGACGTAATTTTTGTGCAAAACGAATATAAGTTAACATTTGTCCTAAAATATATTGAATTGATGTGCGAGAATCATCATTTGCTGGAATAATATGATCAGATAATTTTGGATTACAATTTGTATCAATAATAGTAAACATTTTAATACCTAATTTTTTGCATTCACGAACAGCATTCATTTCTTCTTGTTGACCAACAATAATTGCAACATTATTTGAAATTTGTGCTTTGCTCATTTTAGACATTTGAGTAACACCACCAAAATATTTTTCAAGACGTTGCCATTTTTGTTTACGAGTTGCTGCAATTTTTTTAGAAGTTAATCTTAATTTTTGATCATAAATTTGATCCATAGGATAATTCATTCTTGGATCTACAAATTTTTTCATTAATAATTCAACTCTTTCATACATTTTATTTTTTGTAGTAGGTAAAAATCTTAATTTTGGTAAAAACTTCAATAGTCTTTGTTCAGATGATAAAAGACGCAGTTTTTGATTTAATTTATTAAACAAAAAGATTTGTTGTAAAAATTGAGATTGAATATTATTTGTTACTTTTTGAATATTATTTGTTAATTTTGAAAATTCATTAAGTTTTTCACGAATTTGTTGAAGATCTTGATTAAATTTTTCATAAATGAAATTGCAATTTTGTAAACGTTGAATTAATAAGTTCATGTAATTTTTGATAAAAGGAAGATATAAAGTAAATTTATCTAATAATTTACTGATAATAAGATTTTTTCTCGCTCCGGGCGTATTTGTTGATTTTGATTTATTCATTTGTTTATTTGAAATTTTATTGTATGACATTTCTAATGGATCAAATTTAATTTTCATTGTTGAAAGAATTTTATATAAAATTTCTGTTGAAGGACTTGGTACAATTGAATTTGTTTTATTAGCGTTTTCACTCTGACCAGCTTCGCCTAAAGAGCTAACAGAATTTTCTTCGCTTTGTGACAAAATTTGATTAAATTTTTCATAAGAAACTGCCCATAAAACATTTCCACTTTGATTTGTTTGTTGTTTTAATTTCATTAATTCTTGACCAATTAAAAATAATTTTTTAAATGAAACAAATGTATTTTTATCATTTTGCATGACATTTTTTAAATAAATTTTTTGTTGCATTAATTGATTTTCTTTATCTTTTAAAGCTTTAGTAACATTTAAAATTTTTTCTTGTTTAATAAAGATATTTGAATAATTTTCAATTAAATTTTTAGATTGAATTAAAAACAATCTTTTTAATTTCATTAATTGTTGACTTTTTTCAATAAAATAATTTGGATTTTTTTGAAGTTGTTGAATTAATTTTTTTCCTTTAATCATTAATTTACGGCTTTTTTTTCTTAACATATTAACTTTATTAAAAAGACGTTCTTTAATTTTTTGTCTTTTTTCTAATAAGTTATGAATAACTTTTTGTTTTTCTTTTAAAATTGGACGAATTTGTGAAATTGATTTTAAAATTGTTTTCCAATTTGTTAACATTCCACCTAACCATCTTGAATTCACAAAAAAAGCTGTTTGGCTTAAAACAGCTGTTCGCGCAATTAAAGATGCTGCTGGTTTTTTAGTACCTACAAATAAAAAAGTTTGACCTAAATAGGCATATTTTGCCAATTGAATAAAAGCTTTTTTTAAACATAATCTTGTTTTTAAAAGGTTGATAACATGACGCCCACGTTTTAAAAAAGGACGATTTTTATTTCTACCTTTTTTTCTTAACCAAATATAAGAACGCATATTTGCATTGCAACGAATAGCCCTTTCACCATAGTGAATTCCTGATTCAATCATTTTTTTAATTTCATTTTTTACAATTAAGTCTTTTTTAAAATTTGAAATTGGATTTAGTTTTAAAATTTTTGCAATTGCAAATTTTTCACGAGTTTTAATAATAAGAATTTTTGCTGAATCTCCAAATTGAATTCCTAAACTTTTTTTAACAAATAATAAATTTCCATTTAATTTGAAAATAAAAAAGTTTGCTACAGATTTTGCATTTGAAGGGATTAAAATATTGTATGTTTTATTTTTTGTTAATTTATAAGTTTTTGCATTAAGCGCGGAGCGAGAAATTCCTAATGTATTTAATGTATTTTTGTTTGCATCTTCACTGTTGGCGAAGCCAAAGTGAGGACTTGAAATAACTTTCCCAAATGCATATGTAGGTTTAATTTTTGTAATTTCTACTTTAACTGCATCACCAACTTTTGTATTTGGTACAATAATTGTGAAACTGTCAGAAATAGGTACTAATCCAGAGTTTTTAGGCCCTTTTCTTTTAATAGTTAAATCTAAGATTTTCCCAATTTCTAGTTCTGTTGTTGTAGAGATGTTTGTTTTCTTTAAAACTTGTACAACACTTCCCAATGCATATTTTGGTTGATTTTGCGCTTCAGCAGTTTGGCTAGCCGAGCCAACGCGAGTTTTTTGATTTTTTGAAGGATGCGCGGAGCGAGAAAATACTTTTTCAAGTTTCACTTTTACAACATCACCTAAATTTGTATTTGGTACTAAAAGAGTTAAACCATTATTTAACTCAACTAATCCAATTTTTTTTGGACCTAAAGCATTAATTTTTAATGATAAAAAATCTCCAATTTTGATTTTTGAAGATTGTTTTCCTTCGCCTGCAGAGCGTGGTGAACCATTACTATATTCATTTGCTCGCCCTGAGCTACGTTGTTTGTAATTTGTTTGCATACAAAAAATTATATTTTTATTTTTTTTTTCTAAAAAATTTTCTTTCTGAGATAAATTTATGATTTTTTTCTAAATATTATTTTATACTATACTATAATTATAGTAAATTATTTTATTTATTATAACAAAAATTTATAATAATTATATATTTTTTTTTATTTGCTTCCTCATTTTCACATCTTTACTGTTGGTGCTTTGTTTCTTCTTCTTCGCTTCTTCGGGTTCTCGCTCCACGCGATCTCCGATTCCGAAATAGCCGAGGAACCAACCCAAAAGAAGAAGTGATAGCCCAGTGCACTATCAGTCACGCTGTTGGCAATTCTTCGGCTTCGCCAACARCACATTCGTCTATGCCAAAGCACCAAACCGAAGCACCGAAGAARCGAGTAAGTTGAAAGTGAAGCAAAGGCTTTGGCTCCCTTGTTTTCAGTTCTTTTGCTTTTTGTTCTTTGCTTCTTCGGTCGTGTGCTCAGCGAAGCCAAAGCACCGAAAGAGCGGCTGCGAGGAGTAAACCAAAAAATAAGTGTGTGAAGAAGGGAAAAGTTAATGCAAAGGAGTGTATTGGCTTTGCTGAAAGCACACAAAGGAGTGAACTGCTACACATAGTTAAAGAAACACAATCTATCATCCAAAAATTTTAAAATCCATTATTTTGTAAAATGATGAAAAGGAAAGTAGTACATCCTTCTTTTAAATTTCTAAAGGATTTAAAAATTTTATATCTTCAAAATCTTTACTATTTATAACTTTGGGAAATCTTTGTGGTTCTGGAAAGCCCAATTTTCTCATTTTTAATTTTTTCTCTGAAAATTTCACTACATCATTTCAATAAATAAAATCAATATTGAACATGTCGTCGCTCCGCGAATAGCAATTTTAGATTCAATTATAGAAAAATGAAAAAGAATACTGCATGGCGTTTGTCGGCTTCGCCGAATTCAAATATTTTTTTGGTGACAACTTTAAGAGTTGAAGTTCAAAAAAAAATCAGGTATTAAAAATGTCAATTTGTTTTTAAAATTTATAAAAGTGTAAAAATTTGTATTTTATACTTTTATAATTTTAAATATAAATAAATCCCAATCTATTAAATTGTAAAAATCATTGAACCTTTAAACATGTTGCTTTCCGTTTCGGTTCTTCACATTCGGTGCAGCTGCTCCTTCGCAAAGCGAAGGAGTGCTTCAGCTATTTCTTCTTCTTTTGGAATCTTCTTTTGGAATCTTTGATTGTTGGGAATCAAAGATTCCCAAATAACTCCAAACTCGCCGACGAGCGACAATCTTCGAAGTTTTTCTTCTTTCGGAATCTTCGATTCCGAACGCGCAGTCGGCTTCGCCGAAGGAGCGACAATCTTCGAATTTTGGAATCAAAGATTCCAAAACAAAAAGAACCCGACTGTGTGACCGAAGCGAAGGTGCGCAGAGCCAATGTGGCTATAAAAAAACATAGAAGCAACAAATAAATGCAATGAAAAGACGGTGGATATGAAATGGATTAAATTAAAAAATTCCATTCTTTTTTTCTTTTATTAAATAAAGAATTATAGCCGCTTCGCGGATAATAATATAATAAAAAATGTGTATATATATATTTTCTATAAATTTTAAAAAGTAAGTACAGTATGTTTGAAATATTCTTAATTTTTATTTTAGTCGATAATCTTAGATTGCCGAAGTGATTTTTATTTTCTAACTCAATTGAAAAAAAGTAATATATTACTTTTTTTCAATTGAGTTAGAAAATAAAATTATTCATTTGTATTATTTTTAGTTGAGTCACTTTGTTCTGCGGAAACAGCAGTATTTTGAATAGAAGAATCAGTTTCTAAAATATATTTTGCTAAAAATAAAGCTTGATTTGCTTTTGCGATAACTTTTTGTTTCCATACATTTTTTCGAATATTTTTTTTTGATTTAGATGTGCGTTTTTGTTAACCTAAGATTTTTTAATATTTATACTCAGCTATTCGGCTATGCTTAACCGAAGCGGAGCGACAATCTTGGCTTCAAAACCTTGGTTGATTTTTTTAAATCTCAAGGCTTCTCTTACTAGAAAAATAAAATAATAAATAAAAAGTCTATTTAAACTTTTTGAATGCACGGAGTGACTAAAACAATTTGTAGAAAAGCTTCTGGATCACAAATTGATAATTGTGCTAAAACTTTGCGATTTAATTGAATTGTGGAATTTTTAAGATTATTCATAAATTCACTATAATTCATTCCATAACGGCGAGTTGCTGCATTTACACGTGCAATCCAAAGGCGACGAAAATCTCTTTTCTTTTTACGTCTACCAACATATGAATAACGTAAAGCTTTCATATTTTGTTGATTTGCAGTACGAAATAGTAAAGAAGCTGCTCCACGAAATCCTTTTGTCATTTTTAAAACTTTTTTGTGTCTTTTTCTAGACACATTCCCACGTTTTACTCGAGTCATTGTTTTTTAGATGTGTTTTTAACTGAATTTTCTTAATAATATCAAAAAAAATTCTTTTTGTAGCCGCTCCTTCGCATCAGCTTCGCCTTCGCTCCGCAAGCGAAAGGAAGTGTTAATTTTGCAAAAGTTAGTTTTCTATTCTTTCACGTTTTACTACTTTTCTTTGTGAAATATTGTATTTAGAGTTGTCTTTCACTTCTCTGAAGGTGAAGGAGCAGTGTCAATTTTAATTTATATTTTTTTTGAAATTTTTGATATTTTTTGTTACATTTTTTATTTCTTGCGCGGAGCGAGATCTTAATAAAAATTTTTTGGCTTCTGCAGGGCGTGCCACGGAAGTGGCAGCATGACCAACAACACACTTGGCTATTCGGCTATTCGCTCTGCGAACCAAACCGAACCGAAGCACCGACGAGCAATAAAAAAAAATTAGACTTAAGTTAAAAAAAATAACTAAATTATGAAAAAAATTGCAAGATTTAAGAGTTATAATAAATCTTAATTTTATGATTCCAACTGTCTACCACCATATTGATACATCTGATGTTGGAATATTATATTTATTTTTACTTTTAATAAAAGAAAAGTTTCATTTTTATTTTTTTTTATTAATTAATAAAAAAAAGGAGATCTTTTAAATCTTTTATTAAAAATGTAAACAAATAAAAAAGTTTAAAAATTTAATATTAAGTTTTTTTATTGAGTTAATAAAATTAGAGAAGTTTTGCGTAATTTTTATAAATATATTTATATTTCTCTGTTCTTTCGCTCGCTTCTGCAGTTCGGCTATTCGTTCGCGCAGTTGGTCGCGCAGTCGGTCGCGCAGTCGGTCGCGCAAGCGCGTTCTTTTTGGAATCGAAGATTCCAAACTTTGAAGATTCCGAAAGAAGCACCGAAGCACCGAAGAACCGATGCGAAGGCATAGCCAAGTGCAAATGGCTTACTTTATGAATAAAATTTATTATTGTTATAATGAAATTTTTCTCCACTCCTTCTTTTGGAATCTTCTTTTGGAATCTTCGATTCCAAACTCCAAACCAGCTTTTTGTTTCTTTTTAAAAGTACGAAACATAGCAAAAAAGGAATGGTTCGCTCCGTGAGCAAATAAAACTTCATTATAACAATAATAAAAAATTAATCTAAAGGTCTCATTGAAAGAACTGGTTCATCTAAACGGTCAATTCCTTTTTCAAAACCAGCTGCTGCTGCACGAGCTCTTCCTGCATGCCATAAATGACCAACAAAGAAGAAGAAACCTAAAACGAAGTGTGATGTTGCTAACCAACTACGAGGAGATACGAAGTTAACCGCATTAATTTCTGTAGCTACCCCACCTACTGAGTTTAAAGACCCCAGAGGAGCATGTGTCATGTATTCTGCTGCACGACGTTCTTGCCAAGGTTGAATATCATTTTTTAGTTTGTTTAAATCCAACCCGTTTGGCCCTCGTAATGGCTCTAGCCATGGACCACGGAAATCCCAGAAACGCATTGTTTCACCTCCAAAAATGATTTCACCTGTTGGAGAACGCATTAAGTATTTACCAAGACCTGTCGGACCTTGTGCCGAAGCAACGTTTGCTCCTAAGCGTTGGTCACGAACTAAGAAAGTAAATGCTTGAGATTGAGATGCTTCAGGACCCGTTGGCCCATAGAATTCACTAGGGTAAGCTGTGTTGTTAAACCAAGACATACAACAAGCGATGAATCCCATTAATGCGATTGCCCCTAAACTGTAAGATAAATATGCTTCTCCAGACCAAACAAAAGCACGACGAGCCCAAGGCCATGGTGTTGTATAAATATGCCATAACCCACCAAGGATTTCTAAAGTACCAATCCAAATGTGACCCCCAATGATATCTTCCATATTATCTACACTTACAATCCATCCATCTCCACCAAATGGAGATCTTAATAAGTATCCAAAGATAATACCAGCACTTGTTGTTGGGTTTGTAATTACACGTACATCTCCACCTCCTGGCGCCCATGTATCATAAACTCCTCCAAAGTACATAGCTTTCCATACTAATAACCAAGCACCAAGTCCTAAAATAATTAGGTGATATCCTAAAATGTTAGTCATTTTGTTTTTGTCCTTAAATACATATCCAAAGAATGGGAATGATTCTTCTAAAGTTTCTGGACCAATTAGAGAGTGATAAACACCTCCAAAACCTAAAACTGCTGAAGAAATTAAGTGTAAAACACCTGATACAAAATAAGGAAATGTATCAATAACTTCTCCTCCAGGACCAACTCCATAACCTAAAGTTGCTAGGTGTGGTAATAAGATTAAACCTTGTTCATACATTGGTTTTTCTGGAACGAAGTGTGCTACTTCAAATAAGTTCATAGCTCCAGCCCAGAAAACAATTAAACCAGCATGTGCAACGTGAGCTCCTAATAGTTTTCCTGAAAGGTTAATTAGTCGAGCATTACCTGCCCACCAAGCAAAACCTGTTGATTCTTGGTCACGACCTCCAACTGTTAGAGTTCCATTAAACAGTGTTTCCACGGTGAAATACCTCCATTAAATTTGAAAGATTTAAAACAGAGTTATTTTCTAATCTAAAATATAAAAAAATAGCTGCTTTGCGGATGGCTTTATTTAATTTTATTTGCTTTGCTCTGCTGCTCTTTTGGAATCTTCGAAGTTTTTCTTCGGCTCTGCCGAAGAGCGACAATCTTCGATTCCAAAACAAACTCGCATCGGCTTTTTGCTCCTTCGGGTTCGGAATCGAAGATTCCAAAATAGCTGAAGAACCAAAAGCAAAGGAAGGATTCACCTTCCGCAGAGCAGCTGCAAATAAAATTAAAAAAAAAACTTAGATTCAAAAAATAAAGAAACTTGCTTTTTCATTTTTATTTCTTTGTGCTTCTTATTTGCTTCTTCACATCTGCTTTGCTTCTCGCTCCGCGAGCAAAAAAAAACTGATGTGAAAATATTATATTATATGATATGATCCGATATGAAGGAAAGAATAAAAGCAAAGAAATTAAAAATTTTGACTCGCTCCGCGCTAAATTTTTTTTCTTGTATTTTTTATTTTAATTTTTATTAAAATTGTATTAAAAATATCATAAAATAAACTTAATTTTTTAGTAATTAAAATAAAAATAAAGATTTGTATTAATTTGCATCGACGGAGTAGAGCGAAATACAATAATTTTAGAATAGATTTTTAAAATCACATAATCTTAAGCATATTTTTTTAAACCATTAGCATTGAAATATATATATATATTATAAATAATAATATTTATTATTAAAGAAATACTTTAAATAAAAAGTATAGATTTAGTAAATGAATTTTTTTTATTTTATATGATTGAAATCAAAAATCAAATTTATGAGTTCATTTTTTTTTTTTAAAAAAAATTATTTGATTATTATCAAAATAATGAAATATTAAATAATATTATAACAAAAAATTAATAAAGTAAAAAATAAAAAAAATTATTTAAAAAAAAAAAATAAACAAGATTGAATTGTATAAACCTCTGATTTGGTTTGATTCAGATTTATTTGATTTGTATTTAAAAATTTTTTTGATTA